GCAGCTGAAAAAGCCCTTTTTTATATTAGTAATATTAGTATAGGTTGCGGAAAACTCCAAAACTAGGGTTCCAAAATAAAAAGCTTACCTTATATAATAAAAATAGTTGTTTTAATAAGTTTTTGAAAAGGGCACCCCTACTATACCCCTAAACTACAAGCTAGCGCGCAACGGCTGAAAAGCCGTTGTTGCTTGCTGCTTGCAAGCTCGAAAATCTCTCTTTCGCCTTTCCTCCCTGTTTCCATTCTGATTGATTCGCTTCTTCCTTCGCGCAAGCGCTTGGTTCGCCCCTTGTTGTGTTGCATTTCGTGATCCTCCGCTTCAGTCTACGTTTTTCGGATAGCCGGGATCCGACGTTGATTTCCGATTTAAATGTCAGCTCCAGGTTTTGGGCGGCCCATCTGGTTAGTTCAGCTATCACTGCTGGAAGCCCCTGCGGTTGTTCGGCTGCGTACTCCCCGTCCGCGTATCTCACACTCTCAAAGCATCTTTTTTATTTCATATTTCATTTTTCTTTTTATCCATAGGTCGGCTTCGTGCAGATAGATGTTTGCCGGGGGAGATTGGTGCTCCTTGAGGTATGCCCTTCCGGTGGGTTGTTCTCTTCTCTGTCTTTTCCATCCAGTGCCCGCACTGCGTCAGAAAATCTTCGTCTTCGATCTCTCTTCGCAACGCAATAAAGAAGTCTAACAGTTTTTCTCGGCATTTATCTGTCTTTTAAGTCATTGATCTCATATCTAGTTGCAGGAGGGTCTGCGTTCACTATGTTGCCTACGCCCGTCCATTCCTTTCAAGCTTGATCCCGCCCTTAGACTCGTTACGCTGTTCGACTGAACTCGTTGGCTCCGCGCTCTATTCGGGCGGAACCCGGTTCGAAAACCTTCTCTCATAGATTCCCTTCACCAAGTCATCGCCAGCAATCAGCTCTTGTCTCTTGGTGTCAAAGGGCGAGTTCCTTTCTTGTCTTGCCCAAAAACTTTCTTTATTCTCATTGGAGAAAAACTCTCTCGCGGCAAGGTTTTAGACTAAGGGCCAGCTGCTTTCTTTATCTCGCTTGCCCTTAGTCCGTCTAGCGCCTTTCGGTTGGGGTCCGCCCCGGGGGGTTAGACCGCTTGGGTTCTATTTTATAGTCTCGAAGGCAGTCAACGTGTCAGCCATTCTTTTCCCATTAGACTTGTAAATCCTTTGCTCTTTTTCTTTCTCTCTTCCAGTTCTCTCCCTCTACTTTATTTGACAGGGGCGGAGAATACCACTCTATCAATAACAAGAAAAAAGTAGCAATTCAGTTTCAAATGGTTTGAGCTTGGAAGCAACCTGCTATCTATCGATAGGCGAGAACAGGCTGCTATTGGCTGCTTCGCCTATCTATTCTATTTTTTCCGGCTTGGAGACATCAGAGGAAGACCATCATCTCTATCCGGGTACGATCATAGCTTCATTCATTCGTTGAACCTTGGGGATAACCATTAGCATTGAGGTCAATCACCACACCACCTCTATCATACATACGATATTACATGACGCGAGAGCGCATGGTCAACACACACCTAAAGCGCCTTCGTTCCGCTTGCAGCCAATACAACCACAACCTAACTTGCACGAGATTCAACAACCGAAACTACTGGTAGTCCCGAGGGGACGGCATCCTCCTATAATAGTTAGCAGTACTGAACAAGCGAGTCATCGGTCCTTTTCTTTATAATAAGCTTCCACTTTTTGGTTCTTTTTGCAGCGGTTGGAATGGAAAGGTTAGTCAAAAGACTTCGACTTATAAACTCAATACCCTTACCAACTGCTTCTACTCCACCCGAATGAAATGCATTTCTCAAAGGCTTATTGGCTTAAAAGCAAATAAAGTTAACTTTAACTACTGCTAAAAGCTAGTCCTTTTCACTCGATGCTTCAGGAAAGAAGAAAGAGACTTTCCCTAACCATCTATTCTACATGAATAAAGAGAAAGCAAACCGAGTAACAACGGGCCTCTACGTTTTCGTTCCTTAGCCCTGATAGTAAAGGGCACTGAGTGGTTACCGAATAGCTATTAGAGTCTGTAAAGTAAAGATTTCCAGTTGGTTTTTTTATGATATAACTAATAGGAAATCCACCCTTCTCCTACCCAGTATTATAAGCCTATTTCATCACCAGTCGCATTACGGATAATAATTAAAAAGCACACTCTCCCACTTCAAAAATGAAAAAGATAGGTTATTATAGTCCGGTACGCTAAGGTAGGACTGTTTGGTCTTAGTAGGTGACCGCTTGGCAGTAATCGTTTTCCCTCCTTCTTCCTTGCTCCATAAGGTTGGGCTTTGTTCAACATTGATGGCTTTGCTATCAGCTGGGAATGGAGTGGCCTAAAGAAAGGCTCCTTTTCTCCCCCTTCCTTCGGCATCCCTTTCAGCACCTGAACCTCTTGGTGGGGGAGCTGCCGGAACAAAATCATTTTCTATTCAAAAAAATCAATATCGGACAAGATCGTAGAAAAGAGGTAGTGGCTGGTCTTTCCCTTTCCCCAACTCCATCTCCTCGTCCACCCGGTGAAGCTGCTTCTCGTATTAAGAAAGCTCTGACTTAGGCTTAGGAACTTGCTTGCTTCTTTGTTGCCACGTCTTTGTTTCGTGGTGGAAAAAGCTCTAATGGCGGCCTTCCTTTCTTCGGCATTCATTCGTCTCAAAACAAAATTGGGCTACCCTTCCTTCGCTTCGTCGAGTGTATTTACGCGCTAACAACACACTCTCTCTAGATGGCAAAGTGAACAGTTGGTTGTTCACCTGATGAGATTCTTCTTTTTTAGACTTGATGTTCACCTTTCTCCTCTAGTACGCATTCAATCTTGAGCATGGAAGTCCCCTTTTTGTCTTAGAAGGATTTTGATTAGAAGAAGTAGAAGAAGAGAAGTTGATCCCTGATACCTACTCCATATAGCGAAAGAAAGAGCTGGTTTACCCCCACACCTCTTTTGACAGTGGCTTTTGCTTATTCCCCTCATCTCAGGGTCGCGTCGAAAGAAGACCTGCTTAGAGTGCGCCCTTTATGTGTTTCGTCCGACTCCTCCGTTTATTCCTCATAAATGAAGGCGAAAAGACTGATTGTCTCTATATCCCTAGCGGACAATCGGGTGGTGGTATCTCAGTAAATTGATTGAAGAATGGTGGATGATTTCACACCCTTTTCCCTCTCCCTACTCTATGATCTCAAGCTCTCCCTCAAGATCTGTTCCCAAGTAGGGGTTTCGGTTCAGAAGGTGATCAAGGGGCTAATCCCGTGGATGCTGCTTACCTAGATGCATAAGAAAGGTGAAATCCATGCAATTAGATGCTGGTTAAACTAGAATCCAATATTGTAGAAAAGGAAGTGTTTGTTGTCTTTGTTGAGAGCTTTTCCCTCCCAGAGACAGAGAGTAGGGAGGGAGCGGCACTGGCCTTTCTTATCTGAAGTGAAGGTTTTCCTTATAACTATAAGATTAAGCCCCGAGGGAAGATTCCTAATCAACAGATCCATTGGGAAATCAGCATCAATTAGGGGTTCTTGAAAGAGTCTTAGTAACCGATAAAGCAGCTGAAGAAAGAGCATCTATGGAAGTCAGAATAGCAGCAGAAGGAGGAGCATGGGAACTGGTGAAATCAAGCCCCTCGTCAGTAAGCAGCTCCGGTGGGTGCGGATTCCCCTATGGGCGGCTCCTACCAAGACTATGGAAAAACCTAGTCATCACCACCTTCCTTTGAAGATGACTAATGAGCAAGGATCGGGAGCTAATAGTATCTTTCGTTCGTTCCCGGTCCGGAACATAAGGAAGGCATAGAAAAAGTACGATATCTGACGTGAGTGCTCAAGCTTAAAGCCTTTTCCATGTCTAACTTGATGCTCATCTACCCGGAAGCACCTTTTTTCTTTTTAAAGGAATTCATGAGCTATCAGGATGTTGTCATAAATCAGTCTCTTAGGCACAAAAGAGGGCACCCTGCCACGGAGAAATCCGCTTTTCCAGGAGGGGTCTCATCCTCTGTTAACTAGGATTTTTGAGAAGACCTTATAAGCCACATTACCGAGGGACGGAATTGATTGAGGGTTTAAGGAATTTTGGAGAATAAGGGTTATGAAGGTTCTGTTCAGCTCTTTGAGCAGGTAGCCAGAGTCAAAGAAAGCTTCAATCGCCTCCGTAACACTGGGCCCCACAATGTCCCAGAAGGATTTGAAGAAGATACCTTGGAGACCCTCAGGGCCAGGCGCTTTGAGGGCTGGTTAAGGACCGCTCTGATTTCCTCCTTGGCCATGTGACTGGTACAACCACTATCAATGTACCATGTTTGCTGACTGGCATCTCTTGTGACTTGAGAAGCCATGAACACGTTTTCAGCCTCATCCTCCTCCTGTTCATCAGTGTAGTTAGCTTGTTGCTGATTAGTTGTCTGATTTTGGTTCCTCATCTGATTTTGCTTGGCCTTGCAAAACTTCTCAAAATGGCCAAATTTCCTGCAAAATCTGCACTGCACCTTTGACTTGTCCTTTGTCCAGCAATCCTTCACCAAATGGTTTGTTTTTTTACAAACGCTGCAGGGTGGAAACTTGCCCGTTTTTCCTCCCTCTTTTACAGCAGCTTTACCTTTGTCTGAACTTTCTGAACCAGACTTTTGATTTCCTCTAGATGGCTGCCTTCCCTTTTGCCTGGCTTGAAAAGCCCCTTCACTTGTATCTTCATCCCTCAAACTAGACCTCTGTTCCTGAGCTTGTAGCTTACTGATAAGCTCAGCAACTGACAAAACCTTGAGATCACAGGATTCTTCAATGGCAGAAACTTTAGGTTCAAACCTGGATGGTAAACTGATTCAAATCTTTTCCACCACCTTGGAGTCTGGAAATTGCTCCCCAAACAACCTGATTTTATTCACCAACTCTAGCAACTTAGCAGCATACTCCTTCACGGTTTCACTTTCTTTCATCCTAAGCACCTCGAACTCTCTTTTTAGAGTGAGGAGCTTGACCGTTTTCACCCTATCACTGCCCTCAAACTCCTCCTTTAGCTTATCCCAAGCTTCCTTTCTTTCAGTGGCACAGGGAGAACCGAAGAGGTTACAGTATATAGCCACTAGGTCGCATTCTTCCCTAGTGAACGAAGGCTCGGGAGTTTCTAGTATAATGAAGCCTTTCTTTCCGCTATTAGCTTCATCGAATTCAGGAGCAAGAGTAATAGTCTATAATGCAAAGATTGCTATTTTCATATATATTTTTATATAATATAAATGCAAACATCGGATTGAACTGCTTTCAGGGGAGGGTCGGTTACTCTTTGGTTGGGCAGCACATTCTTGCTGCATGTGCATGTGCAGCCCATACTTACTTTTAAAGTATTAAGCACAAGAGTTCCTGCTGATTTTCTATGTATAGCCTGGCAGCCATTCTGATCGGCACGCCCTTGGCAAGTCCAGCTACTGGCTTCGCTCGTGAGTTAACGGCGTTGATCCTGCTAGAGTTCTGCTCGAGCCTGAGCTCGTCGGCAACTTTTACAAATAGTCAATTTTGGGTTGTACTGACCAGTGCTGTGGTCTTTCGCCCGTTGATCGTCACATCGACATGCATGAGCTTTGACTCCTACCATTCCGGGCTCAAAAAGGACCCGAACGTGCCGTCTCCTGGTTAAAGATCGGCCTTGTCGAGGAAGTTTTGAAACGGTTGGCTAGCCTTAGATTCAATCTTTGGAAGATCCAGGCACCGGAGCAGGCACTGACCCAAAAGTTCCAAGAAGTGGTCTCTCAAAAACGGATCTTGGTGTATAGATACCCCAGAGGGAGCCGGCGGAGCATGCCTTGTCACCAGCAGTTGTGCCTCCCTCCATTCCTTTGCTTGATTGAATTCTTCTGAGAATCATTCCTTCCAGCGCCCTCCATTGGTCACATTCTGATTTGGGAGAAACTGGGGCTGTTGATTAGGAATCGAAGATGTTGAAATTGATAACCTTTCCGCCCTAGCCTTGGTTGGCTACATCAGACCAGAAGTCATCTCCTCCCTCAGGAGAGTCTATTTCGCCTGCACAAAACTACTAAGCTTGGTCGGTCGAATAGCAAAACCATTCGAAGGTCTTTCTTTTTCACATACGCAACAACTTATACGGGCCGAGTTGGTTAGTAAGGAAATGAAAGATTTTATACCCGCCTGCCCACCGATTCTTTAGAAAAGAAATCCATTTTTTCCAAGCGTGATTCTTAAGAATAATTCATTCATATGCGCACCGCTTCTCTTCATACCTAGACCTACCCACCCACTATTCTACCTTGACCGCCCTCCTCTCCGTTTTCGCCGGTGAATCTTCACCGATCGTGATTGTCTGGTTTTCTAAACGAACTCTGCTCTCTGCCGGTGATCTTTCCTCTTTTTATCCTATTTAACATTTTCTTTCTACCCTGACCCCAAAAAACTTAGCATCAGGAGCCCTCAGCTCTTAAGGAAAAGCCGCTTCGGTCTCATGGGAAGTGACTTATCAGTGCATCGAGAAGTGGTACCCCCAAAGCGTCTATAGCCAATGACTTACATACTTAACCATAAGATCTGTCGCCAACACCATATGGGAGGGGGAGAGATCTACCCTGTCGGGGATGGGGATCAATCATGACATCCGGTCTAATGGCTATTGAATAAGCGGAAACCCCTCCCAATGAATGGGAAATTTTTTCGGGTTTTACCCTAGACTTTAGGAAGTCAACCAAAAACAGCTAAGTTCCTAAAATAAGTAAATTCGGGCGTTTTTGGATGGGAAGGAGCGATGGAGGGACGATAGAGCGCGCTCAAACCTCACCATGTCTTACTTCAAGCCGCTAGGATTACAGGGCAGATCCGAAGTTTCCCTCTTTCGAGGGCCGGGGGCTTGAGTAGGATCGGGAAAAATAGGAATTTCACAATATTGAATATGGGTAATAGCAAGCGATCGTCTCGATCGTCTAGCCATCCAACTATAAGTAAGTAATTGTAGGCGTTACCGATGGAATGGTTTTGTCCAATGTTCTGTCCAGAAGACTCTAAAAAGGAATTCCTCCCAGGGCGTGGGTCAAGACAGGAGTTCACCATCGATTCCTTTGGTTCACCCTGAATACACACCGCTTGATTGCTCTGTAAAGGTGCCACCTCCTAGTTACGAGCAACGGGGCCCGAGCTGAATTGATTGCGATCTATCTTCATTCCCTCAGGGAAGGATTCCTCCTGCAGCTATAAGAGTAGGTTTTTTTAATTCCTTCTGTTTCCCTACAACCGGGACTTCGTTAAACGTCCTCCTCCTCTAAGCTGTCGCGCCCGTATAGAACTTTTTCGGATGAAGCGTATGTGTAAAGCTTGTGTATCCGTTGAGTCTAACGATTGAAATCGGGGGTCGGAACTCTTGTAACTCAAGAGGTGGCACAACCAAACTGAAGGTGCGAGCGGGGAGGGTAGCGAAGCCTGTCGTTTGGAACAATCCTCTATGGAATTAAAGATTAGCGCAGCGAAAGGAGCGCGCCGAGCCGAGCCTTCCCCTTTACAGGAACTTGAATAGGAATACCCTCCTTTCAATTCTCCTGCTTTTGACCGAGAATCAGCTATTCCTAGCTTTATCCTGCATTGCTTTCAAAGGGAATAACAACTATCAATTTATTCCTGCCTTACACGCTTAACAAGAAGGACTTCCAACTCACTTCCTCACTGGTTGGCAGAGACCCTATTCGATCGTATGGACCTATTCCCATTTATGGGACAGTATCCCAAGCAGTAAGGCTCTGTAGAGCTAGTCTCCTACTACTCAGGGAAAGGCTGCGGAGAAGGTATTACGTCTGGCAGGGAATCAAAGAGGCAATATGCTTTTTATATATAACTATTACTTAGTCTTTATCTTATAAGATTTTTTTATATATATAGGGAATATCCTTTAAGCGGTTCCTTTCTCTTATCTTTCTCTTCCTTACTCTCTCTTCCAGAGAAGCCTCTTCTGAACATGTCACCGAGGCCGACGTATCGTGTCCGCTCACTGCGAATCTGTCTCATGGTGCGGTGATCGTCAAGTCTTTCCTTTCCTTTCTCATTGACCCCTCTGGGAGGGCGGTAGCGGGACCGAGTCAGCTAAATGAGTTAGGAGCGACTCTAGCTCTAACGCGTTAGGATTTGAGGGTCTATCTAATTCAAAACAAAAGATAACTTCGCTTTCGATAAATCACGCGGTAGCAAAGGGCCGTTTTTCTAAGGTTGCTGTCCCGAGAAAGTGATTGAGCTGTCTTTTCTTTGACAAAGTTACCAAGTTCGGGAAGAGGGGCTAAGGTAAGTGAGTCCTTTTTTGCAAAGTTGTCACTGATCGGCCTATCTGTGGACTGAATCAGGGTGGAACATTGTGACTTTTCTTTCTCATTCTATTATTTATTCTATTTAGGGGGAGAAATTTCCGAGGAAAGGGTAAGCATTAGACCTACTTTAGTCAAGGCCAGTTTTGTTTCAATGCAGGTCTTGTCAGAGCCTGGGAACAACTGCGGAAGGAAAGATTTCTCGCTCGTTAACCTACTAGTACTAGATTGGCCGAAGGTAGCCTTTTATGTTATGTTTTGTACTCTCTCCCTCTCCAGGATTCGAGTGCAAGGCCCGAAGGCCAAAGGGTGTTAACCGATCAGGATTTGATCTATCTCTTTCTATTAGCTCAGGAGGTGACAAGAAGATAAATAATAGATCTTTTTGTTCATTGATTTCCCAGTCTTCAGTTTTTGTTTTTCAGGTCAGGTCCCCGAAAGGCTGGTCCTATTCTTTTCTCTTTGAATCAGTAGCAGGGGATTGACCTCATAAGAAGTTCAGCTAACCAAAAGAGATTCCAAAGGAGCAAGGATAGCTTAAGCAAGTCGGGATTGGACATCTTTTTAGCCACAGCCAGTAATCCGAGCTAGGTAGCACAAGTTTCTGCTCCATGTGTAATCTTTTGACGGGCTGGATCGGGCCTTCCTCAAGCAAATGGCCGACAAGAATCTGAACGAAAGGATGCTAGGAGCACCAAGGTGAGATAGGGACCTATGTAAGAAGAAGAGTGAAAGGTTATGACCGAAGGAGCTAAACTAATCAGAGCAGCAACAAGAGCTGGGAGCCACTATTGGAAAATAGGTAAGGTCTTGAATTCGCTGATTCAATCGGAAGGAATCCTTCGCTCTCAACTATTCAGCTATGCCAGGGTTCGCTCTAATTGAAGCAATAGCATTTCCGAGTCAGCTAAATTGCTATTTTCGGAAGCAGCAGCGACTGACGCTTCTCCAAAGGCAGTTTCAGAAGGAGCTAGAATTTGAGCGAGAGTAAGATCATCTAGGAGAAATCTCTAGTAGATTCGTCGAAGGTAGCCTTTTTTGTTTTGTCCGAGTTTCCCTCACATGGATTCGTAAGAGCAAAAGACGGGCTCTTCCTTTTTTTTTTGTTTTTGAGAAGAAGGTCTCAACGAGCCTCGGGTACAACAAATATGGAAGCGAAATGAATTGAAAGAGTAGCTCCTACTACAATAGTACCTTTTTCCGGAGCAGCTGTCTGGACATCTAGCTTAGCCCTAGGGAAGCAGATGACAGTTGCTCACTCGAGGTGGAACCGCAGAAGGAAGAGCAAAAGAGAAAGTCAGTTTTCAAGCGTAACCTTGATTCACCGGGCAAGATGTCTCCGAAATGAGAACTTTTCTCCATATATATGTTATGTAGCATCAAAAATGGAGTCGAGGTAACTTGTTACAGATTTGGAATGATAATTTGAAAGATCAATTTGTTCGGAAAGGAAACTTTTCGTAGTAACTCTAGGTTTTCTACCCCGTAATAAGATTTCCCTTCCTTGTGAAAGTAAGCTCAATACGAATTTCTCACTCAGAGAATCGAGCAGGACTCCAGTAGTGTGGAACTCTCAAACGCTATGTCGGCACTTGCCGCGTCCTCTCCACAACTTTATCGTTGCGACAGGAAACTCTGAAAGTTATTAGAGATTGAGTTCCTCAGCGTGACTCCCACAGAAGTTCAGTACAGGAGGTCGGCTAGCTCCGTTGTTCCCCTGGGTGACGAGCGAAACATCGACCTCTCCACCTGCAAGAGTTAGAGATAGAACACCAACGGAATCTTTGCTTTAAACGATTTGACCCGCAAAAACTATTCAGCTTTTTCTGGTCTTCCAACTCTGCTAATCGCCAGGAATGGAAATACCTTAGCGGGCAAAACATCCTACGCATTTTCCTTGATATTTGTATCTTTAGACAATCTCTGCAGATGAACCTTATGATCTAGCTTTATTTTAGTAACCACTAAGATGGTCATACCTTCACATTAGGATGAGTTAAGCATGAGATGTTTGCTATGGATCTGGGAATTTACCTGCTTTAAATATAGGAAGAATAAATTACCAATTTAAGTATCCGATTAGGATGGGTTAAGGCATGGCGATAGGTAGACAATCGAGGTAAAAAATGATGATTAATCGGTATTTCGACAAGCCAAATAGAACCTGTAGTAAGCATGAATTGTTTGATGTTTTTCCGCTGTTGAATCAAAAATAGATGTTGACATCTTTAAATCACTTCTAATAAAAGAGTACCCTTAGGGGCATGCTCTCCAATTCGCATGATGAGTATCAATTCAAGTACCACCAAATCCGCATTCTCCCTATTCTCTTTTTTCTTCTGTTTTCGCATTACTGCCAATCAGTCTAGTTCCAAGCCTTCTCATTCCATTGTGACCTAGGATTCATTCCTATCTTACTTGGGATTTGCCAGAGCGATAGTTCTTCGAAAGACGTGAACCACGAGTGGTGATGGTGGCTGGTTCATCCTCAAGGCGAGAAGGCATAAAGAATCGGCCCACCTTTCCATATCGAGGACCAGCTCTTCCACACCGAGATACCATCATCTTAGTCAAGCTTTGGTATGTTCAGCTCGATTGTCTTGATGTTCTAAGCATACCAGGCTTCCTTTGATGGTTCAGGTCAAATGACTTTGAATCACCGCGCGGGTCTACCTTTCTTTCGCCCTCCCAGGTGCGTGCCTGCTTGAGGCTGATTCGTATGCAGCGGCATCTGTATTTACGCATGTGGTTCATTTTCAAGTCACCAAAGCATTCTTTTTGACCGGGCTAAGGAACTGGCCTATGGGGGCACCTTCTCTTAAAGCCGGTAAGACTTGCTCGCGCTTCCTTCACCTCGATAACTGCTTTTGAAAGCCCTTGAGTACACGAGCATTTGGCGGGGAATAGGACATGATTAATCATTTGCTTTGTTTGTGTCTTTCACCTCCCAACTAGCCCGAGCATGGAAAAAGACGTTCTTCGAAACATGTGTGTTGAGCAAGCTGTTTGATGTTGTTTTTTCTTCTAGAATAGATTGTCTAATACCTGATCACTAATCATATGACAGGCTGCTCTTCCTCTTTATATGTGGTGTGGTGCTGTTACGGCATCTGTCTCCCCCTTCTACAGGAAAGATTCTCGATAAGGCTAGGTTGGAAGCGCAAAAAGGCCTTTGAGAACGATTGATTGGAATAGGTAAAATAGATAGAAGAATTGCAATACGGAGATCATTATATTAAATAAATTATGATAAATTGTACTACAAGGAAATTCTCTGCTCAAATAAGCTTTCCTGAAATGATGAAAGGCAAGAAGCTCCGTCTCCGTCCCTTCTCTTCTGTCCAATACTCTTGAATCGGTCTCGTCTTACATTCCCTCCTCTCCGCCTAGGCGACAGAGAGTCCCGCCTATGGTCTACTCAAAGGTTGGAAGAGAAAGATTGTGGGTCAGATCAATCGTTTGGCTTGGTAGTTCCCCGTCAGTTCTGTACAAAACAGGTTGACGACCTTACAAAAGCCCTAAAAGACCCAATACCTCGGCCCGCCATCAAATACCTATTCAATACCTATGAGAAGTCCTATACATAAAATAAAACAGTATATCCTATTAGGTAATCTTCTAAGAACGGGAATGCTAGACCCTACCAAGTAAAGCAACTCCAACTGTCACTGACAACAGATCGGGTTCCCTAGCAATTAGGGTGCCAAGCTCTCTGAGCCCTCCATTTATTAGAACTGGGGACGCAAAGAGAAATTTTTTATACCAGGGTTTCATCAACGCGGGTATGGTAAGTTTGCTTCCTTACCTTTAGCTTAAGTTTCACAGAGTCAATCTCGTCTCTTCTCTAGAAAGAAAGCTGGCGGAATCAGATTAAGGGGACAATGAGTGAGTCGAGCAGGAGAGGATATCTAATGCTAGAAGTCTTAATCCTTAATAGCCAGCCGTAGAGTGCTCCAATCCTGCAAAGATAACAATCCCTGTGGGCAATCCGTTCCTACCTATTCTTGCTAGACGATTCTCGGCATCAATGCTCCTGGCAAAGGCAAGATCCGACATGTCACCACTTGAGTCAATAGCACCGGAGTCGAGAACAAGAGCAGGGGATTCTCCGGGGCATTCGATAGCAGCCTATCTATTCTGTAGCAGCTTCTTCTTTCAAAGGCAAAGCCCTTAGAGACTCAAAGCTATTGCTGCAGAGAAAAAGTGGCAAGCTTGTTTTGTAGCTTAGAAAAAAGTACTTATCCGATCCCGCAGATAAGGCCTTCATTCATCCATTGATCGAAAGGGCTTCTCGAACAGGTATTTCACCGGATTCATGCGAGACACTAGTTTGATCGGGTGAGCCAGCATGTAATACCTCCACTTCTGAATCAGCCGCCTCCAGTGACCAAAAGAAGTACAAGTACGATCACCAAGGAAGGGGGATGGAGCAGATAGCAACCCACTCTAGCAAGAACTTAGACTGAAAAAGAGATTGATTGGCTTTGAGTCTTAGCATTGCAGGAAGTTCATCTTCAGTTGAGGAATCTTGTCTATCGAAAGAGAGCCTCCTATCCCCTAGCAGAAGCCTTATCTCGGCTCTTCTATTCATTCCATCGATCCTGTCTTTCTTTACGAAGATTCGCTTTTTGGTTGTGGAAAGCCGCCTCTACTAGAAGACCAGGGGGAGAATCGCACTCTTCTAAATTCATTACAAAGATCTTGCACCTCCGCTACGACCCTTACGATACCGATACCCTTTCCTTATCAATTATCAATTGAGTTAGCCAAATCCTCTCTACGCTGCTTCCTTTAGTATAGCTCTCTTACTTGGTTAGGAGAAAGGCTTCGGGAGAGCTGTAGTTAGTCGCCTATAGTTAAGGGTCCTCTCGGACTTGTTCATTGTTCTACTTCCGTGCTGTAAGAACTCAGTCGTTCTACCAAGCTTACTGAACGCCCTCCCCACAATCTCCCTAATGGCCGAGCTTCCGTTGGTCGCCTCTCTTTCACTTTTTAATAACCTAGACTTTCAGTCTTCCTTGCCGAGGGTTATGATTGTACTAGAATAGCTGGAAAAAACATCAATCACTTCTACTTTCATCTATTTAACTAGTTAGTGGTTCATTTCTCATAGCATGAGAACAGACCTTTATCCCTTATGAAATAAGCCTGACCGTCTGGGGACCTACTTCTGGTGAAGCTGACTGGATGGATGCCCGGGTGTGTCGTGGAAAAAAGGACTTCAATGTGGCGACTGAGGTGCCTGGCCTTAAGTGTAGTTGCTGATAGACTGGTTTTTAATATGGTTGCTGTGCTGTCGTATTGAAGTCGTAGATGGATGAAAAAAAAACATTGGCGTGGACTGAGATTGTAACTAAACCGACTCAAAGAACGAATACCTATGACTGAACTAATCACTTGATTGCTAAACCGAGGATGTTGACTGTGTTGAAAGACTAGGTCATCGCCCATACAACTTGGTTTTAACACTACTCTGCTATCAGAATAAGGAGATTGGTATTAAACCGAAACCCTAACCTGGACTGCTAACGGCTTCTTCTCTTGTTAGAGGAAGCCCTGGTTCAAAGTCTTATTTATGTTACACGTAGAAACTCTTCTTGTTCAATCCTTTAATCCGCTCTCAGGAACGACGAGAGAGTAACTAAGCCGAAAAGGTGGAGCGAGAACTGCCGGCTCGGTTCATCGATGACAGACGCTAACCAACAGAGAAAAAAACTAGATGAAACCTGGACCAGAGATGGAGAAGGAATTAGCAACCGATCAAAACCTACGAATAATGTGGAAGAGAGAAGAGGGGTAGGAGAAACTAAACAGCGCACTTTTCCTTGACTTCTGTCGGTCCCCAGACTCCAAAAAAATTTATGTAATTTCGATCTGTCAGTACTCACATTTATGGCCAATTCCTCTACATCTTGTAAAAAATAGTGACTCTGTGACGCCTTCACTTGAACTAATTTTATCCCGCTGTCAGGCGGAGGTAGCGATGTGGCATACAACATTTCATTATTTTTTAGTCTTAGTATACTGTTATGAGAATAGCCCCTTAGTTCTTATGCTCCTTACGCTTGCTAGTTAAGGGGATTGGTAGAACAGATAGTGCTTAATTACATTACAGTTGTTAGCTTTTGTGCTCGCTATTAAGAGGAGTACTATCCTTCACAGGCACAAGTGTCAATTTGATATTCTTTTACTGGAAATGCATCCGTAATTGGCATTGAAGCTAGATTCCTTGCTCACAAGATGTCTCCCCTTGACCCTAGACAAAGACTTAGGACCCCTTGTGGTAGTTCTTCCGCCAGCCATCACTGTCACGAAGAGTGAACGGTCAGGGAGTGGAGCAGTTCTTACGGTGCATGATCGAGGACGTGCTCGACCAAACCACTATGTAAATCTTCACTTCTTCATGTCGGATTCTTGGGCTCCGCGCCATATCAGAAGGTCAGAGGGCAAGCAAGTTGATTCCCATTATCTTGGGTACGAAACTACGACTACGCTATGAAAAGCATCTCTCTCTTATTATATTAAATAAGGCTAACTCTTAATCTCTTTCGCTTTGAGGTCGATTAAGTAGTATCCCACGCCCTTACTAATTATTCCACATCAGGGATCGTTCCTAACTCATGTAACCTCACTCCGGCCTTGCTTCTTAGCGCTTCCCTTCCCACAAAAGGCTTTCCTGATAGAAATGAAATAAAAGAATAAAGACTCTATGTCGAAGAAAGGACCGAGAACACCAAACCCTGTCGTAGAAGCAAGGGAAGCTACTGGAATTTCGAAAATGTCTCCATATCCGGCCTCCATGCTACGAAAGGGCATCAACGGGAAAAGAAGCTTATTTTTCTCTTGAGGGGAAGGGAGTGCCTTAGGTTATCCCAGAAATGCTCTTGTTGATGCCGCTAAGGTAGTTTACTAGCTCGACCGAGATGATCTAAGCGAGAAGTCAAGGGCTGGAAGGGGGTTCAGCTTATTGTTTGAGTTGTCTTCTATGAGAATCTGATCCTTTTGTTTCAGTTTGGTATTCCTCTTAGCTTCTGCTCTTGATGGGTAAGCATAGAATAGAAAGAAGATGGTAATAGCGTATTCGATTTGCTTCCAAGGCACAGCATCCTGAGGTCCCGGGTTCTTGAAAGTCTTAGTAGATCGCTAGTTTGAATCAGGTGGTTAGATAAAGGTAGTGCAAGGTATGTCCCTTCTTCGAAGGATGGCATGTCTCTTCCCATTGTGAATGCGGCCTATTTGGTATAAGATAAGATGTCAGATGATGGAGTTTACTTCTTCGACGGGGATGATGATCAGGCGAAGAAGACAGAAAAGAAGTTCGGATCGATTGAGAGAATGAGGCAAGTCATTCAATCTTTTCTCATTCGGTAGAAGAAGGTAGTTTACTAAGTCGACCATAGAGAAAGCTTTAGGCGCGTTTAAGGGAGAAGAAGTCAGTTTACTTATTCGAGCAACGGGGGAGGGTGCAGCTCTTTCGTTAAGTGTCAAGAGGTTGTCAAGATCATCTTCCAAGTGGCCTATTAGTTCTTTTCTGAGAGAGTTGGCATTGCCTATGTCTCTGAATTGCTATTAAAGTAGCTGCTGGTCGGAAGCTCGTTTCCTAGAAGTAGCTCGTGCCTTAGCATCAGCGAGAAAGACTTCCATCGAGAGAGGATCAGAAGTAGGGCTCGACTAAAGAAAGGGAGAGGAAGAAGCTTAGGAGGGCGAGTGCCTTAGCTAGAAGACTAGAATTGATTGAGGAGAAGTCGGCCAAGGATAGGTAATCTCGGGCTTGTTGAAGAGAGTTTACTAAGTAGCCCAACCAGATGGTGAAGCCAAGGCATCCAACGGCCATTCCCTTACTAAACTCTAATCGCTTTCAATTCAAGAAAAAAAGAAGCGAGCCAGCCACTCTCTAACATTATATCTAAAGCCTTTCTTCTGAGCCAGGAATAAGCCCAAGACTGGGAAGCTCTAAACTCGTTAACAGAATCTGTAGCGGGCAAAGGAGTTTGATCGAATCCACCTTTCTTATTTCCCACGCCCGAGTGAGTGGTTATGCTTTCATCTGTCTCATTTGAGGATGCCTTTGTTCTACCTCTTGACTTGGTTGCAGATTGACATTGACAAGAGAAGAAGACCGATCAAGCAAGCTCCTTAATCGGAAAGTCACATTACATTAGGATTGCTGTGGGATACAGAGGTCCTTTTAGGACTCAAAGTAACGATCCTTCTCCTGTTGGGGAATTCTTTTGAAGACAATCGCTCTTGCTTCCCCGGTGCTCTAGCTTTAAGGATGCCCACTCATCCGGAAAAGCCTTTCTATTTAGCCGTGCTTAGCTACACGGCTTAGCCGACCTTACTAAGACAGGCTTACCAACACTCTGAGCTCGATCCGCTCTTCGAACACATAGCCCGCCTGAAGAGGCTTGGGGTAATTACATTTCCTTTAGATATTCGTGCTAAGGCCAAGTAAGAGGTTTTTTGCCCTAAATGCTTCCAATAGGATGCATACCGGCAATCGCTTACAAATCCAAGGCAGACTAGAATAGAAAGCACATACATACGAAAAAATATTTGTTTCCAGAGCACCTACTAAACATACATATCGGCACACAAACTATATGTTGATCGCAGGTTGTTATTGACAAATAGAACTGCTGCTGGCACTTTCCTTTTATTCTGACCGAGTGGATTTTGTAAAGCATATTGCTAGTCTTCCTTCTAAGACAGGATCAAACTCTTCTTTTTACTATCAGTTTAGTTGAAATGTGAACAAGCTTAGTGGGAGCTGTAGAAATCCTTTCTCTTCCATTAACATTAAAACTGTAGCATTGGAAACGATAAAGGTGAACTTTCATTGGTGCTTCCCTTACACGTATACTGGAGCGAGAGCGGGCGCTAGCTTTCGAACAGGATTGACTGACTCACTCACTGGGACTGAAACTGGCCTAGAATAGTTTGGAGGGGAGGTTACCATACTTTTCTTTTCAGGCTAAAGCTTTAAGGGACTTTTTATAGGGCTTGCGAAATGCCTTATCATTCTTACTCTTGAGTAAAACTGGCTTTGGACACAGGTGCGAAGCAAGTCTATGCGGAAAGGATAGGAAAAAGCTCTATACGATACGCGAGTAGTTGGTGGAATACGAGTAAGGACTTTGTTTGCCCAAGTCCCTTGCTTGAAGGACTATCGCACTTTCAGTGGTACTGAGACTGTCCCTACCACTACCCTTTATCAAGCTGGTTTACAAGAGTTCTGGCTTTCCCAACCGGACAACTTCTGGGGAATATAATTTCTTTCGCACCCCCCTCTTATATGCGGTCCTAACCTTGCTACTCTTACCAAGAGAACTTCTGCTCGTAACATACCTTCCCTTATGATATGATCTTACTTCTTGAAGCGAGCTACTTTAACTGCCAAAGGAGCGGAGCAACTCGAGTTAGACGAGAGGCGGGGATGTAATTTCAAAGAGGCTCGACCGGACCCAAGAACCGGACAGAAGACAGGCCCCACTGTGATACCTCGTGCAAGTTCTAGTTAATGACCTGAAAGAGGTAACTAGCGCTTCTTGCTATCGAGCGTGCCTTAGTTTAGAAGGAAGCTTTGGGCAGGGCCTATGTAGAACGGGCCACTTTCATTGTCGAAGACACCTTTTTCATACCCTTTTTCGTCCATTGGAGCTATTGAACTAGACTGGAGTAGGGAACTTCCAAAAGCATGCGAGACTTTCAAGGTTTGGATGTTTATTTCAAGCTGGATGAAAGTGGACCACTGATAGAAAGGTCTTATAAAACGTCTGAACCGCCTTATTAATAAGTAGGGTTTTAGTATCCGCCCTTACTCTATCTTTGAAGTGGCTATCGAACCTTTCCATGGGGAACAGGGGCTTTCTGCCTGGCTTGCTCGCTGATGCTTTTAAATACTTTCGGCTTTGGGAGGAGGCTATCGGCACTGGCGTTACACGCGTACAAAGAACTCGTTGAAACCTCGCTACTGGATTGAGCAAGAGGTGACCAACGGGAGCTATACCTCCTTCTTGTCCTTCCTTCCCTGTGGTTGACTGGTTTTTCTTCCTTCTTCCATACTTCAGGAGGAAGAGGTCGCCGGGTTCAACTTCCACTGGTGATGGCGATTCCTTCTTGAAAACTGTATATGAAGTTGAATCTTTTATAAAAAAATAATAACATCGATAACATCGAATCAATTCCTATTCGAAAAGAGGATTTCATCATACCTGGCTTTCCTAACCTTACAACTGGCACTGATACTTTATCAAGCTGGAAATAGGGAACTTGTTTTTGGAACTGCCTTTGATCTTAGGCTCGCAGCTACTAGGTGCGCACCCTTGAAACTAGCCCCCAAAGAGGACTGAAGACTCTCGCCCACAATTAAAACCATCTAAAAGAACATAACGTATATGATGGATCCATTACGAATGTCTCGTCCCAGAAGACCATAACTCTGGTTTCGCTGATCGAGCAACGCGGTTATTTCGCGGACCTTTCTGTTCCTAGTTAAAGTGTAGGCCTTTTGGACTTAAGCTGGGATTTGGTATTTCGAAGGCCTCACCCCAGGTCTTACTATCATTTCTAGGCATCGTCTGTACTTAACAGTTCCCTTTAGTGTAGTTTCTCGGAGATATCTGGATTATTATTTTAATAAAAAAAAGAGTCTGGGAAGAAAGATCGAAAAGTCGAAACTTTCGAAAGCGCACTCACTCCTCTCAAAATATCTTAAGAGAAAAAAGATCTACGCTACAAAAAGGAGCGAGCGGAGAGAGCATAAAGAAAAGAGCTATAAGGTACGAGCTTAGAGCCTTGCGTCACTCTGGTATGCTAATCACTTCGTTGTACGACTCTGGAACGGTAGTCGCTTAGTGCGACAGCACTATGGGATGCAAAGAAGCTTCGTCACCCTTCTTTAGTTGCTTGTAGTTTTCTTTTATCGAGATTCGGTTGGTGTTCATGGGGCGGTCTTTGCTCCTATCGAGAAGCGGAACATGGTAGCTTTTCATCTTTGCTTGATCAGCCTATCAGTCATGGTAATGGATTGAGTATCCCCCTTTCTGGAGCCGGGTTTGACTCTTTGTGATCGAACAAAGCAAAAGCAAGATATATCGTAGTTAAAGTAGAGCTAGACTGCATGATTGGCTTGTAGGAGAAAGATAAGAAGGATTCTAGCCAACCAAGACAGAGATGCAAGTTTGATTTATGTCTCTCTGCTATTGGATGTGATAGTGTGGTTATTGTCTTGAAACGGAAACGAAAGAAAAGAAGAGTGGATGAATGTTAAGAGTACTTTTACCTTTGTGCAGCGTATTAGACCTTTGTTATCTGCTTTGGTGAGTCCTTATCAGGGTGCGTTTATTCCAGGTAGAACTGCTTTGGAGAATATTATTCTTGCTAAGGAACTTGTTCATAGCATCTATCGCACAAAGAAGAAGACAGGTTGTTTGGCAATGAAAATTGATCTGGCTAAAGCATATGATAGAGTGGATTGGCGCTTTTTGCAACAAACCTTACATGATTTTGGTTTCCCTGTTCAGATTATTTCGCTTATCATGTCTTGTGTGACCCAATCACAGCTCTCTATCTTATGGAATGGGTCAAGATTACCGGCATTTGCTCCTATGAGAGGTCTTCGTCAAGGGGACCCTTTGTCTCCGTATCTCTTTGTGCTTTGTATGGAGAAACTATCACTGCTTATTGAGACTAAAGTTGCTAATCATCAATGGGCGCCGCTTAGTCTTTCTCGAGGAGGGCCAAGCATTTCTCATCTTTTGTTTGCTGACGATGTCATCTTGTTCTCTAAAGCTTCTTTGAAGGAATGCCGTGTGGTCTTGGACACTGTGGATCAGTTTTGTGCGTGCTCTGGCATGCTAGTGAATGATCAGAAGTCTAGTGTTTTCTTGTCTCTGCACACTGCTCGTCGCCATAAGGAAGAACTCCGTAGACGTTTGCACTTGTCCTTTACGTCTAATCTTGGACTCTATCTGGGAGTCCCTTTGCATGTTAATCAAAGAAGGGCGTCCTTTACTCATATCCTTGATAAACTGCATTCTCGATTGGCTGGGTGGAAGAACAAGCTTCTTAACAAAGCGGGTCGGCTTACTCTCGTACAGTCTACTCTCTCTACCATTCCTCTTTATACCATGCAAACTTGCTGGTTCCCTGCTACTGTTTGTGATGATATTGACAGGTTATGTAGGCGTTTTCTATGGGGATCTCTTGATGAGGGTAAGGGTATTCACCTTGTTAGTTGGGAATCGGTGACTTCCCCCAAGAAGGCAGGTGGTTTGGGTCTCCACACGGCTCGTGATAATAACATTGTGATGCTTGGCAAATTGGTTTGGTCGATTCTCTCTAATGAAGATAAGCCATGGGTTAAAGTGCTGTGTGATAGATACTTGCATGGTGGTTCCTTATTTGATGCTCGTTTTTCAGGCACTAGCTCGCATGTTTGGCGTGCTATCCTTAAGGCGTCTACCTTTCTTCGTGATGCTTTCATGTGGCGGATTGGGACAGGACAGAATGTGGCTCTATGGGAGGATCGTTGGCTTGGTGCAATGCCTCTCAGGTTTTTAGTTGATAACATTTCCTTGGCAGATTCTGAGCTTTGTGTCGCTGATATCATCTCAGCTTCAGGTGGGATTTTTATCGTTTAGCTACACCTTTGCCAAATGAGGTGAAGGAGATGATTCGAGCAGTCCATTTGCCTAGGTGGAGTGTTATGGCTGACCGAGTGATCTGGGGGGAGACTTATTCAGGTTCTTATTCCACGAAGTCTGCCTACCACTTCATCACTCAAGTCCCTTATCCAGTTGATGCAGGTGCGCATTGGAAATTCATTTGGCAGCTTCGAATTGCACAGAAACATCGTTTCTTTCTTTGGCTTATAGAATGGCAGCGGCTGCCCACGAATGAGCTTTCACCGTGGTATGGCTGATTCTCCAATGTGTGAGAGATATGGTATGGCCCCCGAGACTCCGCTTCATGCATTACGTGACTGTATTTGGGCTAGGCAGGTTTGGCTTCCTTTTCTTTCCGATACTCAGGACACGGGGTTTTTGGGTCTGACTTGCGGAGATGGTTGCATGATCATATATATCATAATCCCTATTCAAATTGCTTGCTTGACCGATTAAGGTGGCTTTCCTGTTGTTCCAGTCACTGTGGCTCTTGCTTGAGCCGGGAAGTACAGAAGGCACAGAGGTGAGAAGTTTTTAGATTATAGATACGAAGGTACGAAAAATGGACAGGTTTCAAGTAAGGCGAGTAAGAAAAGGTTAGAGAGAACCGTTGCTTTGACATAACAAAAGAGAACGGTTTGCCTTACAAAAGAAAAAAGTCGAATAAATAGATATACGTGAAATGAGCCCTATTCCTCCTTTCCAATGGCCAATTCACCACTTCACTTACTTACTACTTACTTACTTAATACCGGCTTGAACAAGGAAAATAGCACTAGAAAGAAAAGCAAATAAAGAGAGTACAAGACAGAACTAAATAGGTGTAGAGTTCGGAGTAGCGAAGAGGCTTTGATGACGAAGCGAAGGTACGAAGTAGATTTCTCATGGCCCCCCCAATGAATAATTTTTATGCTATACGAGCATAAACAATAACCATTTAGAATACCTGCAGGGAGAGGGAATTCTATTGTACTCTCCCGGAGGGAGAGGGAGAACTGGTTTGAATAATTTTCCACGTAGGGAAGCATAAAAGGAAAGCGGTCCCTTACCTTGTGACAACAATTTCCTTCCCGTAATCGAACCCTCCACAGAAAGCAGCTCGCACTCGGTAATAAGACTTGAACATGAATTCTTTCCCATCGACTGGACTTTTCACAGAGACCAGGAACAAGGACCAGGACGAATAGGGAACGGGAACTACTCTTTTCGTTTCGGGATTTGAGTAGGTAAGGGCAGCGGGACCAGCAACATGAACAATCGGACCAAGCAGGCTATTAAGCCAACTAACAAAGCCACAAGCTACAGGCAGGAGCTCCTTTCTTCAATAAAGGTTTGGTAACCTCGTTTTGCCCTTTCTTTCACGGCTCGGCCCTCCTCGCCAGGAGGAAATTCATGGCCGTAGATCAAGGCAAAAATCGGCCTTTTAAAAAGCATCCTTTGATCCAGCTTTCTCTGCTTTAGGGTAAATAACAGCAAAACTGTCCCATGCCACACGGGCAGAAAATGGAAATGGCAACTAGACTAGTAAGTTAATTCGTACTTCTGTCGTTGGGGAGCGGAAATGGCACTTTACAGCAAGAATAAAGAAGAACTCAAGTCGCAGATAGGCTTGTAGCCTCACCGGAATCAGATTCTGTAGCTGATACAACTGATGTTGCTTCATCTCCTTTCCCATCCGCCCGGGGAACCGAGTCTTCTTTATTGATTACTGAATTGGCTGCTGCATAGTATACCACTTCTGTCACTGACTCAGTAGATGGACGAGACAACCCAACCTCTTTCACCGAGTCGGGTGCCAAAAAGTCTGCTATCGCTTAATAGAATAAGAGAAATAGATAAGCGGACTTACCACTTCATCTGTTGTAGCTGAATGAAATATCGGGAATTACAGCCAATTTGACGGGGTTTATGCGACTTATTATATTGAGGTGCAATTCCAAAAAAAAAATAATAATAATAAGTGGCTGGTGGCCCGCCCTACAAGTGATAGGCGTGAACCTCAAGTTAGTCTTGTATTCAAATTGGTAGTTCAGGGAACTTCCAATGGATTCACCAACCTTTCTTTCAATGGCTTACAGAGAACTCAAAATGTGATCGCAAGTCAATCTCTCGAGAGAGTAGAGTCTAGTTTTCTTCCCTAGCGCCTCTATCTATCAAATCAATAGAGCACTTTCTCTCTCCTCGCTCGTGATAATTCATCTGACCTGAAAGGCGATGCCCTAAGGACTGTTGAATTTAAATACGCCCTCAAAAGAAGAGGAAGAAAACTGTTTGAAAAAGGGCATACTTCTTCTGTCCCTCTTGCCTAGTAAGCACCTAAGGGATCTAATGCATTTGAAGTCTTTCCTTTCTTTTCTTCGAGCGAGAAAAGAGTGCTAAGCTCTAGGATTCCATCTGGCTATGTGTATTCCCTTGCAGTCGTTTATAGGTATTCTCCAGTCTATACTAGGAGAGGACTAGTAAAGCTTTTATAGGGCTTTGAAGTCCTTCTCAATAGGAGAAAGGGGGTTTCAAGCAGAAGTATGGAAATTTAAAGCAGGACTATTGAAATAAAAACAAAAAGGAGTATCTCGAGCTAGTTTACATCTCAAAGAAAGGAAATTCAATAGCAGTTTCAAAGGGAGCAACCCCCTTTGAACTATAAATGAATGTAATCAAACTCAATCCCCAGGAGCTTACACTCTATCTTAAACTGATAGTAAGGGAATTGACCTTATGACTGACTGCAGCAATTGGAATGAAAACTACTCTTTCTGGATAGTTCTATTGGTTATGCCTAGTCAACTACATCCTTAAGGATAGGCAACCTACTGATTATCTTATACATAGGCAAAGCAAGCTCCGCTTTCATTCTCCTCTTTCTTTGGCTTAACAAGATAGAGAGCTGGCTGACTTTTCTTTTCCAACTTAAAAAGGGGGACTGATGTAAAGGCTTTAAAAGGGCACCCACTGCATATAAGAGAACTCCCAAGCTTTCTCCTAAGAGAACTAAAAATGGCTTAAAGGTTTCTTGCTTGGCTGTAACAGAACTCCCAAAGAAACCCCTACTTTTGATTAAGTTCATTCCTAGCTCCTTCTGGCTTGAAAACTGCTTTCAAACTTCCTTGCTTACTGACTTCATTGCCCTAGAAGAATCCTATAAACTGCTTGCCTATAGTACTTTCTGGTATTGCTTGATAACTAGCCTGCACCCCATTATCTCCTATCGACTGCATTCGATTGATCGTATGGATCACCGAAAAAGGAGATTTCCGCTTATACAACTAGAACTCGAACCCAAGAAAAAGAGTTTAAGAATTTCTTCAACTAGATAGCACTAAAACAACTGGCTATGTAAGGAAAAGCGGAAGTAAACCTATGTCGTAAATAGAAAAAAATCCCGCCTATACAACTGCATGGGAGCACTTATGACTAAAAAGAAATGCATGACTCGGCCTATAGCTTGACTTTAGGCTAAGCCTTTCTCTAGAATCCTGGGAACCTTAGAGCCTTGGGAGAGAATCCCTCCTGCCTTAGGAAATCAAACAGCTTGAGAAAGTGTTTTAAACTCACTTGCTTTGAATACTCCTGGCTCTCATGCTGGAACGAAAGTCGCTCTACTGTAAAGTGGAGGAACGAAAACTCAAACCGCAGAGAAGAGGTCAGGGAAGGAAAAACCGAGACAACCGCATGGAAGCAAACTTACACTAGGCCTTCAACTGGCTCGAAAGCATTAGGAATGGGAGATTATACCTCAGGGCCAATCTAGGAAACTAGTTAATTCTCAGAATCCGTTGACAGTGCAGTAAAACAAGTTTAGATCTACTAGCTTTATTTTAGGAGATTGTGAAGGCAACAAGAAGGCTTCGGGGTCCAATTTTGAGCTGATTGTAGCTAATAGAAATCCTAATTCGGATACACAAGTCGGGAATTTCTAAATGGGCCTAGTTCTCTTACTTGGTTCAGATTTATTTTTTCTATAGTATAGGTCCAGGGTGACTACTTACTTTTCTTTGACTCGGATGCCCACGGAGCGGTATTCTTTCAAAGAATTGCTATCACTGGATTCAAGGGATGCCTATTTGTCCACATCACCGGTCAAGTCAAAAAGAAGGAAGGATAAGACAGTAAGAAAGGCACTAAGACTAGCAGCCAATTCAATAGCGGTTTATTCTCAAACAGTAAAAGCGCATTAAATGTCATCTCTTCCTAAAAGCCCATCATTTGCACATGGATATCCTTACTATTGTTCCTCCCCTCCGTGGATTAAGGCAGTGAAGTTAATGACGTATGCTAAGAGGGGAAATGCCGACATCTAGCACATATAAGAGCGGATTTGCTTACTGACAATAGAATGGTTTAAAAAGAAAAAAGTCATGTATTCGGTCATAGGAATAAAATTCAACTAGTATAGGCTTGAAGTCAAAGGGAGGTTTGGAATTCCAGTCATTCTTTGGAAAAGACCTATCGGTCAAATGAAGAAGACAGTGACTTGGAGTCCAGTCTCGAGAGATAGCACCATCGAGTCGTCAAGCCAGCTTCTCCCAATTCTTTATGGGTCTGACATGATGAGCATGGTAGATGGCACAACATCTGCCCCCAGTGAAAGCGTAATGGTTGATTCAAAAACTGTCCCCAATCCAGCCTATCTTGAATGGAAGAAGAAGTATTTGATCTTTCTCAGTTGCTTACATACCACAATGAGACCTACTGTCTTTGCCCAAGTTATTGGATACAAGACAGCTCGTTCCACTTGGGAGGCTCTTGACTAGATCGATCGGTCTCCGCTTTTGGGGGCGGGAGTGTCATGTACTCGGTTGCTGCTACTCTCCTCTTCCGGTGGGGGAAAAGTACAAGCAACTACTCCAGGCGCCCTCGGATCATTGGTCCGATGGCCTCACTCGTGGTTTTTGAACCCTACTGCAAGAGGGACGATGCTCTTCAAACATACTATTATCCGGTCGTAGACATGATATTTAGATCACCTTGAGAAGGAAAATCAGCTATTAAAGTTGGTGAGAGAACGGTCTTTCTCGACGACTTGGGATGAATCGATGGACTCCGGTAAGCTTCGTTCCTACATTCTGCTCTGGAAATTCAGTCCCTACGTGAGGAGTTGCGGGAAGCCAAGGGAGATATTAATTTGTGCAAGGCTGCCTTCTCTACGGGTGTCGCAACTGCTGCTGCCCCGAAGATCAAAGTTCCGGAGCCACCAAAATTCGGAGGTAAGCGCGATGCTAAGGAACTTGAGAATTTTATTTGGCAAATGGAAAGATACTTAGGTGCTATGAATTTAGTTGAAGATGCTGTAAAAATTAGCACTGCCTCTCTCTATCTTGAGCATGATGCTGCCCTATGGTGGAGGTGTCGTTATGAAGAGATGGAACGGGGGCAAGCTGAAATTCGTACTTGGGAGGCATTCAAGGGGGAGCTGAAGAAACAATTTGACCCCGAAAATGCTAAGGAGTTGGCAATGAAGAAGTTACGTTCTCTTAAGCATACGGGGACTCTTAAAGAATACATTCGGGAGTACTCTTCCTTGATGCTGGAGGTCCCCAATCTGCCCGAAGATGTCAAGTTGCTATATTTTCTTGATGGGCTGCAACGATGGGCAGAACAAGAGCTCAAGAGAAGGGGCGTCCAAGATCTTGCCAATGCCATTTCGGTAGCTGAATCATTGGTGGAATTCTCCAAGGATTCTTCCAAGAAGGAAAAGGGCAAGAAGAAGGGCAATTCTGATAAAGGTGGGGGAGACAAGCCCCACAAGGCAGCCAAGCCGTCCAAATGGAAGGGCAAACCGCAAGGAGAAAGTAGCAAGGAGCAGCCTAAGGTGAAGAGGGACTGCTTCCTATGTGGTGGACCTCACTTTGCCCGTGAGTGTCCCAATCGTGGCAAGCTGAATGCCATTGTTTCCTCCTACGAAGGGACCCCCCAGCAAGGGGAAGGTGCGCAGCTGGGTTCGTTGCGCATTGTTAATTCGGTGCAGGCCAAGGCACAAGGAGAGTCCATGGGGGACGCTGCCAAGGCCAAGGTTGCCCCTAAGCTCCAACCAGCTAATAGTGGGATTGGCCGGTTTTGGCTTTGACCATGCGAACCTTTCTAGTTAGGCAAGCAAACCTGGAGCCTCTATTTAAAGCTCTATCTAAAGCTGCTCTAAACCCCTCTATTTAATGCCCCATACTATTTAATGCCACTATCTATAATTGGCTAAATGCCTCAACTGGTCTTTCAGAACCTTCGCACCTTGACTTTGACTTTCGGGATTTTCTTTCAAGAAGGTCTCGGAGAGAGCCTTGACCTGGGCGGGATGATCTATCAGCAGGGGCATTCCTCCTTGACTCAGGAACTTACATCTTCTTCTTTCCAACGGTGGAATTCTCTTATGAAAAAAGAGCTTTTTCTTTTAAGGGGTCTTTTTCTCTTTCTTGTTAGCCTAAAGACGGTTTAGAAGCTGAAAGAGAGGCCCTTTTAATATTTTAATAATAGGGATGCAAAATCAGATCTTTGGACTAGTCCTCCGTACCCCAAGAATCCCATATATAAGTTGGTTGGCAAATGAGTGCGCAAACGAGTTCTAGTCGTGAGTAAGGTTTTCAACGCCTTCGTTGGATCCCCGTCTATTAGTTGATTGTTGGCGGTTTAGAGGCATTTAATAAGGCAGATGAAAGGGGACTGAAGTTGCTATTCATTTCGCTCCAAATGCAGTTGTAGCTATTCATTTCGCACCCAGTCAGTCAAACATATGTTGGTTGGTTGGCGCGGAAACAAAGATTGGAAAGAAGGATTGATTTGGCCGAAGCCTGACTCACTTCATTCGCTTGGCGGGAACAACACATATCATAGGTCAGCAGCTCCCGTTACTTCTTTCTCAGGAGCAGTGGAAAGATTGTTTTCAACTTCGCTTGTTAGCGGGGAGTACCTATTTGCTAGTCTCTGAACGCGGCCAAAAGGTAATCTGGCCCAAGAGAAAGAGACGACTAATCAGACTGCTGATGAAAGCAAAGAGCTCACACAACCAGAGACTAATGCAAGCACACAGCTCACACAGAATAAGAGCCAAGCCAGAGAGACAAGGTCCGAAGCTTACTTAATATAGGGGAATCAGAGCCCTTACTTATATAGGGGCGGAAAGAGAAGGCCCAGAGCCAGAAGCCAGAGATTCAGAATCAGACCAATGAGTCAAACACGGATTCAACCAATGAGCTCAAAGAGATGGCGCATAGCCAAGCTACTGAGTCAACTATAGAGTTCCCTTACTTATATAGGTAAGGAGCCTAGCGAAGCTAATGAATCAACCCCTTACTGGAATCAATGCACTCAAGAGCTGCTATTGCTGCTATTGGAAACAGGAGCTGCTATTGGAAAATAGGTTCCATAGTAGACTTTTGAGAATGCCCTTTTTTCTAAGGCAATGCTCTAATAAGCTAAGGCTAAGGAGCCAAACCTAGGTTTCTCAGCTACTCTATCAGCCTATTATTAGTAGGGGGGTACCAAACAGCGATTTTCGCTACAAGATTTTCGTGAAATCCTGAAAAATCAATTTCGTTATTCGTAGCCGGGAGGAATGAATGGGAGAACTCCAACACAAGCTAAGGTCCTCGGCCTCTCACTCTCATTTCGCTGCAAAGGTCAAATCCGGATCTTCTAAGGCATGTTTGGTACCCCTCTATAGGTATGCATCGGGGGTCAGAACTGGCCTTAGAACGCGTTTTTTCTGGCTTTATTAATAGGGGCATAGAAGCTTATAATAGTTAAAGGGCAGGGGGGAGATTTCCTGTAAATCGGTTAGAGACTGAACCGGAACAGGGGAGTGAATGACGAATTGAATGCTAGCTCATTTAGAATTAGAAAGTCAATTTGGAGCAGGCAGGAGCCCATTAAAAAGTTGCAAAGCTGTAAAGCTGGTTCTTTCCTTTCTCCGCCCCAAAGACCCGATAGGAATTGGTTCGAAACCGGGGAAAGATCTCTTTGGGAGTCACCCTTATCTATGGGAGCGAGATCCTTCTTTGGTAGTTCATCTATTAACCAGTTCTTGGGGAAAGTATTTCCTATTTCTCAGGAGTTGTAGGTATTGGGCTGCGGGCCTTATCTTAGCCTTATCTTATCTTATCTTAGGGTGCAGTTCCAATCCTTTTCTTTTGCGCGCCCAACCTATATGTGCTAGAAAGCTGGCGTAGCGATTTGCTTTTGAAACGAATGCTTTATGTGTAAAAGAAATTCAAGAATGAAGCCAAAGAGACGCTCTACTCTAGTTTAACGAAATCGGGGTCAGAATTCTCTATTCTCTATTTCTTAATGCTAGGCTGTAGGCCAGGTCAATTACTTTAAAAGATAAGAAAAAAGTGCTTATAGATAGGGGCCGATCAAAGGGTTGCTTGCCCATAGTTTAGGGTACTTTAGAAGGTAATCGCATTTACCCTCTATTTAATGCCATACTCTATTAATGCTAATGCTTCTTATAGATTAATGCTAATGCTTCTTATAGATAGGGGTTGATCTTCTTGCTTCTAAACCACCTTTAGGGTAGCGAGAAATCCCCCCCCTTAAGGGCTTTTCATCTTGCAATTCTATTATCAGAGATTGGGGGGTAGAAACGAAATTATTTATGCTAGGGTTTAGGCACTGAACCAACTTGAATCTGACGTGAAAGCCCCCAGCTGCAGGTATTGACAACGTTTGCAGGTCAATTACCCTTTAAGATAAGATAGGGCCTTCCTTTTTCAACTGGGCATTCTCTAGGGACGGAACCTGGGATACATCTCGGTTTGACTCCAACCCTGGCTCATTTAGCATCTCGAACTCAAAGGGGGCGGGAGCAGAACAAAGCTTTCAAGCCTGACGCTAATCCTGAGATGCCAGGTCTGCGTTCTGCTTACGAAAGAGATCTAAAGCGGGTTCTTGCCTTTCTCCGCCCCGAAGGAGGTATATCTGTGTTCGCGGGTTCCTTGCTTCCTTCCTTTCGGAGGATTTTCGATACCGCTACGCCCCCAACCTATATATGGGTCTCAAAGAGCCTTAGATAACCATAAACTAGGCTTTTGATAAGATCAACCTCTGAAGATACGGATTTGACCGATGCTCCGAAGCCTTATAATAGTTAATAGGTCTTTGACCAATGCATTCTTCGCCACCAAACTCTTTATTTGTAAGACTAAGGGGCAAATCCAAATCAAATAGTGGGTGGGTGACGCAATTCCCCGGCCCTAGATACAGATGCACCTCTTAGGGCAACAGATGCACCTCTTAGAGCACACGCTAAGAATTTACCATTGTGCCCCACAGCTCATGGGACTTGGACTTTGCCCGGCTTGGAATCTCTCCTGTTTTGGGGTCTTACCTACGTGCATGCTTTGTCTTTCTTCCCGATGCTGTTTGCAGCAGCTGTAGAGATGGGAGCAGCTACCAATCAATAGTGGCTTTTCTTATTTAATATATAAAATAACCCCAACAAATATGCTTTCCCTTCTACTATAAAGAACCGAAACCCCCGCTTGAATGGGATCGGGAGCCCCAACACGCTATGAGTGGAGGGGGTTATGCAAAAAAAGAATTTCGCCAAATATCTAAATGGGGCCTCTAAATGGGGTGAGAAAGACGCATAGTCTTGTCTTGAGTTACATTCCCGGTTCCCTGGCTTTTCAAAACCAGATCCTAGGGATCCTGGAAAATGCTTCTCGCCTGGCATCTCAGGATTGGCGTCAGGCAGCGAAGCTACATATACAAATAGGCACCCGAGAATCAGGCTCTTTGAGACCTAGAAGGATCAAAGGTGCGAAGCAGTCGCATCAGGGGCGTCAGCGAAGATGAACTACCAAATCGCATCTTTCCCCCGCGAATGAACTCAATTTCCAAATATTATTCTTAATTCGGGAAAAAGGCAGCTGCTGGCCATCATATAGGTGGGGTGAATTGCAAATTGAGAAATCTTTCCCCTGCTGGGAGGATCCCCGTTGATTTTCTTTCTCCCCTTCTAATAATGGCAATTACCAACTATTAAGGGAGGGCCAACCTTCCTTACTGCAATTATTATAAGAGAAAAATGGGGCGACAAAGGTGGGATTGGCCTTGCTTGCTCGCCTAATAGAGTAAAGGCTTACTTGCTCTTGCTCGACCGCTTATCTAAAATAGGGCTACATCTATATCCATAGAGGATGAACAATTCTCATTCAATATATTAGTGGGTGGCGAAATGCCTCTAGAATCGAAGTTGGGTGCCCCCCTCTATCTAGAAAGGGTTTTTATCCCAACAGGCACCAGAAAATGTGATAGCGCTCATGCAATTATTAGCTGGGCCATACAATTGATTTTCGCTTTCTTTTTTCATGAACTAAAAGCCTCAACCTTTATTAGTATTAGATAGGGTTGCTCGCTTTTCTTTGATATGATATAAGCCGCGCCAACTTTCCCCTACTATTAAATTAAAGGAGCGAGGAGTTCCCCGTTGTTCCACTAAGAGCTCTCCTGGGACATGAAATTCGGCATCATTATAGGTTGGCGGAAATCGAATTGGATGGCACAAATGTCTATTTTCTGTGAAAACTCTCGATATTAGCATCGTAAAAGGCCATAGAATGGATTCTAAACCTAGAGGTCATACATATCCCTACTCAATGGAAAAAAGGTTGTGGATTCTCCCTGCTTGTCCTTAAGGCAGTCAGTGCTTGGCCCTTTAGTAAGGCATTGATTAAGTGAGAGAGGTCTATTCGATGTAATCCCCTCACATTCTACCTTCAATCAGTCTTAAGCTACCTTCAATCAGTCTTAAGAGGACCGAATACATGACAAAATTACATAAATAAGGTATTCGAAGTGACCTTATGTCACGTAGGCATTGGAGCGGTGCTTAGCCAAGAAGAAGATAGACCTATTTCTTGCCTTTATACAATACAGCGATAAATTGAATGAGGTTCGACAAGCGAATACTAATCCCTTGGGGGGCAACCACCATATACACCTCCTCACACTCTTATCGATCCGGCCGACAGATGCCTGTTTCGCTAAATCACCCTACCTTTCTAACTCGGCGTCTTAAGAACTCAGCCTTTTCCGTGGGAATTTGTAAACCAGTGGTTTAGTCTCAAAATCCTTTTCTTCTCGGTCTTTGCCCCTTTTAATTTAATTTAATTTAATTTAATTTAAAAGGGCAAAATGTCAATTTGCGGAAAGATGTCCGATTGCGATACACAATACAAGTCATTAGCGATAGTTGACTACGTAGGCGCTTAGAGAAGGGAAGAGGTCCCAGAATCAGAGGTAGTAGCAGCAACAGTAACACTGTACATCAACAGGTTCTATCCCGATCTGCTTTCGGTTAAGTAATCTTTCATTAGATTTCCTTTGTAAACCGCTCATGCTTTTACGCTTTGTATCGGAACTCCGAATTGGATTTCTTTCGACTTTGTTCTCTGTTCGTGTCGGGTATGATAACCCGTAAAGGGAGGGAACATAGTCATCTTTTCCAGAAAATATTCGAACACCAGTAGTCCCTGGAGAGCTCTTTCGCCCCAGATTACCTTATAGGGACCCTAAACGTGGCTTTTTGAATATATTTCTTTCTAATCCTCTAGACATGGTTAACTATAACAACTTTAGGATCTTTCGTGTCCTAGTTGGTAATATAAATCCTATTAATAAGTTCCTCAATTTCTCGATCTTAGGTCAATCAAGTTAATCCCTCTCGCCAAGACTAGTTGCCTTTTCCCTTCCTCTCTTTTTAAATCCAATGCCATCTGCAGAGCACACTTCCTTCTTACCATTTCATTTAGCTATTCTTCCCTTCTATAAAGAGATGGAGGACGTGGGAAGCTTATTCGTTCGAAGGACTCTCTGCTTTCAATGACCCACCCATTCAATCAATGCTAGCGGGTATGAACTCGATTGAAAGTCGGGTCTTCTGCTTAGCTCATGCCGGCTGACAGCATTGAGGTCTAATCCCATCTCCTTGTCAGTAAAGACACTATCATACCTCGTACGTTGGTCGAGTCTCCCTTCGGTCATCTTACTCTTTTCATTTCAGGAATAGCGGGCCGGGAAGGAGGAGGACGAAGCTTTTTCTTTTAGTGTAGTTGTACGAAGCGATACAATGCGAGAATCCGATTTGCCTTAGAAGAGGAGGAAATCTAGTTGTACTAGATGGAACCCATTTCAAAGCCAATTGAGTGAGAGTTTTTTGGACATGGAGCAATACTTCAAGGCGGTCCATGCCGACGAAGAAGAGAAGCTTACTATCAGCAGTATGTACCTTACTGCTGATGCAAAGCTATGGTGGCGAACAAGGATTGAAGACGACGTCAATGCTGGACGACCCGCTATCTCTACATGGGATAGACTTCAGAAAGAGTTAAAAGAAGAAAGCTCGGAAGGAGTGGAGGGGCGGGGAATTGATCCTTAGCTTATGAAAAGATCGTCCTTGAATCTTGTCCCCATCCATAATAGGAAAAAGGGAGGGCCTATAAGCATACCTTTGCACCAATGAGAATAGTTACATCTAGTATTGATCTACCTGTAAGCCAAAGCAATATAACAGGTTCTAGTGCCATTGATCTATAACCCTATTGGTTGACCGTTAACCCTAAATGAGAAGTAGGTCCATTCATCAGGGTCTTCCTTCAATTCTATAGCCAGTAGCAAGGGGCTTCAGCCCCGATCGTACCAATATAGTTAATAGAATCAATCCAGGCCTTTCTACTCCCATGCTTGTGAGGTTTGGAGTATCTAAATGACTGAAAGCCTAGCTCTTCTTTGTTAGTTAGCAGTAGGTGCAAGCGAACGATGCGAAGCCCTTTAGGGATCGTCTCTTCTCGATCACAGAATACAGTTAATAGAGTGAAAGACCCCGCCTTCCCCGTTCTATTCCAATGCTTGTGAGGGTGGTCGAAGATCAGAAGCCCAAGCCCTTCTTCCTTCAACGGCTGCTATTGATGGAGACAAACGTCGAGACTACTGTCATAGCGGATTGGGGTTTGGGGTTGCTTTGCTCATAATGCAATTGTGTAATGCCGGTATGAAGAATGCTCCTGTTGTCGGATTGTGATTTATGCAAAAAAAGATTGGATTCATGATTCCTTAGTAGAATGAAGTCGATTTAGATGATTGGACTCTTTGCGGTCCTCTTAACATGTAGATACTCTCAGATTCATGTTTGAGCGTGCCACCACTCAATCCCCCAATTTGACCTAATGGCATCTTACTGGGACATGTTGCATGGTCGGAGGGTTTACTCGTTTATTCCGTCAAGCAAGATCTGTATTACAGATGGAGCCACCTGCCATACAGAGACAAGTTCGCCTCGAGACAGAAAAAAGGATCAGTTTCGGATTGATGATGCTCCGAGATAGGAGGCAGCATGTTTGCTATCACTACCGCAATCGACTGCAAATGCCTATGGGAATTGATTGGTCCGCACGTAATCGATAAAAATGCAATCTATTTATACCTTACCGTTTTTTCCCAGATGTGTTCCCTCACCACTCGAGACGTGTTTGCGTTCAAATACCATTGCCGGGGATTGGCACAAGCGTTGATTCACGCAACCTAGTAACCTCCTTGTTGGAGATTGGTTGCTGAACAGATGAATAGGATAAAGAATGTAATGATCGGGAAGCGGTATTTCAACCCAGTATAGCCCGTGTTCTAGGCATCGCTTTCGGCAAAACGGCAAAAGCTAAGAGAAGAGAGCTGAAGTTGGATTTAGACCCACGATCTATTATGAAAGAAAATTACCAAGAATCCTAATTGAAGAATAGCAACATGGGCAAAATAAAGAGAAATTCTAATTAGGGACTTTTTCTGCCTTTCTCGGTCTCCGCTAGTTCCATTCCAGACCAGATGTTGATTTCATCATCTCGTACTCATGCGATTCGCTAGTTTAAGAAAGTCCCTTACGGTTATCTCGCTAGCTAGTGCTCTCATCCGAACATGTAAGCAAGTCCACACGCTATTCGTAATCTCTAGAAGCAGGTCTGGTCCCATGATATCTATTCTCTGTTGTACAAGAGCTAGTACCCTAGTCTGTTACTAGTTATTAGTATCCGTCTCCTCCCCTCCGTATAGTAAGACTATCTCGTACGTTGCTGTGGTTGGTTTACTCTCCCGTTGCCGGTATCTTCCGACTCGGTGAATCGAAGACTAATCAAAGTCCTTACTATTGTTATTGTGTTGCAAGCAAAGAGTAAGTATTTGATGAGAAAAAGCAGCTTTAGTAGGACTAGCCTTCCAACTAAAGGACGAAGTAACGAGACTGTTCCATGAAATTCCACGAGTACTTCAAGGAGAGGAGTGAAAGCCAAGGGCAGAGCTTCGAGTGACTTTCTTCTTTGCTCTTCGACACCCAATCTCACTTCATTCTATGAGATTCTTTTTCACTGGGAATCAATTGATGCACCATTGTGGATCTGTTAAGATCGCGACTCTCACAATCATTATGTCTGTCTTTTCCCTACGCTGGAAATCTAACTTCCCTTCCCGATTCGAGTCTCCAACGCAACGAACTGCAAGCCAGCCAACGGTGAGGTTTTCGCTAGGCCACCTGATTGGTGTGGATATGGATGATTAGTTCCATTTCTGGAATGGAAGTGCTGCTCAAGTTGAGCTAAAGAAAGGTACGAACGACCTGGTGGGGCACTGCCCTTTCCTTGTGCGCTGTCGAATCAAAGAAAGAATAGCGTATTATAGATCGTCTCATGATTGGTTTTCAAAGTAGGAACAGTCAAAACTCTCGCGAATAAGGTAACTTAACTGATGGGTAGGAAAGCTTGCTTTGTTGGTTCTGCTACTGGTTTAGCCGACAGGCGTGAAGTAAAGTGTAGTATTGGTTTGAAGTAGTAAGGTATCCAGTTTCTTAGTAAAGAAAGTTCTCAGTTCACCCGACCGTGACTGCTCGCTTTGGTTAAGACCTAAGATAACTAGTACCCACTCTTCCTTCATTTTAGTTTTGACGAGGGGGTAAGTGGAGCTCTCCCGTTAGGGAGACAACGTATGATCGACTTAAAGAAGATCCTCCACTTTCAGGCGACAGCAAGGTATCAATGGCCCACCCTTTCTTTGAACCTTGTCAATGATCGAACAACAATTGACTTGCCGGAGCCCCATCGGGGGTCGGTGGAGCTGTTGTTCGGCATATCCCCCCCGAGATGCTCAACGAAAAATCCGTTAGCTCATTAATACTTGAAAGTTCCAAGCTCATGAAACTTTCGTTTGAGGGGTGGTTGGAACAGAGTGGTCAGATCCTTTTATGAGAAAAAATCTCCAGACTGACGAGATTGATTAGTGCCGCACTTTGACACCTTAACTGCTTCCCGGTACGGAAATAGCTGCCCCATAGAAGATAGGCTTTCTTTCACGTAGCTGACTTTACCGTTAGCTCAATTTGAATAGTTTTTCGCTATGTTCGCAGGCAAGTGAGACGATCCATCAATGCCCTAATCTGCTTCGAAAGAAAAGGTCTCATCCAAACATGGTGAAGAGATGGCAACTGGATAAATTCACTTATTTTAAACAATGAAAATGGGAAGAAACCCCCAACTCAAGAGAGTACCCTCGCCCCGTAAGTCTTATAGGGAACCAATTCCAACTCCCTTTCCCAAAGAGAAGGGGTACCATAAGAGGGAAGAGGTTTGCTTTGCCCTCTTTCTCAATGCCGTAGGCCAGGATGCTTTACTCTAGGTTTCGAGCAGACAAAGGGGCGTAGCGTTGATTGTGCGTAGCCGCTACGCCCCTTTCAGAGGTTTTCGATCAGATCCTGGGTTTGAAACCAGATCCTGGTTTTGATACCAGATCTGAAAGATCCTGGGAAAGATTCCTTTGGAGCGTAGCCCTTTCTTTACCTTTAAAAAGTTGTTTCGGGCAGGGGCGTAGCGTTGATTTGGTTTTCAATACCTTTCGACTGAATATTCCCAGTTATCTTTCTAGGGGAAATCCTTCTTTCCGCTTCCCTTCTGTTAGCAAAGGGTGCGCAGCGGGCGCGTAGCGAAGAAATGGCTATGTGGGAGCGGAGAGGACTAAGAGCTAACTTTCTTCCAGAGGCCGAAATTACAGCTTCAAAAGCACTAAGAGTGTCCCAGAATCCGGGGAATCGAATAGGTGCGGGAAACTTCTCTTACAGCATACCTTCTTCCTGCTCTCCTGGGTCCCTTAACGCTAGGCTCGATGTAATTGACCAGGATGCTTTGCTTTAGGTTTCCTTTTGAAGAGGGTAATCTGGGCCCAAGAGAAAGGGATGAGTATCCGCATCCTATGCACTAATCTTTGTCTCAGAGGCCGCTCTTTCAGCTGATAAAGCACGTTTAGGATCCAACGAATCCCCTTACTTAAATGCTTTTTCATCTCACTATAGCAGAGATTGGGGCAGCAAAACCTTATTTCGCAGGAACCAGAACACTAGCTTGAATGGGAACAAGAGAAGCGGAAATTGCTTTAGCTTTAGCGCCGCTAGGAGTTACATACCGAATTCGACACTTAAGCTATGTTTCAGCCTTTCCTAGGTATGCTCTGGGACGGAACCTAGTTCATTTAGAAAGTGGTTTAGAGCTGGTCTCTTTCCCAAGTCAAAGCGGAACACAAACCTGTTTAGCCAATGAGTTCCACTTTTCGCCAACACAAACAAGATTCGGCTTTATGTGTAAAAGAAGTTCTCACCAACAATTTCATTGCTTTCTGCAGGAGCCAAAGAGAGAAAGCATCGAAACCGAGGGCAAGCAAACCTGGTACCCCTTACCAACCAATGGGAAGTTGTTCGACTGCACCTTTTGCCAGTGGTACGGGGGAAAGAATTGCTTTAGCGCGAGCTTTAACCTATGACTTGTTCCCGGCAAGCCATAAACAAACATGCATGAAAAGCTCCTTAAAAGACCAATGCAACGAAGGGCTTTTTTTCTCCCTTATAATAAGCAAAGGCTTTTTTCTCTCTTACTATAGACATCCTTACCGAACTTAGACCTTGATTTTCGCCCTTCCTTCATCAGCTTGAAAGAAATTTCAGGCTGATGAAATATCTTTAGTAGCGAGAACCATTCCTACTCGAGAATAAGGTCAGGAAGAAGATGAGTGAGCTTAAAAGCACTCAACAAAGCGCGAGGAACCCACTCACTATTCTAATTGACTTGCCGCTTTCTTTAAGGCATCGGCGAACACTATGTAAGCAGCAGCAAAGGGACTGATACTTGGAATGCTGCTTTCGGGGTCATGAAGTCATTCAACATAAGCAAAAAGTCAATGAACACCGGGAGAGAAGCCTCCACGTTGAGGCAAGATTACTATCATTTCTGTCTGCGCGCCTACTAAGGGCTGAGTCAACGAGTGGATGAACATCAGGTTTTAGAGCTTAGTTTCCAGACTCTGCTCACTACAACTACACTTGCTTCATGGCTTGATTGTTTGCTCCGCCCTAAGTTGGTTGAAGTCGATCCTGCACCCATTGGGATAGCGCCTCTTCTTCATAGTATAAGTTCAAGTCCAGTCGAGGGAAAAGTCATTCAATCTACGGTTCTCACTAACAGTCATGGGGTAGCGACTGCTACTGGGGTTCACTGAGCTCCTTGGCCGATTAGATATAGAATCTCAGGGACTGTGCGTCAAAGATTCCATTCGTGCAGCGCTTATTTAAACACTAGCTGAAAGACATTCTATAATCACTCTCTCTCCCATGCCCCATAGCCAACTAGGAGAAGAAAGCCAGTTTATTCCCATTCCCTTGAGGCTTGAGCCAGGTATTTTTTTAAAGCCTTTCGCTAGCATTACAACAGAATCAATGGCATCAGATTCATTAGCTGCGGACGCATAGGAATGAATTCTTCCCGTACTCTCTTTGTCAAGCCACCGGCTCCACTAAAGCAGCAAGACTTAGACTTAGCTTAGCCTAGCTAGCACAGACAGAAGGGAAAGCGAACCCGACTGATGAAGTCGAATGCTCCCACCCGATTCTTCTTGGCTTGACCACTCTCTTAAGCTTTCCCCCATCGAGAAAGAAAAATCCTATGTGAATCCTTACCTCTCACCTCTCCTCTCTACTCATAGCAGACAATCATAGACTTTCAATCGAGTGAATACCCGGCTAGCTCGGATCTAGGTCTATTGTAAAGCTTTCGCTTCGCCCCTTAGTCCAGAGCGATCGCGGGACACGGAATAAGCCTACACATCGGTTTATCCGAGGCGCATGCAGCTTTCATATCCGCACTCCATAATCTCGTAGAGTAAGATGTCCGGTTTACCCCCTATTATCCCGAGACCCGGCTCACCAAGGAGTTTTTTGGGATATACGACTACTTACTAATATGCCTATTCCGATTTCTTTTTCTGGTGTTGCTTGTGCCTGTTGCTGCTCCTGGTCCTCCCATTTACTTCTGCCGAATACGAGAGGTAAAAAGCAAGTCAATCTATTAGCCATCTCCCTTTGGTTTTGATTCTAGGCGCTTTCGGGATCTGTAACGAAACGATAATGAATATGACGGGAGGAAACGAGGCAGTTAACCAAGGGCCGCACAGGGGTGATGCCGGATCCTATTCAACAGAAAATTATGAAGCTGACTCGGGTAGTTGGCGACAGTACCTCAACTTATCATCAGATAAAGAGGAAAATGCCGACCCCTCACATGCCTTTCCGATTCAATCTTTAGCTGGCATCAGCCTTTGTCCGAGAAAAGGTAAAGCGTTAATTGTAAGCCCCAACGAGAAAGGTAGTTGACTTGAAAAAGTAAGGGAAAGGTGAATGAGTTGACTTGCAACAAGGAATTGACTTCCCAACCGGCTAATGCTTCTAGAAAGGGTCTACGGGGAACCTTCTTCTCTTATTTAATTTCTTACGTTAAGAGTTCTTACAAAACGGAACACTCGAACGAGGAATAGGAATCTTCACTTCCTTTCTTCACTTATTATCTATTTAAACTTCTGAACCCTTCTTTGTTCTTTGGTCGAGTTACTGCGTATTCCCTCACCCGATCGCTCTAGATTTTTACATATACCCTCTTTGGTCGAGAATACAGAATATTCTCCCGAACCGAAGGAAGGGGCGGAGATTCAGTAACAACTCCTTACCAGACAGACAAAGGGGGCAGGCGGGAATAAATAATAGAATAGGATAACTCTTCGATCAGAGGCAGATTCCGAGTTGGTTAGCCTTACTTCTTCTCTTCTCCCTACAAAAGTCCGTTCTTTCTTCTCTCCTTTCAGCCGGGCATACTCTAGTCTCTAGATTTTCATTCCCCGGAAAGGCTATAGCTTTTTTAAAGCGGAATCGAGAATCTGTCAAATCTTCAAGGTACTTCTAGCCTTCGCAAACAGACTAGAAGTAGAGGCCGCTTCCGAATCTCTTTCTCTTGCTCCTGGTGCCCGGCTTTCCCTCTGTTAGACACATCTTATCTTCTTTAGTAGTATAGGTAAGATTCCGATAGAATGTCAAATTCAAACCTAAATCAACATTCCCAATGGTAGAGATGGGGGGCTTTCGCCCATGGTAGGGATGGGGAGGCATTTGCCAATGGTGGAGATGGGGAGACATTATTACCATTTGAACCCTGCGGTTATTACCCAAAATGTTAAGCATCTCTATCTTTCTTTTCAAATAAAAGGTATTCTTTCCTCTGAGTAGAAAGATGGCTTTTCTTTTTTTATTATTGAGCGTATTACCGGTTTTGGGGTAGAGTAAGGGTTGACTTTTTCTGTTCAAGACTGTGGGGGGCAAGCTCAACTCGAGACGAGAAAGAACGTAGGTTTCTGAAATCCTGTCGTTCCATGGGGAACTCCGGACCTACGCCCGATAGAAGAGAAAGCAACCTGAGTGCTTAGCATACCGCCATTTACATGCCTTGTCAGCTCGATTGCCACGTGAAAGCTTTTCTTTCCGACACTGCCTCTTATCCTTTCGGAATTCACTCAGCTGTGAAAAAAGCGATTTCAATTAGAATTGATATTCTAGAGTCTAAATTTTTCGTATATAAAGTAAAGAACATACTACTAGCATCAATCCCACCAGAGGCCGCAGATGAATCTGCTCCATTAGTCTAGCTAGCTACGGCTTCAAAGCTTTAAGGGCTAGGCTTGCTGCTGGGGTTGCCAATATTGAAGAGCTCGGCCTTGAGCCTTTACCTACCTAAATCAATTCCCTTGCGCGGGATCGAGCCTTTCTATGGGAAATTCGGTATTAAGTCATAGATGCTTCGACTGGCATTCACTCCTCCAACACCAACTGCTGAAATAGCAGCGCTTATCCCCCCAACTGATTCAATGTCACTTGGGATCGGATCCTTCCTAAATTCATTTCCTCTGGAGCTGGTCCCTCCTAAATCGATTCTTCTTGGCTACTTGATTAGGCATTTCCATCTCTCAAACTAGAAAGCGCTTTAGCTTAGGAAAGCTCCTTACTTCTTTTTATACTGCGAGTGACGAACTATAGCCATTCGCGGTCACCGCTGTCCTACTTGACTTTTTTATTAAACCTCACCCGGAAAGCGAACCGCACTTCCGCGTGGGCAGAATAACCGCCAGAGTTCCCGGTCCTCTAACTGGATATGGACTCAAAAATGCTCCTGGTAAGAAGAGAGATTTTCTCCCACTCCGGCTCCAGGTCCTAACGGACTAGGGAAAAGATGCTTTTTACATGCAAACAATAGCTAATGCCAAAACTAGGCTAGAGCCCTTAGCCCTTGTATTCTAACGGTAGCAAAGCGAGAAACTTCTAGATACAATTAGGGATTTATCGGCTGGGATTATTGGACCACTCGGTAAAGAATTTCCAAATCCGGAGAACAGAGAGGGCTATTCAGTTGTGTAGTACTCAATATAACTCACGCATTCGTGTAATCATTCTGTTAGCTAGCGGTATAAGTCTTCGTGACGAGGAACGAAGTCACTCGACAAAAGGCCTAGAGAGGGCACCAGGAAGCAGATAAGATCAACAGTAAACCGGCAAGAATTCGAAATGGGGTTTGTGTTCAATGATAGTCCGTAGGTGCCTTATTGCTTTTTCCCATTTCTTTCTTGGTTTCGGTAAGGTAAATTGGATTCATAGGCATATTATAAAAAATTGGGTCAAAAATTGTTGAATTTAATCGATTTTTACGGGGTTTCATGAAAGTTGGACATTTGAAATGAGCTCCCCGAAGGAAAAAGTAAAACAGCCAAAAAACACGGTGTTTTATAAAAAACAATTTTTTATAATATGCAATTAATATGCCTTTAATATGAATATCCTGTGCAATTAATATTTGAATAATATTATAATATCCTTCCTGTGCTTGCAATTAATATTTGAATAATATCCTGTGCTTGCTTCTAGGCTTCTTTCTTCTAGTCGAGGTGAAGTTGAAAGCATCAAACAAATGTAAGTCTCTTGGGATCTCTGATGGTAATAGGCATTGTGATGACGGCCTTGTCCAGGGTCGAGAGTTCCTTTGGTGGGGAAGAGGCACGCACCCCAGTCTGTGAATACATCTTCTGGCATTAGACTTGAGAGGTATAGTCTTCCATTACCGGCGGCGGTAGTAACATAACGTGTGTAGCTTTTCGGTGGTTGGTTAGGATGTTAAGCGGATCCTAATAGAAGTGAATGCTCTAATATAAAGAGTACAGGTGCATGCGTGCGAATAATATACGAGGTGGAATGGGTGGTAGGAGCTAGTAGGCAACCAAAAGCAGGGCCAGTAACCCACGGCTTGGGAATAGATTGATTGGTAGGAGGTTTCATCTCTCTTGTCCCTCCGGCCAGCCCCCTTAAATTCCTTCTTCTTCTGGACCTGTTCCAATTGTAGTTGTCTATCCATAAGCAGACCTACTGTAAGCCATTGCGAGTTCTGCAGTATTCTCTAGAGTTGATATACTCCTTCCCACCTTGGCAAATCAAACTTAGACCATTTCACTTCCTGTTTGCGGGACTCCTTCTTTTAATAAGTTTAAGCCTCAGCATATGCCTATAGAGTCTTTTCCTATGAATAAATATTCCTTTCAGGCTATCCCCTTTCCCATACATTAATGTGTTCATTTTTAGGTCGGTCCTTCCTTGCCTCTTCCGGTAAGAAAAGATCATCGAAATACAATAAGATAAGAGAAGTAGCCGCCTCTACTGGACTATTGGACTATCTACATCAAGCCCTATTACAGTAGAATAAAAGGGAAAAGAAGAGACTTCATCACACAACACACCCATGAGGGCACTCGCTACAGGAATGAGAAGGCGAGATCAGCACTACTCAACTAAGTCAATCCGAAGAGTTAGTAAGTGCATAACTATTTCTTCTCTCGTAAGTTAATTGAGGAAATCCTTTTCATAGAAGGGATCCTAGTTAAGACAGTCAGTTCAGTAGTTGCCTCCACTGGGAAGGAAGGGAAGCACCGTTATCCACAAGCACTCTTGAAACTGGGCAACCGTCCATGTGCACAGTGATGTAAAAGGGGTTTGAGGTGCTTGTTTCTCACTTGGCTTCTCAACAACAATCTTTTCAGACTTAACGGGCTCTGGGTTCTTATCTGGTTGCTGTTATACAGTCTGAGTTCCTTGGTGCGCCCTGCCAGGCTTGGTTCTACGGGCTTAGCAGCAGCTTCTTGTGCTTGCTCTTCCTCAACTATGTCGAGCCTTGCCTGAAAGATCAAAGGCAAGACCAGAGACCTTTTAAAGGGAACAGAATCTGGAAAAAAACCTCCTATCTACTATACGGATCCCGATTCATATGTTGATTTTGATGTCTCAGTGCCCGCCTCTTTACTACTTTTCCTATTTAGATTCAGCCTCTTCAAATCGCCTTAGCTTAGTAAAAGCGAAGGGTCCAGGAAAGAATGCACCGAGAGGTAGAAGACTCACTATCTGTTGTTTACGTCCTGCGGTAATCAAATATCGCCTCTCGTAGACATTCGCGTTCCTGTGCGGTTATCAAACGAACTCGTATGCCTTTTTGGGCTTCCCCTTTTTCAATCACCTCCTACCTTATGGAAAGCCCACTGCTGAAGACCCTCAATCGAAAGGTCAAGGATTGTTCGTGCTGTTCCGTATATAGAGAACACCATCTCCGGTTCTTGGAAACCCACCGCTCTTCTTCTTATCGCTCTGCTTCTAGCTATTCGGATAGACCACACCTCAGAAAGAAAGTCCGCTATTCTATTCAATATCATGGCAGAAATCCCGGGAATGGGCATCCATTATCAGATGTCTAGGCACAAAAAGAGAGATATGCCAGAAAGACAGGATACGGGTACTCTACTCTACGGGGGAAGGGATGGGATTTGGCACGCTGAAACCCTAAGTCCCCTGTTCCCTTTCTTATGATAAAAGAGATTGTTGAGTCCAATTGTGGGTGGAGAAGGCGTCTATGCTTGAAACTGATCCTTAAGATTGGAATCGTTTAGCGTCTATCTATTCCGTGTATTCTTGTGAGGAGAATCCCCCTTTCCCTGGTTTCTATATCTTTATGACGAATAGGTTTATTCCGTTGTCTCTCCCTCTCTCTCTGGATGGATGAGAGACCCTTGCCTGAGGGCACGAAGGAATTAACAAGAAAATCAGGGGCAACTGTCAGCAAATCAAATAAGGGGTACCCGCTCTCTTAAGTTAAGGAAGTTCGTGACCTAATAGGAGTTACTGTAGCCAAGCAAGCAGAAGGTTACAGGCAAGCCGAAGACGGGGTAGTGTACTTTTATCCACAAAGAATGGGATTGACAGCTTTGGCATTTGTAAGCCGAGATCCGCTCTTAGGTTAGAGAGTTTGGCATTGAGTAAGCGCTTTCAGGCAAATGCTTAGATAAGAGAATCCCGGGAGAAAGCAAGTTCAGTTAGCCCTTAGGCGGAAAGCTAGTCGTTATCCTGGAACCTTAGCCCGAGCATCTTGTTATCATATCTTCGAGACTTGCTGGTCTGCTCTGTTAGGGGAACAAGTCCTCTCCCAGCCCAGCTGTACATTTAGGAAGTAGATCGAAAAAAAGGAAATTTATATTATCCTTCAAACAGAAACCACTCCCACTCCTCTGGTAAAGTGGAATGACAAAGAAAACAAAGAAGCGGGTGAGAAAGAGACCAGAAGGATTGGATTTCACCCAACCGCAATGTCCGGCTGAAGACTGAAGCGAATACCTGGCTTTAAGCTTCTCATCTTTGATCTTTTATTAATATGGACTTCATTCTGTAAGGCTGTTAGGAGCCGAGAGTCGGCTTCCTTAAGGGGCTAACTTTCCCTTCCTCTCTTCCTTCGGAAATCCCGAAATGGCCCCTCCGTCGCCCAGCGAAATGCTTCAGTTCACCGATTCTTCTCCCTTTCCGAGGCTTTGTCTATCGAGTCGGTCTTCAAATTCTTTGCTAAACTTGGTCCAGGCAGAGAAGAAAGGCTGGGTTTCCATTCTTTTCTTTTCTCTTATTGACTTGACTGGTGGAGGATTGAATCAAAAATACAGGAGAAAGGCTGCCTTAGGTTTAGGAGTTTCGAGTCAGCCGGAGTTAGCTCACCTCGATCAGATATCTTTCCCCCCAGACCTGGTTCACGCTATAAGACTCTCATTTCTAGAATCTCTCGAGGCAAAGGCTCACCAAACGTTCGGCTCTTTTAAAATGCTAGAAGGGAAGAATCTCTGGAATCTTCACCTGAAATTGGATTAGACTTTCTTGTCAAAGGCAGTTTCGGTAACCCCACGCGAGGGGAAGACCGGCGGCTTCAGCTAAAAGAATCTCACTCTTTCTACAACCGGTAGGGAGATGAAGAGGCAGAGAAAAGAAGAAAGAAGAGCTGGCGAGGAATTGAGAAATCTTGTAGAAGGCGTTCTCAATCTTATTATCCTGCTGTTTCTGGTTAGAGCAGCTCCTTCTCTTTTCTCGTCAACCAACTGTCTTCACGTGGAGAGTGGACTCAACCCTGAAGACTTTCTTTCAGTTCGATGAGAAGCCGAATATTGACAAGGTGAAAATCCGGGTCATGCATCTGGAAAGCGCTGAAGCGAAAGAACACCAGGCTTTCTTTGAAAAAGGGGGTCATACCCTAGTTTGAGTTCTTCTCGTTACAAATCTCTCTGCTAAAGATTGCCCTGAAGCACACTGTGTGGCAATTTTCTTTTGCAGAGTACCAGCGGCTAGACGCACCGCTTATTAGGCGCTTTGCCTCATTCGGCGAAGCAATCTGCTTTGCCTACCGGGAATGTCATTCTTCCATCAATGTATTTCTTGGCATGGGGAAGAAACGCTTATAAAACGCTTGCTTGAGACCTTTTATGCCTTGGGGTGGTGCCTAGGATTTGGCTTCCGCCGCCTGCTTAACAAGATAAGAGTTGCTTTGCCAGTGCAACCGATTAAAGCCTATCTGATGAAAGGGACTTTAGAGAAGGGTTTGCATAGGAGTAAAGAGTCTGAGGCGCTGCTAGCGAAAGCAAACCACCAAAAAGTACGTGCCGCAGGGAAGGAAAAAAGTTTGACGAAGAGCGGGCTGGATAAAAAGGTCTTCCCCTGATTCTATTTCTATTTCTCGTTCTCAAGAGGTTCTGTACGGTGTCTGCTATCAAAGCAATAACCATGTGTTGTGCCAATCCGAAGAGAAAGTGGGGGAAGGAACATCATCTCCGCCATGCAACTGTCCAAAGGCGTGAGGAGGAAAGATCCCACATTCCTTGCTGCCCTCAAGAAGGAAGAAGGGCAGAATGGTGGGGGAGCAAACGTTCCCAAGCCTGTACAAGAGGTCCTCGAAGAGTTCAAGGACGTTATGCCAGCAGAGTTGCCGAAGGAGCTGCCACCAAGAAGGGAGGTAGACCATGCCATCGAATTGGAGCCTGGGGCAAAACCACCAGCATTTGCCCCCTATCACATGTTACCTCCGGAGTTAGAGGAGTTGCGGAGACAACTCAAGGCAGCTCCGCTGGTTACATTCGTCCCTCCAAAGCACCCTATGGAGCACCAGTACTATTCCAGAAGAAGCATGATGGGACGCTTCGACTATGCATCGATTACAGGGCCTTAAACAAGATTACGGTGAAGAACAAATACCCGATTCCGCTCATTGCAGACTTGTTCGACCAGCTTGGCCAGGCCAAAGTCTTCACCAAGCTGGATTTGTGGTCGGGATATTATCAAGTACGCATAGCCGAAGGAGACGAAGGGAAGACAGCCTGCGTAACGAGGTATGGATCTTACGAATTTCTAGTCATGCCCTTCGGACTCACCAATGCACCTGCAAAATTTTGCACATTAATGAACAAGGTGCTGGCTCCATTCCTTGATAAGTTCGTAGTAGTATATCTTGATGATATTGTTGTTTATAGCAAGACTTTGGAGGAAGATGTGGATCATTTGAGGCAGGTATTCCGAACACTAAGGGACAACCAGCTCTATGTGAAAAAGGAGAAATGCTCCTTTGCTCAAGGAGAAGTTGCCTTCTTGGGGCATATCATTGGTGGAGGAAAGCTGCGCATGGACCAATCTAAAGTGCAGGCTATTCAAGAGTGGGAACCGCCCACCAAAGTGACTGAATTGAGGTCATTTCTTGGGCTTGTCAACTACTATCGAAGATTCATCCGAGGATACTCTTCGATAGCTGCCCCTCTTACCGACCTGCTAAAAAAGGGGAAAAATTGGGACTGGTCCAGCAGGTGCCAGCAAGCCTTTGAAGAATTGAAGAAGGCAATTGTGGAGGAAACGGTGCTGACCCTGCCGGATTATGGGAAGCCATTCGAAGTCCACACTGATGCTTCGGACTTCGCCATTGGAGGAGTGCTCATGCAGGAGGGACACCCCATCGCATTTGAAAGCCGGAAGCTGAATAGCACCGAAAGGCGATATACGGTGCAGGAGAAGGAAATGACCGCGGTGGTGCACTGCCTACGTACTTGGCGTCATTACTTGTTGGGCAGTAAATTCATAGTGAAGACCGACAATGTGGCCACTAGTTACTTCCAGACGCAGCGGAAGTTGTCACCTAAGCAAGCTCGGTGGCAGGACTTCCTTGCTGAGTTTGACTATACCATGGAGTATAAGCCGGGCAAAGCAAATCTGGTGGCCGATGCTCTCAGCAGAAAAGGGGAGTTGGCAGACATTAGCCAGCCAACGAGTACGCTGCTGGAACGTATTAAGCAGGGGCTGCAGCACGATCCAGCAGCCAAGAGCTACATTGCCTTAACGGCAAGACAAGGAGATTTTGGATGGAAGATGGCTTACTGCTCACCAAAGGCCGAAGGATATATGTTCCCCTCTACGACAATCTGCGGAAAGAAGTATTGCGGGAATGCCATGATAGTAAGTGGGCGGGACACCCCGGCATACAACGTACGTTAGCATTGTTAGAGGATGTTTACTTCTGGCCAAGAATGCGAGACGACGTAGAGGCATACGTCAAAACCTGTCTTGTGTGCCAACAGGACAAGGTAGAGCATCAGCTACCTACGGGGCTATTGGAGCCATTGCCCATACCAGAGAGACCGTGGGAAAGTGTCTCAATGGACTTTATTGTGGGGCTGCCATCTTCAGAAGGGTGTGCTTGGATTCTTGTCGTTGTGGACAGGTTCTCCAAGTATGGAGTCTTTATTCCCGCACCGAAAGATTGCACGGCAGAACAAGCTGCCCAATTATTCCTTAAACACGTGGTGAAACATTGGGGCCTCCCGAAAACAATAGTGAGCGACCGAGATCCTCGCTTCACTGGCAGATTCTGGACGGAGTTGTTTAAGCTCTTGGGGACTGAATTAAACTTCTCCACAGCCATGCACCCCCGGTCAAACCGAAAGGGTAAATGCGCTATTGGAGTTGTATTTGAGGCATTATGTGAGCGCTAACCAACGGGACTGGGCTAAGCTACTAGATGTTGCCCAATTCTCATATAATCTGCTACGAAGCGGCCGGAGCCCCTTTGAAATCCTAATGGGGCAGCAACCCTGCACTCCCAACACCATTGCTACTGGCTATAAAGGCAGCAGCCCAGCAGCATATAAATTCGCCAAAGGATGGGAGGAGCAGCAAGAGTCTGCCCGTGCCTGCTTGGAGAAGGCAGCCAAGCGCATGAAGAAATGGGCTGAAAAAAAGAGAAGTCCGAGGGAGTTCCAGGAGGGCGACTTGGTGCTGGTAAAACTATATATGCATGGGAAAGGGTCGCGAGGCCAACACCAGGGGCTACTACGGAGATATGAGGGGCCATATCCGATCGTTAAGCGGATTGGAAAGCAGGCCTACAAGGTAGATCTGCCACCCAACTTCAAAATGCATCCTGTCTTCCACGTGAGTTTGCTAAAGCCATTTCTGGAAGACAAGGACGATCCGAGCAGGAGCTTATCCACAAGGGCACCTGGGGGCGTACGTACTCAGTACGACAAGGAAATCGAGGAGATCATATCCGATAGGGTGGTTCGGCATTTGAACAAGGCACCCACTCGTGAACTGCTGGTAAAATGGAAGGGACTTCCGGATAGCGAAGCTAGCTGGGAGCCACTTGAAGATTTGTGGCAATTTCGGGAGCAAATTTCAGCATACGAGGACAGCAAAGCGACGAGGACGCCGCTGGAATGGGTGGGGGAGAATGTCGCCTACCGAAAGCCCTCCACCATACAAAGCCTCACTTTAAACTCATAATCATCTAATCTCTCAGCAAGAAAAACAAGAGCAATCTTCACCACACAATTCGCCCTCAGTACACCAGGCATCCTCACCACCAGTTTGCAGTTCAGGGATAATCACCACCAAGCAAGAATCAGCACCCCAGAAAACATAAAGAAGTAGCATGCCATCTTTTAACCACTAGCTAGTTCTATTTGAACTAAGCCGAAATCAAAAAGAAGAAGGAAGTGGTGCTTTCTTATCTTATGATCTTTATATTTACCTATAAAAAGGGAACTCTTTAGAAAAGCTTTCAAATTCAAAACAAAGTAGGGATTGAATCACGTAAGACATTGCCAGTCTCCGATGCAGGAAATAGAAAAAAGAGAGGACTAGTAAGGTAGTCTAGGGCAAGTAGGTCGTGAACAAAGGGTAGTCGCTATCCCTAAAAAGAGAAAGGGAAAGCGTACGGCTGGGATGATGGAATCCAGCACCGAAGGAACTATGAAAAATGTGGTGCATATTAGGTCAATCAGTTGACTTCCTTACACTTGAGTTGAGTTCTAACATTCCGTTGGGTTTATCGTTAATCCCTCCTTCTCCGGCGTATCTGTTGGGTGAAGGACTGATTCCCTTATCCCTGGAACAGACTGACCTACCTCTGGAAGGACTACTTGCTTTGCTGGCTTGCTTAGCTAGGGTTGACTCCTGGAAGGTTGAAAAAGCCTACCTTTCCTCTGGTGGAAGTACTATTATTTCTTTCCTCCAGATACCTATTACCTATTACAGTTATTGCGCTTTTAAGACTCTAGGTTGACCTAAAGCTACTTAACACGGAGTAATAATCTGTATATAGTACCCTCGCTCCAGCTCGGGGTTACCCTTCGGGGAGTTGCCACAGAGCTCCCAATTCTTCTATTTCTGAGGAATTGATTTATGTCTCTTTCAGAGTGTTGAATCTAAGCTTCAGAGTGAATAATCTAAGTTTGTTACGTAGAAGAGTTCAGAAGATCAAGCAAGATATTGGGTTTCATGTCAATTTGTTAAAGTGAGGGAATTTCTGTCCTGGTGTCTCTAACAGCTGGTTTAGTGAAATAGCCTATTTGAGTACCACCTCTGGTGGGTTGAACTTCCTTTTCCCAGTTCCAGATGCCTCTAACTCAAGAACTTCTTTCTTTACAGCACAGGCTTGACCTTTTCTCTTAAACCTCAGGAACTTCAACCCTTATCCCAGACCCCTAACTAGCTTTCTCTGATGCTAAAGAAGTTCCCTCGCCTTGCTCTCCTAGGAACAGCATTCGCTCTAAGGAAGTGGCTGAGGGACAGAAGTACAGGTACTGGCATAGCTAGGGATTAGCTTAGCTAGGGATTCAACCTCTACTTTTCAGGCAATGTACAGGGTATACTGAAAACTGGAAGGGATTTCCTGGCTTAACTGCTCTATCCCATCCCTATCTTTCCCACGGAGCTATTTATTTACTCACTTGAAGAGTGAGGCATTTATTTACTCACTGTGAAAGAGTGAGGCATTTATTTAAGGGTTCGGAAAGGGATTGAATTACCTCACTTTCAGAGTGAAGAAGCTCAGATCAAGTCAAGAGATTTCTCAGCATTCTCGTCTTTTCCATCCAACAATGGGTGATAACCAACAGTCATCAATCTTCTTTGAATTCCACTTTAAGAAATCCTCACTTTCAGTAACAAATAAGAATTTAGATGACAATTCCACTTCAACTCAATCTTCTTTGTCCAAGGCAAAGAAATCCTCACTTTCAAAGACTTTTAGGCAGGAACTTACAGAAAGAACTTCCAATCTTTTACTTTCCTCTTTAGATGGCACTGAAAGCTAGGACTTCCAACTTAACTTGATAAATCTCACTTTGCTCAAGAAAGAATAATTCCTAGGAAATCGAAGATGGTATTGGCCTTCCAAGATGCAATTCCTCAATGCCATCGAAGAAAGGAATCGAAGATGGTATTTCCTCTTTGCCAGGGAAGCTAAACTTAACTTTAAATCAATGCCTGGGATAAGAACAATAGGAACTCTTTTACTCCAAGAAAGAGAATAACTGGTACGAATACCCAACAGAGAAGGAGATAGCTCAGAAACGAAAGTAAGGGAATCTGTTCCTCACTCTTAAAGCTAGGAGCTGAAATAGGTCAGTAAGCTAGGAAATCTGTCCAGAAGTGCAGTTCCAGGGGAGATCGGTTAAGAAGGTTACACCAACCCTTTCAGTGCAAGCCCCTTTCTGGGGTTAGAAGGTTATCGGTTCAGTTATCTTCATCTGGAGTAATCCCTTCCTGTACTGTCCTGTACATATCCTTGCCAGTGCAGTAGAGCCAGGGAGAAGCGAGCGGGCAAACCAGAACTGGAAAGTAGGAAATATAGCCAGGACACTGACAGTAGGTCAGCCCAGCCTGTCAGTCTGTTCTTGTACTTGTAAGTCGGTGAGATAGCCAGGAAGTAGGTTACTAAGTCTGTTCCTGGATCTACAAGTCAGTTAAGCAAGCTTGTTCCCGGACAAACAGTCCTTACAGTAGCCAGTTCAGGGCTAGCCAATTCTCTTTCCGAATTCTATTCATCTTTTCCTCAGTATCAAGTGAGGACAGAGTGTTCACATAAATCTTCTTTGAGGCTAGAACACTTTCTATTGAAACTCCAGAAGAGTTCCAGTTTCACTCAACCTCTTCTTCAGAGACTGTGAATTAGTGGACGTTAGCGGACTAATCCCTAGCAGGTATAGCCAGTTCTGTTCCTGAGTTTAATAGGTTTCAGTTTCCTGGGTTTATTGCTTTCTAAGCCAGTAGCTTTAGAATTCTCTATTTCCTTAGATAAAAGAGAGTAAAAGATAATCATATTTACCTCAGTTATCAGATTTAGCTTGATATTTATCTAAAGAAGAACATAAAATAAGAACTCTATAATTCAGATTTTCCTCTTTCCTCAGTTTCCTCTCATATTGAGGAGAGAGATCGAAAACAGAAACTAAATCTTGTTTGTCTTGTCCTAGCCTTAGGTTATTTAAGGGTTACAATAAGCTAAAACTTTGACCTCTCTGTGCTAGGTTTACCAAACGAGTTGTTCAGCGAGCGAGCGGTGGGGGGAACTGGCTTTATAGTTCTTGTTGACGTCCTTTCCTGCCCCTGTACAATGCAATGGTACGCTAAGATTTGGTAACTGATCTTTATTATACAAAATACGAAATAATTTGTTTCATGTTAGGATTCGCTATTTGAGTGTGTATGTGGATTTTGTGACTCCTCGTTTGTGCTTGTCACTCAAGGCACCAGCTCGGTGAAGAGAGAGAAAATCTAGATTTCAATCTATCTTGATATACGCAAATTTCGATTTACAGTTCTTCTCTACCGTCACCATTTCAAAGATCGGAACTAACCAAAATAGAATCTATTTCATTCACGTAAGACTTTATATATTTTACCTTATTTGCGCCGAAGACCTTATCTGCACCATTGAGACTTTCGCGGGACTCTATCTATATCTATCTAAGATTGATATCTAAAGTCAAAACTTTGTTAAATTAGAATCTGTCTGTCAAAAAGATCAGTCCATTTTGAAATGAGCGCACCTACGGACTATGAAAAAAAACCGTATAATTCATCCTAGTATCTTCACCTTTGAAGGAGGACTAAAAAAAGTAAAAAAGTCAAGTGAAAGAAGCCCACAGACCCACTCTTCTTTCCCCGCCCCATTTCAGGAGCGGCCTCATCTTCTTCGTGAGAAAAAGACTACACCTTCAAAAAGAAGACAACTCAAAACTTTAGAATACAAATAAGATCAAAAAGGCCATCATTAAGGCAAATAAGGCAATAGCTTCCGTTAGAGCAAATCCCAAAATGGCATAACCAAATAATTGTTTAGCTACTGATCGGAGTACGCCAATTAACCCCCGCCCCACCATAGATTAACGAGTTCCAGACACTGAACGTAATTACTACTATTTATACCCAATTCAGCTAAATCCATATATATTGTGGCGAGAAGATCAACATTGTTTGTAGGTACCAAAGTCTCAAGAATCTGATAGACAGATTTTCCATTTGGAAGTTCTACGCCATTGCTATTAAATAAGGGGGTTATAACTTTATTGGTCAGTTGCTCCTTGATTGTATCCGAAACTGACTCATCCACACGATCTACGTAGTTCTCCATGGTCAAATTTCGCAGCCTGGAAACTCTCCAACTCGCTAGTATGAAAATAAAAGACGGTAAAGCAAGTCCGGAAATTCTATCAATAAGATAGTTTAGAACTAAATCTGACATACTCATAGTGCATTCCACTTTAATGTAAAAGAAATTCAAATGTTATAACTCCAGATTCGGCACCGTCATCATTGTGCCCCTCGCCACCCTCAACTGCCACACCCTCACGGCTTTCCCGGAACTTTTTCAACTCAACAGCTCGAAGTGGAATCGAACCACGAAGGATTTTCAGTCCTTTGCTCTAACCAGCTGAGCTCTCCGAAAACAACGTTCGACTTGCATGTGTTAAGCATATACTATTCTCCTTGCTTCCGACTAAATTCTCCCTTAATTCCTACCCTGTCTTCCTTCCTTCGTACCCTGGGGCATTGAACTTTCTTCTCTTATGATATATCTTCGGAAGGTTTCACTATCGAAGAAGTTCTCCGTCAAAGTAGGAAATCAAAGTTCACGAGTTCACATCGCCTATAACTCACTCTCAACCTTAGGCGAGTTAACTAACTTTCTTTCTCTTATGATATAAAGAGTTAACATTTAACATTCGATCGAGTTAACAGGTGCAAGTTGGATTTATTACTTCACTATACGCTAACTATGCAATCCAGGGAAGAGAGAATATTTCTTCTTTCCAGTTCCATCTCATATAGCTGCAAAAGTTACTAATTGAATTTCCATTCCTAAGGGATCAGTCAAATTGAAAAAGTTGCAACTTATATACATGCAAAATCTTCTAATTCATTGTAGATCTTATAATTTTTCATTGAAAATGTTGTAATTCACTGAGAAATGTAAAAAGTTCCTAGACCCAGGAAGGAATGAGACTAAAAGGAGAGGAATTTATTGACTCGAGAGGGTTGCCCGAGAGGAATGAAAGTAAGATCTCCAATCCACAGAAACCCGTATCAAAGCTGGAAGAATTCGTTGCCACTTTCTGCTTGCTTCTGTTTTACTCTGGGAAATGAAACTTGCTTCTTTATCTTTATACAGAAATACATAAAAACGAATCATAACGAAAGAACTTTACTTTCCCTGGTGGTAATCGGTTCTCAACGACATGAGGGATGGGATTTTTGATTTTATAAGATATTGTAACCCCCATAGTCGCTAAAGCAGACTCATACACCTTGCTTACTTCCTGATCGGCGATGACAACATCATCACTGAGTCTACCTAAGACGACCATACCAAAATAGGGTGAGGCGAATAAGGTAAGGAAAAAGAGCGCATTCGAGGCATGAATCCTATTAAACTTCAAAGGGAAATCCCCCGGTCTTCAATCGATTGCACCGTCTTGATCAAGTAATTAATAGATGAGACGTGGAGTTTTCTTTCTTGCTAGGCAGATTACTGTTGTCAATAGTATGTTCAAAAATCATTAATCAATTTCTTGCTTACCGAAAGTCCTTCGCTTTTTTCTCTTCTCGGAAAGGATAGTTTAGGAAAAAAAAATCAGACTTTGCGGGTAGAGTTCCGGCTTTGGCCCGTTCGGTTTACTTAATTATTCGAAAAAGAGGGAGCTTGTCCTAGCCGATCCAGTCGAGTACGTTCTGGCTCGTATGGAACGACTGTACGTACCCGGTTACCTTAGCCCCCGGCTTAAGAAAAACAGAATTTTCAAGGCCTGTATCTAGGTAGACTGAGATAAGCTTCTGTTATTTTTCTTCTTTCTTTTTTGCTTGATTCCGCTAGCCCTTCCTCTCTGTCAACTAGAAGGTAGAGTATAAGGCAAGCAAGGAACTGATTGACCTCTAATAAAGAGTCTGACTAGCACCCGGAAATCGTAGTAAGCACTTTTCCGGGTAGTTTTTTACTAATAGACTTGCTTACCGTAACCTAGCCTATTGATGAAGAACTACTATTGCTAGCTAGGGGATTCATGCTCCTATAAGCAGAAGTCGAGTGCTCATCGAAACAAAGCGGAGGACTCACTCATTCGACTAAGAATCTGGGAATGAAGAGGTGGCTGATGGTTGAGAAACCACTACTACTATAGAGACTGGTTCAACTCCCCTTCGTGAACTGAAGAACAGGATCGGTTGTTTAGATACCCAGGAAATCCTTGTTCTAGCTCTTTCTCCTCCCCGGGAATCTATCTGCTGGCGTCGCCATCTCTCGACTATGAAATTCCGATGATTTGCCCCATTTCAGAGCCAAGCGGGGAGACTGCTGACCAAAATCCCTCATGCATCTGTCTGGATCGGGTCGAATAACTCATAGGTTCAGAAAGAAAGATCAGGTTCTAAAACTAAAATCTCCTAGGCAAGGGCTTACTAAGAGATCTTGCATCTTTTATAGAGTGCTTCTTATGTCTTTTCATAAGCAGAAGTATGAGTATAGCTGCTCTTCCCCTAGTCTTAATCCCACTTCTTATCCTTATCCCTCTTAGCCTTCTGTTTACAGGTAGATCTCTTAGGACTGGTATGACTCTTATACACGTAGTGTATAACCTCGTAACAGCCTCGTCTTTTTCACGGCTCCCACGTTAAACAACGGCCCCTTATAAAATAGGGCAGGGAATAGGGTTTAGATTGGCACTGGAATACAAACAACTGGATTTAGCTTTCTACCACTCGCTAGAAAGGAAAAAGAAACTACTAGTCATCCATGGGCAAATCATCCTTAGGGATAGGCAACTACAATTGAAACTGTCTCGCTTGGGGGTGTCAAGGGGGTCGCAAGACCGAATTTGCCCTAGAGAAAAACTAGCCTAATGGATTGAGAATCACTCCTCAGATAAGGGCTTACAGGGCAAAAGAAAAGATTGGAAAGATCCTAGTATAACCATCCCTTCCATAAGAAACTGCTTGATAGGCAAATAGATAAACTGCATAATTAGACCATGTACAAGATCCTTCCTCTAGCCCTTTACCCTTTGATCTTGCTTGCTCATTTGACGGCCTTAATGAATTGAAAAAAGAGAGCCCTTAGAGAGGGATGCTGATAGACCTGAATGAAGATGCTATGGGACTGATGGAAAGTCAAAAACTTGATGGAACAGAAGTAAAAAGAAAAAACTTTCCACTGGACCGACATCAAAGCACTTAGCACTCACCAATAGATTAACCTTTCTTCTACTACTAGATTCAAAAAATCCCCGCTTGATGGAAGTAGCATCAACTACTGATACAGTGTGAATAACAGGAATTTAGACTCTTTCTACTGCGCCTGCTGGATCGAATGGCGGAGAACTGGCACTGAGAGAAAGCAGCATATCATATTATATAAGGGAAAAATCTATCTTTTATCGTGAGCCCTCCTCTGTTGAGACTGCCCCGGCCTGGAGATCGTTACAACGGGAGATCGGGAGTTAGCTCGCTTAGAGGGGGAGCGCGAGAAAGAAAGGGCTATGTTTTGGCTGGCAGGAGATAAAATAAAATTCAAACTCACTTATCCGTGGAACCTGCACCAGATAGTACTGCATACTTATACCTACATACTTAGACTGTGACCAATCCTCTGGTAAAGAAATGCCACTCTTGATAAGGGAAATAGCGAGAACCGGGCGGGCACTGGAAAAGAACATAGAGCGAAGGCCAATAGCGGGTACTGCCACTACTCGTACAAAGGCTTAGATGGGTTTAGGGGCTATAGTATAGGGCTTACACTCTTTCTTGTCATTTTCATTTTCACTTCCTTCGGTAAAGGGTAAAGATAGCAGCTTTTTGTACAGCCTGTAAAGCTCTTCCCCGGATAAAGACTCTTGCTACAGAACGATTCCTACATTATTTGACTTGCTACCGGAGAGATAAAGAAAGCGAACTCTATTAAGAAACGTAGCTTTTGCCGACACACCATGGAAAGAGACTAGCTTTGAGCCCTTGCCGCCCTAGAAAACATCTATTCTTCTTCTGCTTAAAGGCCTGCAACCTATTCTCATATACATACATTATCGGACCTTTTGAATAAGAGCCAGGAAGACCTTATTCAAATGGAACATTTTCGTATAGAAGATGTAAAACAAATATTGGGAATTCTAGAAATAGAAAAGCATTTTGCAATTGATTTCTCAAAGAATAAATTTTAAATCTTAATGCAGGCATTTCATATCTCGTTGAATCAGTCTTTTTCGCCACATCGCGTATAACGGGAATCGAACCCCCTCTGCTGCTGGCGGGCGGATGGAGAATGTTCTACTTTGATCCAGCAACTTGTTAGGAGTAGGTTTTGGCTTTCCCCTTTTATGTTATTAGTAAAGCGCTAACGAGCAAGAAAACGGATGCGCGTTAGCGCAACGGCTTTCGCGCAGCTCAATCCGTTGCTTGTTCTATAGTAAGGGGCTTTTTCAATAAGGCTCGCGTAGGGGCGCGCACGTTTTTTGGCTCTCTTCGCTCCACTAGCCTTGATTGGCGGATGGAAGTACCGAGGTGCGTCTGGTGGTATCGTATAGTTGATCACGGCTGCATTTAGGAGCTTCCTTCGTCACCCTCTTCTTAAAGCCGGCGGGGATCTCACTTTCGAAAGAGAGTCTCGACGTGGTCCAGGTATATAAGCTCCACTCGGGCAAGGAAGTATGGATCAGATATAGCTACAGCTGGCCCAGCTATTGGCTATCTGACTCTTCCGCTGAAGCGACAGAACCAACTGCATAGACTGTATAGTCAACAGAAGCTGCTGGATCGTTGGCTAAGGGTGGTTGGTAGCATGGCTCGGCTTAGCCGGCAATGGGCTTGCTTATGGGTCAAAATCGGGGTCTCGGTCTTGAACATCCTCTTCTCGCTCTCGATCACGAAGGTCTGCCTATGGCTCTGTATCTACCTCTGTCCACCGGTGCTTATTCGACTGGATAAGCTGCAGGATCAACGACTGGATCAATGGCTTAAACTACTGCTTCTTCAACGCTTCTCCTGCGACTGCTGCTAAGGCAGGGTCAACTCGGTTAGCTCACACTGGATCGCTATCCCGATCTTTAGCTACCCCGTTGGTTGATTTGCCGCATCTAGTAGGGTTTGGGTCAAGGTATGCTGCTGGAATTTCCCCCTCTAGTGCTGGTGCTGCGCTATGAGAATCTTGAATGAGGTTTGGATTTTGAATCAAAAGCTATCAGATGTCTGATCGCGTACAGAATCTATCTGATCCCGTGCCACTGGTGAATTAGACCCCGCTTCCTTTCACTCCGCTAAAGAATGCCTCTGCGGCCGAATACAGAGTAAACCTCTGATTCCGGAAGGGTGGGTCTCGTCAGGTAAGGATGAATACGATCTCCTTCCCCTACTCCATTCCCCTGCTTGGCTCTAGCCTTGTCCGGACCCCCACCTCTTTGAGTTTTCGCCCCCTGAGTTGCGCTCTTTGTCTCGTCCATCTGAGGCCGACGGGTGCGTCACATCCTTTGTTTGTGAGCGAATCTCTTCGCCCTATGCTGAGTCGTAGTTCTATTTCGCTTGGGCTGCTCCTTAGTCGTTGGCCTCCTTTGGTTCTTGGCCGTAACACTTCTCTTGCGTGCGCAGGTTCCCCTAGCTCTGTTCATGGATCCATTCTAAGACTAAAAATTTAACTATTCTTAAAGTGATAGCTCTTACTCCTTAAGACAAGTGTTGACTCTTACTCCTTCTTCTCGTTATAGCTCAAATTCCTACTTCTTATAGCTTTTCCACCTGCTTTTAGCCCTTCCCAACCACCTATAGAAAATGGACCCAATGGTGTGAGTGAAATCTATTTCAGTAGAGCGTATGAGCTGTCCCTAGGTATAGCCCTCAATGGTATCAGGGAGTACTTCGACGTTGTCATTCCAGTATAAATTGTAATGTCATGTTCTGTTGAAGAAGTTTTCACTTGTTTATGATCTTGCGGAGAATACGTGCCATTTCTTTGTTTCCTTCCATGGTGATTGATTGCACGCTATTTCCAGCTGCCTGTCTGTCCTGTTTCACTAATGAATCTGTCTTTCCTTGCCTCTTGATTCGTTAGTGTCCAACATTGGTTAGTCTCGAATGGATTGAATCGCGAGCCGAGCGAGGCCCATATAAGTGGAGTTACCCAATGATACCTGAAACGGATGGCTAATCTATGGTAAAGATGACGTCGACACAAGGCGGTTGAACACTTGTGAATCACTCTACTCAGAGGGTCATGAGACTCTAAGGACGAGAACCAGGCGATTCTAACAACAGAAAGCAGTCGCTAAAGAAGAAGCCAACCCATGTAAGGGAGAAACCGTCAAAGAAGAAAGAAAAACTATAGCTCTCGGAATGAGTACCAAAAAGCAGGGCGATCGTGTCAATATCTTCAATTCTGCTTTTTCGTGGAAATGCCGTTCACTCCTTATTATTGAGACAAGAGATCAAATAACGGACTTCCTATGAAGCATTTAGCCCTATCTACCTACTCCTAGAAAGAAAAAAGCAGCGCCAGGGAAGGAAAGTGAAAGAGATCGTTAGCACACTCTAATCAGAAGAGAAGGCGGGGCGAGCAGCTCTAATCTCAATGGACCCTCTTGAGCTTTGCTTCATTATTTCCATTTCTGTTAGAAAAATAGCTTGTAGAATAGGTATGATACCATCGGTTTTTGTTCCTATCAGGATTGCCCCCAAAACTCGTATTTTCAAGATTTTTATTGCTATAATCTAACCGTCACGGTGAATCATCAGACTTATCTTATATCTCCTACCCCCCGGTTCTCGTTGAACCTCTAAAAACAATAAGCAGATCAGCCTCCGTAAAGAAGGTAGCTAGCCGAGTAATATGAAGGTCAGACTCTTCCTTGATTTATATAGATCTATAATAGACATTAAAACATTCAAAGCCAATAATTAACTCTTTTAACAGGCCCTGAAGATAGCCTAACCACTTCGTTAATGCTAGCCTAGCATAAAGCCCCGCGGGTAAGTACCTCAAGCCATTTTATCAGGGGAGGAAGAATTCATCCATAGCACTTTGGATCAGAGGCAGACAGAGCTGCTATCGAAGACTCAGCAACGGGCTTTTAACCACTGAATTTCTCAATACGTTCAATCCGGATCTGTTGCACTTGCTTTCATGTACGTTACAGAGAAAGAGGTTAGCAAACACTCCCACTCGTTCAGTCTGCTACCCAAGGAATGTCATGCTTTGATCCGTAGGAGACAAAAGTGAAAGAGAAGCGCAATCTCTATTAGAAAAGTAGCATCATACTGGTCCAGCTCCGTAGAAATAGAAATGCCGACGCCCACATTCACTACAATCTTAAGGGAACCGCTCACTGTTCCTACTGGGTGGTGGACGGACGGAGTTTGCTGAGTAGTCATCTAGATGATCTTTGTACCATTGTTATTGATCCAAGTCTTAGGGGAACCGCTTGTCATTCACAGAAAATAAGCATAAATAACCTTCCTCAAAGTGGTACCCAGGACTAAACCTCTTGTAAATAGGCATTCCAAGGCGAAACAGAAGAGAAAGACTCGCGCTCAAGCAGCTGAGCGGGTTCGACATCTTCTACGTAGAGCTAATTCAAAGGTTCAGTTATGAGGAACCCCAATCTTAATAAACAATTAATGAGAAAGCTGCAAAAGGAAGGAGTGTATCGTCGTTCTGTAGTTCATTGATTTCATTCAGTATGATCGTCCTTCCCCGATTCACAAGCCCCTATTCAAAGAATCGACCGAAGCCCCATTCGTGTGAGTCTTTCTATATTGCATTTCTTCCAAGCCTGGCTGGATCAGCTTCATAATCTGGACCGGGTCGCTCCCATTAGCAGGCATTTTACGTCTTTCTGTTGCTATTTGAAACAGACCTCCTCTCCGGCTCTCCGGATTCGTCATCTTCGGGTTCGCCAGGTTTCAATCTCTCTAGGGAGGTATTAATGTACGAGCTGCTATTTCCTTTTGAAACTAGGATCACTTTCTCCCTTTGTTTACGATTTTGCTTGAAAGCGATCGGCACTCAATTACATTACTAACTTACACTACGCCATTCTGGTTCTGGTTCAGTAGTTCTTCACTTCGCGAAGTCCTCTAGTCTCGATATTCTCAATGAAAATCCCTTGTTTCTCTCTTAAAATGATAGTGACTGTTTAAGCCCCATACTCCGACATGACAGGAGAGAGCTTCAAGTTGGAATGGGTCGATAGGATCATCCTTGCTTCGACCCTACCTAGAGGAACCGAACTCACTCAAATGGCGAAACTCCCTTTGACTATAAATCGTAATCTTCTATCTTCTGTTCAGCCAGCTTAAATCGTAGAAATGAAATAATGGAAATAAAGACAGGACCTATATTTACACGTGAGTCGCCTGCATGCTTATACCCCACCCCAAAGAGGGTCATTTGCGCTCTATCACTGATCAGACTGAATTAGCACCTTTTTTAGCACCGGGGCTTTCAAGGCTCCGAGTAGTACTTCGTTCTCTTTCCATATAGTAAGAAGTGTACAAGTAAAGAGCTACTACTCACGAGAAATGTAAAGATTGGATGCGGCCCTGAAACAGCATGTTTCGGTTGTTGGGGCAAATACGAAGTAAAGGACAACCTTTCGAACGTAAAAATTTAATAATTAATAAAGCACGAAGTTAAGATCCATCTTTATGAGAGGAAAGGTCCTTCTCGATTTACGAACCTGAAGTCTTGAATTTATACCTTAACTCACCCACCTATGGCGAGATGTTCGAAGGCCCGTTTCCAACGAGATAGCTGAGAACTTATACGTGAGAGAATGATTCCGAGGATTGCCCTTACCTCATAATGGTAAATTATAGAATGATGCCAATCCTTTGAGGAGTAGGATTTGAGAGAAATTACACTCTTATATTACATTACGAAAAGTAAGGGCCACTTCATTGAGAAGAACTAGTAATTACCAGTTTGATTCGTTTTTGTCTTACTCATTAGTCGTCACTGTCTTCGATATCGGTTGGAATTGATTATTTAGGGGGCTTCGCCTACTAGCTCACACCCTTTGCTATGACCAAACATCCCAAGATGAGCCACTAGATCTAATTCGGAAGAACTCACTAAAAGATCGCCGTCCCGATGCCCTTTTTACGTTACTTCATCAGTTGATTCCATTCGTATCGCCGTGTAAGATCGAAAACTAACTCACTAACAGGGGGCATTAAATCCCCCATTTCCTCTACCCGGAGCTTCGCTCCCACATCAGTTGAATAAGAGACAGATCACTCAGAACTCCAGCAAGAATGCCATAGTAGAGATTCGATTTTATAACATACGTATATACAAGGCTCAAACCCCTCCTCTTCAATCAGTACGTAGGGGAGAAGGGTAGACCCCAGTTTTTCAATCCTTTACTAGATACAGATGATGTAGACAGAATACGAAGATTCTCCCAGGGTCCGCGATAAGTACCCAATCTAATTGGAAAATTCCCATCATCTTCAACTTAGCCGGTTCTCGCTCTTTATAGCAGCTTAGCCCGCTTCGACCAGGAATCTGTCAAGCTAGTAGCTAATAAGAGAGTCTCACCCTCCCGCGTGATCCCGCAGCGCAAGCATCTATCGATCTCATCCATAAGGAAGATCCTGAGTTTTCATTTTTTAAGTTGGCTCAAGATGGCCTTGACTTGACTTTTTTCTTAGAAAGAAGTTTGAAGGCATGGTCTTTAATAATCTATTCGAGTTATCTGAAAGAGCCACTAGGTATGAGAACATGCTCAGAGAAGAGTCACATAGAAAGAATACAGTTTATGGCACTTATTATCAAGATCCAGTAATTTTTGATGTTGATGTGGCTGAGTATTAAAGGGTAATCTTGTAGTTTGTTACATTCTAGTTAAGAAAGATGTTCAGGCACAGAGGTCCCCGAAGACAAATGAACAAAGGAAATCGCCAGATTTTTTTGAATAAGACTGAGTCAACATGTGCTTAGTTCCGGGCATTCATACCCAATTCGCTATTTCACTTATATGCTCCGTTATCCTGTCCTTTTTTTTTGTCTTCCTCCCGACCCAGATGTCTTCGTTGAGGTAGTGTCCTCGTCACCCGAATAAAGTGCTGATTGTCTGCGCATTCCCTTTCTGTCCTTATAGGCCTACGCCTTCTAATCTAATCCTATCAGTTCAGTCAGCGAATAACCCTCCAGCCAATAATCCTTGTAATCGGTTGACTACCTCCCGGCTCAAGTAATTATTTTTTTTTTGTTTGGTCTTTGACCGAGTGAAGTAATTTCCGTTTGTGTGGCACGAGCGATGTAAAATGAAATCTTGTATCGAGGATATGCGGATGCGGTTGTGGAAGCATTTTTCCTAGCGGCTAAGGAGCAATTGCCTTGAGACTGTGCTAACTCCCCCTAATGCTTAAAACTTCACTTAAACCTTTGAGTCATCGCCTAATCCTTTCATTCTAATGCCAGTAGAAAGAAAATCTATCTAATCGAAGTCCAGGGCCTAATCCTTGTATTGGTTCTTGACTTTCTGTGTAAGAGCCCCGCAGGGAAGCCCCATCAGGCTAATGCTCTCCGTACGCCCTATCGTTTAGTCGTAGAAGGTCCATAAGGATTCCAATCGGCTAAGTCTTGTATTCCGTCCTAGCTTTCGATTTCTTCGTTGAAGGAGTTAAGTGCCCCATTATTGATGCGAGCGATCTAAAGCTTATTCCATTACGATACGACATTCTATCTCTTTTTCTATTAGCTATTCTGTGTCAGTTGGTCTCTCATTTTCAGTTGATGTGGAATAGCCATGTGGGGAACCCTCATCAGGAGAGAATTGCTATGTCTGTCGGAAAATCGTTATCTACGAAATTACCAATACCCAATAAATAGACTGAAATCAAGGAGAATCCTTCCCTTAAGCTAAGCCGCCCACCTAAGTCCTAATCCTTCACCAAAGAGTAAAATCGTATCCGCCTCTCAATCAGTCATCGCCTACTCCTTCTAATCCTATCGGTCAGCGCCTAGTCTCTTTCGAAGTGCTCGAAGTCGGCTAAGGTTCATTGGTTGCTGCTTTGTCCCTCGTCACCCTAAGAGAGGACTGAGTTTGTTCCTGCGCGAGTATTGTTGTAAGGTGGAATGCTTTCCCGCTTTCCAAGCTTTCGGGGAAATTTGCTTTGCCTTGAGGTCTTCTATTCCGTATAGTAAGCCCGGTTGGCATATTGTTGTATGAAAAGGAGTCGATTACCTATTTCCCCTAGTCCCGAAATCTTGTTTAACTTGATCTTAGTCTTCCCGCCCAGCACGTCTTCCTAAAGTGGTCGATGTAGGTTATGGGATTGCGCTTGTAGGACAATTTCCGTATCGCCTTTTTCCTTCCTTAAGAGAGCTAAGCCTGCTTCAAATCAATATTACCTCGTGCTCGTTCGTCTGTAATCTGCTTAGAAAAACCCAACATAGAATTTCATCTTTCTTCGTGACCACTTGTGTCAGGATAAGGAGAGGAAAGGTAACTAGGAAGTTACTCCAATCCCTCGAGTGTGCCGGAGGGAACTAGTTGGACTTTCCCTCTCGAATATGCCTAAGAAAGAAGATTGGAAACCTTCAAGATCCTTCTTTCCTATATCTTTAGGAAACTCCTCTCCAGGCATACTAACTAATAACTAATGCGAGTTGCGAGTCAGTCTAGTTAGTTCCCATGGAAGTCAGGTACTAACTATTGTAGTCCGGTAACGCTCGTCGAGAACAGGCGTCCTACTCTAATTAGGATAACGCATGCACGCTTGGCGCTAACGGGCGGTTACTACACGCGCTACGGCTTGCGCTATTATATATATAAAATAATCGGGTTTCCACCAGGGGAAGGTCTCCCTTGGCCAATTATACTAAATATGACATTGGTTACATTAGATTGGAATTCGTACTCTATGGCGTCGCACGGCGTAGCCTGACGGAAGGGAACCACCACCTTGTAGGGCACTTTTTTTAAAAGAGTAATTGTCTTTGCTTATTCCTCGGTGGGGTTACGTGCTTTGCTTCTGGTTCCATAATTGCTTCAATGGCAGCTTAGAGTTCCTGGATATTGATCTTGCTTTCCCTATTTCCTTCTATACCCGCTCCTGTCTTTTTCTATGCGGGATAAACTTGCTATGCTCGCTGTTGTTCGTCCGTTTCCAGTTGGGAAGGTAGCAAGGTTCGTTGTCCTTTCACTCGATCGGAGAGGGGGGGCCCAAGACGGGGAACGGCTAGCAGCGATAACACCAACAGCTTTAATATCGGGTGTAGGAGAAGAAGCCGATAGGGGGGGAGGTAGCGAAGAAGACTTGAGCAAAGTACTTTATTATAGAAGAAGATGTTGCTATGAGTGAGTTCGCCATTGTCTATGGGTCGCTCACGTCTAAGAGGGCAGTTGAAGAGTTCCCGTGCCCTGGTGGAGCCCCTAGAACCTTAAACTGCTGTTGACTATTCCCTGCCTTTGTATTGCTAGAATGCTCGAATCAGCGGAGCTCATTAATTGAGAAAGTCAAGCATGTCAGCACGCCCCCTACCTATGTAGTCGGCTTCCCGGTAGTTTGCGAGATTAACCGCTATTGGAATCGGTCTATCTAAATGGCCTATCTCCAGATGTATGTATTCTTGAAGTGCATTCACATCTGTTTCCTTTCCCTGGAAGGCATCCCTTATTCGATTCCTGCTAAAGTACGGGGTGCTAATAGCGGGATGCTAAAGAAAAGAGATGGCTATGGCTATGAGACTAGTGCAATCAGGTAATCGACCAAGTACCACATACATGAAAAAAAGAGCATTCCTGCGTACTTATCCACTGGCATTGAAGGAGAAGAATGCCGACTATTTCCCAAGGGTACGAAATACGGCTTGCCCGATTCTTATACTATGGATGCCTCACTCCTCACCGAACCAGAATGGCACCCGCTTTGTGCTTGCTGAAGAGACAGGCAAGCATTCCCTTAGTCCTGCTTTGCCCAACAATGACACTGTGTGTGCTGCTACCTCTCGTGCTGGGACTTCTTCACCTACTGCACTTCCTGCCAAACCACGCTTTTATACTTACTGCACGAGCTGTGACCATTGACAAGAACGAGTGCCCTATACTTCGTAGGAGGGCTGCAGCTTTGAAATCCAACCGAGCCCCTTAGTCCAAATAGAAAGAGTTCTCTGGGCCGATTCACCTTACACCTAAAACACCCTCCGCCCTGGATACTGATGAAAAATCCATTTTTTTCCCTCCCCAGAGCTAGGGGACATATATTGCTCGGATTATTCGTTCACAATTAAGACCAGGTGCTCATACCCAACAACGGAAAGAAAGTCAGACTTCGAAACTAAGACAAAGACGCTTTTAAGCATCATTCAGATCGATAAAGTCCGATCGAATAACCTAAGCTAAGGGAAAAGGATTTCGCCCTAAAGCGGGCTGATTGTTGTTTTGGGGCACTAAAAGTTGTTCTTAGGCTAGGCTGCGCTTTTACACCTTTCGGTAAACCCGGAGTAAAGGGACAAAGAACTTCTCGCAAAAAGACCACTTCGAGCAGATGTCACGCCCTCGGGACACTACACCTATCTATGTCAATAGATACAGACCATCGAGTAGTGCGACAAACAGGCGGGCACGCCATCCAAGTCTTTCAAGTCGGAAGTTGATCCGTGACTACGCATTGCTCCTTTGGAAGGGCAGGGTAAGATATGGAAAGGAAGCCCTATTTCACGGTAAATAGCATCGGAGCTCGTCTCCTACCGGACTTTCTTTTTCGGGCTTTCGCGGAACCCCCCGCTAACGCAGCATCAGTGGTGCTACGAGTCGGCCTCAGGAGACAAACCTCTTAGAGAATTGTGCTCGCTAGCCTTCCACGCCATCGGCTTATCCGGTCCCGCACGGGTGCTTCTTTAGAAGAATCGGACAAGTGCCCGACGGGAGGCTTTTGACCGGGCGCATCCTGCCTGATCTCCTTTGGCTCCATTCTTTAGCAGTCAAAGGCATTGACATTCAATCCCTTTTTCTTCTCTTCTATTCTATTTTACGATGCTAATATCGAGAGTTTTTCACTGTAAATAACTGAACCTGTAAGCGTTATAGACCACTTTATAGCCTGTCCAAAAGGTCTTTCATGTGTTAATTTTAGTCGCTTCTTGACGGATGCGGAAGTCACCTTTCTCTTCCCATTGGGTAGTCACTACCGCTTCCTACGATTACACGATTGCCCGAACAAAGCATCCTAAATGCCGAGGGGGAAGAAAACTGGCACGAGTGAGATGTCACTTATTAAAGCAAAAGCCAGAACCCTAGATGCCAAGATCCACGGGCACCCCTAAGGCTTGGTGAGCTAGGTTTAGTGACTGGGGCGGACTTCTATTCTATACCTGTCCCCTTCTTAGACTATTATAGAACCTCCTCGAAGCAAGGAAGGGAAGGTATGAAATGGTAAGAAGTAAGTGGCAGCATAGTAGCAACTAACTACTAGCTTAGTGAATCGATTTCAGCAGGAATAGCGGGACGTTTTGACTACCCAAAGGATCCGCCTTATAGCTCGTTTTTGGGGCATCTAACAGTGAGAACAGTGATTTTAGACTCTTCTTGGACATTTACTAATGTAATACCCTTTCCCAAGCCCACCAATGGATAGAGCTTCCCAGCACCTACGCTTGGGCTTCGGTCCTTTGCGGGATAACCGCCGCTAGCTCAAATTAGCAAGGACGGATAGAGCGATGTCGGGAACTGAGATAACCGCGTAAAAGAGCCTCTTCTTGGGTCCTTCGTGTCTTCGACTCTTGGAAAGCTAAAGGCCTTGGTCCACCCGATACCCGACTTTCCTCAAGCGGGCTGATGAGGAAAGTCGAAGGGCCTTAGAATCAATTACACCAGCTGCAGCAAAAGAAAGTAGAAGGATCAGCCTTAGGAGTCAGTCTCCCGACGTACCCAACACCTTCGAAACATCTGAGGTAAGGACCCCGATTTCATGATGAACCCTAGACTTAATCCAACCCTGTCATGAAGAAACCCGTTTGTTACGCACAGGTCGCTCCTGAAAGAGCGGGGAGAACACCTATTAGTATTATGGGATGTAGGTGGGTTGGGTAACCACTTGGACCTCAGAGACGTACCTTGCTTTTCAAACCTAAATCTAGAGAAGTATGACTCACAAAACCATAGATTACCCAGAATATAGGCGATTCACATTCTTTCTCGCCTATATTATAAAAGTCAATAATATTCTATTTATAAATATATAGTAAAGTAAGAAGAAATGTAAGACAGAATTAATCCAAGATCCAAAGCAGAATGCCTAGAAATGGGAGGGGGAAAGAAAACAACTCCAACCGGCTCGATATTAATGGATTATACTGGTATTGGTCCTCTTACTGTTAGGACTGGTACGTTATCTTCCTTAGGAATGATGGGATCACTCGTAGATTAGGACACTATTATCGCCAATCCTCTCATAACGACATAGCCACAGATAGCTTAACAGAGGTAGCTTTCCTTGTCTTGTCTGCTGGATTTCTATTGTTTGACTTTTTTTTTTTAATGTCTTGCTCCCTTTCCAGCTGGATTTACCTTGCTGCTTTGGGAGAGAATCTTTCCTGCCTGGGACAGCTGAAGGTACAGTCCGGAGAGAAAAAGAGGATTTCTAGGTGGAAAATAAATATCGAGGGGAGGACAGTCATTCATGGAAATGAAATAGGATATGCTGTCAAACTTGCTTCCTCGCCCACAGGCACTATCAATACTGTACTCTTGTTTAATACATACCCCTTTTATTGTAAAGGCCTTCTCTTTTCGATTCCGTGTGAATTTCATTTCCAGTTGGAGTTGCTTTGCCCTTTGAGCCAGTGGGAGACATAAGAGAATCTCTTGCCTTCTATAAAAGCAGTTCATTTTCATTGCATTTTGAGAAAAAGTCCAAAAAGTTCAAGTTCAGTCCTACGTTCCATCCTGCCGAGGGAAAGGGAAAAGAGGGACTCCTATGACAATAGGAGGGGCTTTTATAAGGAAGTTTATAAGGCGAAGGAGGATATATACCCTTCCTTGGAGTTGGAGAGCGTCGAAGTTCTAAGATTACTATTCTTACCCTGTAGACGGTGTCTAGGATAAATCCCAATAGTAGGGTGTCTCACAGTTCTTGTTCACCTGATAGTCTACTCGTATCAGTAGTTGTCCCACGAAAGCCATATGAGTAGTGAATGAATAGTTTCATTCTTGGCGGCAGTATTCGTACCCGTGGTTGCATTTCCTTTTTTTAAGCATGTAAGGCAGTCTTAAGCAGTTCCAGCATGCCTACAAGTAAGAAATTGAACTTGATATTCATTCCCCAGTCCGGTAACCTTTCCAGTGCTTAGGTTAGTCCATATATCCCGAGGTTATACCGTTCAAAACTCTCTAAAGAGCTAAGGGACTTGAAGTTCTACCAATCCCCCACCCACTCCAAACGAACTAAACAAGCCAATTGCAAAAAAGAGAGAAGCTCATACTGTTGGAGTCCTCTCCATCAAGTTGCTAGCCATCAGTGGTTGATCTAGTAGTTACAATGAGAGATGTATTTCTCTCGTTTTAAGCCCTTCTAGTTGCAGCAAGGGCAAAAGCTTATTAGTTTACTTCTTCTTCTCCATCAAGCGATCAAGCCAGTTCAATCCATTTCTTTTCTCTGCTTTATTCCCCACCTAATAGTCCTACCTTGCTTGGATAGCGAGCCTAAAAGCTAACAGGCCTAAAGGGATACCTCTACCAGAATAGGGGTTCTCTCAATACCTTTCCTTCCTCCTGCCAGAGAGCGAGCTGGAGTTGGATTTCCAGTGGGACTTTCTTTCCTTTCATCAGAGGGCTAATCCTAAGGAAGGGTATAAGGCTCCAGTGGTAAGCCTTAATATGGTTTCAGTCCTGGGGTAGTTCACTCGCCCCGACTATTCCTCCGAGGGAATTCGTTGGTAAAGCTTTTTGGCCTCATATCCGGCTTTTTTTAGCTAAGCAAATCTCTCCCTTGCCCTTGTTAGATCACTAAGTAAACCCTTCTTAGACAACTTTTTAGAGGGTTCAGTGCCCCATTGGCTATGGAACGACTAAGAAGCTGTCCCTTTTGCTCTGGAGTGAAGGGTGTGAAAGGAGGGCTTCAATCAGGGTAAGAGAATAGAATATCCTAATGTTCTATCTTTGTAGAAGTCCTCTGGATTCACCCAAAGGAAACCGAAGTGCTTCTCGGGTGAGGAGCCCAAAAGCGCAAGGAACGGCCACTGCTGAACAAGTAGCGAGACCTCCGCCGTTTGAACCGGTTTATCAAAGACATGGTGCTTTAAATCGAATCGCGTCATTCGGTTGAGAGCTTGAGCTCCCAGTAAAAGTCAAAAAAAGTTAGGTGAAATGCTTAAATAGCGGGAAGCAGGAGAGTGACTCATTGAAAGAGTGGCAGAATTTTAGTGTAATTTTCTCAATCAAGAGATGCTATTTCATAGGTTCAATAGTATATGGGGTCTATGAAAATAAGGGACGAGAGATTTGAGATTCCGTAATTAACTCAGTGAGTGCTTTCTAAGAAGGGCCTTTTTCATTTTCATTTTTAACATGTCAAAAGCCTGACCTCCCGCTAAGTTCTCTCTTCTCCGGAGCAAGAGCACGAACGGGGGCAAGGACTTGTCCGACAGGGAATTACCTCACAGCTGATTGACTTGCAGCGCACATCCGGTCGCTTATCTGATGGAGATGACTGGATTTAGCCTCAGACGCAAAAGAACCTAAAAGGCGATCCAATTATATTACTATTAATGCCTCCTCCCCTTCTCACTTGGGCTTAGGCACTTCTTCTGACTTTCCTGTTGATAGGAAATAGGCGATCTTGGCTACCATAGTTTTTGTACAAGCAGGAGGTGGAACCAACAATCCCAGATGTCCTATCTTGTGGAATAAGAGCTATTGCATTTGCGGAACATAGGCAGGCCCTTTTCGGTGACGGGCATGACCTTGTCGTCTGCAATGCGTGCTTAGGTTTTCAAAAGAAAAATCTTTATAGTGATCTATCTATATACAGTAGACCCAATCAAAAGACGATTTGGGAGGTTTTACTTTAGAAGACCGACTTCCACATCTAGCTACGTTGGGGCGTGAGACAAGCTTCGTAGGACCATTAAGAGTAAGGCCAATTACGAAAGTAGAGAGGATAGAAAAGAGGCGCAAGTCAATAAGGCTCAGAAGAAACTCCCATTCTCTCTTTCCTAGGCATCTCACCACCTTCTTCTTATTATTGAGAACTGGTTGGCATTCAGCCCTTCCCCGGGCATGTAGGTAGGATTTCTGATAAAACCTTTTGAGGGAACGAACCTCTGAGCACGTCTTCAAAGACCGACTTTTTCTTTTACTGATCGTGCGCATATGGCTAAGAGAAAAGAAGGAGTACGCCGCTTCTATTTATAATAATAATAAAAATGTGGGTGCTTGACTGACTGTTTATGACTAGTTCCTCCACTCCACCTTAGTCTCTAAAAGATAAGGAAGAAACTTCAAAGAATAAAAACCCCGGTAGAGCCATCATCTATCATTCCTAAGGAGCTTCGCCCGCGCTTACATATACGTATAAAAGGTAGTTCAGGTCTTCTGTTATCAGTTCATAAGAAAGCTTCTCTTCCTTCCCTGCCTTTATTGGAAAGACCTGGTTGGAATGGACAGACTAATAAGTTGTGTCTGTCGATTATCCCAAGCTCGACTCCGTGGAAAGACTATCCTCGTAAGGGGGACCAGGGACCCACTCTTCTTGTTTCGCCTCGAGGTTTGCTTGCCCCTATATAGAATCTATGAATGAAAGGAGCTTTTGCACAGAGAAATTGGGGAAAGTGCTCCGCGAGAGGATTACCTGAACACGAACTATGACTTGTGAGATCGCTTTATAGATCTGCTGCAGACGTGAAAACACCAACCCCAAAGAGAGTTGTGCGAGCTTTTGAAGCTAGAAGATAGTCGTAGATAGTCGTAGTGCGCAAACCATAAGTAAAGAAAGGGCTTGGGCATGCCTTTACCCTATCTATCAATGTGGGTGAACATCAAAACTTCTACCCTAAATGCAATTTGTAGATAAAAGCCTTTTTCGGAGCCTACAAGGCATGTTGATGGGAATGCAGCATCCGGGGTATTGGAAAAAAGAATTTTTATCCTTTTAGCAATTCTAGCTATTCATTTAGCTCCTTAGAGTCTTCGGAGGGGGAATTTCCTCGTATTCGTTCGGGTAATCGGCAAATGAGTCTTTCTTTCTTTGCCCTAAGGGGCGCAGCCTCTCTCTTCGCTTGCTTCTCTCTTTCTCTAGAAATTGCATAAGATAAGATAAGAGAAATTGTATAAGAGAAAGGGACATAGCGATGCACTATTTTCATGATCAAATGGATACCTTGGCATCTGAGGTACCTTTTGTGATCCATGAGATTGAAGCCGATATACGGAATGTACAACCTTATTAGATAGAATCTTGGGGAATGATTTAATAAATTTATAAGAGATAAGCTGTGATTGCTGTAGAAAAAGGCTATTCCTTCTCTTGTCACAAGAATAGCTCTTCTTTAGCGAAAGTCTTCTGATGTAGGCTTACTTTCTTACGTTCGTTCTTAGCCTGAGAACTAGGAGTTCAGCTTCAATCCCATTTGCTTTCTTTGGCGACTGTAGCCTTAGAGAGCCTTCCCTTACAGATGCGCTATTCCCCTCAAATCTCCTTATTAGCGAGGGAATTGATTCAATATCGCCTTGACCCGATCCTTCTTAGCGCTCTGTCGGTCCTTCAAAGATAGAGCTTGGAATGAGATTAGGTATCCAAGCTTCGGATGACGGCTTTCAATCCCAGGCTTGGAAATCAAATTAGCGCGAGTAAGGTCTCCCAATAGATTCATCCCCGAGCTAAGCTAGTGTTGAAGTAAGAATGGGTCTGAGCTTTGAGAGTGAATAAGTCAGGGGCCAGGCCAAGAAGAAGGACTTAACTGCGCCCGAAAGCACAGCAAGGGAGGAGCGACGGTTAAAGGATTTCGGAGTTTTCCCGGCTCGAATAGTAGATAGAGCTAAAGCAGTGGCGCCATAGTCCCTTCGGAAGGGATAAACTACTAAAGCTTACAATTAGTAAGAAAAGGAGTGAACAGAGGGAGGAGCTATAACAACTATGATAGCAAAGGAAGGAGCTTCCGAAGTAAGGAAGCGACGATGACGATGCTGTCCTTTCCACCTTTCCACTTTCCCTCTTCTGTCAACAATCAAAAAGGGATATTACTCTGGAATTGCAATTGGATGCTTCCTCAACAGCAGCTTCTTCTCTTATTCACCATCAAATAGGGTAAGAGCTGCTCTTTACTCAAGAACGGCTAGTCTTGCAGCGGCAACTGGTTGCATCGAATGCTATGTCTATGTATGGCCCTTTGTATGATTCTGATGGCCTTTTGATGGTATGCCCCACGAATTGCATTCGAACCAATGATAGCTCTATTGATGAAAGTAGAGCGTAGTACTATGTAAAATAGAAAAGAGAGAATCTCCGTCAAGATCAGCTAAGAGACTCTCTTCAGAATCCACTGAATCCACACCACACGTCCTTAGGTCGATTAGCATTAGAAGACGAAAAAGAAAGCCCGATCGGAGACGTTGACATCGTCTGATTAATGGCATAGACTCCTTGGTCACCCCAATAGAGCTGCTAAGGAAGAGGGTCGAGCCATAACGGATCGATTCCAGTCACCGCTACGAGACATCAATCCTAACGGATTTGACCCTGAAATTGGATTAGACTAGACTTTTTCCAATAGTTGGATGAATCTAGACTTTCTTCCAATAGAATCTTAGTGAAAGAACGGACTGACGCCTTTTCCAATAGAAAGCTAAGAAATTCCCTTTTTTTTTCCCATTTCTCTATATGCTTAATTCAACTTCTATACCTAATGGGATGGGTAAAGAAGCCTTTAGCTAAGAACTAAGAAGCCTTTAGCTAATAAGAAGAGTTTCCCATTAGTTCTCCCTTGGGAAGAAGGAGTGGAATTGGGAATTCGCTTTCTTTGGGTTGAAAGCGTGTTGCAGGCTTGAAACTGCTTTTCCGACATTGAATGCTTCAATTGCATAAGAGAAGACAGGATAGAAATAGAAAATAGGGTCCTTGTTACCCTCCAAAGAAGAAGAGGAAGAGAGCTAGGATAAGAAGAAATGAGAAAAGAATCCCATTTCTACTACTTTATCTGCGCTCCTGGCGCGAGACCCTTTCGCATAGAATGGTATTCAGAGGGCCCATACTACCTGCCTAACCCCTCGCTCCCTCGGGGCCCCCTTTTCGGTTTTTCAATATGATATCCACATCCCCGTCCCCTTTTTCTCCGAGGGCTGGATAGTCTCAGTAGCTAGCAGTCAGAGTAGTAGAAGCATGAACATTAGTCTGCCACGCCGCGCACTCGTCCTCTTATTTTATCTATTGCTCCTACCCCGAAGCGCCCCCTCCCCTTTCAATCAGATCGATTCCAGTCACCGTCAAGGTTAGCCAAGTCCTTTCTAGCTTCTACCGCCCCTTCGGGAAAAGAGGAGGCTTTGCCGCTAGACCGAAGGTCCCCCCACTGGGTTAAGTACTTGCTAAACGTTCCATCTTCAACCTTGTTCTCAAGGTTGTTCAAAAGGGGAAGTCAAAGGCAAGCCAGCCAGTAGAAGTTCGAGTTTTCTTTTAGCCGCTATATACGCTATTTATCGCTCTACCTTGCTTCTGGTTCATTGAGGGGTTCAGGTTAAGAAGGGAAGAAAGAATCAATGCGGTTAGGAGCTAATCTGATTACTAGGGCCTCTGTCTCTTTCTAGCGCTTGAATGTCTCGCTAGCTCTGATCTTGGCCCTTCCCCTCACTCCCTCACTCGAAACTAAAAGCAACTAATCGCACCAAAAACCAACTACTCCCATCCGTGCCTGCTTTCAGACGCTCAGCTCGTCCTTCTTTCGAGGAACCCCAAAAATCATGACACTCGCCCTAAATGAGCTTGAATCGGTATCTTGTTTAGGGATAAACCCTAAAAAGGAAAGGAGGAAAAAGAGGAGGACGCCGATTTTCTTTAGACGATCGATACCGAAATGATGAAAGAACTCAAGCACCATCCCACGGTCTAGTTTACCCATAATCAAGAGGAGTAGAGGAACGGACTTTCTTCCTATGGGGAAGGAAAGGGTGAATTTGCATAGATATAGAGAAGAGAGGACCCACCTATGTAGTTTCTACTTAATTAATAGACTTAATAGAGAAGGGCTCTCGGTGAGAACTTAGATGTTATTTCAAGGGCTTTCAGACTAATGATAAGAACGGATCAGAGACCAGTTTCAAGATACGAGGCTCTGGAAGAGGGAAGAGAACAACCAATATGCAGAAACTGAGCCGATAGGCGATAACGAACCGCTTATCCCAGGCTGGTCCGTAGATCAGTCTCAGTGCGAGCGAGAAACCGTGGGAGTCGTATTCCAGGCCATTGTCAACGAAGAATGGGAGTTTTTCATAGGAGAGCCTTAAACGACGAGTGCGAATAGAGCACCGTGTTAGCGAAATCTTTCCGTATCTAAGGTCTTCGTCTTACGACTCCTATCAAGTAGATAACCAACCTTGCCGTATTCGCTCTTTTCTCTCTGGTCCCTCCCCTTTTGGGTAGTCTTTGACTTGGAGTTGTTGTCGGCAGGGAACCTTGCGCTTCTATTAAGAAAAGTACTACCTTGCTGGTCATCAACTGAATATAAAGCTTGAGTAAGTGCAGCATCAAAGCCTTAACGTAGTCTTTATACTAACTCTACCCCACAGCCCATCTGAGAGTTTTTCCTTCTGAGCAGAGAGCTGAAAAACCAATAGGAAGCGGTCATGACTAAGCGAATGAATATAAAGTAGCGAACGTTAGCCCATGAAACTTAACAGAAATGCATTAAAGCGATACCGAACGGGCAAGATGAGCCGTAAGGCTTGACGAAGTCTTGTGAGCTATAGAGTCGAAGTATAGTTGACTGACCTAGGGGCACAATCATCCTATCGGTTCACCTGTAAGATCTCTACCCGTTAGCCTGAGACTCACCTGGGAATCTCCCACCAGCAAATACTATTGTTCTTTTGAAACTTCCATTTTGGATGGGACCTTCTTAATGTTAAGAACATTGCTTCTGGGCTGTGAAAGACAGGTTTAGATTGGCTCATTCTCAATAGCTTTCTTCCTTCAATTGTAAAAAGAAAAAGGGACCGGGCTAATGAGACTAGCTAAACAACTGAGAGAGATGCCATTCTTCTCTTATGATATTTCGTCTAAGAAAGAAGTAGTCCCTTCTAGAGCAAGATGAAGGATAGATGGGATTCATATGCTGTAGCGGATGAAACTTCGGCATCTTTGGATAATTAAGCTTACTATTCTTCCCTACCTTCTCCTCTCAGATGCTAAGAATCGTCTGTTGCAAGAATACAGGGTTACAGAAGTAGGCATAGAGTAGTAGAGGTCTTTACTTTTTCGCATAGCCGTTCTGGCTGTTCTGTCTATTAGTGGTGAAAGCGGAATCACAACTGTGCTTAAATACCTATAAGACCGAGTCTAGCATAAAGCAAGTAGTCCTATTGCTTCCAATAGCTAGGAAGCTGAGACTGTACCAATTTCGTATGTAGCAAGAAAAGCTTCACTTCTGTCTGCTCTAAAGTCAAGGAATTGTCCACAGATTCGGTGATTTAGGAGTGAAAGAAAGAACCCGGTATTTACATAAGAAAGTGTCTTTTTCCTCCTATCCTACTAGACCACTTTACTAATTTTCCATTTTTCTGGTGGAATTCATCGCACCATTGTTCTGCTCACTCCATGCTCGTATTCGTTTCTGGCAACAGAGCCTTTTCTTTATATTCCATCTTTCTGCAGGGAACTGGCCTCACAGAGCATCATAGTCAGCACGAGAGCCCCAAATAGAGTACCCACGGTAGCTTTGCTTATTACAGGAGAACGTGCCCCTTCATGCAAAGGATCTCCTCAAATAATTATTATCGAAGGTAAAGAATAATCCCAAGTTTGACGAAATAATAAGATAGAAATAATATAACACAATGGGCATCAACCAATCTTCCCTATCAAGTATACATTCTACCATTCTCAATTGACCCTCCAAGAGGTTAGTCTGAAGAAAAGATTCAGCACAGATTTTTTTCCTAATTTGATCCCTACTCCCAAAGCATAAAAGGCTTTCCGCTCAACAATAAACAACATTGCTATGATGGTGGTGCCAGCGGCTAATGTTGTAAGATCCTTGCAAAAGCAGGAGCCATGATGGCCAGGTTTTGGCTTGTTTGAGACAAGACCATACCCTCTCATTAGGTGCCCTACTTGCTTTACGAGAGATCAAAACAACCGGTTAGTCAATGTAGCATAGTCGTTAACGGTAACTAGTAGTATGGAAACCTCCTCGACACCAAGGTAATCTTGATTTTTTGAAATGATGGCTGATTGTCCTATTGGCGGATAACTTGCATTTCTGGTTTCATGAGTGCACATTTTGTCTTGTTTTTAACTTCTGGGAGTTTTTGGAATTATTTCAAGTCTTTGAAATAGATCCCAGCGTTAATAATCGTTTTGGAGAATCCACCAGTAAGTAAGATGATCATGGATCACCCTCAATAATAAGTGATTTGGAACGTTGCTTTCTGGTCTTGAGTTGAGGGAGTAGATTCTGATAAAGTCTGGGTGGAGTCATAGGCATAAGCCTCTCCGCTGGATGCTGAATCTCCTTCACGGGCGAAGATTCCCTTAACGGGTGAAGTTCTTCCTTTTCATTCATCTCATAGCTCGAAAGCTCATTCTTGTTTTGAGGGCAGTAGTGGGAATCGTGTAAAAGCACTTCCTTATGGCTGAAGCTTGGCAAACACCTGTTGTGGGATGGATTCGTTTCCCGAACATGTGTACTATCAGGAAATCCTTAGGTCCATTGGAAACCTGATAGGACGTACTGTTCGTATTGATTACCATACTCAACAGGCGGAGAGAGGGAAGTTTGCGTCAGTTGCTGTAGAGATTGACCTTTCAAAACTCCTAGAAAACAAGTTCTTTATTGATGGTGAATGGCAAAGAATTGAGTATTCAGGCTTACCGCAAATATGCTTCACCTGTGGTAGGGCAGGTCATAACATGGCCTTCTGCCCTAACAAGCCATGTAGGCCAGATCAGGAGACACCAGGGGCTTCAGAAAGCCCACCACAGGCTGCTCCGGTCACCGGAGATTCTGGCATAACTGCGAATACGAACAAGTCCTATGGCGAGTGGATGCACGCGCCAAGGAGACAACTCCGACACAGGGACACTACCTAAGACACCACTACGAAAAAAAGTACTCAAACTATCACGATACAGATGACCAAGTGGGCTCTGATCTGGTGCTGAGTCGCGTTGTGCCTATTCCCCGAGAAGCAAGCCTTTTCTTTCTCTCCTTCGCTCTTTATAGCAACTAGTGAAATGTAAGCTAGATTGCCCCTTGGCTTTGGGTTGGGATACGTTGAATCCGTTCTGCTTAGTTCTATTTTCACTACTCCTTGCCCCTGCCCTTTCATCTTTCTATCCGGCTAGAGAGTTGGATAGATGTTTTGGCTTTATCCTTTCTCGGGTTCCTAGCCCAAAGCTTCTAGAGACAATTCCCTATTGAGTTGTCTTCACTCGGGTATTCCAGTTTCACTAACACGAGACAAGTCGGAAAAATTGGCTGACTTTTAGGCAAAGCCCATGGTAGAACTTGAATCTGAGTCTCTTTCACTCAAAGAAGACCGAAGAAATTCATCGAGAAGGCGAAAGAAGGAATCCAAGCCAGGAATCTGCGAACAAGAGCAGGGAAAGTAAGACTACTACTTCTTCTTCTCCCGATCGTCGTTACTGATAGGTTCTCCCTTCTTCTACTCGGAAATAGCGGGGTTGGTAGACCTGGAATGAAAGGAGAAGTGCGATTCTTGCCTTCGAACCGACCAAGTCCAACTCCTTCATACTCGAATATATCGGCCCGATTCCTAGAGCTTGCCCAGTAGCATATAAATTTTGAATTTCCTTTGTTGAGCTCTTTCATACCGCTCTTCTATCTACGGGACTGCTAGCATCCATGCAAGATCTGGCTTTTATCGTATAGAAAGGGAATTGGTGGCCACGCTTTTTTCCATTGTTCCGGGTGGAGAAAGTGTAGAATGGGTAGGAGGTTTAATCTATTTATATAGATCTGGCCGTATACAATGTCCAGGGTACCGAACCCTCTAAAGAAAGGAATTGCACTATTTATTATAGGTATAGGGAGAAGTAAGTCAACTAGATGCCGGAGCTGCTACAATTGCTTTAAACAAAAAAGACTTTTGTCAGAATTGGTTTGGTTTAGTCCTCGTCTCAATCCATATGCTTTGGTGGGGAATAATAAACATCCGATTATGATCCACATAATCAGCTCATTTATGTCCTTCCAGATTGGCCGGGGGTGCCATAATATAAAATGGCTCTTTCCGAATATGATGTCATTTTTTATGCCTAAAGTAAGAGGGAAGACGCATTGGCTGGCTAAGCTGGGACAACCTTTCTTTCGTTCGGGTTTTCTTCCATCTGCCTTTACGAAAGCCAATTATGCGTGGCGCTTAAGAGGAAGGCGTCACTTACTGTACTACTATCGGTTTTTTTCCGCAGGTTGAAGAACAAGAAAGCTATTCTCCGGTCTCTAGGAGTTCAAACAGCTTCTAATCGTATTCGGTGAAATAAGATTCTAAGATTCTAGGTTCTTTTTGGAAACTTGCTACTAGTTCTAAGCTTGCAGCTCAACTCAAGAGCAAGGTAAGGCGCGCGTAAGCATCAAAGCCCATAGCGCGATAGGTTGCTTTTACTATTACAACAGGACTGGCTTCCTTTGGGGCTCTTTTTTAGCCCACCTGAAAGTGCCAATACGGGACCTTGTGCCTTAGCACACATGCTCTTTCTCTTCCTATTCCTGTCCTCCTTGATTATTTGATTAAGCCTTGTTGATCTTCAATCTATCGCTTGTTCTCCTTGCGAGGTGGAACCACGCTATACTTTACTTCCAGTGGGCTATTTACATATAAGACGAATAATGTAAGCTTATGTCACACTCTGGTACTTCGGTAATCTTGGGGTGTTAAGGATTGAGAAAAAGTCGCCCCCGCCTGTCGATGGTCGATGAGGGAAGTCATCCTCAAGCCCTATTTCCGCTTCTATTTTAGGTATAACAAGGGGGACAGCAAAAGCAGCCAGCGGCTGCGATTAGAGATCACCTTCTCTTTCATCAAAAACTACGTAAACTGCACTGTGGGAAAGACAGATTGTCTTCCGGTCGAGGCATACTATGCTAAGTGAATCTCTTAGTGGTTGACTTCTTTTGAACAGATCCACGCGCTGTATCTTCCATATGTTACCTGCTTCACCTGAAAACCCCTATGAAATAACGCAAACCCTGTTGGTTTCACAACCTAGGGCAGAAAGCGAAAGGCTAAGGGAGGGTATGGGACTAAAGGTAAGGGTATTTCCCTAGTCATAGCATGGTCGAAGAGCTGGGTTTCAAGGGGGTCTGGTACTACTGACTTGACAACTGGCCTTGCCTATTGTGTATGTATAGTGGACACGAGCAAAGTTGTGAGCAGCATATTCCTAGCCTGTTCAGGCCGAAAGGGAAGGTTGATCGAAGGATTTCCATAAAGCTTAAAAGACAGCTAGCTTAGGCGCAAGACAATCCTCAGACGATATGAATTGGATTGGATCTCTCTTTTATACGCCATTTATATTATAGGGTCACCTTCTTTAATGACCTACTGACACTTCACTTTTTGAACAAGCATGGAAAGACACTGTCAAAGACTCTCTATCCCAGGCAAGAAAGAGACAAAGTCCCGCGCTATAAGTTCCTCGGATTGAATTCTCGTTCCGAGATCTTGATAAGGGCAAGATCCTAGGGGTGGTCGCCAACGGCCGACAAGCAAGAAAGCGGCATAGGGTAGTGGACTGACCAATACCAGTCTATATCGTGCTGTCGCTATCGACGGCTGAAGGATGAGTATAAAGACTGAGGCAAAAAGAATGAATTTGACCATCTCCTTTTTGAAAAGCTAAAAGAAAGATCACAGGAACTTAGTCTTTTACTTCCTCCTATACCAGATCAAAAGAGAAAAGCCCTTTAGCGGCTGAGAAAAAAACGGGGACTGATTCCAAAATCAATTATTTAGACACAACAAACAGGAGAGGAGAGCTTGTTGACATATCTTTCTTTTTACCAGCTGCTCAGGAAGCCAACAACCAAAAGTCGTTTTTAGAGCAAAGAGTCTCCCTTCGATTCGTGCAAGGAGGAAAACTTATTATCGGGTTGGGAGGGGGAAGGAAGAAATTTTCCTTCCCAACTAAAAGCTCTTTTTCTGACTTTGATAAGCAAACTGATAGCATTTACGGGTCAGGGATCCGTCTTTTGAGTAAAGGGCTCACATTCGAGGAGGACAAGAGAAAGAGAAGACATCACATAACGAACCCTTTTTAAGTTAAAGCTAGGGATTTCGCATAGAAGGTTGGTTGCTTAGTCTTGGTGGGGGAGTAGGTCTTGAGTGAATCACTAGAGAATCGTCCTAGCTGTTACACTAGGAAGAGTCTATAACACCTATAGGTCCAATATCCCGATTGGTGGTGCTGGATTTAAACAACTGGCTGTACTCAGTCATCGCAGGAAGGCGCACTTCGAGCGGCTTTGTCCTATGTAGACCAAAGAAAGGCTTCCTCTCTTTGGATTGGTAGGGGTCTGCCTCTTCTCTTAACCCTTATATTCGTGCTGTCATTATATTATTTACTATCTCCGTCAGAAGATGAGACCGCGAGAGCTGTCTTTGATTCCAGAGGTTTTTTTCATCCTGGGATGAAGGATTTTCTTGAGTGGTCTATCTTTAGCTTGAGTGTGTGGCTTATGGATTGGCTACGGTACCACTTTACTGCGCTTTCCCCCTTCCTTTATTTGAGTCTTGGTCTTGCGTATGGCATGTCTGACTGATTGACCTCTAAGAATTAGTAAGGCAAGGAAGCTTTCTAAGCTGCTAGTTTCGTGAGCTCTTATTGCTCTAGTTAGCGTATAAGATCTTCTTCTACGACCTCCAAATCGAATAATAGGTTAGAATAGAAGGACCTTAATTCCTATGTTATTGCCTTCGTTTCCCTTCGGGTTCAAGCTATGAATGTCTTTCTCGACCGTGTTTTTTCGCTAGCTTTTGTTTTGTTTTCTCCCTAAGGAGGAGTTGAATCTAGTGAGAGAAATAGCCGTGTAGCAATAACTGTTTTCTTTTTTTCATCTCGATTTTGTGTGAAGCATGAATGAGAAAGGTACGGACTTAGCGAAACCTTGATCTCCCAGAATCCAGGCGCATAACAGCAGAGTCGTATCCTGCCGGGCTTTTATCGTCAGCTAGACATAGTTCCCATCTCTCTTCTCTCAAGCCCTTTAGTTGCCTGTCAGGTCTGGGTGAAAGGTCCTTACTAAGGTTGGATTCGGACGTTGGGGTTTTGTCCTGCTAATAGCTACTTGAATAAGATCGAGTGGACACTTCGGTTAGGATCGGTCAGTTGCACAACTTCATCAGAGGTTAGTGCCTTCGGGTCCAAAAAGGGTGGCTAGGCCTTGCGCCTATTGAAAGAAAGTCGCCTCCTCCCTATATGGGGAGGATCAGCACTTCACACTATAACCTTCACGTCAAAAGAGTCAAAAAGATAATAAAAGTTGCGCATCCTTCTAATCCACAGACAGCTTCCAGTCATCCGTCGTTGAAACAGTTTCAGCAAAGCAAACGAATAAGGCTAACTGAACTACGTCGCGAACCGAAGGAAGAGGAAGAATGTTATCTCTTCAAATCGAATTTGGCATTTTATAAAAGCTAATAAATGTGTGGACAATCAGAGGAAGCTCAGGGCTGGGCGACCCTTTGCTTGTCGTTGTGCTATAAACTGTAGATGAGCTTAGTCACCCTCACCGTGTCAGCAGTAAGGGGAGGAATCTCTGTTCGAGCGCAAGGATAGCCCTCGGGGAAGCCCCGACTCATACGCGTGGTTCAATATCGTTGCCCACGTTTCTGGTCGGTCGGTTTTTTTGTAATTCATCCTAAATTTAGGACGACATCTTCGGTTCACCGAGACTCCTAAGAGACTACGGGACCTGTGACGGCGGGGCAAAGAAGCGGGAATAAGACTTTAATGAGGCACCAAATCCCGATAGGCGGAGAAGGGGCGAATCCAAGTTCATATTCCTCTTACTAGAGCCATTGAGCAGCGGAGAAAGGACGAAAGTAGGTGGTGGGCCCTAGCGATCTCTAAACCCACGAATGGAAGCTCAAGAGATAGAACGCATTCCCTCGATCGCGAGTAGATCTATAATGGGAAAGCTCCAAGGCCGTTTATAAAAAGAGTAAAGGGTGCTTAAAATATCATAAATTGAACCCATTAACGGCCTAGAAATCTCTTTCGATTTACCCGCTCTGATACTCATACGTGCCAAAGAGACTTCCTTCCCTTACCCTCACATGCATTAGGTGCCTAGCCCTTGCACATGAAGGCCTTCTCTCTAGCCTGAAGCGGGCGATTCGATTACTCGAGATAATATAAGTGAATACCGGACAATTTCCTTTAATTAAATGGACTCGGCTGTTTTGAAGTTTTGAAGAAAAGTAGGTTGCTGTAAAAGGAAGTGAATCAATAGGATTTTTGGACAAATGGCACAGAGGGAAGAGAATTCTTAGTTGAATAAATGCTGCATCCAGATTCGGTTAGTGTTCATGCCCGTAGAGAACTTTTTCTAGCAAGCACGGAATGAGTGAGAGCTCAAAGCGTAGAGGAAATTCCTTCTCTTATCCAACTAGAAAGATCGTAAGATAAGAGAAGAAAGCGTCTGTTCACGTCAGGCAATGTAATTAAAGAAGCCGAAAGATAAGAAGAAGAAGGGACCAGGCAAATAAGGAGTAATGCAAACGGGGCAATTACATCAACTGATACGAATCCTCGCTTGGTCCGGTGGTAACAAGGCTAAAGGTAACTCCCTTAGCCGAATAAAGGAATAAAGAAAGCCCATAATGGAATAGCCGACCGGGAAAGATCTCTGAACAACTTGCAGGAAGAGGTTGAGAAGAAGACAATGAATGGAATGGTCCGGCAGTCGCTATAAAATATCGCCTTTATTTATTATACTTAAATTCAAAAATGAGGTTAGAACATGTTGTTATGTAATTTTTCTCAGTTGGTTAGCTATTGTCATTTTCCTTCTTCTTATCTTTTCACTGAAGACCAAGCATAAAAACTAAATCAACAATTACATTGCAAAATTACTCTTAACTTTGATCAACTCTTTAGAAATAATAAGAAAAAAATACCAGAAATACATAAAAAGAAAGAAATTGACAAAAATGACTCTCCGGACGGAATCTAGAACCACTGAACTTCACTGGCCTTGACAGAGGGTTTAAGAGCTTTGGACTTCCGGTTTGAGGCACCGCGAACAACTTCTAGGCAGTTAGCCGTCCTTTATTGTTAGATCGAGCATCTACCAGGGCGTACAAGCCTTTCAACCTCTTCATGACATGCCATTTGTTCACATCCTGATTGGCTTTCATCGAGGTATTGCAGACCGAAGTGTATATCTCTACAAACTAAGAAACCCAGGCCTGAGAATCTTTTTTCTGAGCGATCTTGTCTGCCGGGAGAAGCTTCTAAGATAACCCGGGCCTCGAGCAAGGTCCTTGAAAGGCTGGAATCCGTCTGGTTGGTAGGGTGCCCAGATTGAAGAAAAAGTCCAAACAGGTAGCAAAACTCTTCTGAGGAGGCTGATCGTTGATGTAACGGTAACCATTACCGAATCGACCTCAGGAGGAACAGAAGAACCCTCAGGGGCAATCTCAGGAAAATACGCATGCAGGCAAAGCTGTAAGAGCCAAAGTGGGCCCGTAAGACTAGCAAACGAGTCCCGCACCAATCTATAGAGGCTTCGATAGATAGTAAGCGCGAGAGTTTCGATCCTCGTGAAGGGCCTTTGCTTTAGGAGGTTCTTCTTGGTAGTGTTATGGTTTATGATTGACAGCTTCATTCCGAACATTTCGAATCGCTGTTCCAGACTCAGGAGGATATCCGTCAGAGTGTCCACTTTTGACTTCAGGACCCTGAGCCCATCTCTCTTTGCTAAGTTCTTAGTTTTCATTCCAATATTTTCTAGATAGCTAGGTTAGAATCTGAGATTGTACGCAATAGCTAAATTGAGAATTCAGACCTCACTCCACACTGAGAAATTTCGTAAGAGAAAGAGAGACCTTCCTTGCCATACCTATCAAGGCTTGCCGTCAGTGGCAGAGATCTGACTTCTTTAGCAGATAGGAAGATGAATGGAAATCCTCTATTGTCAGTCTCTATTCTCAGTTGGTGCTTGCACCGAACTGCTCCCCTTCCACAAAGAAAGAAAAAATCAAACTTTTATAAATAAAATAGAAAAAATAAGAAGAAAAAACCCTCGATAGGGATATGTCCCCACTTCTTCAAGAAGAGCATAGCTTCTAAGCGCTTCCCTCTCCACAGCTATAGATATCCTTTTTCGGAGCTCTTATTCCCTTGTGGGGGTAGGGGGTAAGATTCCGATCAAAGAATTACGTAAATAATGCGGCTTAAGCGGCCTTCACAGCCTCAGAATGGGAAGCTTCTTGCTCTACTTTTTCTGCTATTTCAAATAAAGGTTTTCTGTTAAATCTCCCTTCTCTTATGACTTACACATTTTCAATCAAATTAACACATTCAATCCCTTTTGAACAGGCTATAAAGTGGTCTATATGGCTTACAGGTTCAGTTATTCGATTTTTCTTCCAGTTTAGGGGTGAAGTAACTCGACTGAAAGGTTTTTTCCTCTCACTTCGTTCGAGCTGGAGTTGGTAGCCTCTATAGTATGCTTTATGCGCTTAGCTCGGGCTGGGTTCAACCAGTCTGCCTCTTCCCTTTCTCTCTATGCCCATTGATATTTATCAAAAAGTGGCTTAACGGGGCCATAGTACATTGACATGAAAGACCTTTTGGACAGGCTAAAAAGTAGTCTATATCGCTTACAGGATCAGACCAGACTGTTCTAACAGGGCAGGGGAGAGGGAGAACTAATCTCATACAGTACAGCTATGATCGGGCAATAGCGCAGATAAGATCAGACTTTTTGTGTGAAGGATATGGTTCTGGTTCTCTTCTGTCCCGTTCCTTCAATCAAAGAAGAATCCATGCCCAGGGCTAGTGCCAGCGCATAGTCAGAGTCTTCCCTGCGTGCCTAACATCCACTCCTTCTAGTCGAGTGCCTTGCGGCGCCTTTAACGATGAGAGAAGTCGATACCGAAGAGAATAACTCAAGGGCACTGGCTACTCCATCAACTCAATTTCGTTGCATAAGTGAGGATGCCAGTCATCATAGTCTGAACTTGAAATCTTTCGTAGGCTCATCTCGTCGATTTTTATTCCGATCCTGGTCATTCATAGATAGTCAGCACTTTTAGTCATAGGCTATCGCCCATTCCTGATAGCCCGTTCCCTATTCCATTAAAGAATGAATGGGAATTGATCTGACAACGGCTGGGCAAAATCCATCTCTTTCTATCTCTATTTTCGCTAAACTTGCCTGCTTTCATGAAGCCGACCTTAACAGACATCTCTGTAATTTTCGTAGATGGAAGATCCGGTGAATCAATTAAATTAGATGCCGCTTACCTAGATGCGGTGCTTGTCCCTCGAAGCGAAGGTCAAGACCCATCTATTCGATCTATCGGAAGAAATTTTTTGACTAAACACCCTACGAAAGGACTTCCTTAACTACTCAACAGAACAAGACTTACGAACTGAGCTAGCCACTCGTTCTTCCAATAGCCGCCTTTAGCCTAATGTTCGCTTAGTGCGACTATAAGCTCTGAGCATAGACGACCAACTCTTTTGAAGACAGCGGAGAATTGATAGCAACAAAAGAATCAGCTATCGTCTTAAGAAAGCCAAGATAAGTCCCCATAGGCTGTGTGCCCTTTTCTTAACTTAAGGGACTGAAGTTGGAGCTTAAGTTTCAGCTCTTTGGCAGTTCCTTGATCGAGAAAGATCCTCTCCAAAGTGAGCCAAACATCACGAGATGTAGAGAGTTCCTTAACCTCTTTGATTTCATAACCTTAGTTAGGGTAGCCTTGATCCAAGAAAGAAGGGTATGTGCGTACCCAAGCAAGATAGGCGGGATTGAGCACTGGACGACCCTTAGGACGACATCTTCTTTTGAATTAGGTTCTTCTCTATGCTAATTACTGATTGAGTTGGAAAAGTTATGTGATATGCCTTGCTACTTTGCTTCTGAGCTAACTGTATAACTAAAGCTTTAAGCAACACAACTACTGATGTAGATGGGCATGGCTAAAATAGCTATTATGATGTGATAAACCTTTTATACATTAATCACAGGTTAGCGTAAGTCTTTGAATTTTGATTGAGTAGGTGGTAAGCTAAAGCGAAGGACCTCTATGAATGCGAATGCGGTGAGGTGAGCTTGATGATTGCGCTACTGGGGGATCGGAATAACGTAAATAGAGCTCACTAGTTGCGAATAAGCATACTTCGTCTGTGCGGAAACAAATAAAACCGATATGCCGAGGAAATCAGATACTGGCTAGGAATCGAGCTTTGATGCTCAAAAAAAGTCGTTTCTGTCAATTATACATATCGATCATCTCAATTCCTTGAAATCGGTCGGTAGGTCTTTCCTCTAGTTAAAGAGTTCTAGTACTTGCGTTGCGGTCTGTCCATTAGTTCGATGATTCTTCTTCGCCTTTAATTTAAGGCTTTTTCAATCAATCTCATAGCTTACTATGGCTCGTTCTAGTTCTATAGGAAAGGGGATATACCATAACCATAGGGAAGTAAAAGTGCGTGCGATAAATAAGCTTTTTCTGAGCCTATATATATATAGTGGTTATAGTCCTTAATGCGCAAAAAGGGAGCAAGAAAGGGGCTGCGGTCTGTTCCTGGTCCGGGCAATGACTCGTGCTTTGTTCTTTCCAGCCATTATAGAATAAGTATAAGTAAAGGCTCGTTCGTTCTGGTTGGTTGTCGTCCGTCCAGCTTACAGAATATCCTCTTATCGGTGCGATCTGAGGCGCATAGGGCGGCGGGGGTATCTGATATGGCCCAATATGGATGGAGATAGCCCACGGGTGAACGCCCAAAGCCAGTGCTACCTTAGCGGTGCTCGAGTAGGTTTGGTGGTTCCAACATCCTTATATCTATCTCTGCTCCTAGCGATTTTTCGTGCTTCCAGGAGCGCTTTAGAGCTGGTTTGGTTAAAGAGAATTGCTAGCAGTTAGCAGTTCGTCGCTTTCCTTAGTAGGTGGTACTTCCCTTCTCTTAGTTCTAGAGAGAAATCGATCTATCTCATACTTCCCTCTTTCTGCTATGGTTTGTTTTGCGTAGTCTAGGAGTCTTAGTGAGTGAACGTAGCTAGCCGGTGGAGCTCCTGTTTTTTGTTCCTTGCTTTAATTTAAGGGAATCTCCTCTCTTCTCAGAGCTGTAATGGGTCCGTCTGCGGCACCCCTTAGTTGTCTTGTGCTTCTGTAAGTCGACTAAGAAGTAAGATAAGAGGAGGCTATCGGTCTATCTCCGTTCAAGGCAGTGACTGAATTCATGTCAATGGTTGTCGTGCCAAGCCTGCTTTCGTGCTTTTGGAGAATTTTTTAGATAATCTCCTCTGCTTCCTAGCATCTATAGCAGCTTTTAGAGTCGCATTCACTAAACGAAAAGCTTAACACGTGCCCATTGAACTCGGCAAAGAAAGATGGAGAGCCATATCATACCACTGCAAGTAAGGCTGTTGGAGCTGTTCCGTCTATCGTAGGTTTCGTCAATCCCCGGCTTTCGTGGTTCGTACTTCCTTGAGTTTGCGAGTCAAGGGATCTCCCTCAAAGGATTTAATGTGAGCAAGTTGATTGATCCTCGTTTGAGTGTCCTTCTTCTTATATAATGAGTATTTTATATCATTGTAGCTTCGTCCCTTTCCTTTTGACCTGGCCCCTCGCCCCGAACAATATCCATTGCCTGGAGGAGCAGTAGACGAGGCTTTAGCGGCTTGTGAACCAGTTACGAACTCAACTATAAGTTAAGAGATCTCTTATCCCCTCAGGGAAGAAGTCGCCACTACAGAACTAGACTCAGGAACTGACACAACTGCAACAAGAGAGACAGCTCCAAGAGACATTAAGCGGGAAGGCCCCAAGCTCCAATGATTCCTACTTCTAACTTCCTATTGGAATGGCAGGAGGCATAAGAACAAGCAGAAGCATGAGATAACACAAGGGTTCTGCTCCTTGCTTTGAGGAAGGGACGGCTCAACTATAACTATGAGCGGTGTGAGTGAAATGTTAAATCGAAATTATCATTTTCCCAGGTTTTTCGCTTAACCCTTTTGTTCACTCGGAGAGCGACATCTCAAATTGACATTTAATCGTTTTCCCGTCCAAAAAAGACGGGAAAATGAAAGTTAGATGAATATTAATATGTTAGGCGAAAGGCGAAAGGTAAGTAGTCGTAGCGAAACGGCGTAGGGCGAAGTGCTTACCATATGCTCTTGAAAGATAGGCACTCGACTGAAGAAGGGGGTCCCGGGTTGATGAGTAAGAAAAGATAGAATTGAATTTCAGGAAAGAGAGACTGAGTACAGTGTGACAAGTTATTACAGTAGTTCCCACTTATAGCATCCGAACCAATCTATTGTCGTCCAAGAATGTTGTCCTTCTATGTAAGTCATGTATTCGGAAAAAGAGGAATTGGAATGAAAAGCACACCATATAGGTCAGCGGCATCAGCAGTTGAAGAAGTTGACGGCCGGATTCAAGCAAAAAATGGGATAACCTGAGATGGAGAGGTCTCCTTTCTATATTAAATTATAAGATCTGGCTTTGAAGCCTCCTTGAGTCCGGCTTACCTGAAGGTACGAGTCAAGAACAGAAGAAGGGGATCGCCACAATCAATCAAGAAGCAAGCTAAAAGCTGTTGTTTGGATGACTTTCTGAAAAAAAAAAAGTCATTCTTGGAGTAGCCCGCCCAGTAGAGGCTTTCTTAGCGAAAAAAGTATATTCATGGATGGATTAGGGGAAAGAGTCTTCACCTTACTAAAAAGTGTCAATCATTTTGATTGAACTTTCTGTCAGGCTAGCTCTGGGCAGGGCGCATACACACGAACCCACTTTGAGTCGGATCCGAGCTCCAGTAGACAGCGAGACAGCCATTGTGGTAGACGGGAGCAAAGGAAAGAGAGGTGAGTGACGCCAAGGGGAATTCCAGCACGAAAGCAAGTATTTTTATCACACGTCCGGTCCTGTCTGATTGATTCACCTTCGATTATTCAATCAAGGAAGCAGAGTCAACGGCCTTTGAAGAAAGCTGACTTCTCTTTTCAGATATTGAGTTGGACAGTCAAAAAGCCCAAAGGCCCAAAAGAAAGAATCAAGGGTCGAAGGAAGAGGCCAGGCGCTGGCGCTACAACAACTGAATTGACAGATTACGGAGCGATCCCTATTCCGCCTACTAGCTTGAGCTTTTTCCAAAATCGGAGCAACAGAACTAGTGGCCATTGGGGAGAAGAGTGATTCGGAAGCAAGCAACTCCTAAGCCTCAGGCCGAGCTTTGACTTATCATAAGATATTCCCACGAGCAGTAGCTGTGGCCAAAATAAGAGAAAAAACAGAGGTTTTTCATAGGCCATTGACTATCTATCCCCCGATTGAGTCTTTCTCTCCGTCAAAGGGACTCTTTCTTGAACAAGCACGGCGCTATCAGGACAAAATCCTAGCAGAAGCTGGAAAAGATGAAGAGAAAGAGGAGCGAACAGCCACTATCACATCGTTAGATGAGCTTCAGTTGTGCCCCTTTGTGAACGAGGGGATCGAAAGGCCAAAGATTATATAAGAGCGCAAAAGACGGATTTTCTTTTCTGAAGGCAGATATATATAGAAAGTGTGCAGTGAGGGAGGTAATTAAAGGCTTAAGTTTTCCAATTCCAATTCTCTATCCTTCGAATCAATCCCCCACTCATTATATAATAAAGTCGGAGAATCGGATGCCGCTGTCTAATAATAGCTTCCCCTATCTCATAAAGGCGAAAGCCTCATTCCTTTAGTTGCTAATAGTAGATAAACTACGGATTTCCGCCTCCTCTTCAGAAGCGACATCCTTTTGGTGACTTTATGGGCTAAAACGAATGAACGAAACCAAAGAGTCAGATTCGGGAAATCGGGAAACTAACCTACGGGAGTCTTAAAATCCGGTGGAACCGAAAGAACGCGAAGAAGGCCTGGGAAGCTTAAAGGATCAAGGACCACACGCGGAGCATCCATGAAGAGAAAGATTCCGCCATACAATACAGGCCGGCATCCTTAGAGCGAAAGTTCCTTTTGGGGGCTTTTTCCATATCTCCCGAGCTAACTCAGTATATATGGAACGAGAAGGACTTTTATGATATGACACAGGGCGAGGTCGAAATGGGGTGTATTGATGATAACTAAGTGAAAGCAGCCCGTACTTCCTGCTTGGATCTTCTTATTTGAAGCAGAGTGAATCGATCTTTGGGTAGTACTAGGGACCCAGACATGCCCGCGGTTGAAGGCTCAAAGCCAGTTCATGAAGATGTCGTCGCCCGATTCAGGTATGTCATGGTGGGACCTTTTCAATCCAAATCATTGATCGTCATCGGCAAGAAGCCCCTTTAGTTTCGATCTAAAACCTAGTAAGAAAGACTATCTGCTTGGCCCAAGGAGCCCCCCCACCAATAGAGGGGCGTAAAATCGATTATTCAAGAAGCTGTTCGACGTTCTGTACTGAGCCGTTATCTTCCGATGCGATATGCTATGATATGAGACGTTGGCGCTCTGGGCTGCCAGTGACCTAGAAGGTCCGTGTTTATGCGGGTTAGGAGTGCAAGGGGCAAGGTCACATCTTTCTGATAGATTGATTAAGATATAAGATCTTTACCCATTGAAATGGAAGAGGGGGTACTTAGATAAACCAATAGCAAAGGCGGGTATTCAACCATAGAGTGTGAAGACAACTCCGCTTCGGAACCGCGCGTAAGATTACGATCCTCCCGGGGCAAGCAAAAGACCTAATGGTTTTCGACATGAGGGGCTATCCAAGGCTAAAGAGTCCATCGGGCAGTTAAGTAAAGAAAGAAGAAGGAATAGAGGTGCATACAATGATTAAAATTAGGGCTAAAGCCTACTGAGAGCTAGACCGAGGCAGGGCGAACCGCAGCCTGTCGTAGCTCAACAGACTGAGACAACTTCCTTCTTACGGGAAGGAGTAGGACCGAAGTTCAATACAAAACCTTAGGGGACTTTCAGCCCTGAACAAGAACAAAAGAAAAGAGAGAGCTTAGCTGCAGAGACAGGCCCCAGGCATCGCTTAGATTAGATACGTTCAATAGGCGGCCCCCGGGGTAGGTCTTCCAATCCCGCCGACACAACCTCGTCGTCACTTACTCCTCACTTTAAACAACTTCCCGAATGATCCAACCCAGTCTTTAATTCCCGCACAATCCGTATTAGTTCTGCCCCAGGCTGTGCTAATCCAATATCGAATTGAGCCGAGAATTGAGTTTCGGCAAAGCCCGTTCCGTTGCTTTTAATATTTCCAAACCAATCGAGCGAAAGGAACTAAACGTCCTAAAGCGGTCTAGGCGAGCCAATGATAAAGAAGGTGAAGCCCTGTCCCACGATCTCTGTAGCCTAATTGCTAATTGGAGGTGCCCGAAGGAGTGACTCATCCTTTCTAGCTCTTATTACCCCTGTCGGAGCTACTTCTGTTGATATAAAGATGCTTTCGACGCAACGTCTGTTGAATACGATATAAAGTCAATCATATAAAGTCAATCTCAGTTTGAGTATCCTATTTGGATTTGGATGAGTTCTTTTGAGTTCTTTCCTAACGTCAATGAAAGCTTTCAAGCAGCGAAGTCTTGAGCAGGATTCTTCGTGAAAAGAGTCATTCTGCTGAGGAATGGAATCACAGCTTATTCTTTCTCCCTCCAGGCCTTTGAAAGTAGTTCAAATAGAAAGGCAAACCAATTTCATGTGTAAGCATAGTGCACATTGACTTTTACTTCAGTGAGATGAAAAGTCCTTCTTTTCCGGCTAGGAAGCGGATGAGTGGCCGTATTCGACCACCTCTTGCTCTTACGGCTAGTTCCAGGAGATTCGGTAAAGTCTTCCATTAGAGGAGAGGAGAGCCATTTTTTGAAGGCAACTTCCTTCTCTTCTCCAGATGGAGGACGCAGTTCCTCAAACTCTGGTATTCCAATCTCCAAATCACCCTCGCCGCCGAGCTTGCCTCTCGGGTAGGAGTCTAATTTTTCCAAAGAAGGTTACGTCCGTTAGGCCAAGGCCAAGAGAAAGCCTAGGGCATTCCTCTTTCCCAGAAGGCTGATGGGGCCTGGCTTGGGCTGGGCCAGATGGACCGATTTCTCGAAGTCAGAGGAAGTCCTTACTCCGCATCTTGCTTTTTCAACGGAAGCTAGATTGCCACCTTCAAGTCTTTTGGGAGGAACCGAGTTCAAGGACTTTTCCGGACGATGCGGGAGTCCCTGCTATCAAGTCCACTACTTTTGCACCCGAGTGAATATTAAGGGATTCCCCAGGGGAGGGACACATAGAAAGCTCTCCAAGAAGTCAGTCAAAGCCATCTCCCGCAGCTTCACATCTTCCTTTTTAGGACAAGGACGTCATCCTTTTTTATAGCGTAATAAAGTGGCGAAGGTCCCTTACTAAGCTAAGGAGATTCTGGACAGAATGAATTCTCTCGTACATCGGTAAGTTTAGTACTGAGCAAGGTCGGGTATATCGTCCTGCTATTTGCCTTACAGTTACGGATGCTTTCATCCCAGTGATGAGACAAAGCTCGAAAGACTAATGAAAAAGGTTTGGATTCCGCTTTTATTTTAAGTATGTAAGTTCCGGATATCTAACCCTCAACAAGCATTGGACAAGTGGATTCCCTTCTAAGTTGGTCTGCATTGGCTAGGGAGGGCACTTACTTTCCTAAACCATTTCGCCGGTACTCCTCTCCTTATTGAATAACTAAGTAAGTGCACTGATTTCCTTCATCTTTATAATCGGTTATGGTAGGGCCTTTCTCCTTGCTTTCTCTCTAAGCCCTTAGTCTTGCAAAGCAAAAGACCATTCCCTCACAATAGGCGCCTCCTTCTCCTCTCAGATGTCCATTCAAAAGACATTTATCTTGTTCGAGGCATATGAATCTTTTCGATATGCCACTCACTCAAGTTCCATATCTGATTCAAGAGCGGCACCGTCTATTGCAAACATAGCACTGGTTTTAAAAACATCGCTTATAGCGCAAGGAATGCGGATTCTATTCCTGAAACCCTTCCACCGGGAAAGAGCCAAGCAGCTGCTATTTGAACAACGGATATGGAGACAGCGGATGATTGGAACAAAAGCCATTCTTTCACAACCTCTTCTGGCTATAAGCTCATTCCCTGACTTCTAAAAGCAGACATGTGGACATAAAAAAGAAATGAAATTGATAGAATAGAGGAAGGAAGATGAATGTGCAGTTGATTCTATACCAGCCGATTCAATTGCAGCTACTTCGAAAAAACTGCCTATTATGGTATGGCTATGTAAAGGGACCGGCTTACCAGAGAGGTGAATGCCCTAGGATTGGATTCATCCCAATATGGAACTGGGTGAGGGATTCCCTGAAACCAGAGCACCTAAAGATAACAAGCTAAAAGGCGCATCTCTCTAAGCCAAGATCGTCTGCTCCTCAGCAATTGATCCAAAAAGTGCCCTTCTTAGGCGAGCGAAGTGACTTCCGTGGGAAGAAAGAAGCTAATAGAGTCATAGAAGATCCCGAAAGAGGCGAATTGCCAGAAAGTTTATCAAATCCGATCCTTGCATCATCTGATCTCGACCGGGTTCACTCCTAAATGAAGGCAGTGAGCATCGAATAAGCCAATTGAAACTATCGTCTGTTTACAGCAAATCAAGATTAGATGGACAAAGAGAGCTTCAGTCAACACAGTCCTAGAAGCTCCATTCATGCCCACTTCTATTCCTAAGAGCCCATCATTCTACTCAAAAGAGGACGGAGGCTACTTTCGGGACATTGGTTGCAGCGATTTGTAGACCAATAGCAAAAGCAGCAACGATTCGATGCTCTCAAGCAGATGGCTTCCTTCCGCCAAGAGTCAGAGTCGAGGACTAATGAGATTCCCGGATCGAGTTCTGACCCTCTTTCGAAGAGTCAGTAAAGCAGTCAATCAAGTAAGAAAGGTACGTAGTCACTAACCCACAAGCTGGTTAGGTCTAATGGTAGAGGCCAAATGCCTGACTCTCACTTTTAAGCAAGCAAGAAGCTACCTTAGCACAAGTACTAAGTAAGCGAGCGCGCTACCTCATATATAGCTATATGAGTCACTTCGTACCTCCTATAGCTATAGGAGTGACTTCGTACCTTTCCATCTTGAGAGCTTGGAAAGGGTATGGTTGAGCTGCGAGAGAGTCCTAAAAGCCACACCAGCTAACCGGCAAAAAGTCGAAAATCTGACGCACTGGTACTTGAGGTGAATGCCCATCACCCCTATGCTATGGCCGTTCAAACAAGCCTTTGCTGAAACTGGAGAGAAATCTACTTACTGTCAAGGCACGGACTCGAAACCTCTTAGCAAACTAGGCAGAGCCCGTATGGGATTGATGATATGAAATAGCCCAAAGCCTTATAATAGACTTTAGCCACGTCATCACCTAATACGGCATAACGGTCAAAGGTGCGACCCGGATGTACCTGCTCTGCAGACCACCACACTAAGAAGTGGTGGGCTTTTATAGTATAGGCAAAGACTGGTCAAGAGGCATAATAGCCCTATCTAAGATAAGATAATCTAAAGGCTGTCCAGCAACAAAGCTGACTTGAGAGAACTGGTACGGGTACTTGATCGATATTGCACGCAAGCGCAGGGTTAACCGCAGCTGACGCAAACGATCAAAAGATAGCATATCACCCTGAATAAGAAAAGCAAAGGCCACCTAACGTAATTCGAATGGGGGCTGCTTTCAAATCATTGGAGAATGCTGTCTTAGATCCAGCTAGCCTGTCTAGAGGCCTGGTCTGATCGAACATCACATGGTAGCCTCCGAAGGGCATGGCACAGCCACTCGTGAAGAGGCCTCAATAGCTGTTGTAGGACGTAATTACCAATTACTAAAATACGTCTATTCTCCCACCTTCCAAAGAAGAAGCCAAGCGCCCACATGCTAGTGATCCCCCTGGTCTTGCTACCGGGAGATAAAGACCCACTGTGCGCTCGAACCAGTCCAACGACTGGCCACTGATCGGTTATACTTCTTGTTTAGGATAGTGACATACCTCATAGGTGACTATGAGTAAGTACTCCCCTTCTTGTCACAAGAATTGATAGAAGGAATTAGCCAAGTCCTCTCGCTTCTTAGAGTAACTACGTACGTTAGAATGAGTTTTCTAATCCTCATTAGGAAGATTCTCCATATGAATGGTTAACGTTCTTTTTGAAGTAAGAAGAGAAAAGGGCTATGCGTGTAAGGGCATAAGGGATATAGCTTTGATAGGGAAAGAAAGACTGATTACGCAAACAAAGAGTCAATAGCATCATAGGGTGATATATCCACACTTTCTGCTAAGGCTTGTTTGAACGCCTTTCACCCTTATGCTTGCTTATGGGGCTATGCTGTTTACCTCAAGTATCAGTGTCGGCGATTTTCAACGATCTCTCGGCTTGCTGGTCTTGGATATAAGTCTCTTTCTCGCTCTGTGCATACCCGCAATCTAAAGATAGAGAGATTGTGGGCTATGTATACACGTACCTAATACCCATTAGAGATAGGGGCGAGGCGACCAACGGAAGCTCGAGCGTTAAGCCACTCATATAGCAATATGAGGGGCGAAGCGGTGACTCGACCGATAGGGAGAGGAGCGTTAAGACACTTTACCGATAGGTGATGGAGCAAAGCGAGAGGGTATTACCCTTATAAGCTTTAGGTGCTTTACCACCGTTTAGTCCTTAAGCTTCGCTCTAGTGACTTACGTTCCTTACTAAGAGAGATGGCAATGCAGACAATGAAGAATGAAAGAGCTTTACCTATTACTATACTATATAAGTCAGGGATCTAGTCCTATATTTCCAGCGTGAAGGGGCGAAGCGGTGACTCGACCAACGTACGAGGATAAAGATCTGACTCCGGATCAGCAGTTCTTTCAACTAAAGGAAGAATGAAGGAGGGAATGGCAGCAATCGACTTATTTCTGTCTTACAGCTCTCTTGTAGTACTGCTTCTTTTCAAGCTAATCTCTATTTCAACTGCATTCCCTATTGAAAAGAAATCAACCTCGCTTCTTTCTGTTGATAGGTTAGTTTGATTCCAGGTGTGAGCCTCTCCAGTTGCAGTGAAAGTTCCCGACTCTCTAGTGCTATCCCCCTTTTTTCAGCCTGACATTACAAAGGTAGACTTCATCCACCGGACGCCCTGGCTTTCTTTTTAGTTTTCCAATCTTCTGTCCTTCATTCTTGCAGATGCAGATCATAGATGACTACGACATAACTCTTTTGACTTCGTCTCCATATTACGCTCAAGCAAACGGACAGGCAGAAGCTTCAAACAAGGTCCTGATCCGTATCCTGGAGAAAATGATTGAAGATAAGCCAAAAAGATGGGATGGCATCTGATGTTACCAGAAACTTTGTGGGCATACAGAACTTCTAAAAGGGATGCCACAAAGACAAGCCCTTATGCTCTTACCTATGGGCACGATGCCGTCTTGCCGATGGAGATTATGGTTCCTTCACTCAGAGTAGCTAGGCAACATGGCCTTACTCCAGATGATTACACTCAGGCCATGGTGATGGAACTTGAAGACCTGGATGAAACCAGGATGCAGGCCCTCAACCACATGGCTGCACAGAAGAAGAAGATAGCTAGGATCTACAATAATAGGGTCCGAAGACAAACCTTTCAAGAAGGAGACATAGTGTGGAAAACGGTGTTACCTGTCGGTGCCAAAAGTAGAGAGTTTGGCAAGTGGTCCCCGACCTGGGAAGGACCATTCCGGGTGCACAAAGTCCTCAGGGGAAACGCCTATTGGTTGTCGAGTCTCGCGGGAGAACTGCACAGAAGTACCATTAATGGGCGTTACCTGAAGAAGTATGTTCCCACTATGTGGGAAATGCGGGAACTACAGGAACCAGGAAGCACCTGAGGCCGACTCACGGCCTATGTTAGCCGACCCCACGGCTGTTCACTAGTTACCTGTAAAGTTACCTGTAACCAGTGGGACTCACCAATCTCACTTCCGCATTCTAAACTACTGTGCCACCACCAACAATTAGCAAACAATTGAATGATGTAATAGCTTATGCATACAAGCAATTATGTAAGCAATGATGTAAGCAAAGGCCGACCAACGGCCAAAATTTCCAAATATAAAAATGCATCCATCCATCCATAAAAGAAATATACTGCAGGCATGTCATAGATGTACTGAAAACACATCATAAGTGTGCTACAAATCCAACAATCTAAAGCATAGCTAAAATAGTGGTCTTCAAGGCGTCCCATCTCGCCTGTAGGGCCATCAACTGCTCCAAGTGGGCTCCGTGGTCTCCGACCTGGATGGCGACCAGAGGAAGGGCTGAACGGATCTCATCGGCCTCTCTGTATGCATCAATCACATTTAGATCATGTATGGCGGCTCGGGATCTCTCTCTAGCAAGGATCTCAGCTCGCTCTGTCTCGAGCCTAGCAATCTCTCGCTCGATCTCCTGTAATCTCTGATCATCCTCGGGAGTGCGCGCTACAAAGGAGATTTTATCGAGATGCTAGCTGTATACTCATCCTGACGGACACGGAAAGCCTCAATTGTCTCCTCAAGTTGACGCGTAGCCGTCACCTGCTGGTCGTAGGCTGGTAAGAGATCAGCTACCTGAGTCCTAGCCTCCTCAAGCTGCGGGAAGGAACCGGATGATGCTAGTATGGAAAGCCCAGCTAAGATCTCAGACCGCTCAGAAGAAGGGAGAGATGACAAAGGACCGGTCATAGTAGCAAGCAGGTAACGGAGCCGGGCTCTGGTCGTGTCAATCTCAGACTCTGGCTGAGCTGGTCCTGGAGCAGGTCTGAGGAAAGCAGGCCGGTACCCACCAAAGAATAAAAAATCAAGGTCCCGTAGGACGTCTCTGAAAGGCTCAGGGGCAACCGGTGGCCTAATAACAGAAGGATCTGGGACGCTGGGATCTGGTACTATGGGCTTAGAAGATGGCTCAGACGATGGTACAACCTGCAAAAATAGATATGTCAGAGGAAGAAAATTTATGACAAATAGATAAGGGTAAGATGGTACCTCAGGCTGTGGGACTGATATAGGCTCTGTGTGATCAGCAGTAGGAATAACATCAGGCTCGGTGGCAGTGGCTGTGTCAGATGTCGGGTCCGGAACCGCATCTGCATGGGTATCCGGTGCCGAGTCTGGAACAATATGATCTGGGACATCATCAAAGAACTGGTCACTCGCAGTCTCATCCGCGCCATCATCAAACCCGTCAACACCGACAGAAGCCACTATGTCAATATCATCACCAACTGAACGGGTATCCACATTCTCATCAGAAGCAGTAACGGCCTGAAGAATAACCTCAGTATCAGAAATAACCTCCTGGCAGCCGTGTGATAGGTGAGAATCCTCAGCAGATGTGTCGCTAGCAGAGCCCTCAGACACCTCTATAGCTGTAGCAGGTGTATTCTTAAGCCCCCTGGCCTTAAGAATATGTCTTCCAGACTGCCTGCGAGGAGGAGGCGGAGATCTCTTCACCTTCGGCTTGTACTTGGGATCAGGAGGTGACTTCTTGGCTTTCTTCGCTGGAGGCTCAGATGTGGATGGCCGTGGATGTTGCTTCTTGGATGGAGCAGGTGACGAAACAGGTGCAGAGGAGGGCCTTGGCCGCTCAGAGGCCGCCCGAGGTGGTGCTGATGCTGGTGGAGGTGGCAATGTAGGTGCACGACCTGAGAAAGAAACTCATTAGTAAAAAGATCAGTGACATATGCTTAACAATTAAAAGTACTATGTACCTGAAGAAGACAGAGTATGGCGAAGCACAGCATCATCAAACTGTGGAGTCCACCATGCTAGAAAGGCTCTGAAAATGTCATCTGGGTCTGTAACCTTGCATAATCGGGTATTCAGTCTCTTTCTCCTGGTAGAAAGTCGCCACTCGAGTGCCTCTGGTAAACTCTGGAGTTCACGTCTCGGCTGGTCTCGTTCGTTCGCCAGTTCAGGAAGAGTTGGGATGCCCTGGTGACATCCAAACTGGCGAGACCAGAGAGAAGGCATATATAGCTCCAGACCAGGTTTGGTAACCCCTAGCCTGACATCAAATGTGACTCCAATGTGCAAATGGCGGACAGCAGTGAAAGAGGCCCAGGTATCTCTGTGCGGCTCATATCGATCAACACCCTCAAGGCACCAGAAACCAGGCAGCTTGGCTGTGACAAGATCAGATGGCTGGTCAAGCGCTTTAAACCGCTCAGTATCAGTAGCTGGTAGCTGTGTAAGGAACTTGGTCACTTGGTACGGACTCCTGTCTGACTCCAAAGAAACAACTCTCATGCCCAGCACCTCGTATGGAGTAGGCAACCAATCACGATCAGCCAGCTCTGGGAAGTAGGTGAGCAGCCACATCTGAACAACCCAAAGCGGGCCACTTCCCTTGAACAACCTAAAGTCCTGGTGGGTGATACCTGCCAAGCACTGATAGACAGAAGCAAGTAGAATAGACCCGAGAGCACATTTCTCACCTGAAGCCAGGAGGTGAGCAAGAGGCAAGTACTCCATAGATGGTCTGGCAGAAATCGGACATGTGATGAACTTGCAGACCATGCACCAGAGGAACAAAACATGATTCCTGTCGTTTGCCTCATCCAGTACATCAAGGACGCTGTCATAGGAAGAAGGCTTTCCCGGTCTCTTAAACTCACGAGGTGCGCTTGCAATCCGTTCGTCAACAGGGTCCCCTTATTATATAAAGCTCGTTCCATACCCTATTATATAGTATATAGCGCTTGCAATCTTTTCGTGTAGAGGTTCCTCCTTTTTGCCTTCTTTGCCACATCATGAATAAATTGCAGAACAGTCACTAAAATCAAATTGTTGCTGTCTAGTTTCGTAGGGCGCCCGGCGCATCCTAACCTGCTGCAATTGCGTTTGCTGCTCTTGCTGCAGTAGTGGTGCCTGCGGCTGTCTTATTTGTTCTCCTACCTCGATGTTAGTTCGAGGCCTAAATTTGACCGGTAGTATTAAAGGATTGGCCATAGTGCTATTACGAAAGTTCTCCACATTACGATTTACCATATTATAATTTTACTTTATATTATCCTCAGGAGGGAATCTTCTGACTTCGGGAGTCCGTGACGTCAATTTAGAAAACAAAGGGATCAAGGTGAAATACTTAGCTGGAATGTAAGAGAAATTCTAATGTTAAATGAAAACAAACCCTAGACCTCCCTGCCTACTCCCTTACTAACTGAACTCAATCCCGGTCACCTAGCTTAGAAAGTCAAGGAAGAAGACTAATTACTTATTTATTTGCTTGCCGAGCAAGAGAGAGATAGATAGAAAGTGTGTGATAGACGGAAGCCCCCTGCTTTGAAGCCGTGACCGGACGGGACCCATGGCATGATGTTTGAATCTAGGTCATAGCATGTTTTGCTAAGCATGTTCAACGCATGGCGTTCCAAGCCCAAAGTCATGACCAAGGCGGTAATTCCGCACCCCAGCGTCGGTAGGTTCTACTCAGGACAAGGCGCCACAAGCAGTCGGCGATGGCCTATTTTGACTCCTCTCAGACCGGTTTTCCTTTGCTATCTATGGAAGATCAATCAACATATAAAGGCCAAACCAACCCATAAGGTTACCAACGGGCGATGATAAACCCTATACTCAAAGTCTACTTTTTCCGTCAAAGCTAAGACAGAGTAAGTGTGAAAGCATTGTCCGACCTTACTCGCTGGAGACTGCTAGTTATTGCTTTACTCTTTATGCTTGTTGGTGTATAAATCAAACTTGGCCTTGACCATGAACTTGGAACCTAACTTTGCCCAAGTAATGTTTTGGATTTGGATTAGGAATTTCAGACATCACAAGATGTGATGGAACCACAAGTGGACCTATAACTAGACTTGTTTCTGGTAATGTAATTGGAGTTGAATATGAGCATTGACTCGGGTATCTAATACTAATAAGTCGCCAGCTTGTTTGAGGGCTGGAAGTCTTGAAGTTGAAGACATACCTGTACCCAGAATCATGTTAGACTGCAGGTCTGCGATAACCCTTTGAAGATGCTGCTGAAGTTGGGATAGACTATCAATGATCTCAGTCCAACCAATGTCATGACACAAGCATTCAACCAATCGGTCAACAAGCCCTCGGCACCATCCGATTACGGTTAATGATCGAAGATATGATGACTTATGTCACATTTCACGTCATCGATGCTATCACCTCAACCAATGTATGTTATTTTGGGACGCCCTTGGCTGCACGAGCACAAAGTAGTGCCCTCTACATGGCATCAGTGTTTTAAGTACAAGACTCAAAAAGGAGAAACCAAGAGGATCTTTGCAAATACCAAGCCTTTCAGACGACAGAAGCATTCTATGCAGATTCAAAATTCATTCTATTTGGAGCGGAGTTGCGAAAGCCTGCTCCTACACCTCCAGATCAAATGGGCTTTCTCGGAGAAAAAAAAATAAGAATATTGAAGCAGGTCGCAGGCTGACCATGAAGAAGACGTATCGCTACATCCCTAGTGAGCAACGTCGGGAAAGTCAAACCATCTTTAATAGATGGAGTCTCTCTCGAAGAGGTTCCATGTCTAAGACTCAAGATCTCTCCAAACGTGGTCATACCAGTTGATGCCACTAAGGCGGAGAGAAGACGGAAGAGGAGACGCCATGCCACTATACCTCCTCCTTTACGTTATCTTCTACGAAAGTTCGATGTTCCCACAACTGTCGACAAGAATGAAGGTCGTGAAGCGTCACTCCCCGTTTTGTTTTGCTGCATGATTCTAAAGTCATTCACTTGATGACGGAAATGGGCTATGACCCTTTCTTTTCAAAGGTGAAGGGCTGTGTAGAGGAAGGGGGGATCGTGCTTGTGCTATCAAGCCGACAAATGACTGTTCTTTTCAATGACTGCTTTCGAGCGGTATTCACGGAAATGACAAATATTGAATGGTTGTAAACAGATTCGCTAGTTGGCACTCTTTCACTAGTGATTTTTAGCTAGGTGCCCTTACCTTTAAATGATGACAGGAGGGGAAGAAGCTCTAACGGAAGCATCCAATCAACCGGGAATCCCACCTTTCATGCTACTGCTGGAGTGGATAATGCCTGTGCCAGCAAACAAACAAAAACTATAAAGAAGAAAAGGCTAGGTAGGTGTCCATGCCACCAACCAACTCCTGAAAGAAAAACAAGAGCTTCGACGGCAAACCACTAGAAGTACCCATCGAGTCGAGCAATGATCCAATTGGAGAAGCAAGCTGCTCTTTGTCACCCCATTTCCCTTGGGACCAAGAACAAGCTCCAAAGAAGAAGAAGGACTTATCGCAATCGCAGGTACAATGGCTCGTTGGAAAGCCTTTCTAAAGCCAATCGATTATCGGATTTCACCAACCCAACTACCACTACCAGGGGATTCCTAGATCCGCTCTCAGATCGCATGTTGATTCCAGTCTTCAATCAAACGGAATGAAAGCAGGAGATTGATTAGCTATAGTAGCTGCAAACAAATCTCGTGACGGTGATCAAACAGCATTAGCTACGTCTCGTCTCTTGACGAGTCCTGACCCCCAGATCGAAACGTTACGATTCACTCCGGTGCTGCTTGCTGGTGGAGTATCTCAACTATGAATAAGAATAAGAAGTCGAAGAAGTAAAGACTCCCTAGATCCGCCTCTTACTTACCTACCTTCCCTTACTAGCTAGTCAGGGCGAAGCATTCTTAGCATTAGTAGCTTTGGCACGATAGACTCATGAGATTAGACCTCATGATGGGCTGTAAGCTCTATTCCTACTTTTCTACTTGCAAACCTCTAACCAGATCCTAGGATCTAGTCCAGATAATCTATCTATGATCTTTCCCCTAAAGCTAGGTAGGTTTCTACATTCTTGATTCCTTCGATCCACGCCACAAGGCAAACTTACTTCTTACTGAATGCCTACTTTTAGCTATCGAGTCACCCTAACGGAGAACTCTAACTGAACTTTACTTTAAAGCTTTCTTCTTTGTACCAATAAGATCCACCTATTGTTTCCTAAAAAAGTGGTTAAGTGCTTTTCTCTAAATAGAGTTGACTGGAAAAAAGAAGATCTTGCCTGAGGGCTTAGACTTACTTCCTTGACTGATAGCTGTCAGACTAAGATAAGACGGATATCTTCAATAGTTTCATTAGGCTATGATAGTCAAATAAGGCTAACTGTTAACTGAATCTCTCGTGAATCACTCTTAGCACTTACTCCTTCGGTAGTCGATTCGGGATCTAAGAGAGTGGTAGTTCGAGTTCGATCTGAGTCCATAGTCAGATCCAAACCCTGACTCGCCTATTCACTCTTCCTTTTTTCCGGAAAGCGTCTAGTAAGCCTGGAGGTCTTACAGATGCTGTTGATTCTTTTACACGTTATAATTACAAGGGGAAGGTATGAGAACCTCACTCCCTTATAGTGGTTTCAGAGTGAGGCAAAATTATTCTTGTACTGCAAAACTATAAAGTGTAATCCGCTGCCGGATCCCGAGCAAGCTAGTAAGAAGAGCTTAGGTAAGTAGGCATACCTATAATATAATACTTTCCTGTTTTAGCATCTATCTGGTTGAGTAGTATGAATATGACATATGGCTCCAGTTCACTATATATACGATATACGCCGATAAGCTGGCTGACTTCATTGCTTAATTCATGCTTTGCTCTTACTTCATTTCTGGCTTGAAAGCCCAGTTTAATCTTTCCCCCAGCAAAGGCAGGAAACCCACGAAGCAAAGCTTGGACAGCTAACAACCGTTCCTTTCGATCCCATGCAGTCAATGCCAATGGGATCGGGATCGAAAGACTTGTTGGAGTAAGGATTGCTTATCAGTACGGGTTGACTACAAATAGGCATAGGCCGGCTATTTCTAATATATGAATAGGTCGATACGATTTTTCCGGGGTATATGCGGACCCTAAGTCGGCATGGTTTGCTTGTGGATTGCAATATTTGAGGCGGGTGAAATGCAACGCCCAAAGGCTCGGCCTGCAGGGGGATTTTTTCGGGGAATCCACTTCCTTGGGGAAAGAAACCTCAGGTTAAAATTAGACCTTTTTCCGGCTCTTAAAAATGAGGAAAACAACGACCCGCTATGGATTCTAGGAAAAAGACCTGGGAATTGACTCCTACAATCTTAGTCATAAAGGAAGGAATTTTCTTTTTTATCTTTTTTTTTATGCGCGTTTTTTCTCTCCTTGCTGATGTAATTTCCGAATTATTCGCCTGCATTGCTTTCAAGGGGCTACTCATAAACATCTGGTTCCACCTCATTAAATATTTTCTTTTCTTGAAACGGCTATCTTATAACTGGAGAATTTCAACCTTCACTTCGTATACCGCGGGGATTTTCAAAGCTCGTCTTCCCACTTTATAGTTTATTTTCAAGCTCCAGCTTAGGTATCTTATATAGTGAAAGCTGCGTGATGAATCTCATTGCCGGGCCATCGCCCTTCTTTCTGATACGGAAAGCCTCTCCTTCTGATATAGATATATAAGATCCGCATACGAAAGATTGGAATGACCGGATAACTAAAGCACTACTAAAGAGGTGTAAAAAAGGAATTAAATGGGATGACTGATTGATGGATACGTAGTAAGATTCCACCTCTTAACGACTTGCCTCTTTCTCTATGGATCGAGCATATGAGGTGCCACTCTACTGCACAGGTTATGAAAGAATAGATCTTCCTCCCGGTGTCTTGCCAGAAGCTCGGGGAATTCCTCTTCTTCTTCGCTACGCCCCTTGCTAGCATAGCATATTTCCGGTTCTTTTCTAATCATTCTGGTGTCGAATAAAGCATCGCAAAAAGCATCTCAAACTCGGGCAAGCAAACCTCCCTGCGAATTCCCATAAGCACGCACTAGAAGATTCTGTGCATCAACCTATGCAAACAGGGTTACCGGATTCGGCCGATGCAGCGAAACGTTAGGGAGAGGGACTCAAGCAGCGAAATGGGTTCCAAACCATACTCTATCTACCGCAAATGCGTGATAATCGTGAGATTCTAAGCTAAGGTTTTCAACGCCTTCTTGCTAGCCTATTAGCGGTTTTGAAGCTATTTATTCGCCCCTCTGAATGCAAGTTGTCTCGAGAAGATCCGCTACGCCCCTATTCTCATTCTCTTAGCCCTTCTTCGGCTTCTTCTTAGCGTCAGGCAGCGAAATTGAAACCTGCTCCCTAAAAACCAATACCTACAGCAGCACCCGATCCCATTCAAGCAATTGTAGCAGCTCCAGCGAAATAAGTTATAGCGGCTCCTTCTAGCGCGGAAACAGGGATTGGAAAGAAATCTCCCTCTGCTCTCGCAAAAGAGCATGAATATGAAGTCGAAAAGGGCTTTCTAGATGAACTATCGGTTCAGTCCCTTGGAATTCGTCCTTGCGACTCCGCTAAGAAAGGTCGGATCAGATCCGGAAATGGTCGTAGAATTCGCTACGCTGCTGCGCGCCTTGACTTTCTCACTTGAATCTGACTTGCTAATGCCAACTGCAAGAGCAAAAAACCTTATATTAAGGTCTCAAAGAAAGGAAAAACACACCTGGACGTTTACAAAAAAAGAGAAATCTCTGTCCCAAAGCCTGACCTTACGTTTCAATCAAGTGCAGCTAGGACAAGGGTGGTTCAAGCCCGCCCGATAAAGGAACATGGCCAAGCTAGCCCTAAAACACACTCCTTCCTTCATTCAGTGCCTTCATTCAGTCAGTCAATCTGTCAAACCAGTAAATTCCAGCCAGTAAGACAATTCTAGCACCAGAAAGTAGAACGGGCACATGGCATGAAGTCAGCAAACTACTCTCTGTTTTCTTGAAAGAGGAAGCCCTTTGGGCATACCTGCCTGAAAGAGTTAGAATAAGCTGCTTTCCCGTCCCGCCATTCCTGCCCTAAAGCAAGGGAATAGAGTCAGACCCACTCAAAGTAAAGTCCCGTGTCGTACGATCGTCGCATAGCCCCCTACACTTGAACTTGCAAAAGGCCATCTCGCCTATCCCGACTCAGCGGAGCATCTTCAAAGCGATCGTTCTCACTCGTTCACTCCACACATGCCCTCTCGAAAGAAGTATGTCGCTCCTCGCCTGCTTATTCGCCCTCTGTCTCTCGTTCATTCTTGCTTTAGTTGAAATAACTGCTGATCCGGAGTAATCTGCTTCGCTCCTCTCCTTTCAGTCGACTCCTTCGGACCCTCTCCCGGTGGTCGAGTTGGAGTTGGTCACCTCTCCCTTTTTCTAGATTCAGTAAGGGTCGCCGCCCACCCCCTTACCACACTCATCCTCCCTCTTTACCCTTTTCTATTAATCAACAAAATGTGAAGACCTTTTATGCCCACCCGCCTAATGTGCTGAAGTGGCTCATGATGAGAGTCTTATAATCAAACTATTCCCAAAGAGCCTTACTGATCAAGCTATGGAATGGTACTTGACTCTCCCCAGGTATTCAAACTGTAAGGGCGGATATGGAGTTGATAACATGTGCAGCGGTAAATTCACACTTTCCTAATCTCGATGCAGTTCCTAATTGAAGAGCTCCCTTTCTAAGAGCGTCTGATTGAAGAAAAGCCCTTCGTCTCGCCACAACAGAAGCTGTGGTATAATCTGTCTATACCTCACTCGGTTCAGTAAGATATGGTTTAATGTGTGAGGCCTCGCTTCACTAACTGAAGTCGCTTCCTCGTGAACTCCGTTAGCTAGGCGCCCCTCTCCAAGTAGTCAGTCCGTTCTCTCGGGGAGAAAGCCTGACTCTCGTTTAGTTCGAACGTTGCCCGCAGGAGAAAGGGAAAGCCCTGCCTATATCCTATCCTATATGCTCGCTTCTTAATTTCATCCCTCCACTTAAGTTTACGCATTAAGAATGTGCCAATGGAAATGCTTTTGCGTCTATAGCGCTTCTACCCCGTGAGAGTTGCTTGCCAGTCGTAATGCCTTCTCCTAAGTAATCCCTTTCCAGCGGTTTTCATGGTTCTATTTTCGAGCGAGCTCCATCAAGTCAAGTTGCAGCAAGTGTGAGAAAGCAAGTGTAATCTGTCTCTTTCCAGTACTTTCTTTTATTAGGCTCGGGATTTGAAGTCAAAAGGGGGTTCTAGGTTATGTACCAGTTCTTTCCTTTCGGGCAGTTACCTTGAATGTGGGTCTTGTTGGATCAAAAAGACTAGACTCTTGGTGCCTTTTGAATATCCCCTTACTCAAAGGGAGTGAAGTCCGCCTATTCAGTTCTATCGGTAAGCTAAGTCCTCTCCTTGGAAACCAGTTAGAAAGCAACTTTCTTATTCCTGTGAGAATGATAAAGCTAGTCTATCAGTTTCCAATGAGCAAGCCAGCCAGTCTAAAAGTGTCTTTCCAATAGTAGGTAAGCAAAAAGGTAAGCAAGCTTAGGCTAGTAGGCATCTTAGGCAATCCATCCAATGGGAGAAAGTTTCCAGGCATTTCAAGTTAAGCGTATCCTATTTAATTGTAAGTTAAAAGGTAAGCCCATCAAGTTACAGCAAGGGAAAGAGCCATCCAGTGAGCAAGCGGCAGGTTTTTATTTTAATGCGTTAGCACATTGCGGCAGGATAGCAGGTTCAACGGGCCTATCCATGTAATAAGACTTCCAGTAATAACATTTATAGTTAAGGGTAATATAAGTTCTCCCGGTAATAAGATAAGTATCATACCTTTAGTTGGAGTTGGCTTCTATCGAGTTTAATTTCTTGCGAGCCTGTGCCAATTGTAGTTGCTTTCCTTTCAGCAGGCAGGGATTTTATTGGCAAGTAGGGAGCTAGGTCAATCTCTTTCTTTTCTTTGCTTTTTTCTAATGAAATAATTTTTCCTAAGGGTATTTCTTATTAAAAAGTAGTTAAAATAGAGGTATGAGGAGAAAGAAACTCATTGCCAGTTACAGAAATACTAAATCAACAATTACATTGCCTGACGTGAACAGACGCTTTCTTCTTTGCTAAAGAGAATGCCAAACCTGCAAACATCAGGCATATTAAAGCTCTTTACCTTCCTTTTGGACCAAATGAAAAGGAGCACCTTGCTTCACACCAGTAATCCACTATCTTCTGAAAGACCTATTTCAGATTGAAAGACGAGTAAGAGGGATAGCCGTCTCTCTCCTTTCCCTTATGCTAGAGCCAAGTCATTATTGAGACTGATTTTGCAATTTTATGACATGGGCCTCCGGAAAAAGTGCTATCCATTCAATGCCAGTGCTCTGTCTAGTCGCTCCATAGTGTTAGCCATTCCTTTGCGCCCATTGTTCCAAGTCAGAGAAAGGCTACTCGACATCTTTCAGTCGAGTTTCTTTCCGATCCTCGCCTGTGTAGAAAGGTTCAAATATGGTCTCTTTTGTATAAGACGTCCTGGTACCCATGATGTAAGTAGAGGCTGAAAATGAATTTTGGTTTAAAATGCTTTCCCATGATTCTTTTTCTTTGTGTTTTCCGAGGGGAAAGATTTTGTAAAGGGAATGATGAAAGAGGCTTGGTATTCAGTATCAAGAACTCCCGAAGCCACCTTCGAAGGTAAAGTAAGGCCTTCTTTAGTTGTGCTGGCTTAGTGAGCTTCTCCATTTCTGTTGTGAAAGGTGTCTTGCCGCGTATGAATTGACCGATTGGCATTTCATTTCTTTAGACGCTAGTGCGGAACAGTAGAGTAGTGCGTTCTTTCTTTAAGCCGGTAAGGTAATCTGTCGGTGTCAGATCCATGTCGAAACGAATACGTAAAAGGAGAGACCGTAACTTACTCGAAAGGGAGTCCCACCTAACAGTATGCTTAGCTTCAAGTGGAATATTTTTTATAAAAAGCAGCGACCAGGGCACTGGAGTCTCCCGAGCCTTGGAACCGTTTTACTCTTTGTAGGTTAGGGGATAAGTTTCCATAAGGGAACCCCTTCAGTAGAGGATGGGCATCAAGACAAGGCTATACAAGACTAGACCAGCCCCGCCCCTGACGAGCTTATTCGATTATATCTTTCCCTGTAAGAAAAGGACCTTAGCTACTCCGAAAAAATTTTAGACTTTGTGCCCACCTACTTTTAAGCGCATCGCGCGAGCAGATCGAGACGGTCCCATCCCAACTGGTAAAGTCAAATCATAGGCCTATTCAGCCTTGCCAGCACAACCAAGCTAATCTAGAAAGTTAGAAGTTACGATTTCACTAAAGCTGGGCTAGGTGTTCTTCCCTAGCCCAGCTTTCTTTCCAAGCCATTAATAACTGCCAGATTTTCCATAGGCCCGGCTATGATGAGGCAGAGCCTACCGAAGGGGCCTTTTTTTTCAAGCCCTTTGCTTTGAGTAGGTCTTACTGTAAAATAAGCATACGAACGACCTCCTTCTCAACCAATCTGACTAGGGAGCGATTAGGGCCTACCTTTTTTAGTCTTGTCAAGCTCTTCGAACCCCTTTACTTAAGTAAATTATGAAACCGGCCAGGCCCTAGAGAGAAATAAGTACCTTCCGTTGGGGGCATTCAACTATGTAGTAAAAAATTCCTTCTGCCGGGGAACCCGCCTGTGGGTAGGAAGAGCCCAGCAATGGACGGATCCCAATCGAGAAAGTTTCCTTTCAAACTACTAGTGGGGGAAGGTCTTTAGAAAGATCTTTGTCTACTGCCTCTTCGACCATAGCTTTCTACAGCTTTCGATCAAAGTGTCCAGCTATAAAATAGGAAGCGACCCGTGTGAACGAATCTGATGCTTCAAGCTTTGAAGGAAGAAGTCTTCGCCTATCAACTTTCATTCCCAAGGAAGTCTGATCCTGCTCTTCTCCCTCTTTGAAACTGGCTAATCAAAGGGGGGGTATGTTAGTCAAATAGAGGGGTCTCACGAGAGCGTAGTCCACGGCTGTAGCCTTAAGCGTCTAAGGGCTGTCATTCTTGTATTGGGCGAACTATAGTGTTAAATAGCGCCGTTTAGTGGCGTGCAGGGAGTAGTCGTCTTGTTGCTGGTAGGTGCGACTATGTGAGTTGACAACAATAGACTGCGGTATGTGTGAGTAAAGATTTTCCTTAGTGATGCGAAGGAGCAATTGGAGTTACTTCAGACTGGCTTCCTCCCATATACCCCCGCTAACTGTGCTTGCTTATGCTTGTTTTGAGTACGCTTTACTTTGTCTGGGTTCGTCTAGCTTTGCATTGCTTGCCTTGGACTCAGCCCAGCCTTGCATCCCCTCTTTAAAGCTCCTTTCACCCTGGTCCCATTTTTGTCATTTACTGAGCCTTTTTGATAAATGTAAATACTTACTCGGTATATGAGATAGAAAGTCTTTCGGTTTCAAATGTCCTTTTCGAGTTCAATCGTCGTTTTAATTCAATTGCTGCTAAGCGCTATATTCGCATGACTGAATCGAATTGCGAATGCTTTCTCAGGAGTGAGATCTTGTTTTAATCATTTTTCCAAACTATTCGAATGAAATGAGTTAGGCGGCAAAGCAACTAAGTTAAGGGCAAGCGGAGGCAGCTTCTTCGTGCTATGCTATAAGTGGGCGGCTTGCCCCTAGACCATAGAATAGAGACAACGGTGCTGCTTCGGACTAGGTAAGGTGTCGAACCTCATGTTTTCGATCTCAGTAGCTTCATCTTCTGGATTTGGTAAAAAAGAAACTAAACCCGCTAGCTCTCGCTTCATCTGATGCTTCATAAGTTTTAGATTTGAAAAAGCCCTCCTTCCTAAACAAGTCAAAAGACTCAGAATCGGGATCACGGTTGTTGGAACTCTTCCCCTCTTCAGCCTCTGTTTCGGCGGATGATTCGGATTCCGCGGATGCGGATTACTAAGCCGCGAGATCTCAGGATTTAGCTAGATAAGACTTTTTACACCTTGGGGAAAGCCCATACGGGAAAACGAGACCCTTTCATAAGGAAAGAATTCTTGTTGCTTCAAAAAAGATCTGGCGAAGAGCACCAGTGAAGTGAGGCACGAAAGGCTTTAAAGAGCTCACGCGGATTATGCCTACCTTGGCTACTGGCGAAGATGGAGTCAATTTACTTAACCAAAGCCATACCTGACTGACTTAGGAAGCGGCTTTTTCTTAGCCTTTCCACCTTCTGCCCGAGCCAACAGCCCGACCCTTTCATGGAGGAAGGACTGACTGAACTGAGTATGAAGTAGGTCGTCGAAAGAGGCCTAATAAGACTCCTTCTTCTAGGATGGCGGAATAAGACTAGTTCTTCTAGGATTTTGCCTAGTTAATACAGAAAGCAAAGTCTCCTTTCCTTCAATGGACAAGAAAGCAAAGGCTCGATACCTTCTATTTCCTTCTAGTCTAGCAGCATCCTTGGGCACTCATCAAGTACTCCAACTCTACTAGCTCTCGATCGAGAAAATGAAGATTGAAAGATCTGCTCTTCTTCTCTTACGCAAATACCACTGATCCAATCTCTCTTACCTATGCTATTTCAGCATTCAATGTCGGCTAAGCATGAAATGCTAAATCGCTTTCTCTTGGGCTTAGCCCTTTCTTAAAGGTATGAAGAGATTCTGGGGTATCTGATTACCTACTATAAAAGCTACGTGCAAAACCACGTTTGTGGCAGGTACAGGAGGTGACTGGGAACTTCTTCAGCCGAGTTTTGTCAACTGGAGCTTCGGTGCCCTTACTTTACTCTATGATCGAGTCACTTCCCTTCTCTCTTTATTAGTTACTAAGGAGGCTAAATGAGTAAATAAATTCCTTCCTAGTCTTTGACTACCTTGTATCAATTTATGAATATTAGGCAGTATCAACAAATAGAGAAGTGATACTAAACGAATGTCTTTACTTCGCGCCTTCTTTCCCTTCTTTTCTTGTTCCCCACCTTTAATATACAGATAAAGCCGCGCTGAACCTCTTCTTTCTCCCCTTCTTGACTTACGTCTTGGTCGACTAAACCCCCTTTTGAGGGCGTTCTTGGTGGTACATCCAAATCCGATTCACATTCAGAACTTATAGCAGTCGACGCTCAATTCTGATAGCGAAAATCGCATTTCCTGCCCCCTGACGTACTTTGACCCAACAGAATGGCAAAACGGCTAAATTACGCGTGTTTGTTTCTTTACAGAGATGCTTAGGGGTTCTAGCATATAACTTAAAGGAGATCAACCCTCATTTTCTTGTTTCCTCGCCAAAAAGGTGGGTTTGGCCTTCTCGCCTAATAGAGTAAGGAACCCCTCTTTCTCTTCCATGCACCGGGCCAAACTCCCTTCTCTTGGGCAAGCCTCTGCTTTGGCTACCTCTTTTAGGCTAACTCTACTCTATGAGATTTGCATGGGAAAGCCTGTCAAAGGCTAAGTCTCTCTTCCTAGCTCTTTGGCTAATCGGCTAACTCTTTGAGACTAGGAATGCTCTATGGGAATGCCTGTCAAAGGCAAATTCTTAGGCCAAGTCTGTCTTTCTAGCTCCCTCTACTCGACTGGGAATGGGCTCAGTCTCTACGGCACGGCTAAGCATATCATATAGAGAAATGGGAAAGCCTCTCTTTGGCTAACTCTCTCTTCTTAGCCAGGTTTCTTTTTCTTCTATGAAATTTGTATGGGAAAGCCTGCTCTTTTGGCTGGAAAGCCTGCCATATCTAATCAAAGGCTAATCGTCTACTCTATGAGATCTGCTCTTAGGGCATTGGCTAATCGTCTTCGTCTCTCTTCGAACTCTTAGAGACTGGGCAAGCCTCTCTTTGGCTAAGTGTTTCAGTCTCTTTTGCTAACAACCGACGTTCTCTGTTTCGGAATCATGGTCAGAAACGACGTAGGTATACAATTTCTTAGAGTACTCTTGCTTGCTTTGACTAGCTCTACTCTATGAGGGCTACCCCTCTAGGGCATTTGCTATCTCTTCGTCTACCTCTTAGTCTTAGGGCCTCTTGGGACTACTATGCCTACTCTGGCTAATCGGCTAATCGGGTAACTCTCTCTTCTTAGCCAGGTTTCTTTTTCTTCTTGGTTTCTCTCTTCTTCCGCTTATTCATCTTCTTTGGCGGATACATATATAGAGTAGGCATGGCAGGAAAGCCAGTAAAAGCAGCAAGCTAATTCCCAATTCCACTCCTTCAATTCAAAGAGTTGCAGTCAACTAATGGGGAACTAGCCAAAAAAGGCTGATTAGCCCCAGTAAATACATGCACTTGAGCCTATTGTAATGTAAAGGCGCGTTAGCCCAGTCCCGAAAAGGGCTTTCGTCACGAACTAGCAATTCCCCAAGAAAGAGAAAAGGGGGCTGATTCTTAGCCTGCTGCCTTCGCTAACAGAAGTGCCAGGGAAAGGGAATAGGATTTCGATTCGTGTAACCTCTTTTCCACTCTCAATGCTTGGCTTACGGCCAGGTTTAGAGCAGCAGACAAAGGGAAAGATTTCCAGTCAAGGACGCTACGCCCCAAGATCTGTTCATTCCTCTTCTTCTTCCTATCCGAATTGATTCTATTCCTCTTCATATCCTATTCTTTGGAAAGAAGGATTTCCACTGCCCGAAACCATAAACAATGGCTACGCACCTAAGAATTGACTTGTAAGCAGTTTCTCCCGCAAAAGCGGTTGTAGCTATTCATTTCGCTCCTCCCAGTTCTAAATGGGATGAGAAATTCACTAGCACGCTCCCATCTCTAAGTATTCTTTTATACTGAATTCAAGCGTATTTCTGGTTCAATTGCCTGCTCCGGTTCAACAATTTCCCCTGCTCCGGGCTAACCCCATGTAGTTGAACCGGTGGGAACCCCTATTACCGGAGAAAGGGGCGAAGCGACCCGCTTCAGATCTTGTTCATTTCGCATTTATTAATCGAGAAAATGGCGCTAAAGCTATTTATGCTGCTCCCGTTAAAGCTCTTGTAGTGGCTCCTGCCAAAGAAAGAGTTTCAGCCCCTGGCTTTGGTGTGAGATGGCTCTTTGAGACCTTTCCCCATTAGGGCTTAGAGTGAACCGATGCGAATGGTTTTCTCAGGCTTTTAGGGAAGCAATGCATAACTCCCTTTTCCAGAGAGGTGGGCCGGGCGAACTGCTTTACCCCTAATTAAGAAAAGGGGATTGGAGGTGGGGAAGAGCAGACATTGGTTGGTGTGGCGAAGGCCATTGAAATCGTGCCAGTTTGACTCTCTACTAGCTGTCAAAGAAAGCAATGATGCTGCGCACCTTTCATCTTCCTCCCGCTCGTGCCTCCCCGGTCCCGTATGGGAAGTCCCTTCGCTCGCCTAAGGGTTAGTTAGGAGTTCTGGCTTATAAGGCTAGAAGGGTTTAAGTCAGTGTGTCGTTTTGTAGGTCTCCCTCTATCGAAAAAAAAAACCGATCTTCCTTAGATCCTTATCCTTAGACTAGGGATGTCAGTTTCGGTAAGAAAGGGATAGATTCTCAAGCAGTGGATTCGTCGAAAAGACTCTCAGTTGATTCTCCAAGAGTAAGAAGGCATTCCCTCACAGCCTAGCATGAATTCCTTTCTTCCTTCCTCCTCCTACCAACTCTGCACTCTGTTCACGGTTAGCTGGGAATTGAAATATAAGTGAGTATTACACCTCGAATTGACAAGCGGATGAGTTTTCTAGTTGGCTATGCTATATTGATAAGAAGACCAGGAGGACACGAAAGAGAAGAGCGGATCCAATACCAAGACGACAAAGCCAGGTTTTCAAATATCTGGTTCGAAACTGCCAGGAATTGCAGCACTTGAGGAGTGAAGATGTCATGGGTTGATCCGGGTCAACGGATCGAAGGTAGTATTTAACGTTCCCACCTGCAAGGCTAGCACAGATCCCTCTCTTCAGTTAAGTACCTACCCGCTAGATTAGAGCAGATTCGCTTGTCGTTGTATTGTGTCACATCAACTGCTCTTAATCTTGTCAGGAAAGATTCTTCTTCTTCGGACCCGAAACTCCCGGCAGATGGATTTCTAAAGGCTAATAGCCTAGTCTCTGTATTCCCTTCCCGTCCCGCTACGAACCCTCTTTCGTAGGAATCCATGTGGGCTTTCCGCTTTGGCCTGTCCTTTAGCAGTTTAAGAATCAGTAATCGGATGCTCTAGAGCTAGCAGCAATCCTTCCCGCCCTCAGAGCTGATTCAAGTGAAAAGGATTTTGACACCGTGCATAGGGATTTCCTTTATTATTTCATGTCGGAAATCGGATATAGCGTTTTGGCCTTAAAGCCAATAATCGGCTAAGGGCAGCTTATATGTGGGTCAATCAGTTCCATGGCACTTGGCTTACCAAGCTTTCATTGGAATTGGCAATGGTCTGTTGCAAGAATACCGGGCTACACTAGCTAGGCGAAAAGGCTGTAAAAAAGTTTTCTAAGGTATTATTAACAATGAATAAACGAAATTCTTTTTGAATAGGTTTTGGCTCTTCTTTACCCCATAGAGATATTGAATAGAAGGAGTTGTTTGCCACTGTAATTTTGAAAACGAACGTTTAAATGTCCCTCAAAAGTAAGTAAATAAATAGAAATCCGAAACATATAAAATGCGGTTAATCCGGCTGTGAAACAAGCTATTATTGCGAAAATCGGCGAATACAACCAACTATCATTAAGAATTTCATCTTTGGACCTAAAACAAGCAAGGGGTGGAATACCACAAAGAGAAAGTGCACCTAATAAAAAAAAGCAGTTTTTGTAATTGGCTTCCATCGATCGAGGTATGAAATAACCTGACTTTTTCAGTTCAGTTGAGGGATTCAAGTGATCGCTGAATTAGCTGGTCGAGGAAATGGGTGAGCGAATGCGATCGATAGGGTGGAATTGTTTGCCCTCGATGTCGTGCCTGCCTTCGAATCAGTTTAAGGGGTTGAAGTCAAACTTTTGACGAAATAATATTAAGATTTAGGAAATGGTGATGTCTAATGTAAATTGGATCATAAAATCATTGCAAAATTTACCCATAAATGAAGATGATCAAGTCCTACTAATTCATTTTTGGTGTGAGTTTTACAATTATTTAGAAAGTTCTAAGATGTGTGGACAAGAGAGTAATACGAAATCAGTTGAGTATAATCCGGTTGTCTTCGAAATATTGAATAATGGAAAAGCTAGCTTACCATTAAGTGAAGGAGAATTACGTAATATGGAAATGGATATTGAGGACCTGACTCTCTTCTTCGATGAAGAATCTATATTTAAGACTGCTGTTTTTTTTCCTTTCTAAATGCTATTCATTTCTTCCCAAAGTTGCTCAAAGAGCATGTGTTAAGCATATTCTTCTGTCAGAGCCGGAGGATCTTGGGCAAGCGTTTCTGGGCTTTCGCGTAACCGCCATCGGGCCTGGTTAACTCGAGGCGAAGCACCCAAGAAAGGGAAAGACTAGAAGGATGCTACCCACGCACCATCCACAATAGCGGAAGGTCAAGAGCTAGGAAGAGATGGGAGGGAAGCCCCGAACCTCCAAGGTTTCGGATGACGTTCGGACACCAAATCCCCCTCGAAAGAAAACAAGTGAACTACAAAGAAAAAAAGAATTGAAAGGAATTCCTTTGTTTGTATTGGTGGCCACTTGCAGCTCAATTTCACTTAGCGGTCTCGACTAAGTAACCTCACTAGAGCACCGGAGAGAGGGTGATTTCCTTCTATTCTACTATAGGATACCGTCTGTGATTGAATACAATGAGATTGCGGCACGCGCTGAATGCGTGAAAAGAGATGGCACAAAGCCGCTTGAGTTTCGAATTACGAGAAGGCTCTGAAACCTTCATCCTATCTACGTGACCCTGGAAACTCCCAGTTCAGGAAATTTATCCCTTTCGAGTCTACCGTGGACGATATCTCCTGTTCTGACCGAGCTAACTTTTATTCGATTATGGGACCTAAAATTGCTTCGGAACGTCAGGTTTGAATTAACGAAATTTTATAATTCTATATTTATTCGACTTAAGAGCGCTGAAAAGGGCTACTTCCGTGCTTGATAGTTGAGCTGCCATTTCGGCATTCGTTCTTCGAGATCGAGCTAAGGAGCTACGTTGTTCAATCTTCTTAATCGAGTCTTATCTAGGCTTTACTCATAGAATTGTAAGAATGAAAATGAAAAGACTTTGGCTTCGCGCCTCTTTCTTTTCTGGGATAAAATCGATGGTTGTAAGGTGGTTGGTCGAGATTGAATTGAGAGAGAGCTCGACATCGTTGAATTGGGAGCAATATTCGTTTATTGAGAAAAGGTGATGCTTGTTGCCTTCTCTCTGTCGATTTGTTGAGTGAGAGAATCTGGGAAAGGCTGTGATCTTAGCGACGACATTTCTTTATAGAGGACGTGGGGCCTTAGTTGTTCATTGGTCCCGACATTCCCTCCCTTCTTCTTTTTTTTTTCTTTAAAGATTCTTTTTCTCTTCTCGAATGGGAGAATGAGACTGGAACTCTCACTTCCTTTCTCGATCGGGAAAGCAATAACCTTCTTCATTTACCGGACGGTAGCTAGATCGAGAGCCGTGAATCGCTTTTCATTTCAATTCTTCGATTGTCAATTGCCGAAAAAATTACATAACAAATTGTACCACTCTTTAGAATAACAAAAATAAAAAATTACTATAATATGAAAATTACTTCCGTATCGACTTGAGTAATTTTATCCGGATATCTTTCCGGCACACGGGTTCGATTCCCGGTCGTGACAAGATCAGTCTTTCACTCAATGACGATTCCTCATCCCTCCGATCTTACCAATACTCTTTGAAACCTCCTTTCTTGTATACAACCTCCGGTCTTGCCAATGAGCTTGTCAACCGAGTCTCAGTGCTATCACTTGGATATTGAACGAATCTACTCTCTTTAAACAGATTCAGTACTTGCTTCCGGGGAACAAGACCCTACTTCGTCCTAAGGCTCTTCCATCTATCCTATTATAGGTGTTGCCCCTGTCCTGTCTCTGTAATCGATCGAAGGCATTATTCTAAAGATCTACGTTGGACCCGGGATTCATTCTTATTCTCCCGTTATAATAATAAGAAAGGGGCAAGGGCCACTGGACTTTCTGCTGCGAACAAAGTCTCGGCAACAGGAATGAAGCTTTTTTGCACCTGCACAGACTGGTTGCATACGAGGAATTTGCACACCCAATAGAAAGACATTTCCTCCTGGGGAGTAATTTCCTCTGTGGACCTTTTCTCTTGTTTTATGAATATGCTATAATAGTTGGGCCAGGCCATTGATAGATGTTCTTTACGTGGGGAGGATATAAGTTTCAAGTGCAGATACTTAATTTCCAATGGATAATTTAGCCTTAAAATGGTTCCTATTGACCTTGTTGCAAGCATGGTATGGCATTTTTCATATGTATTGGCATTTCATGATCACATGATCCCATTGTACTATTATGTATTGAAAGACTATTGGATCCATCGGACTCAGTAAGATTTAGTGATCACTTGCTTGCCTTAACTCTTAACTCATAAATAAGGTAGGCCCTTCGGGGAGGTGTTTCAACTGCCTGGCTGGGATTTAGCTAATGCCCTTTCCCGGAATTCTAGTTTTCATTTCCTATCCCAATCCTGCCTTTTAAACGCACTATCAACTGGCAGTAAGTGAAGCTATAGCAGTGAATTTACTGGCATTTTAGGATTCGCTAAAGGCAGACAAGATCTCTTCTCTTCGTAAGTGGTTTATTACGGTAATTGCATGATGTGACGGTCCGGGCAGGAATGAGAGAAACTCACTCTAAAGCAGATGTTTTTCGGACAGATATCCCTATAATATATACTATGCTGCTGGAAATAGAATCCGCTACTCAGTCATCAACACCCGGAAAGTCCTCTCTTTAGTTGACCGACCTCAAAGATGGTACGTTCGTCCTTTTTTCGATATAGCTATATAGAGGGATTCTTTTAGCACTTTCGCCAACGATTATAGATAGCTACTACCTGGCTCTATAGCTAGCGGTCTTTTCATAATCATTGGAGAATACGGAAATGGAAAGGGGCACATGATTAAGAGGCCAACCATTTTCTTTTTGTTTCATCCACTTTTCAACTCTTTTGCGAGCTAGTCAAATCATTCAATAAAGGGCTAGGCTAGAACCAGCACGTTAACTCACCTCTATGATCTCCCTATCACATGTTGGTTCAGCAGGTGACAGTCTTTGCCGGGGCTGGAAGTTCATACTTAAACTCTAATTTCTATCATTTACTTTACAAAATAGTAGGTTATAAAGAAAAGAATTAAGATTGTCCGAAGGGAACCCCCTCTTCATAGTAGGTAGAATGAATGTGAACGAGTTGGTTGGCGTCATAATCGGCTTGATCGAACAGGACGATTGTTCAAGTCAGTCTATTCAATTGACCTATTTTCGTGACACCCTTTCTTCTTCTTCTGCCAAAAGACTGACTGAAGTGATTGAGGCGCTTCTTGAAACAAGCGTGATGGAACGGTCAGAAGATAACCCTATATTGGGAGAAGTGTAGGAGGTGTGCATCCTATGGGCTTTGTCGAATTAGACTAGTAGTGAATGAGAGGATTTACATGCATCAGCCAGAGGGTTTCATTGTTCAGGGTAAGGAAGACCGTGTGTGCCTGTTCAAGAAGTCATTGTATGGCTTGAAGCAATCTCCTAGTCAGTGGTATAACAGGTTTGACACCTGTATGGTGGGACACGGTTACACTAGGAGCAACTATGACAGCCTAATCTTCATCTCTAGAGGTTTGGAAGGACGGCTATATTAAGAAAGTTTGGCACTTAGCTCTAAGCAAGGTAAATCTCTGCTTTAATGCCAGGTCCCATGGGAAGAACTCCCTCTTTTTCCGATATTGCTGCTGATAGAGAGAAGTGGAACTAAACGTATAAAGTAAGTAAACCTTGGCCTTGGAATCTACTTAACTCTTGGCATATACTTCACTAGATGAAACTCTTTCTATAGCTCACATAAGGTGGCGGTGGCAATCAAGACTTCGAAGTCCCTTCGGATAAGCTACTAAAGCGTAGCGACGATATGTATGAACTGTAAGAAAGGTTTAAACTATTGATTTATCCCGCCTAAAGAAAAGAGAATGAAGAGTTTATCAAAGACTTTCTTTTGACCTTACCTACTGATGAGATAAAGAAAAGAATGAAGATTGTCTGGAAGTTCATACTGAAATTCTTTCTTTATAACCTACGTCTTTGTATATAGAAATAAATTCCCTACGCCTACGGAGATCTTTAATGTTAGTTACATAAGTTAGAAATGCCAAGCCCTCAATTGGGTTGGGAAGGTCTGACTTTCAGGTTGTTCTTCGGCAGGGAGAGGCCATAAGCTTAGATGTGACAAAATGCCAATCAATGAAAAATGCAATAGCCGGTACGCTGACAGTGAGGACAAAGAAAAGCAAAATGCCCTTGACACTCGGAAGGCAGATCAAGGTAAATGAACCACTACCGCTAACGTCGAAAAAATATTGGTCCATGGATCAATGGTTATGTTGGCTGTAAAGCTGAAGGTCTTGCCCATTTTACCCATTCCATCAAGAGCGGCATCTAAGAAAAGCATACTAAATTGAAAAGGTGCAAAATAGGAATTTTCGAGGATAAGCCTTATGTCATGTCTAGAAAAAGATAAATCAAGACTTTAATAAAGATAACAGGATAAAGAAAGAAAGAGAACGGGAAGTTCAGAGGGAATGCTTTGTTAGCACACCAAGGCTTCTGGCGATGTGAATTCAGAGATTGTGAGCTACCAATTCACACCCGACCGCGAATTTCGATCCATCTGTACCCTGGCCTATAAATCTTCACAGGTTGTGGGACTCTCTGTCCCAATGTTGATTTATTATGGCTCTTGCGGAGTAGAAATCTCCTCACCTAGCCTTCCTCCTTACCCTCTCTTTCAGAGAAGCCCATGGCACCGAGGTGACGAACTGTGACCACTCTCTCACTAACAGGAGTGGGAAGTCTCTTTCTTCCGGGCTTCATCAACGGGGAAAGACGTATCGATGCCTCTTTGGAGGTGCGTGATTAGCGTAGGCTATCTCCCTCGTGAGTGTTGAGCGGCTACTTTGACTTTCCCATCCTCCTGGAGAAGTCACCGGAGGCGAAGACCATCGGCTCGATGGTAGCAAAAGAGGACCATTCCTATCTACCTACCCCGTAGAAGATAAGATGGACGCGGTCAGCGCCGATAGCTTTGGCGCATTGATTCTCTGCGCTAGCAGGTTCCCCGATCTTTCTTCTGTCCCAGCCGTTAGGTCTCCGGGACTAGGTGAGGAAACGTCTCTCAATTTGGAGAGTAGAAATTTCCCACCCCAGCCAGCAGGGGTTTGACATCGAGGATGTCGCTCTTAATCCTAGGCTACGGCCGGGGAAGATTCAAGAACCGAATCTGAGAGATTCTTAGCAGAGGACGGGAATTGATCTGTTTGTTCTAAGGCTTATAGTCCTTTGTGACTACTTTATTCGTTATTGTCGAGGAAAGAAAGTCATGCGAAAAGAGTGAACCTCTTGGTAGAGCTCTTCTTCCCTCACCCGGTAGCGAGATCGGTTATTTCCGGTGTTACCGGTCGAAATAAGGTTTATTTGCTTTGAGATGGTCACGTATATAAGGAATAAAGGATGATGAGTCTCCCCGGCGAGACTCGGGCAAGGAACTCAAACGATACGTTGTCACTCGGCGCGTCCCCGTTTTCACGACTTTTTCACTACGCTAGGAAATTGTGTTTCTTATTAGAAAGGGAGGGATTGAGTTTTTGAGCGAGATTGCTCACAGTAGGGGAAAATGGGAATTGTTTCACTCAGTACGAATTGTTGATACCTAGTTTCATACTTTACTTTACTAGAAAGTTGGCACGGAATGACTGCAACGTCGCATGTGCCCTTTTGTCAGGAAGGGCGTACCCCCGATTCTCGGGTGAAATTCCAGTCCAGTAGGGTGGAATTTTTTATGATGGTTTTCTTGTCCCCTCTCTCTTTGAGAGTGGAAATGGAATAGCATTCAAGAATGCAATTAATTCCTCGTTAGTTATAGATGTAGAAGACATGAAAACATGTCTGACACTGATGGATTTTGAATCCTATTTCTAATAGGTTACGACAGAGGAGGTAGCATGCGAGATTTGATTCTCTTGCCAGAGATTCTTCCCTCGGTAGCAGTAGGGGACAACACGAAGATGTGTCTGACATCGCTCATTCTATTTGTGGCTGCGCAAAAGATCATAGAAAGAATGGGGAATCCTTTGCTTAAGATTAGATTTGCTCGGCAGAGAAGAGAGATTGACCCGAGTGGTCTTGGTCCCAAGGTCCCGAGGTTAGTCCTTTGTGACTTTTTATTCGCCTGTCGATTATTGGTCCTTGAAGGACCGAAACTCATGCGATGAACCTCTTGCCAGAGCTTCTTTTCCTCACTCAGTAACGAGATTAGTTTGCTTTGCTTTAAGCAAGTTACCGTCGAAATAAGGTTTATTTGCTCCGGGATGGTCACGTATATAAGTACAAGGAAGAGATGTCACGTATAGAAAGAAGAATGTGAGGCTCTCGAGTGTGACTCTAGCAAAGGAACTCAAACGCTATGCTGTCACTCCGACTTTACCATTGCGTTAGGAAACTTTCTTTCTTATTAGAAAGGGAAGGATTGATTTCCTGTGTTCCCCGCGGGCTAAAATGGGGAAACTCATTATGGCAGGGTGTTGTCTGTTCCAGACTTTATTACTTTATTTGAAGCTGGCATCGAGTGCCTGCCTCACATGCGACCTTCAGGTCTCTAAGGAAAGAGGACATACTCCCCGATTCTCGGGGGATACGCGTTGCGGATTGGTTGCGTCTACGCTTCTAATCGCAAAATTCGGTTAGTATTGCAAGATGAAGTTAGTGTGCCGGCCCTACGGCCCTAGCAACTTTCCTTCCTCCCTGCCTTTCCGCTTCTTCCTTGTCATCGGTTGGGAGACTTTCATAAGTCCAAGAATCAGTCTCAAGAAGATGAGGAGCGGGTCTAAGTGCGTCAACGGCTTATCTCAAGTCAGGTGTTCTAGCTAGTTATGCTTCCCCCGAAGCTTCACTAATAGAGGAACTGTCCGGAAAAGGATAAAGTGGGTCTGAACTAGGCGTCCGGCTAAGACACTAGTAGTTCTGTCCAAGTCTGCTTATGAGTGGCTTATTGAAGAGCCAGCGGTAAATGTCTTGCTACCCGGAAAAAAATATTAGAAGAATAGGGTTTTTCGTCTGGGACACTTGTAGTTTAAGGTTCCCCATAAGCTGGTCTTGACTTGTAATGCTTATCCGACTTTCGGAGGGACAGTTTCAGTCTCAAGTCTGTCTGAACTCGTCTCTGACCCGCCTCCTTCACTCAACCTTCCTTCCATAGGGATATCTTGAATATGACTCATATGTTTGCTCCTATCGTTACAGATAGTCAAACTCCGATCGTAGAATAGAAAAGAGACGAGACCTTTTTTTGGGAATAAAATGACTCTTAACTTAGCAAAATGTAAAGCTCTTGGTGAATCCGGACAAATGCTATCGAATTAGAGGAATTTATTCACATACATCATATCTTTGTTTGATGTGCCTAATTGTTGTTTATGTTGTTTCCTGTGAGCACAGGGTTTACCTCGTTCTAGGTTCTCCAAGCTCTCTGTCTCTGAGTTCTTTTTTTTCTTTCTTTCTGTGTAAAGGGACTAGCCGCTCACCATCTCAGCCTGAACTGCTTGCCTATTTACACTGTTCCCGAGGGACTGGGACCTTAGGTTAGATCCAACCAGTCCATGACTCGGCCCCATTGGGGCTTCGGCACAGTGCTTTTTCCCTCCCATTCTCATTCTTTTTTTACAGTTGAAATGACCCAGTATTAGTATTACGTATCGGTATCCACTCAGTTGGAATTATCGTAAGAAAGAAGAATGCGCTGTCGCTGGAGGTGTCTGTCTTGGTCGATCCACGTCTACACGAAGTTCAAAGCTGGCTCGAGAAGAGGTTGGTCCAAACAGAAGAACTCCGTGGCTCGGGGCAAAGGTAACCGCTACCCCTACCCGTCTCTGTCCCTAGCTAGCTCGCTGCTCCATTGAGCACTGAGAAATTACATAAATAAGTGATGCGACTGCTTATTCTCTCACTCATTGACTGTAAACGTGTTTTCCATTGAGCTACCGATGGTGGACTTTTCTTGCCAATGACGAGATGATTGAGGTTGCGTACGCCGCTACGTCAAAGGGAAAAACTCCCTTGGTGTCGAGATCTTAAACTTTCGTTTGTGCATCTTTCTTTTTCCCTTGCTTTCCATTCATTCCCATTTCTTTGTTGGTCAACAACCAACCTTTTTCTATACTATAGTTCTTCACTACTCACTAAGGAAGGAGTCTTTTTCTCTTTCTGGAGGGAATCATTTTTTCGCAATAATAGAATAGAATGGACCGGGATCTTGTGCTTAATTTTGTATTTACATTAGTTAGCGATAACTTACATTATGTAGTTCCCACTTTGGCTTGGTGTTTGGCGGTGTGGCGCGTCGCTAGACTGAGGGGGCTGACCCCACAAGATTATCAAGAGCGGGTAAGTGAGAGCGTGGCCGACACCCTTAAAGAACAACTCTCTCAAAGGGTATTGGACCCCCTCTTTGAGACGAACCACGTTCTTCTTCCGGCAAACAAAACTAGTTATGATGTAATAGAAGTTATGGTAGCGCACGACCCAACTAATGTTTCGTTGTTGGCACAGATCTATGATAGCCTTATAAATTTCGGGGCAGGAAGCCCCTATTATGAACCGGCGGTGCAGATCGCTCACTCTTTTTTTAATTTTTAATTAAAATAACACATTGGGCGTGCTTTTAGGTAAAGTAAAGAAAAGTCTTTTCTATTATCGGAGGGGTCCGCCTTTCCTTCTATATTCCGATAAAAAAAAGAGACAGGCCTTGTCATGGCGAGCCTTTGGTGCCTTCCGTGATAAGGGGAAGGGGAGTGGTAAGGAGGGTCCCTTCCACCAGACTACTTTACTTTACTAGTTTGAATGAATGAATTCAAAGTACGTACAGGAACTGGTTTAACAAAAGGGGTCTTCGAACTACAGGGATCTGATACCTGGCTCTCTTGGTATGAAGATATGAAGAGTAGGTTATGTAGGCAACAACCGTTCATAGGTTGCTCGATCGCAAAAGGGCCAAACTCGATCAAGTAAAGTAATGAGAAAAGAATTGCGCTACAGATGATGAAGGAAGGGTCGACCTTTCTAGCGCCGATTTTCCCCGAAAACAACGTTCGACTTGCCTGTGTTAAGCATAACGCCTAACTAGCAGGATTGAGTGCTGCAGTGGTAGAACCTGGTGAACCAGGCACTTGACTTGCTCTTTCTTCTCTTACGTAAAAAGCAGTTTCTATAGAATAAGAAAAGACTTAAGGTAGAGAGACTACTAGCTCGCAGGCGAAGGAGTCACCTTAGTGTTGAAGGCGGGACTGCTAAAGCAAGCTTCGAGAGACCTCCCAACACCTGATTATGAGTAATGCTTACCATAGGTCAAGTCAAAAACGAAAAGGACTGGAAGCGGCTCTTTGATGCGCTAAGGATGAATGAAGCATAGATAGATCTGCTATGCCCTTGTTGCTGTGTCAGCTCTTACAATTACAAGAAGTCAAGCAAAAGCCAATGGCGCTAGGCCGGCAAGAAGATAAACTAATGATCTGATCTTCTAATTACTCAATTCGCTGCTTGCCTGGGCTGTATATAGCCCACGTCGAACCACAGTAGCTGGAGTTCGCTTCGACAAGCATTGAACGTAGGCTTATGCTGCCTTACAGGTTTCATCTATTTCAATAGAATGGGGTGGGTCGGTATGGCATACGGCTAAACCATTGATATGTCGTCCATCCCATCTGTATTTCGGGCTACTAGTTTAGAGATTCAGAGCAATCTGGGTGAAATCATCCCACGGAGTAAATCCTAAATAAGTCGAGTCTTTTATCAATCTATAAATTTAGTGAGAAAAGAAATGATCCCAGTTCGGAAGGTGTTCGCGAGGTTGCTGTCTGGTCAAAAGGTGCTCGCCTATAGTAAGCCGAAACGGTCTCGTGCAAGCCGGTAACCATTTGATGGTGAAAAGAGTCCTCGTGCCACTGGACGAGCTGTTAACGAAGCCGGCTTAGTCGGTGGGATATCATTTATAACACAGATGTTTAGGGGCTTATAGACGGTTCACTTTCGTGCTTCTCTCTGTAGTAGCCACTCTTGATGACCCCGTACCTATGGCATATACCCCAAGGACTGACTCCATCATGTCTATAGGTCTCACTCTTTTTTCAGCCTATCTATCTGCTGGCTCTATTCCTGCTACTGCTCTATCGGCATGTCTCATTGCAGCTAGCCATGAAGACGAGGTTTTTTTTATCCTTTCCCTGAGGTTGAAGTTGGAGTTGCTTTATTAAAGTAAGCTAAAGGCCTAAAGGTAAAATAGAACAGCCTAAAGGTATTTCTTATTAAAAAGTAGTTCAAATAGAGGTATGAGTTTACTTACCGGTTAGTCGTAAGGAAGTCGTAAGGTAAAAATAGACCTAAAGGCATTTGTTTTACCCTTTCTCTTGCTAACCTAAAGGTATTTGTTTTACCCGGTAAGTCGAAAGGAAGTCGTAAGGTAAAAGCTAACCTAAAGGTATTTTTTTACCAGTTCAATTCAAATTTCATTTTTTTATAAAACACCGTAATTTTTGGCATAAATTCAATTTCCCCCTTTATATAATAAGTTCATTGAAAATTTCATTTTTTTATAAAACACCGTGTTTTTTGGTTAAATTCGTTTTTCCCTCTTTATATAATAAGTTCATTGAAAACTGAATTTTTTGACGTGAAAAATGGTTATTTTCAACAATTTGAACTATAATATGCCTAACATATACCTTTAATATTCATATTCATCCAATAAAAATGCTGTTTTATTCTATCCTCCCATCCCCGGAACAGCTACTAAAAGAGTGAACTTCCCTTCTTGGGCGAGTGCCTTCTTGGTTCCCCGAATCTGTTATCATTCAGTGAATAGTCCCACCAGTATGTAGAAGAGTTCGTCCCAGCAGTAGTCCACAAGCTTGTTGGTCACCGGACACAGTGAGAACTAGCTTGCTTGCTTTCCCTAGCACACACACTAAGTAGATAGTAGGCACAGGTCCGCTAGGAGCTCATCGAACTGAACTTGTAGAGTGAGACCTGTGCTCGATATGGTTCATTTCAGTGCTCTTTCTCTCGGTATGCTTCACTACATCCCCGTACTCACCTTGGTACGGCTCTTCGCTCGATGCTTAGCTCATTCTTTGACCCCGGACATCAAACCTTAGGGCATTACTCAGAGAAAGAAAGAACCAAACTAAACAACCAAGCTCGGTGTGCTCGGATGGTTCCGCTCAGTGCTTGGGAATGGGATCTGCTCCGCTTACTATCATGGTCAAGCCTTTACCGTCCGGGTCTCACTAATCCCGATTGGAGAAAAACCAATAGGACTCAGGATAAGTGCCATTGGTACCATTCCTGCTTATTTTTCTTGTCCCTACCCTATTACATATATAGGAACAGAGGCTTCTCACAAAGATTGATTGGAAGACCCATAAGCTTGAGAATTCCCCAGTCGTTCTTTGAACTTCAAACTAGCTATGCGCTAAAGAAGCTCTAACCTATAGCTAGAGTAGTGCTACTAAGCGAAGAAAGGTGCCTGCATTGATTGAGGGGAAGAGCAGCCAAACTCCTTGATGAAGTGAAGCAAGCGAACTGAACCGTCTAACCTAGCTAGATCTGAACTCCCTGGAAATGAATAGCTGACTGAAGCAGGCATGGATACCATAGGCTTTTTTTCAAGTACTCTTTCCATCCTTCTTTCTATGCTACGATATGAGTTGAGTTTCGAGTAGTATATTTTTCTAGACAGGATTCCTAGTGCTTTTCTTCGCTAGACTCTACGACGGCTTAAGGAAAAGAGAAAGAAGGTCTTGTGACGCATTGTGATGCTTGTGTCGAAAAAAGAGAATAGCCTGCTTCGGGAGATAATTCTTCCATGCATGCTAGCGTGCAAGATAAAGGGCTTTTGATTGGGTTAACATGGAGCATGGAGGTTGTTCAGACTGGGCGAATAAAATTACATTACCTTCTTTTTCCGATCAGCTAGGAGCAACCTTACATATCAGAATAGAAAGCTAGCCCGTTGATCGTATAGGTATAGGCTTGCTTTAGAGTACTATAGTTTTCCGATAGGCGAATCCCGGGTACTCGTTAGAGTTTGGAGTAGATAAGCAAGTGAATGATTCAATTCAACCAAGATCTTTGCATCCAATGCCAAGAATGCCAATTTCCAAAACCTCTATCCAATCATGATAGGAAAATTTCCCCTTCTGCCATTTAAATTTAAGGAATCAGCCCTAAAGTTAAAGTTAAAGTTAAAGTGGGTGGCATCACTTCACCAATGTAAGGCAGTTTCCAATTTCGAAAAGACTGCACTCTAAGCTAAGTCTAACAACTACCTTTCGACTTTTGTCCAGTAACAAGTTTGGATAAGAGGGTGCTTTCTTAAAAGCACCTAGCGTTCGCAGTCTCTCTGTATCGTTAAGCACCACCTCTTCGGTCTAGTGGCTAATTTTGGTCGAAGCGCGAAGTTAGCCTCTGAAAGCTTAAACGCTTGCCTCTCTTATCATTCCTCCTTCTCTTTTCTTAAGCAAGCATCGGACTTTCTTCCATCGAGAAGATAGGGGATTCCAACAAGGAGATAGGGCTTTCGCCAGTCAGAACTCTCGAGATCAAGATTACTTTCAGTTCAGTTTCGTGCTTAGTATCCGCGATATCACTACCTCAATGCAATTCAGTTTTCAGTAGTAGATAGTGAAGTGAAGGAATGAATTTACTAGTGAAGGGTTGCGTCACATAGGGAAATGCCGAGAGTGGCGGACTAGTTTAGTTCTTTCAACCTTGTTTTCAGGAAGCTAGGCAGGAAGTACGCCCGGTGCCATCTCCAAGCGCCTTCTCCCTTTAAGTAGTCCTTAAAATAAGTGAGCCCTATTAAATTTAAATAGGATAGGCTTAAATAAATGGACGTATCTCACAAAAGAGTCCGACTTATCTTGTTCTGAACACCATCTTCAATCGATCGTGAAGACCGAAGTCTGCCTTCAGCGATCACCTTAAGGTTAAGGAGATGCCCGCTTGAGCTGGTTTTGGCACAGCAAATAGTTCTTTTGTCTACAAGATTGAGGAATGCCCCTAGGGAATCGACCTTTGCGCCTAATGGCTTCAACTACTAAGCCTAACCTAATTAATAGGGCTCAACGTAAAATATTACTATAATATTTTAATTGAAAAGCCCTTTCTTTTGTCATTGAAAGGATGTCGGTCTTCATGAAAGAGTCATTTATATTATTTTCTTTGTAAACTCCCACTACCGAAACGGAAATTGGAATTGATTTCAAAAGAGTGGATCCGGTGAGCGACTCCCCAAGGCTTGTCATAGATGAGGGCGAAGTCGTGGAGTAGATAGGGAAGCGAAGACGAAGAATTTGAAGCTCTTCGATGCCTGTCTGCTACTGATCGAGGTAATTTGAATTTCTAGAGTCAAAGATTCATTTATAGTCCGAAACCCAATCGATCGACAGACAAAAGTTCGGAAGGCTAACTACATGCGAAAGTAAGACTTTCATTGCTTCCGAGCGAAGTCTAACAACCACCTTTGGAGAAGATGTTCCAAACTCTTAATTCCGAAGACCAGAAGACTGAACAGCCTACCTTGCTTTCTTCTCTGGTAGAGTGGTAGACGAATTCCATATTGGCATCATTTCCAGGAGGTGGCAAAAGCAATCCTTGCTCTATCTTATCCGCCGAAAGTTCGACGATCTGGGAGTTACAGAATAAGTAGTCTATCTGTTGTGGCTAAGAAGGGTTATGTGCTTTGGAAGGCTTCGGAAAGCAAGAAGCCTTCTTTGGCTGGCCATGCTTGGCCGACTGCCTACTTTCTTATCCCATCCACCGCCCTTCATCTAACTGCTTTAGTCAAGCAGTCACGTGCCTCTTCCTTAATTCCATCAAGCCTTCTGCTACTCGAATTGCTGAGGCCAGGTCCTGCAGATTTCGTTTTTGCAGCTCTTTCCGTGCCCACTCCTGGAGACCCATCTCAAACCTAAACACCTTGTCTTATTCAGCCATGTTCCCGATCTCCAGCATCAATAACTGCAACTGCCTAACAAGCGAACACTACCTATATATCATGCTACTTCCAGTTTACTTCCTTACTATTCAAAGTTTCCTTTCTCCTGTTGAATGTAGTTTCTCCGGAAGCTCGCTAAAGTGAAGGTTATTCAGCAGTGTAAGCAAGTCACTCTTAACCCTATAGTGAATTCAGATATGCTGCGCTAGGAGCTAATGAAACTCATGTAGCTCATCTAACTCAATACGCTACTGGTGCTTATTTTGTTCCCAATCTATGAAAGAAGAGTGGAATTCCCCGGCTCTGCTAAACGGAAAGAGCCCCATAATGGCAAAACTCTCAAAGCCCATATGCTTAAAAAAGCAATTCGGGACAAGAATCTTTGTTAAGCCCGGCGATGACTCGGGAAGAGTCAGCCTTTAGACTCATTCTCCTATCGGAGGAAGATGCCGGCCTGTAGGCCGTTTAGGGCTTTTTACCGGAGAAAGAGAAGGAAAAGAGCTAAGATTCAGCCTTTCAGCCGGATAGGATTCTACATAGGTTGACTGGAAAAAGACTTTTTCTGCCGTCTTGCCCACTAAGGTTGAAAACTTCAATTCTGATTCCTGGTGTGGTGTTTTGGTCTTTTTTAAGTAAAACTATATCTTAATATCTAATTAAGCGAGGAAGACCGCGAAGAACCCAATTCGACAACTGTCAGCTCTACAGATGATTGACCGGGCCGAACTCGATTTCGGCCTTCAAACCTTTCAGACGATTGGCCGGCTTTCAACGGCCTACAATTCAATGGGCACTCTTTGACGCATCTGATCCCGCTTCAACGTTAAGGATAAGGCGATCTGCCAACGTGGATGGCAAAATAGATTAGGGTTGGTTAATCGCTTAGCCGCTCGTACCTCTAAGATAGAAGGAAGGGAAGAAGAAGACTCTTCCTCGTTCGAGCTTCTCCTCGTACTTTCTATGCCTTAAGAGACATGTAAAGACTGAGTGAGTCTTATTCTCTGCAGCGCCGCTAACTGCATTCTTTCTTATTAACTATCTTAGCCTTCTGCTTTTAAAAGAAGGAAATTTTTTAAAAGACAGAGGACTCTTTCCTATGATATGAAGAGTTCTAATAGGTGAATGCCCGGGAAAGGGTTCTTTTCGCATGTCTAACTCAATTTCGTTTTAAGCGCATCTATAATGCTTTCTAACGCATCTTTTTCACTGGTCTAGGCATTAACCCATAAGGGTATCCCAACCTTTCTTTTATGCTTATTTTAGGTGCGTAGACTTTATAGCACACTTGAATGTCAACTACTCCTAGCACTCTTACCCGACTCGCGCACTCTGAAAGAATAATAGTCAACTTCCTTCTGAAAGACAAGGAACTCGCTTCAGCTTCATTGCCAGCTTCTATACCTGGCTAAGGGCCTGTCTTTAAGAACTAGCCCGAAAGAGCTTCACTCGATCGAGTGGAGGCGGGGCCTGTAGCTCAGAGGATTAGAGTACGTGTAAGAAAAAGACTTCACTGCATAAAGGACAGAAAAGATAGATGCTTTAGGGCGCTAAGAGCATTCTTACCTGCTTTTAAGGGTCTTCTCGCTTATTTATATAGGCTTAGCCCCTTAATGTAATGCTTTTCAATCACTAAGTAAGGAAACTACCTTCTTTCTTGGTAGACAGGAGCGGACTAACTCTCAACAGAAGGAGGTTTCTTCTTGCTTTAAGCAGGCTAAGCCTTAGTCTCCCTATAGAAGGGAAGAGATTAGGAGCTAGTTTCGTTCTAAAAGGGAAGGGAAATATTTCAAGTCTCTCTCTTCCTCGTTCTAATGGTAGGGTTCTTGAAGAATTCTTCAACAACCCTCCGAGTTGACTTTACTGGAGTAGCTATCCAAGACCTCTTACTCTTATGCTTAACGGATTCTCGCCATCTCATAAGGTAAGAGGGCAAGCAAGTTGATTAATTGGGTACGACACTATGACTTCGAGCATCTATCTCTGAGGATAGTAATAGAATTAGCTCTCTATGATATGCAATGGCTTAAATGGAGTGAATGCTTGTACTCCTACTAGACAGGGAAAGGAAAGGGAAGAAGTAAGTGCTTTTCCTGTGAACGACTAAGCGCTTTGAAAGCCTAGGTTGACTCTTATATATACCCCAGAGTAAAGGAACAAAATTTCATCTAGAATGGGTTCTTCTTCTTTGTGAAGCGGAGACAGATTAAGATGTGGTGGTGTCCCGCTGCTCATTCACATTGGTGAGGGTATGCCGTGCTATTTGCCTTACACTGGGAGTACTACTTCAGACAAGCAAAGACGGCAGGTTGGAAAGGCCCAGGCTAGCCCTTCCTTTCATAGGATAGAGAAAACCCGCGGTTACTTCGCTCAATGCGCCTTATTTCTTTGAATGCTTAAGCCTAGCAAGATCTTGCTTGCTGGTTGATTTATCCACTCATCCTAACCTCACCGTAGGCCGGAGAGGCCAGCCCTAGCTCCAACATCGAGGCGAGGTCTAAAAATCTCTTTCTAAAAAAGAAAAACTACGTTTTCAGATCTTTACGAGTACTCTAAGAGCTTGATTCAAAGCGCTTGTTATTCGCTCTTCAAAGGGCAAGGGAGAAGTCATCCCCCTTGCTGGAGGAAACTACCTTTCTATCCTGATCCACCCTCCACCCATATTCGATGCAGGAGTCTTGTCTCGTCAGGATAAACCAGGGTAACCCACGTTCACGTGGTCTCATGAGTGGTTCAAAAAGGGTCAAAATAGAGGTCCTTTTCGGGTAGCGCCTATATATTCTACAAGAAGGCTTACGTTTTTCTTCTGTCGGGCGCATGATCTCCTCTGCTGAGCCTTTTTACAAACTTCTTAAAGTAAAGGGACTAAGAATTTGGTTTGAAAGCAGGACTCTTTCCTTATTTAGGGATATGAGTAACTCAGGCAAGGCCTATTTCAAATGAATTGGCAAGTAGCTAGCTATTAATATATAGCCCTATTATCAGGGTTTACATTTATTAAAGGATATAGAGTGGCAGTCTTTCTCTATCCTACGCTATTCCCTGCGGTTGGAGTTGTAGTTGGAGAGTAGGTAATACGTTACAGATGAATCTTTATCCCTTTCTTCTGCCTTAGATTTCTAATGCCTTGCTTCTGTCTGTAATTCCTTTAGTAGGTCGATACACGCCAATAGGTAGGGTTCAGACGTCCATACGATCGAATGCAATTCCTGTCAGTGAAAAAAGGGGGCTTGAAAGCGGAGTGGTTATAGGTATTCGATGGCATTTTTCAATAATTCAAAGACTGATTGCTTATATTTATTCCTTGGCGATTCAATCTTATAATAATATATTTCTTTTTCTTTTTCTTTCGGGTAGCGACACCTGAAATATATATTATCGAAGGTATTTCCTGAAAAGTGGAACTTACAGGAAATACCTGCCGCTTTGACAAGAAAGATTGCTAGCATAGCACCCCCAAGTATGGCTGCTACGGCCCTCACCCCTTTCAGAGAATCATGGGAGTTGAATACTGCTTCTGTATGAGTGTTCCTCATAAGATCTATAAAGTTGTTTTCAAAAATTTGATCCTCTGGCGTCATAGACACTTCGTCTTGTCTTAGTCTTTCAAGAAAGTCTCTTAATGTTTGATTGAAGCATTCGTCAAAACGATAATTGGCCCGTGACATAGCTCTTATTTCTTCATAGAAATCCGTCGATTCATCTACCCCGATGGTAGACGCAACATAGTCATTTACGGTGTAAAACAGATTTTAAAAATAAAAATCCCCGTCCAAAAGATGAAAGTCCCAATAGATAAGCAAGTGAGTGTTGTTTTGATTAGCATTCCCTTTGTGCATACACTCGTGCTTTTCACAATTGAGGTGTCCCTGAGTAGAAGACCTTTCTTTTTTAAAGGTGGTAGTGGAATGAGTCCACCTTTGATGGTATTCGTTGATGAAGAAATGAGGGGGGCTTTCCCCTTTCGGGCATATTCTGCATTTCAATACGCGCCCATAAAGTTTGCAAAGCATTCTTTAATGGATTTTTTTTTAGTCGTTGACTTACCTCGGCTATAGAGCTCAGCTCTATTTTCTTACTCATTTCCTTGATCACACTTTCTCCAGCCCTCGGAATATTTCCGATTTGCATCGCCGGATACTTCAGTGATGTGTTTCGGGTGATCAAACGCCTGTTATCAATAATAGAACCCGTTCCCAATTGAGATGATCCCGTAGATTCTTTCTTTTTTTTAGCAAAATCCTCGGTTGTAAACGAGATAATGTGTGACTAAGCATGTCGTGTGTACTTTTTTACAAAACTTCCTTCCCCATCCCTGGGTTCAGTTTGCTTGTTTCATACAGGAGATACTGTTCTCTTCTCATAGGGTTCTCTCCTCTGGCTGTGCTCGAGTTTCTTTCGCTCCTTGGCAGTCCTAGGTGGAACTGCTTTCCTGTCATAGTTGTCCCTGTTGGCCTAGTAGTTCCTTAGTCTTGCAACTCCGCTCTTCGAACCTTAGGACAAACAGCTTTGAGAAGGGCATTTCAAGTCGATTTATTCTAACTCAATTCCATTAAGGGAGGTCGGGACTCTCTTTCTTCTCTAGCTGGCATTCCGGTCTGGTATCAGATATTAAAGTTTTCTCTCCCCTCAATGCGCGGGTTGCCAGCCTTCGTTTAAGGCTCCTTCTTTGGCCGATGCAGCGAAACTTCAGTCTGGGATCTACTGATCTTGCTCTTAACTGATTCTCCTTTTCGGCAAACACTCTTTCAGGAGCAGCTCTCGACTGAAGAAACTGAAAGTCCTCAAGCCACTATTCAACCCGGGAACTCCTCTGGCGCGTGACAGCCTCAGATTTAGGAAAGCATATGATACAGCTCTTACTGTACCGATTGGTTCTTCCCCGAGTCTAGTTCCGGGGCTGGACGCTTTCCCGATATTGACTTAACACACGCTAATCAAGCAAGAAGCCTGACGCGGCGGATTCCCCTGTCTGTTGCTTAACACAAGCCTTATCGTCAGCCGCTTCCCCTTAAAAAAGCGTAGTCTACACGGATTTCCCGCATCTTGCTTAACCCGGAAAACGGAATTAGAAAAAGACTTTCATTTACCCCAGGAAGAAAGACCCTTAGCGCCCGAGATAGGAATGATTGGATAGCCCTGCTGGAAAGGAAGATATCAAAGCGTCCCAGAAAGAGCTCCCTTATTGGTATTGGGCACTCCCGAATCAGTTAATTAGTGTAATTAGTGGTCAAAATACGGATTCGAACCCCTTAATAATAATAATAATAAAAAGAAGAATCTACACGGTTTTCGTTCTATAGAATGAGTACCGAGCCCTTATCAATTAGCAGCCTAAACCCTTGTTACTTAAAGGGCGGCCCCTGAAACAGAATTTGAGAAATTAGTCGGATATGCTGCCAAATCAGCATTCAATGCCATATCAGCTAAGGGCGGCTAAGCATGCCATCTCGGATCGGATAAGTCAGTCTCCTATGCTGCCATAAAGTTAAAGTTAAAGTCATGCTTTTCATCCAATTTCAGGCGCAGAGAGCTAAGATAAAGTAGCTAAATAGAGCTAGGCGACTCGATTGCTATTCGACCAAGCTTAGTGGGTTTGTGCAGGCGAAAGTCTCCTGAGGCACTTCTGGTCTGATGCTGAGTAGCCAAAAGGTTATGCTAAGACCCCCAAGGGGCTGCAGCCTCAACCACTGGGGCAAGCTTTGAGAAAGGGTTTTCGTCAGTCCTCTTTCTTAGTTTAGTACTCTTTTCCACAGGCTAATGCGGAATCTATTCTGGGCGTGGACCAGGTGCGGCAGCAATTCCTACGGCCGCAGACTCTTCAACTGGCTAAGACGCTGAAGCAACCTCACTGGAAACAAAATCAATGTCTGTAAAGTAAACAGAATCTAGTTGAGAAACCCCAATCTATCGTGAACTATCCGCAGAATCGCTTCGCCCCTGCTGACGATGACCTGGAAGCTAGCTCTGGTTTAGCATATGCATATGAAACAGCACAGCTCACGCTAAACGCTCCTGCGTCAAGCTTTCTTGCTGGACACTTTACCTCTAGTGGCTTAACTCCTGAAGCAGGTATTTTATGCTTTTCTGCTGGAAACGTCGAAACTGTAGCTTGCTTTGCTTATAGGGCATTATAAAATAAAGAAAGTCTTCCACTTTAGAAAGAGAGTATGAAACTTTGCTTAATACTATTAAGAATTACAATTGAAAAAAAAAAAAAAAACTTAAGTAATTCGACTTCTACACGTTAAATTCGGTTCCAAGCCGCATACCAGAGTTGATTCCGTATGGCGGGAAAACACTCATCGCTTCGCCCCTTCGCTTGTTGGGCTAAGCCCTTGCTTTTGGGCTGGGCAATCCTTCTTCTTCGGCAAACACACCTATCAGAACTATATCTTCCTCCCCAACTCTCTTTTGCGCGCTAGGACCTCTTCAGCTCAGAAAAACCGGGTTTTCCAGCGTCAAGATCAGTTCAAAGGCGCTCAATAGAAAGGCTTCCGAAATCAGACGTGGAAGGAGTTGAAAGGGCTCGAGAGACCTCTCTCTCACATTTCCAATGTTCCTTTGCCAATCTTTCCTTTGGAAATCAGGTAATCGGAAAAGATTCTTTATTCGGGAACCTGGGAAAGATTGATTTGCTAGTTCTTCTTCCCTGGCTTTCTTTTCAACCAGATCCTTTCTTCTTCCAATTCAGTTTTGTACTGGCAATTGACCGGAAAAGGGAAATCTTTCTTTTCGCCCCAACAATCAATTCTGAACGTACCAACAGGAACAGGGGAAATATGCTGTTTTTTCGACTTCGGAACCTGCTGCGTACCTTTACCATTTCTTTTTCGAACCGAACTCAAGCCCCAGAACAGTGGAAAGATTCAACCTCGCCTCAAAGCGGGGAGAACCAGAATGGAACTCAAGACGGTTTAGTATGGATCGAAGTTGTCTTACTTATTTAACATAGAAAGGTCCCCTTGTCTCTTTGTTTGGGAGTTCATTTCTCTACTGGCAATTGACCTTAGAAGCTAAATCTCCGTTTTTTCAACTGCATGTTTGTATCCCAAATGCATTTACGCAGGAGCAGAAAGACTCTAATTGCTTTAGCGCGAGGTAGCTTTATCGGCACTCATTCGTAACTCATTGGATCTAATCTATGTTTCTCCTCCAGAGCAGAGATTGAACACAAACCAGATTCAGAGAATTGCTTTATGTGTAGTGTAATCTCCCGAATTCGACACCATAATTCTTAGACTTATGCCTTAGCGGTAGGAGCCGCTGTAGGGCAAGCAAACCTTTCTACGGGTTTCGATACCAGCGCTACGCCCGGAAATTAATGCTAGAAGGAGTCGCTACAATTGCGGCCCGCTTTCGAGTCACCCGGTTCCGAATCTGCTTTCGTCATTCACTCTTCCCATAAACATGCCCTATCAGAATCCTTATTTGACCAATGCAGCGAAACTTTCGAGTACCGAGCTGTCCCTTCCTTAGGTCCCAGAATCTCTTCTCTTACTTACGAGCCTGGAGCTAATCCAACCATTTACTCTAAATAAAGTTGCTCGAAACCAGCTAGATCTCTTTCTGCTTTTAGTACCCCATTGGGAAAGAGCTAGCCCACTGCGTCCGATGAAGCATTTTCTTCTTACCCCAAACAATGTATTATATATGAATAAAGACCCGAAGGTATGATATGGATCAGTCTCCGGTAGGAGTCTTAGACGGACGAGGCAAAGTGAGAAGTAGAGGTAGCTTCCGAATCTCTTGGGCTTAGCCATCTTTCCCTAGTCTCATTAAGGGGCGTAGCGGTGGTCTATATCGCTTACAGGATCAGACCCTTCGTCGCAAAGACCGGATTTGTCCACTTATACTATTGATCGAATTAACTATTCCGCAAGTCCCACAGCTTATTCTCGAACATCTGTGCCAAGCTTAGTAAAGCCGGTAATTCCTTCAAAGATCCAAGCAGGGGATTCATTGGCATCTTCTTCTCGCGGTTCCCTATTTGAGACAGTTGAAGAGGCCTTTGCACGACAGTCTACTTATGGCATCGGAACCGCTAATGCCGCATCTCTCGACGATAAGGAATCCAGGAAAGAAGAGTTCATATTCCCAGGTACCTCACCACTTCTACTAGTCCGGCCTACAAGACCGCTTATGGTTATGCCGAATCAATCTACTTTGACTATAAAGGCAATACAGTCAGCAAGGAAAGCTTTCAAGCATACTCTCACTGCTAGGCTACCACTTTCTATCTGGTTCCTAGCCCAAGAAAGCTAAGGCAAGGAAAAGATCCAGGAAGACCTTATAAGTAAAGAAAGAGGTTACTCACTTAACTTATTATTGAGTATTGAGTTACCTCACCACTGAACTAACCACCTCGAGAGCTAAGAAGAAAGTTCGAAATTTTAGAATCGCAGCTACCGGCTCTTCCACTGACTCGTCCACTGCTGCTAACCAAGCTAAAGGAAGGGACTTTTTCTTCATTGCCCTTGCCAGGATCAAATAAGATAAGAGCGATGGCATACCACTTGCTCTCTCCCCTCGGTGATTGAACTAGCCTAAGGGGCGTAGCGATCTGAGACTTCTATTTCGATATGATGATAGCAGCAAAGTCAACTGATTGAACAAAGGAAGAGAAAGGAGTGTAGGAGCTGCTTTTGACCGGCGTAGTGTAGATTTTCATTCCCGCTTTGCCAGGAGTCAAAGAACTCCTTTGCCTGTCGATCTCGCAAAGCAAGTATTGGATTGATTAACGAGTGAAATAGCCTTTGAACCGGCAAATGCTTTAGCTGGATCCCCAGAATGTAAGAGTGAGGCAGGAAGAGCTTTCGCAGAATACCAAATGCTAGAAGGAGCCGCTAAAAGTTCTTTCGCATGAGCCCAAACAAGAGCTTGAACAGGCTTTAGCAGGTGATCCATCACTAACAAATGCTTTACCCGAAGCAGCAACAAGAGCTTTTGCGCCAACAAATGCTTTCGCAGGCACCGAAAGACTAGCTTGAATGGGAACAGGAGTCGAAGGAGCCAAAAAGAGCAAAAGCCAGACCGACTTGGCCTTCTTCTCCTACTGCTGCTAACACTAGAAAGGCATAAAGCGAAGGTAATAAGGTCAACACTGGCTTAGAGTCACCAAGAAGCTCTTTTTTTCGAAGGTAATAAGGTCAACACTGGCTTAGAGTCACCAAGAAGCTCTCAGTCAACCCAGCACGGTGAATAACCTCATTCGCATACTTGGATTGGGAGAGAAAAAAGCCTTTTGGGGAAGAACTGAGCCAGAGGGTTCCGGAGTTGAAAGAATGACTTTAGCGAGAGCTGCTGTAGGTATTGGAAATGGAAAGAGTTTCAGTTCTTCGATCCTATCCCAATCCGCTCACTTCACTAATGCTTCTCCTGCGCTTGCCTGAAAAAGGCCGGACTTTATAATCAATTCAAAGAAATTATCCACTAGCTTTCTTCATAGATGAGATGAAGGCATCCGCCGATCAGACGATTTTCACGTCTTCGAACTGCTATCTTCAGAATGTGGAAGAAAATAGACTAAAGAAAGAGACTAATTAATCAGAAAGGTTCTTCCCCATCCCCTTCTTAGCCCTCCTTTTGCTTCCCTTACTTTCCATATGGGGCTAGGTAGGCGAAGGCTTATCTTCTTCTCTTGTAGTGAATTAGCGCTGGGACTGACCTTTTGTACGGAGAGAAAAGTCATTGCCGAAGACCTGACTCAGGCATTTAGCTACTCGAAGGAATGCCCTCATCGAATGTTCGAACTCCGACATAGAGGCGATCCTTCACCTATTGGGCAAGTATTCTAGTTGCGTAAGAGTCTCGGCTAGCGCCCTTTCTCCATATTAGTATGCCTTCTTTCTCCTTCCATTGGTAAGCATTACTCCTAATCAGGTATAGGTCTTTCGGAACGAGCTTTAGCAGCCCCGCCTTCAAGACTAAGGTGACTCCTTGGCCAGCAAGCTGGAGCACTTAATAGGAAGAGTTCTTCTTTTGCTATGGTAAGCGCGACTCCTTAGCGCCTTCACTCATTCATTTCCCTTTCAGGGAGAAAAGAAGAGATCAACTTAAGTAACTATAGTAACTGGTGGTAAAGGCCTCTTCGGGCGAGATCAAGAAGACGTAGGAAAGAGAGAAAGCAGCTTGAAATTTCTATCATCGTCAAGGTACCAAGTCTCGAAGGCCTAGCTAGTCGTTCTAGACAGCCTTGTCTCAGACTCTCGCTTCCGATTCAAAAGAAGGATCTGATGAGTATAGGACGCTATAGTCAAAAAGAGGTACCCTACGTATAGTATAAGGCTTCGATCGTCCATGCTTTCTAGTCTCATTTGCCTTCGGCATCCCCTTTTATTATTAGCCTGCTTTCTTCTTATTCTTTTGTATAGCTGTAAAAGTACTCAAGACAATTTACACACCTTTTCGGCTATAGTTATTCATAGCTTTGCCAGCTCTCTTTCGCCTCTTTCATGAATGTTCGTACTCCGTCGTTTCAACGGGATCGGATTAGAAAGTGATTCCATAAGTGTGAAATGTTGACATTGCTCACTGGGTCCCCTGGGGTTCACTATTTCGGTCCAAAGGCTCACAGAGTGCCGAAACCCTCTTTTCTCGAGATCCCTTACGTAAGGGGGCCTAAGCTCGCAGTCCTAAGTGCTAAAGAGCTCCACGAGTGACTTCTCTATCTCTAAGTAAATACGAAAGTAGGAGTGGCTTTGAAAGCCCAAGAAAGCGTAATAACTGGGCTTAGTCGAAAAGTCTCGGACCGGAGAGAAAGTTCCGTTGGAGTGGGCGAGCTAAACCCACCGAAGGCTAAGAAGAAAGAAGAAAGCAGGCTAAGACTAGCTATTCGGAATGAGATGATTAAAAAAAGACCGATTGATCTGAGATTCTCTTTCCCATCGCTGACCTATTAACGCACTTCCTCCTGCTCTCATTGTAAAGCGGAACTTTTCGAATAGTAAGAGAGCGGGGAAGAATCACTACCCCTGAGAAAAGTATCATTAACATATTATCAACAATGAAATTCAAGATTGACTTGTTTTAAGTGTGAGTAGTAGCAAGCAATAGAATAGTAGAAGAATCCGCCCTTGTCTCTTTCCTGTGCTATCGGGAGAAGTTGGCTACTTACTTAGGTCAACGATAACCTTGCCTTACAAATTTCTTTCGAAGTGAAGGTTATTACAGAGGACAGAGGTGAAGGAAGGCTAGACAGAGTTATAGAATTAGCAGCTCTCCTTGGGAAGGTAGGAAGACTTTAGCAGTCCTTAGGCCGACAGAAGGCATATTCGAGTACCAATCGCCGAGAACTCCCTTTCAGAACCTATTCGTCGATTCCTAACCTTAATAGCTTATTCAAAAGGGGAATTTCTAGAGTCAGAGAAGTTTAAGATCAAGAAGATCAAATAGTTTCAAATAGTTAATAAAGAGTAGTGAGCGCTCGCTCTTTCTTTATGGGGCACATCTCCTATTCCTTCTGAAAAGAAAGTCAGTACCTATACTCTAGACTGACTTCTTACCTTACCTAAGAATGATTTGATTTATATAGTCTCCGATATCGGGGAATCAGAAACAGAGCTTCTTTTCTTTCTATTACAAATCCTGTGCATAAAATAATCTCTCTGAGAAAAGAAAATTCTCTCCTTGAATGTAGCTCGATTTAAACCTGGGCTTCAAGGAAGATTCCTCCTAGCTTGAGGAAGACCATGCCACCAACAGTCGTGAAAGGGGAAGTCAGTCCACCCAATTCTTTTGCCCTAGGTTCAGTTCAATTGGTGATTTATTTTAAATAATATCTTTCTTTTTATGCCAATAAATACAGGAAAATGCAACTTGGACGATTTGAATGTCAGTTTATGGGCAGAAATCCGTTTTCATCCAAAACTATCACGAGGGGTTTGAACCTTAGCATTTCTGCTTCCTTATTAATATTAATATTAATATTAATAGGGACCGCTCTCTCATTGGCATTGGGAAGGCTCGAGTCCTTTTCTGAGTCGTGAATCTCCTCGCTTTCCACTGCTACCAGCATTTGTCTTATAGAATACTTCAATTTGGAACCCTAACCCAAAGAGAGTTAGCCTTTGACAGGCAAGTCTCATAGAGTAGAGCTAGGAAGAGCAGGGTGTGCAATCTTATTCGATTGATTTGTTATTTCTTATTAAGAAGATCAAGGCTGAATTTAGGAGAGACTATCTTTCTTCTCTTATGTAATTTCATAGCAGAAAAGAAAAGAACTAAAAGAGGGAAAGCGAACTCATAAACTCCTTCCTTGAATGGGGAAAAAACCTTAGCTCGCCACCTTGGCTTCTTTCACTCATAACTGACCTTGAACCAAGGGAGGGCTATGGAGATGAATACCCAAGGGATAACATAACTACTTAACTACCAGATGCCGTTTCGGCTCCTTCTTCGAGTTATTCAATACCTTTCCTTCTTTTTTGCAACCGGATAGTCTCTAGAAACTGGTAAATTCGGAACATTCCTTTATTGAAAAATTTCCCTTTTAGAAATACCGTAGAAAAGGCTCGCATCTGGCGGCATTCGCCCCACTGGCAGATTAATCTTCTCTTTAGGTTAGTTAAAAAGGAAGTTAGGAATGGGAGATTATACCTTTATGAAAAAAGCACAGGCGTGCAAGCCATCTGATTCAGGGTTCTCTCCGCTTTGGTTGAGCTGCTCTGCTTCATTGCCTCTTATCTTAGTAGGCGCTGATTCCTTGTTTTAGAGCTCTTCATGGCCCAAAACCATTATGGTTCCGGATTGGCCTCTCCGGCTTAACTTCTTAAATAGTAGCTCTTTCGCGTTCCGTCCTAAGGTATTTCTATCAGTGGTTTCAAGGCGAGAATCTTTATCAAAATCAACCCACTCAATCAAGTGGTAACTCTTCAACCCGCGTAGCTGACCTAGCTCAGGAAAGAATTAGCTTACTTCTTCCCCCGGTCGTGGTACACACACGGAAAAGAATCTCTTTTTCATCGCAGTATAGAGGTGACCAACGGGAACTTGGCTTCCTAACTACTTGAATTAATAAGGAAAGCGAAATCAATCGGCGAGAGCTCTGTACCCCTTAACTATGGAAATTGCTTACAGTTACAGTAGCGGTAGCGACAATCTTTCTACTTATTATTGAAGTCGAAAAAACCTCAGTCAATACGCGATGCCCCGCCGATAGAAAGATTCTTTTAGAAAAAGATTATATCCTATACGAATTCTGGTCCTTGAGCCGGTATGGGCGCTCGACACTCCAACGATTCCCATTCATTCATGAACTGCCTTGACGACATGATGATTTTCTTTCTATCAGAGCTAACTAGAGCGCTGCTTGGCCAAGCCGTCTTTTGACCCATATAGTTTAGTTGTTGGTGTAAGCGAGGCCAGACAGATTGGACTTAACCCCTTCAATCGTACTTGAGTTGCCCACCCTTTTTCAAGGAACTCTCTAGCACCTCAGCTCACCGTATTTTACATAGCCTTAAAAAAGGAAATGGAGGGTCCCGAATCACCTGTTGATTTCCGTCCTATTAGCTTTTGTAATGTTGATACAGTTGACGAAACATTACATGCTTTTAAACTTTTATGCTTCAATCGCCATTTCGACACACACTCAGGTTTTGAAGCTTAAAGATCGATCTCTGGAGATTGATGAAATGCCTAGTCGGATAAGCATTCAATGTCGGATAACTGTTTTCGATGTATTTGAAAGCACATCCCAATTACTATATAAAAAAAAAAAAAAGCTTAGCTGCTATGGTCTTCTTTGACCGGTACATAATAGCATAGGAGCTTAAAACATGATAGCCATTTGTGCTGTAGCAGAACGCCATTGTTTATATTCGTTTTGATCAGCACTTTATTCCCTAATCAAATTAGGGGTCATTGTCCAGCAATGACCGGTGTGGGGATTCTTCTCATTCCAGCTCGCCATCAGAGAAAGTACCCTAGAAAGGCTTTAAGCAGTGAAGGCTCGTTTAGTAGACAGCATTACGGTGTCCTATACCCGATCTCACGATTAGAATGAGTTCTTGCTTCTTCTCTTGTCCACGGAGCGCTAACTATCAATATCATAAGAGAAGTAGGTCAGCTCTTAGCTAGTCTCATCTCGGCTTCTTAGTTCTTAGCCTTCGGCTTCTCATTGGACTGATTCTTCTTTTCTCTATACCTCGGTGAAATAGGTATATTGGGTCTATGCGGTGGTTATATAAAGATTTCAGGCCTTTCTTGACCCCAATGACTGATTACCAAATTGTGACCCTAAAGGTGGTTTATAAGCTTCAATCTCGGCCTCTTCAAGAAAATTGGAGAAAGACCGCTCTTAGTCCTCAAAGCCAGAATCTCTTCATTCAAAGGCCTGGCCGTAAGCCAAGCATTAAGAAATAGGGGCGTAGCGAGAATGATTACCCTGATCTCAGCTAATAGAATATAACGATCCCAACCAAATATGGGGATTGGATGAGGTTAGAAGTAGCCGATCGATTCCAAGGACCGCATAGCGATCAAAGGTGAAGCCCGGATGTACCTGCTCTGCACACTAGAATGTGATGGGCTTTTCTATTATAGTATAGGCGAAGATAGGTATAATAGCCCGCTGACCTGCAACAATGCTTACATAGGCCTTCCTTCTCACGAAGGGGAGTACTCAGTCGAGCGAAGTGAAGAGGATCAATGGCTGGTATGCTATAAATGAGAGAGAGCAATGGGAAAGACAAGAGAAAGAGAACGGATGATCATGTATAAGGTACGTAAGTCAAAGGAGCGATGCTATAGGCTAAGGCAAGAATGACTGATTTTGTGTACGCATATTCGCTATTTGCATTGACTTATGAAAAGACCAGTGGCTGAGGGACGCACGTGGCATACGGTCTTGTCACTCAAAGATGGAGTCAGAAGCCGGCTACCGAATAGAATGAAGAATCCCGTGGTATCCGCTTAGTAAAACAGGTAGTGAATAACTACCTTCTTTGTCTTTGGTAGGCATTAGCCCCCTTTTACTTAAAGCAATGTTCTAGTTCTCTTCAGGTCCCCTATCCTATGGGGCGATCGACGACTGAAAGGTCTTCTGCCTATCCCTTCGCAGTAGCTATCCACGCATTCACAGGAAGGATGACCTGCGTTTTCAAGTCTCTCTTTAGTCTATCACATAGCCTTGCCTTGGCGGTCTACTGAGAAGGTTGTATCCATGGTAGGGTAAGGCTTCCTTTCTCACTTGGTACGTACCAGGGATACCTCTCCACCAAGGGCAGTAGTGGGAACCGACACTTCGTGCCTTGCCTCTCAAACTGAAAAGCTTGATTGCGCACTGGATTGCTTGCTTCCTTGCTTGCGGGAACACTTTCCCCGATGTCTGCTTGACAAAAGGCGTCTTTGACACCCCAAGAAGGTAAGTAAGGGTACGCGAAGGGCTATCAAACTAGTTGATGTTTACATCCATCGACCAATACTTAGAAACTGAAGTCTGATTCTGATTCCCATTTCCCTTAATCATTAATCAATAGGCTAATCAGAAAACGGAAACGGAGCGAAGCCAATCTCTGGTTGACAAAAGTCCTTTCTCGATACCAGATTCGGAATCGGTAGTGAGGGGGGGTAACCTGGCGTTGTTAGGATAAGAAAGAGGCCAATCCTGAGAAACTGAAGTTCCGTATACGGGGTTAAGACTGCCTGGCTTTAAAAAACCAGCTTCTTAAAAGCCTGGAAATGCGTCATATGGACAAAACGCACGTTTGGCACTCAAAATAATCCCATGCGAGGGATGTCCAACATGCCTTAACGGCTCCTTCTGCAGCCAATCCGTTCAAGTAATTGCCCTATTCTATTAGAAGGGGTCTACAGCTCAGCTTTCCCAGAAGACCTACTAGTATACTACAGCTTTCCCAGAGGTATATCTTTGTTCTTAGGAGAAAGATTCCAGGAGTCGGACCTATAATCTAAGACTAGCCGGATTCGGCTAACATTCCTAACTTCTTCTTCTTCAGCTACTTCTGCTATACAAGCCCTCTCCTTTCTTTCTAAACGGAAAGGACTTTGACGACTTTTTCGACACCAGATGACCCCCACACCGCCTTTCTATAGCTGTAGGCTTCTTCAGAGGCCTCTCCAACGAAAGAAAGTTTTCACTCCTCAATGCGCTATCTAGATAAGGTGTCCAACTGGCCAGAAGCCATCCTTCTTTGCTTTGCCCGATCCAGCTTCAAGCGCGAAGGCCCTACCTATTGGCTAGGCCCATAATCCTCTTCGGCAACCTGCCTGGGTCGGCTGACGAGCGGAGCCTGAGGGAGTAGCTGACTTCCTTTCCTAAAGAAAAGCCTGATTCATCTTCTGATTCTTAGCCCAATGCTAATCCCTTGCGAAGTTTAGCTGCTTCTCCTTTTCCTTTCTTCTTATCAATCTTCTTCTTATGTCTATCTTTCTTTCCTTTCTTCTTCTTATCAATCTTATTATTTTTCTTCTCAAATATATATAATTTTTGTGTCGCATTTTAGATTTAATGTAAGTAATTATTTATTTGTTTTAATATTTTATATAATTATTTAAATCATAAAAAAAAATATTATTAATTAATTAATTAATGCGAGCACGAAAGGAAGGCTTGAAAGGAAGACTATATGGACTATGCTTTCAAGCTTTAAGTTTAGGGCTACATGGCTTTCAAAAAGGGTGACACATTAGATGCACTGCACTGATCGGTCCGTACGTCCTTCTTTAGGAGATTTTTGAGTTGAGCAGCCCTCTTCGAGTAACTTACACGGATTGCCGCTTAGTCTATTAGTTAAAGGTGAAAAGGACCGGGAGGACAGAATCCGAATCCTAAGCTGCTAAGATCCCAAGTGACATAGATTTAGCTCTTCTCCACCTGTGCGTGCCTTATCTATAATAAGGAAATACCAGGCTCAAGGCCAAGGGAAATCTCTTTTTTTTAAGGAATTGAATCTAGAGAACCGCTCCGTGGGACCCCTCTCGCGCTAAGATGCAAGGCAAGGAGCGAAGCTGCTCGCCCTATCTAATATAAATCTGTGAGAGGAGTGAATGCAGCTCAATTGAAAAGGTTCGCATCGAAACGAAAGGGAAGGCTGAATGGACGAGAAATGAAAGAAAGAAGAAGGGCATTTCAATCTCAACCAGCAAGAGACGCATCAGCAGTTGAAAGCAAAGAAAGAGGAAGAGAAGAAGTGGGAATATCCGGAATCAGCAGTTAGTTGAATTCCCGGTACAAGAGTTCTCGTATCCGGTCAACCAGTAACCGGTGTGGGAGTATGAGAATAAGCTGTTGGTGCAGGTGCAATAGAAGCTCTAGACGCTCTTGGTCTCCTCAACGCATCCGCTGTTGTTAGAATGAAATTCCCCGGTGCTTTGTTTGCCATTGAATGCGCTGTGGGACGTCGAGGAAGAGCATCTGGGAATTGATCTTTTTTTTTACGACTGCCCGGAGCCGGAGTTGGTCTCGTGGCTAGGTCTTTAACCGGTTCGGAAGATAAACTATCAGTCAATAAAGTGGGCTTAAACAGAAAGTTGGGTATTGTATTGAGATGCTCGCTTGGCCGGAACCCCAACAGTGCTTTTTATTACCCCCTAGTGGTGGAACCGCCTGAAGTCAAGACTGGTCATCAATAGCCAAAAGAGAGGGAAGTTCTAAAACCGAATTCGTCCAGTTACAGAGAACCATGTTGGGATTGAGTTGAGCCTTTCCTAGAGGCGCAGTGTGCAGAGGACACTAATACAAACAGAGTCGTTAGATAGTGCTAGCAACTTCCTCTGCCGTTGATAGCTACTTCGACCATAAATAATAAAATCGAGAACATTGCTAGATTGTTAGTAGGGGAATCACTAATGTCCCTCTCTCTTTCGTCTCGTTTTTAAAATGGGCAATACAAGAAGATCTATAGTTGGAAACCATTCCACTAGTTATCGAAAATGGTTGACATCTGCTCTTGTCTATGGTGCTCCCCTCTTCCCAATCCCCCCTCATTGATCCGCCTCTACGGGAGGTGAAAATCCACGTCGTGATAAAAAGAAAGCTTCTTTGAGTCTCTTTGACACCGCTTTTCAGGTAATAGAGTCAAGGAAGATCGAGTTTTCTCCCTGGAGTCAGGGATCTTTCTAGGTGTTTGCCATTCATGCATGGCGGATCAAGATCGGTACACCGTGGGCGGTAGAAAATAGAAATATTCCCAGTAGCGCGAGTTATAAGAATTTCCCATTTCATTAACCTATAGCACCTTACCTTACGCTTACGCTCCCGTCGTGCTGGTAGTACCTGTCGCAATGTCGCCCATATCCCGCTTTCGGAACTGTCCTCTCATGTGTGGCAGCTATTGGAATAACCCCCGAACCCAAGAGGTACAACTTGCCGGTCGCGGTCCAATCCAAGGGGAAAGCTTCCGATTTTTCCTATTCGAAAGAGTTCTTCCTTTTCAATGGAAAGTTCTTACTCTTAGCCACCCTATCCCTCTTAGGGAAAACTCTTATGCTATTAACCGTTTACTTGGCGCCCTTACATACAGTGGGTAATCTCTTTCTAGTCTCATTTTGACTTCCATCCACTGCAAGTTAACCTGTAAGAGTGGTTAATATGGCCAGTGCTAGCGAGTATTTCATAGTGGGATTTGTAGCAGTAGTTGATAGCCCAGTCCGGGGATAATAAACATAGTATACGTCCCCCAGTGCATTGCGTAGACTGACTAGGTCCTTCCCTTGATCTGAAGGGCTATTATTATCAGTGCTTTCCCCATTTATTTTATAAGGAGCTACCGAAAGCTCTTTTTCAAATGGCAAGGAGGAAGGATTATTCAAGTCAAGTTTTAAGTTTGATTTCGCCAGGCGAAGAAGAAGGATTATCAATCTCTGAGTCTGTGGAAGTTTTTCTTTCTTTTTATTTCGATGTCGGTCAAGGCTAGTTTCCCTCCTTAGTACGAGAGTTCCTATTCTATTAGCTAATTCCCTACTGCTTAGGCAGTCGATACTAATATCAGTTTCTATTGAAGTAGGTCATAGAGTAAGCCCCTTTACTTTAAAGGTCCTACTCCGGGAAAGGCGCAAAATGCCGAGGTACGTAGTCTTGCTGTCGAAAGTTAAATGCTTTTTAAGTGAAATTAATCCTGCTTGTTACTCTTCAAATTTCAAATAAAGAAAGAAAGGTAAATAAAATACATCATATAGAAAGAAAAAAGAAAAGTTCGGCTGTATAGCTATTGCTATGGGTCTTCTTATCCGAGGAATGCTTCACACTGTCAATTGCCTTTTAGTGGCGTACTGAGAAACTGTTCACCTCTCCCCGGTCAATTTTAGGCATAGCATTATAAGTCGAACATTACATCTCGATCAATCTGTTCTTAAGCCTTTACTAACTAATCCTGTGCTTTTGCCAGCGAGTTCTTTTAAAGGCAGTGTATCAGTAGTTCCTTCAGGGAGGGCTAGGCCAGGAGGAAGCACTTTTGAAGGCAAGTAGGGATTCATATTAGACAAGCTAGCAAAAAAAGCCATCAGATCAGTCAAGGAAGAAGCATTATTTATCAATGCAGGAAGGAATCTTGAAAATGAGAATGGGCAACCATAAATATCTCCCAAGGCAAGCAGCTTTCTTTACTCCAGTCTTTATGTCTGTATCCCTCTCCCAAGAGTATCAGTCACTGGATAAGGCAAAAGGGATATCTTCCAGCAAGCCAGTTCAAGATGTATTTTGAATATATAGCTTTTTTACTGCCTATAATCATACTCGCATAACATAACTTTTATTTATCTCCCACTGGATCAAAGGTAGAAGGAATTCAACTAAGACTGGAAGACTAGACAAATTACCTGGGAATTGGCACTCTTTTTCCCTTGAATAGAGCAACTATCAAAGCCAAAGCAAAGCAGCTTTATCAACTTCCCCGGCTTCTCTTAAGACTATATTCTCATCCCCCGAAGGCTTACTTATCCTGCATTACTTGAAGAATAAATCCTGATCTGATGGACTATCAGTCTCAGGGAGACAAGGAGTGGACCTGGCTTGTTCACTTGCTGACCTAGGCCTCTTAGATGTATAAAATAAGATGATAAAACTTCTTGTTTAAAGTCGAAAGATTGGAACTCGATGTAAGCCAACAGCGGCTCAATCTGCAGGGAAAGAGATTCCAATTTTGACTGCTAGCAGAACTGGCACTGCAACAAGCTCGGCTGCACCGAAAAAGAGGCAACTAAAACTCCTCCAAGTTGGCCTGACAACAAGGGTAATTGGCTCCAACTCCATCGAATCACTCGGCTGAATCAAAAAATATGGAAGGCCCTAGGATTGAAACTATAACTTGATTATCCACTGTAAAGTGCAGTAGCACTCGCTCGCAAGGACCCCTAAGAAAAAGAAATGTATCTCTTACTAGCCCTACCCAGGAAAGAATAGGAACTATGCTAAGAAGGGGTCTTCTTTTGGCTATATAATATCCTGCTTTCGCACTAGCTTTCTCCTACTCGCCTAGGAAGGACTTCTCACTCGAAATGCGCAGGAGATTTTAAGATAACTGCTTTGTATGAAGCAGGGGATGGAAGATCCGGGACAGGATCGGATGGAAACCAATGGTTGGTATCGAAAAAGACTAGATGGGCGGAGTGAAGAAAGTAGATGCCTAGGACTTCTAGAAAAAGGTATGACTGAAGGATATTCTGATTCAAGCTCTAAACCAAAGCTAATTCTTTTCTCTATTGTAGCCAACAAAAAGAGAAAACCTACTCGCGGCACACAGGCTATATCCGTTCGAGTTCGAGTAAGAAAAAGAGTATTGAGTTGTCTAACCTCTCCCCCTCTTCTAATAGCCATTACAGTTCTCTTTCTCTTGGGATTCACTCTTATTCATAGATGTTTACATATTAATAATACCACGGAATCTCCCTTCCTTCGGCAGTAGATGAAGGCATGGTGATCAAGAGATTGACTGACTTACCCATTACTCAATGCCTGACCTGAATGTGAATGCCAAATGCCTTCAAGCAAAGAGTAGCGGGAAGAATTTGATATGCACAGAGGATTCACTTCTATTCCGAAACAACCTATTCGTCCTAACACTAACACCGGATAAGGCGCAAACAGCGGATAGCGCGCTTCTATATCATATCTGTAAATTTTTTATTAAAAAGTCAGTCTCTCTTCCTTCAGTCCTTTGAAACTATGTCATATGAACTGTCTCTATTAACTGATCACTAACGGTACACATGCTAGATGTGAGATTCAATACCACAAAAGCTCGATAACACAAAGAGAAAGTCATTTGATTGGATATATCGTTAGGTTGTGCCGAATCAAATCTGCTCTTTTTCTTTCTTTGACCGCATCATCCGATTAAGAATAAGAAAAGAAGCGGAAAATCATTCAAGAACAACACAACATCTGATATTGGATGAAGCAGAATGTTTGCTTTCCTTTCAGTTCAATCAATTACACAATTTTTGACTCCACGAGCTCATCAGTCAAGTGCAGGACGAGCTTTGTCTGCGAAACTGAGTGCTTCCTAGTGACCTTGTTTTTTGTTTTCTTTTGGCGAAGTGTCTTGCGCTAGAATAGAAAAATTCCTCCTCCTGGCCCGACTGGGATTGAATACTTCCTTCGGGTGATCAAACAGAGGTGGCTTGCTTTTTTTTGCTATCTATTATTCTACTCTGTCGGGTCTAGTAGACTGCTTTCTTTCATGCAGCATTGGCCGGTGTAAAGTCTAGATGTTTTTGTCACGACACTCTTTTTTTTTTTTCTTAGCCTTGAACCTAAAGTCTTGAGCCTAGTGGGCCCATATTGGTAGAAATCTCATTCTTCACTCTCCCATGAGCAAATGAATTGGTGCTTGCCCTTGTCTTCATTCACTTTTGAGCTCATCAGAGGAAAAATCTCCTTATCGTTGGCAATCCCCATCTAAATCGTCGGTATAAAGATAGATTCAACCAACAGGCACATCCTTAGAGGAGACCAAAGGAAAGAGGATTGGAATGGATTGTTTAATGCCTCGACCAGATGAGGCTATGGAATGAATAGGTTTTGTCCGTTTAATCACTCTTAGCCGGTTCCTTAAGTTTCCACTATTGAACATGTGAATCCTCTAAGATCAAGTATCTATCTCTGGGAGGGCTCCCTTTCGCCAATAATACGGTATTCTCTTTCAGACCCCTCACTCTCCGGTATTCATCTCCTCCGCATGCATAAAAAAATCGCAGATTGCGGACGGAAGTGGTACGGTGGACAATGACGATCGTGACTGGCGTTTGTCCTATACAGAATAACTTCTAGTGGAAGTGGGGCGAGTTTGCTATTGCCTTGGTCCGGAAGGTGCCTCTACGAATAGGTATACTACTACGATTATCCATTTCTGGTAATGTCGGGGAGGAAGTTCGGGCTGGCCTAATTTGCTTTATCAACAGAATGGGGATCTCTCCCAATCCTTTTCAAGTAGACTCTTTTGCTTCGAAACTTTTTTTCCATACGTAAATGGTTCATGGGGACTACGAAAAACTTCCATCTTGTGGCCATCTTTTTGGGATCCTCTTGCCCCTTCTTTCGTTTTTATGGTTAGCCATCGGTCGTAGAAACAATATCTTTCGACAGGAGACTCTACCTCTGATTCATTTCTGTCTCTTGCAACACACCTCTCAAGAAGATGCGTTTACGCAGAACGAACGATTCAAGTTTCGCATCTCTTGTCTCACAGCTTCTTCCTCTGAAGCAATTGCTGAATCGAATGTCTCAGGTGCGGGTCAATTACCTCTATTTCAGTAGTTGTAGGAGCATCTTGCGAGAAGAGAATGTTTTGATAGAATCAAGAAAGAGTACTCGAGATTCTCAAAGAGCACCTTCCACTTGAAAGCTATGCGTTAGGGAAAGACCAAGATCGTAGGCATTGCTTTCACGTGGGTTGGATCGGAAAAAGAATTCCCCATAGGGGGCCCCGGAATCGATGTTTTGTATGCAAGAGCTACTATGTCGAGTCTTCCGCGATAACTGATGTCAGAATGCTCTCCATAAACCATTTCGGGATATCGGCAGTTGGATTTTCCTCTCGAATTCGGCTCACTAACAATCACACGAAAGAGTCGACCAAGCACGTGACACGCTAGGGACAGATTTCAGAAAGATGGGCTCTTTCAGACCCTGACATCGGATCGAAAGCCGGATGCCGATTCTCTTTCACTAGCCGAGTCATTGAGGAAAGCAGATTCGAAGCTATAGTGCCGCTACGCTAGCGCGGATACAGATGCTTGTCTTCGCTCCGTTCTCTTTCTATGCTGACTGGGACTGGGAGGTCTCTCGACGTACTTCCTTCTTGCTTTGACACTAGCACAGGACGGTGGGGTCAGAAGAAGCTCGCTGCCGGAGAGAAGGAAGGACAGTGCTAAAGAAAGGTTTGGAATCTGGGGCCCCCTTCTAGGGATGAGGAAGGAACAAGGTGAGACGAGAAGACCTGTCACAGGTTGGGGAGGAAAACTGAGAGGCGAAAGCTCTCGCATCAAAGCTGTTGGGAAGGAACCTCTTGCTTCACCTACTACTACGTGGACAGATAGATGAACGAAACTCTACTGACTACTCCACGCTAACCTGTGTGCTACCGCTTCCATGCTCGCTCACTGAAACTCTTGCGCTAGATTACGCTTCGCTTAACTCTCGGGATGGAATGGAAAGATCTAGTAGTTCCATGTCGAGTATTGAAAGAAGAAAGCACGCGCAAGAAGACTGCCTGTGACTCCCACTGGCACATATTGACAGATCGGTTACACCTCTACTATTGAAAAAATGACTGATCAAGCAGACCCCGCTTCGCTGCTCTTGTCTCTGTCACCAGCTTTTCAGATCTCTATTGCCATGAAGGAACATCTCTACAGCACGAGAGCGGCATATCGCGGGTCAAAGACCTTTGGTCCCTGTCCGTTGACGGAAAAGAGAAACGGCTTGTGAAAGGATTGCTGTCAAGCTCGACTCTTAAGCATCAAGATCGCATGTTGGATCACTGCCAACGGATCATCATATAGCATGATTCAAACTCCTACCGCTTCGCTAGTGAACTATCCACTTCTGCTGTAAAAACGAATATCCATGCTGATCTTGACCTGACACGAGCTATTGAAGCTCTCTTCCTAGCCCAACACCGCTTCCTGGACGAATCGGAGAGCTTCTACAGGAGTTTTTTGACATCACGCCGAAGGAGTTGCCGAACGGATTACCTCCTATTAGGGACATCCAACACCAAATTTACCTAATCCCCGGTTCCACGCTACCAAACCGGGCAGCATATAGGATGAGCCCAGCGGAGCATGAAGAGCTGAGGCGACACGTGATGGAGTTGGTTCGAAAGGAGCTTATTCGCGAGAGCATGAGCCCTTGTGCTGTACCTGCATTACTAACACCTAAGAAGGATGGCACCTGGAGGATGTGCATTGATAGTCGAGCCATCAACAAAATCACAATTATATCAATTGTAGGAAGAAAAATAACCAAGAGTAGATAGGGAGTTCTCGAAGAGAAAGCAGAGCCGAGAGAAGAAAGTGAAATGGAATCTTCGTTTTTCCAGCGGCGAGACGATCAAAGATAGATAGGCTGGTCGGGAAAGCCCCGACTCCTATAAAGTTTTTGTGATGATAGGGCCTAATTCAATGGAAAGACCGGAAGGAAGGGGAGAGTTGATGGATGGCCTACCAACTCAGCTAACCCCTACTTAGTTTGACTAAAAAGCCCTAAAACTAGTAAGTCCGGTGTGACGCCATCAGACTCCCCCGGTTACTTTACCAACTTGATGTAACCAACTTCCTGAAAGTGGAGAAAGGCTCGAGGAAGGTTTCTTTCTAGTCTTGATATTGAGACGAGTCAGGTTCAGTGAAAGCCCTGGAGAAAGCTATTCCACCCTTTTCTTATAGCATAGCTGCTACTTAACTTTACTGCTGCTCCTTTAGCCTCTACAACATTTCACTGTACTATTAAGTTGAGTCAAGTAGCTTTCCCGGACACTGCTCAACTGGTCGGGTATTGGGGTCATTTTCTCACTTTCAAATCGCCCTATTTAGTAAGTTGGGAAGAGGTCTTCCTTCTCTTGTCTTCTTTCTGAAATCGTCTTTCCCTCACCTAGCTGCCCAGTTCGAAGCAAGAAATCAACTAGTCCGAAAGGAAGGGAAGGGAAGAGAGTCGTAAAGCCAAGAAAAGAGGAAGAAAGCCTAAAGCCATGAACTGGAATTGACAAAAGAAAGAGCAGGTCCGGGACTGATAGTCTCGTAAAGTAAAAGTCAAACATAATAGCAGTCTAAAAGCTGAAAACTTAAAGCCAAGGCAAGTAAGGAAGCTATTTAGTTAGTGCCAGTAGTCTAGTCAAAAGCAATAAGGCAGGAAAAGAAGCTAGCTCATTAGTGCCAAAAGCGGAAAGCAAGCATGGAGAATGACGGCAAGGCAGCTAAAAAAAAGCGTAGTAGCGGCGAGCGAAATGGTTAAAGATTTTTATCGAGGGTATGAAGGCTAGGCAAGACTTTTCTTTTCCGCGGATGATCCTGAGTATTTAGCTTTTTCTTGAAAAGGAGAATTCCGAGAAAAATGCCCCCAGCATAGCATCCTTGATGGTTCGAAGATGTTTTGCTGCTTTCATTTCCCCGCTGCCCCATGCACTAAAGTTACTTCCGATCTTGAAAATGAAAACTTTAACCAATGACCGATTTCTTGAGACGATAGACGGAATTTCTTGAAAAGAGTAAAGAATTTGAGATCTTTAAGAGTTTAAGATCTTAAGATCTGTAGCAATTCTGACTTCTATACTAACTATCTATTTCACTCTCTATGTGGTCGTAGTTTCCCGTATTCTCCGACAGGGATATTGATTTGATATGTATTAGCCCCAAGCCCTCTCTCCGATCCATGTCGGCGTATGCATCATGCATACTATTACTAAGTGAAAGGGGGACTCTTTACTTTTTGTCTTTCTTCATAGCATAAGAAAAACGAGCATCCATCTCGGAGAACCAGCACGTTGTCTTACTTTTGCTTTCCTTTCGATTTCGATCTAAATCCTGGAAAAAAGGGCTTTCATTCAATACGATATTCTTTCTCGAAAACTCAGAAACCAAGAAGTCTTTTCGAGATGCTACCTGAACGGCTACCTAAGTTCTTATTAGAACAAGGCAATAAGCCCATGACTTAAATACTTTTTTTCCTATTAGGACTTCAGATGCATTCTTATAACGCCCATCTTATGGATCGGTAAACCCAGTATGCCCTGCCTACTAAAAAGTAAAACCAGTACACTGGTCGGTTGAAGAAGAAGAAGGCACTTTCGTGCTACTAGCTTACTAAGCTTCTTTCCCTCTATCTCCACGAAAAGTACAAGTAACTCCAGACGCTTTCTCATTAGCTCATTGGATTCGTCTTATATAATTCGGATTGGAAACTAATCGTCATACTGGTTGGCCCCGGGCGGAGCTAGAGTATTTTGTAACAAAGGGCTCCTGAGGTGCTAGCCGCCCTCTCGGGCTACACTTATACAGCCAGGCCAAACATAGTGTGATTCGCCTAGCTGGGTGATACCTTTTGGAATAGATTCCACCCAGACTTACTAGAATGCCACTTATTTCCTTTAAGGGGGTGAGCTAGGTCTTACAACACACAGTGTTGACCGCTCCTCAATTCTGACTTTCGACGGGAACAAGGAACGATTGCAGCGATCACACCAAGGTCTTCCGTCGGATAGGGGCAGGCATTTTTCTCCATTAAAGTAAGGGGCTTTACTATACGTTCTTTCGCCTTCTCTCGGCTCCTAACAGCCTTACAGAATGAAGTCCATATTAATAAAAGATCAAAGATGAGAAGCTTAAAGCCAGGTATTCGCTTCAGTCTTCAGCCGGACATTGCGGTTGGGTGAAATCCAATCCTTCTGGTCTCTTTCTCACCCGCTTCTTTGTTTTCTTTGTCATTCCACTTTACCAGAGGAGTGGGAGTGGTTTCTGTTTGAAGGATAATATAAATTTCCTTTTTTTCGATCTACTTCCTAAATGTACAGCTGGGCTGGGAGAGGACTTGTTCCCCTAACAGAGCAGACCAGCAAGTCTCGAAGATATGATAACAAGATGCTCGGGCTAAGGTTCCAGGATAACGACTAGCTTTCCGCCTAAGGGCTAACTGAACTTGCTTTCTCCCGGGATTCTCTTATCTAAGCATTTGCCTGAAAGCGCTTACTCAATGCCAAACTCTCTAACCTAAGAGCGGATCTCGGCTTACAAATGCCAAAGCTGTCAATCCCATTCTTTGTGGATAAAAGTACACTACCCCGTCTTCGGCTTGCCTGTAACCTTCTGCTTGCTTGGCTACAGTAACTCCTATTAGGTCACGAACTTCCTTAACTTAAGAGAGCGGGTACCCCTTATTTGATTTGCTGACAGTTGCCCCTGATTTTCTTGTTAATTCCTTCGTGCCCTCAGGCAAGGGTCTCTCATCCATCCAGAGAGAGAGGGAGAGACAACGGAATAAACCTATTCGTCATAAAGATATAGAAACCAGGGAAAGGGGGATTCTCCTCACAAGAATACACGGAATAGATAGACGCTAAACGATTCCAATCTTAAGGATCAGTTTCAAGCATAGACGCCTTCTCCACCCACAATTGGACTCAACAATCTCTTTTATCATAAGAAAGGGAACAGGGGACTTAGGGTTTCAGCGTGCCAAATCCCATCCCTTCCCCCGTAGAGTAGAGTACCCGTATCCTGTCTTTCTGGCATATCTCTCTTTTTGTGCCTAGACATCTGATAATGGATGCCCATTCCCGGGATTTCTGCCATGATATTGAATAGAATAGCGGACTTTCTTTCTGAGGTGTGGTCTATCCGAATAGCTAGAAGCAGAGCGATAAGAAGAAGAGCGGTGGGTTTCCAAGAACCGGAGATGGTGTTCTCTATATACGGAACAGCACGAACAATCCTTGACCTTTCGATTGAGGGTCTTCAGCAGTGGGCTTTCCATAAGGTAGGAGGTGATTGAAAAAGGGGAAGCCCAAAAAGGCATACGAGTTCGTTTGATAACCGCACAGGAACGCGAATGTCTACGAGAGGCGATATTTGATTACCGCAGGACGTAAACAACAGATAGTGAGTCTTCTACCTCTCGGTGCATTCTTTCCTGGACCCTTCGCTTTTACTAAGCTAAGGCGATTTGAAGAGGCTGAATCTAAATAGGAAAAGTAGTAAAGAGGCGGGCACTGAGACATCAAAATCAACATATGAATCGGGATCCGTATAGTAGATAGGAGGTTTTTTTCCAGATTCTGTTCCCTTTAAAAGGTCTCTGGTCTTGCCTTTGATCTTTCAGGCAAGGCTCGACATAGTTGAGGAAGAGCAAGCACAAGAAGCTGCTGCTAAGCCCGTAGAACCAAGCCTGGCAGGGCGCACCAAGGAACTCAGACTGTATAACAGCAACCAGATAAGAACCCAGAGCCCGTTAAGTCTGAAAAGATTGTTGTTGAGAAGCCAAGTGAGAAACAAGCACCTCAAACCCCTTTTACATCACTGTGCACATGGACGGTTGCCCAGTTTCAAGAGTGCTTGTGGATAACGGTGCTTCCCTTCCTTCCCAGTGGAGGCAACTACTGAACTGACTGTCTTAACTAGGATCCCTTCTATGAAAAGGATTTCCTCAATTAACTTACGAGAGAAGAAATAGTTATGCACTTACTAACTCTTCGGATTGACTTAGTTGAGTAGTGCTGATCTCGCCTTCTCATTCCTGTAGCGAGTGCCCTCATGGGTGTGTTGTGTGATGAAGTCTCTTCTTTTCCCTTTTATTCTACTGTAATAGGGCTTGATGTAGATAGTCCAATAGTCCAGTAGAGGCGGCTACTTCTCTTATCTTATTGTATTTCGATGATCTTTTCTTACCGGAAGAGGCAAGGAAGGACCGACCTAAAAATGAACACATTAATGTATGGGAAAGGGGATAGCCTGAAAGGAATATTTATTCATAGGAAAAGACTCTATAGGCATATGCTGAGGCTTAAACTTATTAAAAGAAGGAGTCCCGCAAACAGGAAGTGAAATGGTCTAAGTTTGATTTGCCAAGGTGGGAAGGAGTATATCAACTCTAGAGAATACTGCAGAACTCGCAATGGCTTACAGTAGGTCTGCTTATGGATAGACAACTACAATTGGAACAGGTCCAGAAGAAGAAGGAATTTAAGGGGGCTGGCCGGAGGGACAAGAGAGATGAAACCTCCTACCAATCAATCTATTCCCAAGCCGTGGGTTACTGGCCCTGCTTTTGGTTGCCTACTAGCTCCTACCACCCATTCCACCTCGTATATTATTCGCACGCATGCACCTGTACTCTTTATATTAGAGCATTCACTTCTATTAGGATCCGCTTAACATCCTAACCAACCACCGAAAAGCTACACACGTTATGTTACTACCGCCGCCGGTAATGGAAGACTATACCTCTCAAGTCTAATGCCAGAAGATGTATTCACAGACTGGGGTGCGTGCCTCTTCCCCACCAAAGGAACTCTCGACCCTGGACAAGGCCGTCATCACAATGCCTATTACCATCAGAGATCCCAAGAGACTTACATTTGTTTGATGCTTTCAACTTCACCTCGACTAGAAGAAAGAAGCCTAGAAGCAAGCACAGGATATTATTCAAATATTAATTGCAAGCACAGGAAGGATATTATAATATTATTCAAATATTAATTGCACAGGATATTCATATTAAAGGCATATTAATTGCATATTATAAAAAATTGTTTTTTATAAAACACCGTGTTTTTTGGCTGTTTTACTTTTTCCTTCGGGGAGCTCATTTCAAATGTCCAACTTTCATGAAACCCCGTAAAAATCGATTAAATTCAACAATTTTTGACCCAATTTTTTATAATATGCCTATGAATCCAATTTACCTTACCGAAACCAAGAAAGAAATGGGAAAAAGCAATAAGGCACCTACGGACTATCATTGAACACAAACCCCATTTCGAATTCTTGCCGGTTTACTGTTGATCTTATCTGCTTCCTGGTGCCCTCTCTAGGCCTTTTGTCGAGTGACTTCGTTCCTCGTCACGAAGACTTATACCGCTAGCTAACAGAATGATTACACGAATGCGTGAGTTATATTGAGTACTACACAACTGAATAGCCCTCTCTGTTCTCCGGATTTGGAAATTCTTTACCGAGTGGTCCAATAATCCCAGCCGATAAATCCCTAATTGTATCTAGAAGTTTCTCGCTTTGCTACCGTTAGAATACAAGGGCTAAGGGCTCTAGCCTAGTTTTGGCATTAGCTATTGTTTGCATGTAAAAAGCATCTTTTCCCTAGTCCGTTAGGACCTGGAGCCGGAGTGGGAGAAAATCTCTCTTCTTACCAGGAGCATTTTTGAGTCCATATCCAGTTAGAGGACCGGGAACTCTGGCGGTTATTCTGCCCACGCGGAAGTGCGGTTCGCTTTCCGGGTGAGGTTTAATAAAAAAGTCAAGTAGGACAGCGGTGACCGCGAATGGCTATAGTTCGTCACTCGCAGTATAAAAAGAAGTAAGGAGCTTTCCTAAGCTAAAGCGCTTTCTAGTTTGAGAGATGGAAATGCCTAATCAAGTAGCCAAGAAGAATCGATTTAGGAGGGACCAGCTCCAGAGGAAATGAATTTAGGAAGGATCCGATCCCAAGTGACATTGAATCAGTTGGGGGGATAAGCGCTGCTATTTCAGCAGTTGGTGTTGGAGGAGTGAATGCCAGTCGAAGCATCTATGACTTAATACCGAATTTCCCATAGAAAGGCTCGATCCCGCGCAAGGGAATTGATTTAGGTAGGTAAAGGCTCAAGGCCGAGCTCTTCAATATTGGCAACCCCAGCAGCAAGCCTAGCCCTTAAAGCTTTGAAGCCGTAGCTAGCTAGACTAATGGAGCAGATTCATCTGCGGCCTCTGGTGGGATTGATGCTAGTAGTATGTTCTTTACTTTATATACGAAAAATTTAGACTCTAGAATATCAATTCTAATTGAAATCGCTTTTTTCACAGCTGAGTGAATTCCGAAAGGATAAGAGGCAGTGTCGGAAAGAAAAGCTTTCACGTGGCAATCGAGCTGACAAGGCATGTAAATGGCGGTATGCTAAGCACTCAGGTTGCTTTCTCTTCTATCGGGCGTAGGTCCGGAGTTCCCCATGGAACGACAGGATTTCAGAAACCTACGTTCTTTCTCGTCTCGAGTTGAGCTTGCCCCCCACAGTCTTGAACAGAAAAAGTCAACCCTTACTCTACCCCAAAACCGGTAATACGCTCAATAATAAAAAAAGAAAAGCCATCTTTCTACTCAGAGGAAAGAATACCTTTTATTTGAAAAGAAAGATAGAGATGCTTAACATTTTGGGTAATAACCGCAGGGTTCAAATGGTAATAATGTCTCCCCATCTCCACCATTGGCAAATGCCTCCCCATCCCTACCATGGGCGAAAGCCCCCCATCTCTACCATTGGGAATGTTGATTTAGGTTTGAATTTGACATTCTATCGGAATCTTACCTATACTACTAAAGAAGATAAGATGTGTCTAACAGAGGGAAAGCCGGGCACCAGGAGCAAGAGAAAGAGATTCGGAAGCGGCCTCTACTTCTAGTCTGTTTGCGAAGGCTAGAAGTACCTTGAAGATTTGACAGATTCTCGATTCCGCTTTAAAAAAGCTATAGCCTTTCCGGGGAATGAAAATCTAGAGACTAGAGTATGCCCGGCTGAAAGGAGAGAAGAAAGAACGGACTTTTGTAGGGAGAAGAGAAGAAGTAAGGCTAACCAACTCGGAATCTGCCTCTGATCGAAGAGTTATCCTATTCTATTATTTATTCCCGCCTGCCCCCTTTGTCTGTCTGGTAAGGAGTTGTTACTGAATCTCCGCCCCTTCCTTCGGTTCGGGAGAATATTCTGTATTCTCGACCAAAGAGGGTATATGTAAAAATCTAGAGCGATCGGGTGAGGGAATACGCAGTAACTCGACCAAAGAACAAAGAAGGGTTCAGAAGTTTAAATAGATAATAAGTGAAGAAAGGAAGTGAAGATTCCTATTCCTCGTTCGAGTGTTCCGTTTTGTAAGAACTCTTAACGTAAGAAATTAAATAAGAGAAGAAGGTTCCCCGTAGACCCTTTCTAGAAGCATTAGCCGGTTGGGAAGTCAATTCCTTGTTGCAAGTCAACTCATTCACCTTTCCCTTACTTTTTCAAGTCAACTACCTTTCTCGTTGGGGCTTACAATTAACGCTTTACCTTTTCTCGGACAAAGGCTGATGCCAGCTAAAGATTGAATCGGAAAGGCATGTGAGGGGTCGGCATTTTCCTCTTTATCTGATGATAAGTTGAGGTACTGTCGCCAACTACCCGAGTCAGCTTCATAATTTTCTGTTGAATAGGATCCGGCATCACCCCTGTGCGGCCCTTGGTTAACTGCCTCGTTTCCTCCCGTCATATTCATTATCGTTTCGTTACAGATCCCGAAAGCGCCTAGAATCAAAACCAAAGGGAGATGGCTAATAGATTGACTTGCTTTTTACCTCTCGTATTCGGCAGAAGTAAATGGGAGGACCAGGAGCAGCAACAGGCACAAGCAACACCAGAAAAAGAAATCGGAATAGGCATATTAGTAAGTAGTCGTATATCCCAAAAAACTCCTTGGTGAGCCGGGTCTCGGGATAATAGGGGGTAAACCGGACATCTTACTCTACGAGATTATGGAGTGCGGATATGAAAGCTGCATGCGCCTCGGATAAACCGATGTGTAGGCTTATTCCGTGTCCCGCGATCGCTCTGGACTAAGGGGCGAAGCGAAAGCTTTACAATAGACCTAGATCCGAGCTAGCCGGGTATTCACTCGATTGAAAGTCTATGATTGTCTGCTATGAGTAGAGAGGAGAGGTGAGAGGTAAGGATTCACATAGGATTTTTCTTTCTCGATGGGGGAAAGCTTAAGAGAGTGGTCAAGCCAAGAAGAATCGGGTGGGAGCATTCGACTTCATCAGTCGGGTTCGCTTTCCCTTCTGTCTGTGCTAGCTAGGCTAAGCTAAGTCTAAGTCTTGCTGCTTTAGTGGAGCCGGTGGCTTGACAAAGAGAGTACGGGAAGAATTCATTCCTATGCGTCCGCAGCTAATGAATCTGATGCCATTGATTCTGTTGTAATGCTAGCGAAAGGCTTTAAAAAAATACCTGGCTCAAGCCTCAAGGGAATGGGAATAAACTGGCTTTCTTCTCCTAGTTGGCTATGGGGCATGGGAGAGAGAGTGATTATAGAATGTCTTTCAGCTAGTGTTTAAATAAGCGCTGCACGAATGGAATCTTTGACGCACAGTCCCTGAGATTCTATATCTAATCGGCCAAGGAGCTCAGTGAACCCCAGTAGCAGTCGCTACCCCATGACTGTTAGTGAGAACCGTAGATTGAATGACTTTTCCCTCGACTGGACTTGAACTTATACTATGAAGAAGAGGCGCTATCCCAATGGGTGCAGGATCGACTTCAACCAACTTAGGGCGGAGCAAACAATCAAGCCATGAAGCAAGTGTAGTTGTAGTGAGCAGAGTCTGGAAACTAAGCTCTAAAACCTGATGTTCATCCACTCGTTGACTCAGCCCTTAGTAGGCGCGCAGACAGAAATGATAGTAATCTTGCCTCAACGTGGAGGCTTCTCTCCCGGTGTTCATTGACTTTTTGCTTATGTTGAATGACTTCATGACCCCGAAAGCAGCATTCCAAGTATCAGTCCCTTTGCTGCTGCTTACATAGTGTTCGCCGATGCCTTAAAGAAAGCGGCAAGTCAATTAGAATAGTGAGTGGGTTCCTCGCGCTTTGTTGAGTGCTTTTAAGCTCACTCATCTTCTTCCTGACCTTATTCTCGAGTAGGAATGGTTCTCGCTACTAAAGATATTTCATCAGCCTGAAATTTCTTTCAAGCTGATGAAGGAAGGGCGAAAATCAAGGTCTAAGTTCGGTAAGGATGTCTATAGTAAGAGAGAAAAAAGCCTTTGCTTATTATAAGGGAGAAAAAAAGCCCTTCGTTGCATTGGTCTTTTAAGGAGCTTTTCATGCATGTTTGTTTATGGCTTGCCGGGAACAAGTCATAGGTTAAAGCTCGCGCTAAAGCAATTCTTTCCCCCGTACCACTGGCAAAAGGTGCAGTCGAACAACTTCCCATTGGTTGGTAAGGGGTACCAGGTTTGCTTGCCCTCGGTTTCGATGCTTTCTCTCTTTGGCTCCTGCAGAAAGCAATGAAATTGTTGGTGAGAACTTCTTTTACACATAAAGCCGAATCTTGTTTGTGTTGGCGAAAAGTGGAACTCATTGGCTAAACAGGTTTGTGTTCCGCTTTGACTTGGGAAAGAGACCAGCTCTAAACCACTTTCTAAATGAACTAGGTTCCGTCCCAGAGCATACCTAGGAAAGGCTGAAACATAGCTTAAGTGTCGAATTCGGTATGTAACTCCTAGCGGCGCTAAAGCTAAAGCAATTTCCGCTTCTCTTGTTCCCATTCAAGCTAGTGTTCTGGTTCCTGCGAAATAAGGTTTTGCTGCCCCAATCTCTGCTATAGTGAGATGAAAAAGCATTTAAGTAAGGGGATTCGTTGGATCCTAAACGTGCTTTATCAGCTGAAAGAGCGGCCTCTGAGACAAAGATTAGTGCATAGGATGCGGATACTCATCCCTTTCTCTTGGGCCCAGATTACCCTCTTCAAAAGGAAACCTAAAGCAAAGCATCCTGGTCAATTACATCGAGCCTAGCGTTAAGGGACCCAGGAGAGCAGGAAGAAGGTATGCTGTAAGAGAAGTTTCCCGCACCTATTCGATTCCCCGGATTCTGGGACACTCTTAGTGCTTTTGAAGCTGTAATTTCGGCCTCTGGAAGAAAGTTAGCTCTTAGTCCTCTCCGCTCCCACATAGCCATTTCTTCGCTACGCGCCCGCTGCGCACCCTTTGCTAACAGAAGGGAAGCGGAAAGAAGGATTTCCCCTAGAAAGATAACTGGGAATATTCAGTCGAAAGGTATTGAAAACCAAATCAACGCTACGCCCCTGCCCGAAACAACTTTTTAAAGGTAAAGAAAGGGCTACGCTCCAAAGGAATCTTTCCCAGGATCTTTCAGATCTGGTATCAAAACCAGGATCTGGTTTCAAACCCAGGATCTGATCGAAAACCTCTGAAAGGGGCGTAGCGGCTACGCACAATCAACGCTACGCCCCTTTGTCTGCTCGAAACCTAGAGTAAAGCATCCTGGCCTACGGCATTGAGAAAGAGGGCAAAGCAAACCTCTTCCCTCTTATGGTACCCCTTCTCTTTGGGAAAGGGAGTTGGAATTGGTTCCCTATAAGACTTACGGGGCGAGGGTACTCTCTTGAGTTGGGGGTTTCTTCCCATTTTCATTGTTTAAAATAAGTGAATTTATCCAGTTGCCATCTCTTCACCATGTTTGGATGAGACCTTTTCTTTCGAAGCAGATTAGGGCATTGATGGATCGTCTCACTTGCCTGCGAACATAGCGAAAAACTATTCAAATTGAGCTAACGGTAAAGTCAGCTACGTGAAAGAAAGCCTATCTTCTATGGGGCAGCTATTTCCGTACCGGGAAGCAGTTAAGGTGTCAAAGTGCGGCACTAATCAATCTCGTCAGTCTGGAGATTTTTTCTCATAAAAGGATCTGACCACTCTGTTCCAACCACCCCTCAAACGAAAGTTTCATGAGCTTGGAACTTTCAAGTATTAATGAGCTAACGGATTTTTCGTTGAGCATCTCGGGGGGGATATGCCGAACAACAGCTCCACCGACCCCCGATGGGGCTCCGGCAAGTCAATTGTTGTTCGATCATTGACAAGGTTCAAAGAAAGGGTGGGCCATTGATACCTTGCTGTCGCCTGAAAGTGGAGGATCTTCTTTAAGTCGATCATACGTTGTCTCCCTAACGGGAGAGCTCCACTTACCCCCTCGTCAAAACTAAAATGAAGGAAGAGTGGGTACTAGTTATCTTAGGTCTTAACCAAAGCGAGCAGTCACGGTCGGGTGAACTGAGAACTTTCTTTACTAAGAAACTGGATACCTTACTACTTCAAACCAATACTACACTTTACTTCACGCCTGTCGGCTAAACCAGTAGCAGAACCAACAAAGCAAGCTTTCCTACCCATCAGTTAAGTTACCTTATTCGCGAGAGTTTTGACTGTTCCTACTTTGAAAACCAATCATGAGACGATCTATAATACGCTATTCTTTCTTTGATTCGACAGCGCACAAGGAAAGGGCAGTGCCCCACCAGGTCGTTCGTACCTTTCTTTAGCTCAACTTGAGCAGCACTTCCATTCCAGAAATGGAACTAATCATCCATATCCACACCAATCAGGTGGCCTAGCGAAAACCTCACCGTTGGCTGGCTTGCAGTTCGTTGCGTTGGAGACTCGAATCGGGAAGGGAAGTTAGATTTCCAGCGTAGGGAAAAGACAGACATAATGATTGTGAGAGTCGCGATCTTAACAGATCCACAATGGTGCATCAATTGATTCCCAGTGAAAAAGAATCTCATAGAATGAAGTGAGATTGGGTGTCGAAGAGCAAAGAAGAAAGTCACTCGAAGCTCTGCCCTTGGCTTTCACTCCTCTCCTTGAAGTACTCGTGGAATTTCATGGAACAGTCTCGTTACTTCGTCCTTTAGTTGGAAGGCTAGTCCTACTAAAGCTGCTTTTTCTCATCAAATACTTACTCTTTGCTTGCAACACAATAACAATAGTAAGGACTTTGATTAGTCTTCGATTCACCGAGTCGGAAGATACCGGCAACGGGAGAGTAAACCAACCACAGCAACGTACGAGATAGTCTTACTATACGGAGGGGAGGAGACGGATACTAATAACTAGTAACAGACTAGGGTACTAGCTCTTGTACAACAGAGAATAGATATCATGGGACCAGACCTGCTTCTAGAGATTACGAATAGCGTGTGGACTTGCTTACATGTTCGGATGAGAGCACTAGCTAGCGAGATAACCGTAAGGGACTTTCTTAAACTAGCGAATCGCATGAGTACGAGATGATGAAATCAACATCTGGTCTGGAATGGAACTAGCGGAGACCGAGAAAGGCAGAAAAAGTCCCTAATTAGAATTTCTCTTTATTTTGCCCATGTTGCTATTCTTCAATTAGGATTCTTGGTAATTTTCTTTCATAATAGATCGTGGGTCTAAATCCAACTTCAGCTCTCTTCTCTTAGCTTTTGCCGTTTTGCCGAAAGCGATGCCTAGAACACGGGCTATACTGGGTTGAAATACCGCTTCCCGATCATTACATTCTTTATCCTATTCATCTGTTCAGCAACCAATCTCCAACAAGGAGGTTACTAGGTTGCGTGAATCAACGCTTGTGCCAATCCCCGGCAATGGTATTTGAACGCAAACACGTCTCGAGTGGTGAGGGAACACATCTGGGAAAAAACGGTAAGGTATAAATAGATTGCATTTTTATCGATTACGTGCGGACCAATCAATTCCCATAGGCATTTGCAGTCGATTGCGGTAGTGATAGCAAACATGCTGCCTCCTATCTCGGAGCATCATCAATCCGAAACTGATCCTTTTTTCTGTCTCGAGGCGAACTTGTCTCTGTATGGCAGGTGGCTCCATCTGTAATACAGATCTTGCTTGACGGAATAAACGAGTAAACCCTCCGACCATGCAACATGTCCCAGTAAGATGCCATTAGGTCAAATTGGGGGATTGAGTGGTGGCACGCTCAAACATGAATCTGAGAGTATCTACATGTTAAGAGGACCGCAAAGAGTCCAATCATCTAAATCGACTTCATTCTACTAAGGAATCATGAATCCAATCTTTTTTTGCATAAATCACAATCCGACAACAGGAGCATTCTTCATACCGGCATTACACAATTGCATTATGAGCAAAGCAACCCCAAACCCCAATCCGCTATGACAGTAGTCTCGACGTTTGTCTCCATCAATAGCAGCCGTTGAAGGAAGAAGGGCTTGGGCTTCTGATCTTCGACCACCCTCACAAGCATTGGAATAGAACGGGGAAGGCGGGGTCTTTCACTCTATTAACTGTATTCTGTGATCGAGAAGAGACGATCCCTAAAGGGCTTCGCATCGTTCGCTTGCACCTACTGCTAACTAACAAAGAAGAGCTAGGCTTTCAGTCATTTAGATACTCCAAACCTCACAAGCATGGGAGTAGAAAGGCCTGGATTGATTCTATTAACTATATTGGTACGATCGGGGCTGAAGCCCCTTGCTACTGGCTATAGAATTGAAGGAAGACCCTGATGAATGGACCTACTTCTCATTTAGGGTTAACGGTCAACCAATAGGGTTATAGATCAATGGCACTAGAACCTGTTATATTGCTTTGGCTTACAGGTAGATCAATACTAGATGTAACTATTCTCATTGGTGCAAAGGTATGCTTATAGGCCCTCCCTTTTTCCTATTATGGATGGGGACAAGATTCAAGGACGATCTTTTCATAAGCTAAGGATCAATTCCCCGCCCCTCCACTCCTTCCGAGCTTTCTTCTTTTAACTCTTTCTGAAGTCTATCCCATGTAGAGATAGCGGGTCGTCCAGCATTGACGTCGTCTTCAATCCTTGTTCGCCACCATAGCTTTGCATCAGCAGTAAGGTACATACTGCTGATAGTAAGCTTCTCTTCTTCGTCGGCATGGACCGCCTTGAAGTATTGCTCCATGTCCAAAAAACTCTCACTCAATTGGCTTTGAAATGGGTTCCATCTAGTACAACTAGATTTCCTCCTCTTCTAAGGCAAATCGGATTCTCGCATTGTATCGCTTCGTACAACTACACTAAAAGAAAAAGCTTCGTCCTCCTCCTTCCCGGCCCGCTATTCCTGAAATGAAAAGAGTAAGATGACCGAAGGGAGACTCGACCAACGTACGAGGTATGATAGTGTCTTTACTGACAAGGAGATGGGATTAGACCTCAATGCTGTCAGCCGGCATGAGCTAAGCAGAAGACCCGACTTTCAATCGAGTTCATACCCGCTAGCATTGATTGAATGGGTGGGTCATTGAAAGCAGAGAGTCCTTCGAACGAATAAGCTTCCCACGTCCTCCATCTCTTTATAGAAGGGAAGAATAGCTAAATGAAATGGTAAGAAGGAAGTGTGCTCTGCAGATGGCATTGGATTTAAAAAGAGAGGAAGGGAAAAGGCAACTAGTCTTGGCGAGAGGGATTAACTTGATTGACCTAAGATCGAGAAATTGAGGAACTTATTAATAGGATTTATATTACCAACTAGGACACGAAAGATCCTAAAGTTGTTATAGTTAACCATGTCTAGAGGATTAGAAAGAAATATATTCAAAAAGCCACGTTTAGGGTCCCTATAAGGTAATCTGGGGCGAAAGAGCTCTCCAGGGACTACTGGTGTTCGAATATTTTCTGGAAAAGATGACTATGTTCCCTCCCTTTACGGGTTATCATACCCGACACGAACAGAGAACAAAGTCGAAAGAAATCCAATTCGGAGTTCCGATACAAAGCGTAAAAGCATGAGCGGTTTACAAAGGAAATCTAATGAAAGATTACTTAACCGAAAGCAGATCGGGATAGAACCTGTTGATGTACAGTGTTACTGTTGCTGCTACTACCTCTGATTCTGGGACCTCTTCCCTTCTCTAAGCGCCTACGTAGTCAACTATCGCTAATGACTTGTATTGTGTATCGCAATCGGACATCTTTCCGCAAATTGACATTTTGCCCTTTTAAATTAAATTAAATTAAATTAAATTAAAAGGGGCAAAGACCGAGAAGAAAAGGATTTTGAGACTAAACCACTGGTTTACAAATTCCCACGGAAAAGGCTGAGTTCTTAAGACGCCGAGTTAGAAAGGTAGGGTGATTTAGCGAAACAGGCATCTGTCGGCCGGATCGATAAGAGTGTGAGGAGGTGTATATGGTGGTTGCCCCCCAAGGGATTAGTATTCGCTTGTCGAACCTCATTCAATTTATCGCTGTATTGTATAAAGGCAAGAAATAGGTCTATCTTCTTCTTGGCTAAGCACCGCTCCAATGCCTACGTGACATAAGGTCACTTCGAATACCTTATTTATGTAATTTTGTCATGTATTCGGTCCTCTTAAGACTGATTGAAGGTAGCTTAAGACTGATTGAAGGTAGAATGTGAGGGGATTACATCGAATAGACCTCTCTCACTTAATCAATGCCTTACTAAAGGGCCAAGCACTGACTGCCTTAAGGACAAGCAGGGAGAATCCACAACCTTTTTTCCATTGAGTAGGGATATGTATGACCTCTAGGTTTAGAATCCATTCTATGGCCTTTTACGATGCTAATATCGAGAGTTTTCACAGAAAATAGACATTTGTGCCATCCAATTCGATTTCCGCCAACCTATAATGATGCCGAATTTCATGTCCCAGGAGAGCTCTTAGTGGAACAACGGGGAACTCCTCGCTCCTTTAATTTAATAGTAGGGGAAAGTTGGCGCGGCTTATATCATATCAAAGAAAAGCGAGCAACCCTATCTAATACTAATAAAGGTTGAGGCTTTTAGTTCATGAAAAAAGAAAGCGAAAATCAATTGTATGGCCCAGCTAATAATTGCATGAGCGCTATCACATTTTCTGGTGCCTGTTGGGATAAAAACCCTTTCTAGATAGAGGGGGGCACCCAACTTCGATTCTAGAGGCATTTCGCCACCCACTAATATATTGAATGAGAATTGTTCATCCTCTATGGATATAGATGTAGCCCTATTTTAGATAAGCGGTCGAGCAAGAGCAAGTAAGCCTTTACTCTATTAGGCGAGCAAGCAAGGCCAATCCCACCTTTGTCGCCCCATTTTTCTCTTATAATAATTGCAGTAAGGAAGGTTGGCCCTCCCTTAATAGTTGGTAATTGCCATTATTAGAAGGGGAGAAAGAAAATCAACGGGGATCCTCCCAGCAGGGGAAAGATTTCTCAATTTGCAATTCACCCCACCTATATGATGGCCAGCAGCTGCCTTTTTCCCGAATTAAGAATAATATTTGGAAATTGAGTTCATTCGCGGGGGAAAGATGCGATTTGGTAGTTCATCTTCGCTGACGCCCCTGATGCGACTGCTTCGCACCTTTGATCCTTCTAGGTCTCAAAGAGCCTGATTCTCGGGTGCCTATTTGTATATGTAGCTTCGCTGCCTGACGCCAATCCTGAGATGCCAGGCGAGAAGCATTTTCCAGGATCCCTAGGATCTGGTTTTGAAAAGCCAGGGAACCGGGAATGTAACTCAAGACAAGACTATGCGTCTTTCTCACCCCATTTAGAGGCCCCATTTAGATATTTGGCGAAATTCTTTTTTTGCATAACCCCCTCCACTCATAGCGTGTTGGGGCTCCCGATCCCATTCAAGCGGGGGTTTCGGTTCTTTATAGTAGAAGGGAAAGCATATTTGTTGGGGTTATTTTATATATTAAATAAGAAAAGCCACTATTGATTGGTAGCTGCTCCCATCTCTACAGCTGCTGCAAACAGCATCGGGAAGAAAGACAAAGCATGCACGTAGGTAAGACCCCAAAACAGGAGAGATTCCAAGCCGGGCAAAGTCCAAGTCCCATGAGCTGTGGGGCACAATGGTAAATTCTTAGCGTGTGCTCTAAGAGGTGCATCTGTTGCCCTAAGAGGTGCATCTGTATCTAGGGCCGGGGAATTGCGTCACCCACCCACTATTTGATTTGGATTTGCCCCTTAGTCTTACAAATAAAGAGTTTGGTGGCGAAGAATGCATTGGTCAAAGACCTATTAACTATTATAAGGCTTCGGAGCATCGGTCAAATCCGTATCTTCAGAGGTTGATCTTATCAAAAGCCTAGTTTATGGTTATCTAAGGCTCTTTGAGACCCATATATAGGTTGGGGGCGTAGCGGTATCGAAAATCCTCCGAAAGGAAGGAAGCAAGGAACCCGCGAACACAGATATACCTCCTTCGGGGCGGAGAAAGGCAAGAACCCGCTTTAGATCTCTTTCGTAAGCAGAACGCAGACCTGGCATCTCAGGATTAGCGTCAGGCTTGAAAGCTTTGTTCTGCTCCCGCCCCCTTTGAGTTCGAGATGCTAAATGAGCCAGGGTTGGAGTCAAACCGAGATGTATCCCAGGTTCCGTCCCTAGAGAATGCCCAGTTGAAAAAGGAAGGCCCTATCTTATCTTAAAGGGTAATTGACCTGCAAACGTTGTCAATACCTGCAGCTGGGGGCTTTCACGTCAGATTCAAGTTGGTTCAGTGCCTAAACCCTAGCATAAATAATTTCGTTTCTACCCCCCAATCTCTGATAATAGAATTGCAAGATGAAAAGCCCTTAAGGGGGGGGATTTCTCGCTACCCTAAAGGTGGTTTAGAAGCAAGAAGATCAACCCCTATCTATAAGAAGCATTAGCATTAATCTATAAGAAGCATTAGCATTAATAGAGTATGGCATTAAATAGAGGGTAAATGCGATTACCTTCTAAAGTACCCTAAACTATGGGCAAGCAACCCTTTGATCGGCCCCTATCTATAAGCACTTTTTTCTTATCTTTTAAAGTAATTGACCTGGCCTACAGCCTAGCATTAAGAAATAGAGAATAGAGAATTCTGACCCCGATTTCGTTAAACTAGAGTAGAGCGTCTCTTTGGCTTCATTCTTGAATTTCTTTTACACATAAAGCATTCGTTTCAAAAGCAAATCGCTACGCCAGCTTTCTAGCACATATAGGTTGGGCGCGCAAAAGAAAAGGATTGGAACTGCACCCTAAGATAAGATAAGATAAGGCTAAGATAAGGCCCGCAGCCCAATACCTACAACTCCTGAGAAATAGGAAATACTTTCCCCAAGAACTGGTTAATAGATGAACTACCAAAGAAGGATCTCGCTCCCATAGATAAGGGTGACTCCCAAAGAGATCTTTCCCCGGTTTCGAACCAATTCCTATCGGGTCTTTGGGGCGGAGAAAGGAAAGAACCAGCTTTACAGCTTTGCAACTTTTTAATGGGCTCCTGCCTGCTCCAAATTGACTTTCTAATTCTAAATGAGCTAGCATTCAATTCGTCATTCACTCCCCTGTTCCGGTTCAGTCTCTAACCGATTTACAGGAAATCTCCCCCCTGCCCTTTAACTATTATAAGCTTCTATGCCCCTATTAATAAAGCCAGAAAAAACGCGTTCTAAGGCCAGTTCTGACCCCCGATGCATACCTATAGAGGGGTACCAAACATGCCTTAGAAGATCCGGATTTGACCTTTGCAGCGAAATGAGAGTGAGAGGCCGAGGACCTTAGCTTGTGTTGGAGTTCTCCCATTCATTCCTCCCGGCTACGAATAACGAAATTGATTTTTCAGGATTTCACGAAAATCTTGTAGCGAAAATCGCTGTTTGGTACCCCCCTACTAATAATAGGCTGATAGAGTAGCTGAGAAACCTAGGTTTGGCTCCTTAGCCTTAGCTTATTAGAGCATTGCCTTAGAAAAAAGGGCATTCTCAAAAGTCTACTATGGAACCTATTTTCCAATAGCAGCTCCTGTTTCCAATAGCAGCAATAGCAGCTCTTGAGTGCATTGATTCCAGTAAGGGGTTGATTCATTAGCTTCGCTAGGCTCCTTACCTATATAAGTAAGGGAACTCTATAGTTGACTCAGTAGCTTGGCTATGCGCCATCTCTTTGAGCTCATTGGTTGAATCCGTGTTTGACTCATTGGTCTGATTCTGAATCTCTGGCTTCTGGCTCTGGGCCTTCTCTTTCCGCCCCTATATAAGTAAGGGCTCTGATTCCCCTATATTAAGTAAGCTTCGGACCTTGTCTCTCTGGCTTGGCTCTTATTCTGTGTGAGCTGTGTGCTTGCATTAGTCTCTGGTTGTGTGAGCTCTTTGCTTTCATCAGCAGTCTGATTAGTCGTCTCTTTCTCTTGGGCCAGATTACCTTTTGGCCGCGTTCAGAGACTAGCAAATAGGTACTCCCCGCTAACAAGCGAAGTTGAAAACAATCTTTCCACTGCTCCTGAGAAAGAAGTAACGGGAGCTGCTGACCTATGATATGTGTTGTTCCCGCCAAGCGAATGAAGTGAGTCAGGCTTCGGCCAAATCAATCCTTCTTTCCAATCTTTGTTTCCGCGCCAACCAACCAACATATGTTTGACTGACTGGGTGCGAAATGAATAGCTACAACTGCATTTGGAGCGAAATGAATAGCAACTTCAGTCCCCTTTCATCTGCCTTATTAAATGCCTCTAAACCGCCAACAATCAACTAATAGACGGGGATCCAACGAAGGCGTTGAAAACCTTACTCACGACTAGAACTCGTTTGCGCACTCATTTGCCAACCAACTTATATATGGGATTCTTGGGGTACGGAGGACTAGTCCAAAGATCTGATTTTGCATCCCTATTATTAAAATATTAAAAGGGCCTCTCTTTCAGCTTCTAAACCGTCTTTAGGCTAACAAGAAAGAGAAAAAGACCCCTTAAAAGAAAAAGCTCTTTTTTCATAAGAGAATTCCACCGTTGGAAAGAAGAAGATGTAAGTTCCTGAGTCAAGGAGGAATGCCCCTGCTGATAGATCATCCCGCCCAGGTCAAGGCTCTCTCCGAGACCTTCTTGAAAGAAAATCCCGAAAGTCAAAGTCAAGGTGCGAAGGTTCTGAAAGACCAGTTGAGGCATTTAGCCAATTATAGATAGTGGCATTAAATAGTATGGGGCATTAAATAGAGGGGTTTAGAGCAGCTTTAGATAGAGCTTTAAATAGAGGCTCCAGGTTTGCTTGCCTAACTAGAAAGGTTCGCATGGTCAAAGCCAAAACCGGCCAATCCCACTATTAGCTGGTTGGAGCTTAGGGGCAACCTTGGCCTTGGCAGCGTCCCCCATGGACTCTCCTTGTGCCTTGGCCTGCACCGAATTAACAATGCGCAACGAACCCAGCTGCGCACCTTCCCCTTGCTGGGGGGTCCCTTCGTAGGAGGAAACAATGGCATTCAGCTTGCCACGATTGGGACACTCACGGGCAAAGTGAGGTCCACCACATAGGAAGCAGTCCCTCTTCACCTTAGGCTGCTCCTTGCTACTTTCTCCTTGCGGTTTGCCCTTCCATTTGGACGGCTTGGCTGCCTTGTGGGGCTTGTCTCCCCCACCTTTATCAGAATTGCCCTTCTTCTTGCCCTTTTCCTTCTTGGAAGAATCCTTGGAGAATTCCACCAATGATTCAGCTACCGAAATGGCATTGGCAAGATCTTGGACGCCCCTTCTCTTGAGCTCTTGTTCTGCCCATCGTTGCAGCCCATCAAGAAAATATAGCAACTTGACATCTTCGGGCAGATTGGGGACCTCCAGCATCAAGGAAGAGTACTCCCGAATGTATTCTTTAAGAGTCCCCGTATGCTTAAGAGAACGTAACTTCTTCATTGCCAACTCCTTAGCATTTTCGGGGTCAAATTGTTTCTTCAGCTCCCCCTTGAATGCCTCCCAAGTACGAATTTCAGCTTGCCCCCGTTCCATCTCTTCATAACGACACCTCCACCATAGGGCAGCATCATGCTCAAGATAGAGAGAGGCAGTGCTAATTTTTACAGCATCTTCAACTAAATTCATAGCACCTAAGTATCTTTCCATTTGCCAAATAAAATTCTCAAGTTCCTTAGCATCGCGCTTACCTCCGAATTTTGGTGGCTCCGGAACTTTGATCTTCGGGGCAGCAGCAGTTGCGACACCCGTAGAGAAGGCAGCCTTGCACAAATTAATATCTCCCTTGGCTTCCCGCAACTCCTCACGTAGGGACTGAATTTCCAGAGCAGAATGTAGGAACGAAGCTTACCGGAGTCCATCGATTCATCCCAAGTCGTCGAGAAAGACCGTTCTCTCACCAACTTTAATAGCTGATTTTCCTTCTCAAGGTGATCTAAATATCATGTCTACGACCGGATAATAGTATGTTTGAAGAGCATCGTCCCTCTTGCAGTAGGGTTCAAAAACCACGAGTGAGGCCATCGGACCAATGATCCGAGGGCGCCTGGAGTAGTTGCTTGTACTTTTCCCCCACCGGAAGAGGAGAGTAGCAGCAACCGAGTACATGACACTCCCGCCCCCAAAAGCGGAGACCGATCGATCTAGTCAAGAGCCTCCCAAGTGGAACGAGCTGTCTTGTATCCAATAACTTGGGCAAAGACAGTAGGTCTCATTGTGGTATGTAAGCAACTGAGAAAGATCAAATACTTCTTCTTCCATTCAAGATAGGCTGGATTGGGGACAGTTTTTGAATCAACCATTACGCTTTCACTGGGGGCAGATGTTGTGCCATCTACCATGCTCATCATGTCAGACCCATAAAGAATTGGGAGAAGCTGGCTTGACGACTCGATGGTGCTATCTCTCGAGACTGGACTCCAAGTCACTGTCTTCTTCATTTGACCGATAGGTCTTTTCCAAAGAATGACTGGAATTCCAAACCTCCCTTTGACTTCAAGCCTATACTAGTTGAATTTTATTCCTATGACCGAATACATGACTTTTTTCTTTTTAAACCATTCTATTGTCAGTAAGCAAATCCGCTCTTATATGTGCTAGATGTCGGCATTTCCCCTCTTAGCATACGTCATTAACTTCACTGCCTTAATCCACGGAGGGGAGGAACAATAGTAAGGATATCCATGTGCAAATGATGGGCTTTTAGGAAGAGATGACATTTAATGCGCTTTTACTGTTTGAGAATAAACCGCTATTGAATTGGCTGCTAGTCTTAGTGCCTTTCTTACTGTCTTATCCTTCCTTCTTTTTGACTTGACCGGTGATGTGGACAAATAGGCATCCCTTGAATCCAGTGATAGCAATTCTTTGAAAGAATACCGCTCCGTGGGCATCCGAGTCAAAGAAAAGTAAGTAGTCACCCTGGACCTATACTATAGAAAAAATAAATCTGAACCAAGTAAGAGAACTAGGCCCATTTAGAAATTCCCGACTTGTGTATCCGAATTAGGATTTCTATTAGCTACAATCAGCTCAAAATTGGACCCCGAAGCCTTCTTGTTGCCTTCACAATCTCCTAAAATAAAGCTAGTAGATCTAAACTTGTTTTACTGCACTGTCAACGGATTCTGAGAATTAACTAGTTTCCTAGATTGGCCCTGAGGTATAATCTCCCATTCCTAATGCTTTCGAGCCAGTTGAAGGCCTAGTGTAAGTTTGCTTCCATGCGGTTGTCTCGGTTTTTCCTTCCCTGACCTCTTCTCTGCGGTTTGAGTTTTCGTTCCTCCACTTTACAGTAGAGCGACTTTCGTTCCAGCATGAGAGCCAGGAGTATTCAAAGCAAGTGAGTTTAAAACACTTTCTCAAGCTGTTTGATTTCCTAAGGCAGGAGGGATTCTCTCCCAAGGCTCTAAGGTTCCCAGGATTCTAGAGAAAGGCTTAGCCTAAAGTCAAGCTATAGGCCGAGTCATGCATTTCTTTTTAGTCATAAGTGCTCCCATGCAGTTGTATAGGCGGGATTTTTTTCTATTTACGACATAGGTTTACTTCCGCTTTTCCTTACATAGCCAGTTGTTTTAGTGCTATCTAGTTGAAGAAATTCTTAAACTCTTTTTCTTGGGTTCGAGTTCTAGTTGTATAAGCGGAAATCTCCTTTTTCGGTGATCCATACGATCAATCGAATGCAGTCGATAGGAGATAATGGGGTGCAGGCTAGTTATCAAGCAATACCAGAAAGTACTATAGGCAAGCAGTTTATAGGATTCTTCTAGGGCAATGAAGTCAGTAAGCAAGGAAGTTTGAAAGCAGTTTTCAAGCCAGAAGGAGCTAGGAATGAACTTAATCAAAAGTAGGGGTTTCTTTGGGAGTTCTGTTACAGCCAAGCAAGAAACCTTTAAGCCATTTTTAGTTCTCTTAGGAGAAAGCTTGGGAGTTCTCTTATATGCAGTGGGTGCCCTTTTAAAGCCTTTACATCAGTCCCCCTTTTTAAGTTGGAAAAGAAAAGTCAGCCAGCTCTCTATCTTGTTAAGCCAAAGAAAGAGGAGAATGAAAGCGGAGCTTGCTTTGCCTATGTATAAGATAATCAGTAGGTTGCCTATCCTTAAGGATGTAGTTGACTAGGCATAACCAATAGAACTATCCAGAAAGAGTAGTTTTCATTCCAATTGCTGCAGTCAGTCATAAGGTCAATTCCCTTACTATCAGTTTAAGATAGAGTGTAAGCTCCTGGGGATTGAGTTTGATTACATTCATTTATAGTTCAAAGGGGGTTGCTCCCTTTGAAACTGCTATTGAATTTCCTTTCTTTGAGATGTAAACTAGCTCGAGATACTCCTTTTTGTTTTTATTTCAATAGTCCTGCTTTAAATTTCCATACTTCTGCTTGAAACCCCCTTTCTCCTATTGAGAAGGACTTCAAAGCCCTATAAAAGCTTTACTAGTCCTCTCCTAGTATAGACTGGAGAATACCTATAAACGACTGCAAGGGAATACACATAGCCAGATGGAATCCTAGAGCTTAGCACTCTTTTCTCGCTCGAAGAAAAGAAAGGAAAGACTTCAAATGCATTAGATCCCTTAGGTGCTTACTAGGCAAGAGGGACAGAAGAAGTATGCCCTTTTTCAAACAGTTTTCTTCCTCTTCTTTTGAGGGCGTATTTAAATTCAACAGTCCTTAGGGCATCGCCTTTCAGGTCAGATGAATTATCACGAGCGAGGAGAGAGAAAGTGCTCTATTGATTTGATAGATAGAGGCGCTAGGGAAGAAAACTAGACTCTACTCTCTCGAGAGATTGACTTGCGATCACATTTTGAGTTCTCTGTAAGCCATTGAAAGAAAGGTTGGTGAATCCATTGGAAGTTCCCTGAACTACCAATTTGAATACAAGACTAACTTGAGGTTCACGCCTATCACTTGTAGGGCGGGCCACCAGCCACTTATTATTATTATTTTTTTTTTGGAATTGCACCTCAATATAATAAGTCGCATAAACCCCGTCAAATTGGCTGTAATTCCCGATATTTCATTCAGCTACAACAGATGAAGTGGTAAGTCCGCTTATCTATTTCTCTTATTCTATTAAGCGATAGCAGACTTTTTGGCACCCGACTCGGTGAAAGAGGTTGGGTTGTCTCGTCCATCTACTGAGTCAGTGACAGAAGTGGTATACTATGCAGCAGCCAATTCAGTAATCAATAAAGAAGACTCGGTTCCCCGGGCGGATGGGAAAGGAGATGAAGCAACATCAGTTGTATCAGCTACAGAATCTGATTCCGGTGAGGCTACAAGCCTATCTGCGACTTGAGTTCTTCTTTATTCTTGCTGTAAAGTGCCATTTCCGCTCCCCAACGACAGAAGTACGAATTAACTTACTAGTCTAGTTGCCATTTCCATTTTCTGCCCGTGTGGCATGGGACAGTTTTGCTGTTATTTACCCTAAAGCAGAGAAAGCTGGATCAAAGGATGCTTTTTAAAAGGCCGATTTTTGCCTTGATCTACGGCCATGAATTTCCTCCTGGCGAGGAGGGCCGAGCCGTGAAAGAAAGGGCAAAACGAGGTTACCAAACCTTTATTGAAGAAAGGAGCTCCTGCCTGTAGCTTGTGGCTTTGTTAGTTGGCTTAATAGCCTGCTTGGTCCGATTGTTCATGTTGCTGGTCCCGCTGCCCTTACCTACTCAAATCCCGAAACGAAAAGAGTAGTTCCCGTTCCCTATTCGTCCTGGTCCTTGTTCCTGGTCTCTGTGAAAAGTCCAGTCGATGGGAAAGAATTCATGTTCAAGTCTTATTACCGAGTGCGAGCTGCTTTCTGTGGAGGGTTCGATTACGGGAAGGAAATTGTTGTCACAAGGTAAGGGACCGCTTTCCTTTTATGCTTCCCTACGTGGAAAATTATTCAAACCAGTTCTCCCTCTCCCTCCGGGAGAGTACAATAGAATTCCCTCTCCCTGCAGGTATTCTAAATGGTTATTGTTTATGCTCGTATAGCATAAAAATTATTCATTGGGGGGGCCATGAGAAATCTACTTCGTACCTTCGCTTCGTCATCAAAGCCTCTTCGCTACTCCGAACTCTACACCTATTTAGTTCTGTCTTGTACTCTCTTTATTTGCTTTTCTTTCTAGTGCTATTTTCCTTGTTCAAGCCGGTATTAAGTAAGTAAGTAGTAAGTAAGTGAAGTGGTGAATTGGCCATTGGAAAGGAGGAATAGGGCTCATTTCACGTATATCTATTTATTCGACTTTTTTCTTTTGTAAGGCAAACCGTTCTCTTTTGTTATGTCAAAGCAACGGTTCTCTCTAACCTTTTCTTACTCGCCTTACTTGAAACCTGTCCATTTTTCGTACCTTCGTATCTATAATCTAAAAACTTCTCACCTCTGTGCCTTCTGTACTTCCCGGCTCAAGCAAGAGCCACAGTGACTGGAACAACAGGAAAGCCACCTTAATCGGTCAAGCAAGCAATTTGAATAGGGATTATGATATATATGATCATGCAACCATCTCCGCAAGTCAGACCCAAAAACCCCGTGTCCTGAGTATCGGAAAGAAAAGGAAGCCAAACCTGCCTAGCCCAAATACAGTCACGTAATGCATGAAGCGGAGTCTCGGGGGCCATACCATATCTCTCACACATTGGAGAATCAGCCATACCACGGTGAAAGCTCATTCGTGGGCAGCCGCTGCCATTCTATAAGCCAAAGAAAGAAACGATGTTTCTGTGCAATTCGAAGCTGCCAAATGAATTTCCAATGCGCACCTGCATCAACTGGATAAGGGACTTGAGTGATGAAGTGGTAGGCAGACTTCGTGGAATAAGAACCTGAATAAGTCTCCCCCCAGATCACTCGGTCAGCCATAACACTCCACCTAGGCAAATGGACTGCTCGAATCATCTCCTTCACCTCATTTGGCAAAGGTGTAGCTAAACGATAAAAATCCCACCTGAAGCTGAGATGATATCAGCGACACAAAGCTCAGAATCTGCCAAGGAAATGTTATCAACTAAAAACCTGAGAGGCATTGCACCAAGCCAACGATCCTCCCATAGAGCCACATTCTGTCCTGTCCCAATCCGCCACATGAAAGCATCACGAAGAAAGGTAGACGCCTTAAGGATAGCACGCCAAACATGCGAGCTAGTGCCTGAAAAACGAGCATCAAATAAGGAACCACCATGCAAGTATCTATCACACAGCACTTTAACCCATGGCTTATCTTCATTAGAGAGAATCGACCAAACCAATTTGCCAAGCATCACAATGTTATTATCACGAGCCGTGTGGAGACCCAAACCACCTGCCTTCTTGGGGGAAGTCACCGATTCCCAACTAACAAGGTGAATACCCTTACCCTCATCAAGAGATCCCCATAGAAAACGCCTACATAACCTGTCAATATCATCACAAACAGTAGCAGGGAACCAGCAAGTTTGCATGGTATAAAGAGGAATGGTAGAGAGAGTAGACTGTACGAGAGTAAGCCGACCCGCTTTGTTAAGAAGCTTGTTCTTCCACCCAGCCAATCGAGAATGCAGTTTATCAAGGATATGAGTAAAGGACGCCCTTCTTTGATTAACATGCAAAGGGACTCCCAGATAGAGTCCAAGATTAGACGTAAAGGACAAGTGCAAACGTCTACGGAGTTCTTCCTTATGGCGACGAGCAGTGTGCAGAGACAAGAAAACACTAGACTTCTGATCATTCACTAGCATGCCAGAGCACGCACAAAACTGATCCACAGTGTCCAAGACCACACGGCATTCCTTCAAAGAAGCTTTAGAGAACAAGATGACATCGTCAGCAAACAAAAGATGAGAAATGCTTGGCCCTCCTCGAGAAAGACTAAGCGGCGCCCATTGATGATTAGCAACTTTAGTCTCAATAAGCAGTGATAGTTTCTCCATACAAAGCACAAAGAGATACGGAGACAAAGGGTCCCCTTGACGAAGACCTCTCATAGGAGCAAATGCCGGTAATCTTGACCCATTCCATAAGATAGAGAGCTGTGATTGGGTCACACAAGACATGATAAGCGAAATAATCTGAACAGGGAAACCAAAATCATGTAAGGTTTGTTGCAAAAAGCGCCAATCCACTCTATCATATGCTTTAGCCAGATCAATTTTCATTGCCAAACAACCTGTCTTCTTCTTTGTGCGATAGATGCTATGAACAAGTTCCTTAGCAAGAATAATATTCTCCAAAGCAGTTCTACCTGGAATAAACGCACCCTGATAAGGACTCACCAAAGCAGATAACAAAGGTCTAATACGCTGCACAAAGGTAAAAGTACTCTTAACATTCATCCACTCTTCTTTTCTTTCGTTTCCGTTTCAAGACAATAACCACACTATCACATCCAATAGCAGAGAGACATAAATCAAACTTGCATCTCTGTCTTGGTTGGCTAGAATCCTTCTTATCTTTCTCCTACAAGCCAATCATGCAGTCTAGCTCTACTTTAACTACGATATATCTTGCTTTTGCTTTGTTCGATCACAAAGAGTCAAACCCGGCTCCAGAAAGGGGGATACTCAATCCATTACCATGACTGATAGGCTGATCAAGCAAAGATGAAAAGCTACCATGTTCCGCTTCTCGATAGGAGCAAAGACCGCCCCATGAACACCAACCGAATCTCGATAAAAGAAAACTACAAGCAACTAAAGAAGGGTGACGAAGCTTCTTTGCATCCCATAGTGCTGTCGCACTAAGCGACTACCGTTCCAGAGTCGTACAACGAAGTGATTAGCATACCAGAGTGACGCAAGGCTCTAAGCTCGTACCTTATAGCTCTTTTCTTTATGCTCTCTCCGCTCGCTCCTTTTTGTAGCGTAGATCTTTTTTCTCTTAAGATATTTTGAGAGGAGTGAGTGCGCTTTCGAAAGTTTCGACTTTTCGATCTTTCTTCCCAGACTCTTTTTTTTATTAAAATAATAATCCAGATATCTCCGAGAAACTACACTAAAGGGAACTGTTAAGTACAGACGATGCCTAGAAATGATAGTAAGACCTGGGGTGAGGCCTTCGAAATACCAAATCCCAGCTTAAGTCCAAAAGGCCTACACTTTAACTAGGAACAGAAAGGTCCGCGAAATAACCGCGTTGCTCGATCAGCGAAACCAGAGTTATGGTCTTCTGGGACGAGACATTCGTAATGGATCCATCATATACGTTATGTTCTTTTAGATGGTTTTAATTGTGGGCGAGAGTCTTCAGTCCTCTTTGGGGGCTAGTTTCAAGGGTGCGCACCTAGTAGCTGCGAGCCTAAGATCAAAGGCAGTTCCAAAAACAAGTTCCCTATTTCCAGCTTGATAAAGTATCAGTGCCAGTTGTAAGGTTAGGAAAGCCAGGTATGATGAAATCCTCTTTTCGAATAGGAATTGATTCGATGTTATCGATGTTATTATTTTTTTATAAAAGATTCAACTTCATATACAGTTTTCAAGAAGGAATCGCCATCACCAGTGGAAGTTGAACCCGGCGACCTCTTCCTCCTGAAGTATGGAAGAAGGAAGAAAAACCAGTCAACCACAGGGAAGGAAGGACAAGAAGGAGGTATAGCTCCCGTTGGTCACCTCTTGCTCAATCCAGTAGCGAGGTTTCAACGAGTTCTTTGTACGCGTGTAACGCCAGTGCCGATAGCCTCCTCCCAAAGCCGAAAGTATTTAAAAGCATCAGCGAGCAAGCCAGGCAGAAAGCCCCTGTTCCCCATGGAAAGGTTCGATAGCCACTTCAAAGATAGAGTAAGGGCGGATACTAAAACCCTACTTATTAATAAGGCGGTTCAGACGTTTTATAAGACCTTTCTATCAGTGGTCCACTTTCATCCAGCTTGAAATAAACATCCAAACCTTGAAAGTCTCGCATGCTTTTGGAAGTTCCCTACTCCAGTCTAGTTCAATAGCTCCAATGGACGAAAAAGGGTATGAAAAAGGTGTCTTCGACAATGAAAGTGGCCCGTTCTACATAGGCCCTGCCCAAAGCTTCCTTCTAAACTAAGGCACGCTCGATAGCAAGAAGCGCTAGTTACCTCTTTCAGGTCATTAACTAGAACTTGCACGAGGTATCACAGTGGGGCCTGTCTTCTGTCCGGTTCTTGGGTCCGGTCGAGCCTCTTTGAAATTACATCCCCGCCTCTCGTCTAACTCGAGTTGCTCCGCTCCTTTGGCAGTTAAAGTAGCTCGCTTCAAGAAGTAAGATCATATCATAAGGGAAGGTATGTTACGAGCAGAAGTTCTCTTGGTAAGAGTAGCAAGGTTAGGACCGCATATAAGAGGGGGGTGCGAAAGAAATTATATTCCCCAGAAGTTGTCCGGTTGGGAAAGCCAGAACTCTTGTAAACCAGCTTGATAAAGGGTAGTGGTAGGGACAGTCTCAGTACCACTGAAAGTGCGATAGTCCTTCAAGCAAGGGACTTGGGCAAACAAAGTCCTTACTCGTATTCCACCAACTACTCGCGTATCGTATAGAGCTTTTTCCTATCCTTTCCGCATAGACTTGCTTCGCACCTGTGTCCAAAGCCAGTTTTACTCAAGAGTAAGAATGATAAGGCATTTCGCAAGCCCTATAAAAAGTCCCTTAAAGCTTTAGCCTGAAAAGAAAAGTATGGTAACCTCCCCTCCAAACTATTCTAGGCCAGTTTCAGTCCCAGTGAGTGAGTCAGTCAATCCTGTTCGAAAGCTAGCGCCCGCTCTCGCTCCAGTATACGTGTAAGGGAAGCACCAATGAAAGTTCACCTTTATCGTTTCCAATGCTACAGTTTTAATGTTAATGGAAGAGAAAGGATTTCTACAGCTCCCACTAAGCTTGTTCACATTTCAACTAAACTGATAGTAAAAAGAAGAGTTTGATCCTGTCTTAGAAGGAAGACTAGCAATATGCTTTACAAAATCCACTCGGTCAGAATAAAAGGAAAGTGCCAGCAGCAGTTCTATTTGTCAATAACAACCTGCGATCAACATATAGTTTGTGTGCCGATATGTATGTTTAGTAGGTGCTCTGGAAACAAATATTTTTTCGTATGTATGTGCTTTCTATTCTAGTCTGCCTTGGATTTGTAAGCGATTGCCGGTATGCATCCTATTGGAAGCATTTAGGGCAAAAAACCTCTTACTTGGCCTTAGCACGAATATCTAAAGGAAATGTAATTACCCCAAGCCTCTTCAGGCGGGCTATGTGTTCGAAGAGCGGATCGAGCTCAGAGTGTTGGTAAGCCTGTCTTAGTAAGGTCGGCTAAGCCGTGTAGCTAAGCACGGCTAAATAGAAAGGCTTTTCCGGATGAGTGGGCATCCTTAAAGCTAGAGCACCGGGGAAGCAAGAGCGATTGTCTTCAAAAGAATTCCCCAACAGGAGAAGGATCGTTACTTTGAGTCCTAAAAGGACCTCTGTATCCCACAGCAATCCTAATGTAATGTGACTTTCCGATTAAGGAGCTTGCTTGATCGGTCTTCTTCTCTTGTCAATGTCAATCTGCAACCAAGTCAAGAGGTAGAACAAAGGCATCCTCAAATGAGACAGATGAAAGCATAACCACTCACTCGGGCGTGGGAAATAAGAAAGGTGGATTCGATCAAACTCCTTTGCCCGCTACAGATTCTGTTAACGAGTTTAGAGCTTCCCAGTCTTGGGCTTATTCCTGGCTCAGAAGAAAGGCTTTAGATATAATGTTAGAGAGTGGCTGGCTCGCTTCTTTTTTTCTTGAATTGAAAGCGATTAGAGTTTAGTAAGGGAATGGCCGTTGGATGCCTTGGCTTCACCATCTGGTTGGGCTACTTAGTAAACTCTCTTCAACAAGCCCGAGATTACCTATCCTTGGCCGACTTCTCCTCAATCAATTCTAGTCTTCTAGCTAAGGCACTCGCCCTCCTAAGCTTCTTCCTCTCCCTTTCTTTAGTCGAGCCCTACTTCTGATCCTCTCTCGATGGAAGTCTTTCTCGCTGATGCTAAGGCACGAGCTACTTCTAGGAAACGAGCTTCCGACCAGCAGCTACTTTAATAGCAATTCAGAGACATAGGCAATGCCAACTCTCTCAGAAAAGAACTAATAGGCCACTTGGAAGATGATCTTGACAACCTCTTGACACTTAACGAAAGAGCTGCACCCTCCCCCGTTGCTCGAATAAGTAAACTGACTTCTTCTCCCTTAAACGCGCCTAAAGCTTTCTCTATGGTCGACTTAGTAAACTACCTTCTTCTACCGAATGAGAAAAGATTGAATGACTTGCCTCATTCTCTCAATCGATCCGAACTTCTTTTCTGTCTTCTTCGCCTGATCATCATCCCCGTCGAAGAAGTAAACTCCATCATCTGACATCTTATCTTATACCAAATAGGCCGCATTCACAATGGGAAGAGACATGCCATCCTTCGAAGAAGGGACATACCTTGCACTACCTTTATCTAACCACCTGATTCAAACTAGCGATCTACTAAGACTTTCAAGAACCCGGGACCTCAGGATGCTGTGCCTTGGAAGCAAATCGAATACGCTATTACCATCTTCTTTCTATTCTATGCTTACCCATCAAGAGCAGAAGCTAAGAGGAATACCAAACTGAAACAAAAGGATCAGATTCTCATAGAAGACAACTCAAACAATAAGCTGAACCCCCTTCCAGCCCTTGACTTCTCGCTTAGATCATCTCGGTCGAGCTAGTAAACTACCTTAGCGGCATCAACAAGAGCATTTCTGGGATAACCTAAGGCACTCCCTTCCCCTCAAGAGAAAAATAAGCTTCTTTTCCCGTTGATGCCCTTTCGTAGCATGGAGGCCGGATATGGAGACATTTTCGAAATTCCAGTAGCTTCCCTTGCTTCTACGACAGGGTTTGGTGTTCTCGGTCCTTTCTTCGACATAGAGTCTTTATTCTTTTATTTCATTTCTATCAGGAAAGCCTTTTGTGGGAAGGGAAGCGCTAAGAAGCAAGGCCGGAGTGAGGTTACATGAGTTAGGAACGATCCCTGATGTGGAATAATTAGTAAGGGCGTGGGATACTACTTAATCGACCTCAAAGCGAAAGAGATTAAGAGTTAGCCTTATTTAATATAATAAGAGAGAGATGCTTTTCATAGCGTAGTCGTAGTTTCGTACCCAAGATAATGGGAATCAACTTGCTTGCCCTCTGACCTTCTGATATGGCGCGGAGCCCAAGAATCCGACATGAAGAAGTGAAGATTTACATAGTGGTTTGGTCGAGCACGTCCTCGATCATGCACCGTAAGAACTGCTCCACTCCCTGACCGTTCACTCTTCGTGACAGTGATGGCTGGCGGAAGAACTACCACAAGGGGTCCTAAGTCTTTGTCTAGGGTCAAGGGGAGACATCTTGTGAGCAAGGAATCTAGCTTCAATGCCAATTACGGATGCATTTCCAGTAAAAGAATATCAAATTGACACTTGTGCCTGTGAAGGATAGTACTCCTCTTAATAGCGAGCACAAAAGCTAACAACTGTAATGTAATTAAGCACTATCTGTTCTACCAATCCCCTTAACTAGCAAGCGTAAGGAGCATAAGAACTAAGGGGCTATTCTCATAACAGTATACTAAGACTAAAAAATAATGAAATGTTGTATGCCACATCGCTACCTCCGCCTGACAGCGGGATAAAATTAGTTCAAGTGAAGGCGTCACAGAGTCACTATTTTTTACAAGATGTAGAGGAATTGGCCATAAATGTGAGTACTGACAGATCGAAATTACATAAATTTTTTTGGAGTCTGGGGACCGACAGAAGTCAAGGAAAAGTGCGCTGTTTAGTTTCTCCTACCCCTCTTCTCTCTTCCACATTATTCGTAGGTTTTGATCGGTTGCTAATTCCTTCTCCATCTCTGGTCCAGGTTTCATCTAGTTTTTTTCTCTGTTGGTTAGCGTCTGTCATCGATGAACCGAGCCGGCAGTTCTCGCTCCACCTTTTCGGCTTAGTTACTCTCTCGTCGTTCCTGAGAGCGGATTAAAGGATTGAACAAGAAGAGTTTCTACGTGTAACATAAATAAGACTTTGAACCAGGGCTTCCTCTAACAAGAGAAGAAGCCGTTAGCAGTCCAGGTTAGGGTTTCGGTTTAATACCAATCTCCTTATTCTGATAGCAGAGTAGTGTTAAAACCAAGTTGTATGGGCGATGACCTAGTCTTTCAACACAGTCAACATCCTCGGTTTAGCAATCAAGTGATTAGTTCAGTCATAGGTATTCGTTCTTTGAGTCGGTTTAGTTACAATCTCAGTCCACGCCAATGTTTTTTTTTCATCCATCTACGACTTCAATACGACAGCACAGCAACCATATTAAAAACCAGTCTATCAGCAACTACACTTAAGGCCAGGCACCTCAGTCGCCACATTGAAGTCCTTTTTTCCACGACACACCCGGGCATCCATCCAGTCAGCTTCACCAGAAGTAGGTCCCCAGACGGTCAGGCTTATTTCATAAGGGATAAAGGTCTGTTCTCATGCTATGAGAAATGAACCACTAACTAGTTAAATAGATGAAAGTAGAAGTGATTGATGTTTTTTCCAGCTATTCTAGTACAATCATAACCCTCGGCAAGGAAGACTGAAAGTCTAGGTTATTAAAAAGTGAAAGAGAGGCGACCAACGGAAGCTCGGCCATTAGGGAGATTGTGGGGAGGGCGTTCAGTAAGCTTGGTAGAACGACTGAGTTCTTACAGCACGGAAGTAGAACAATGAACAAGTCCGAGAGGACCCTTAACTATAGGCGACTAACTACAGCTCTCCCGAAGCCTTTCTCCTAACCAAGTAAGAGAGCTATACTAAAGGAAGCAGCGTAGAGAGGATTTGGCTAACTCAATTGATAATTGATAAGGAAAGGGTATCGGTATCGTAAGGGTCGTAGCGGAGGTGCAAGATCTTTGTAATGAATTTAGAAGAGTGCGATTCTCCCCCTGGTCTTCTAGTAGAGGCGGCTTTCCACAACCAAAAAGCGAATCTTCGTAAAGAAAGACAGGATCGATGGAATGAATAGAAGAGCCGAGATAAGGCTTCTGCTAGGGGATAGGAGGCTCTCTTTCGATAGACAAGATTCCTCAACTGAAGATGAACTTCCTGCAATGCTAAGACTCAAAGCCAATCAATCTCTTTTTCAGTCTAAGTTCTTGCTAGAGTGGGTTGCTATCTGCTCCATCCCCCTTCCTTGGTGATCGTACTTGTACTTCTTTTGGTCACTGGAGGCGGCTGATTCAGAAGTGGAGGTATTACATGCTGGCTCACCCGATCAAACTAGTGTCTCGCATGAATCCGGTGAAATACCTGTTCGAGAAGCCCTTTCGATCAATGGATGAATGAAGGCCTTATCTGCGGGATCGGATAAGTACTTTTTTCTAAGCTACAAAACAAGCTTGCCACTTTTTCTCTGCAGCAATAGCTTTGAGTCTCTAAGGGCTTTGCCTTTGAAAGAAGAAGCTGCTACAGAATAGATAGGCTGCTATCGAATGCCCCGGAGAATCCCCTGCTCTTGTTCTCGACTCCGGTGCTATTGACTCAAGTGGTGACATGTCGGATCTTGCCTTTGCCAGGAGCATTGATGCCGAGAATCGTCTAGCAAGAATAGGTAGGAACGGATTGCCCACAGGGATTGTTATCTTTGCAGGATTGGAGCACTCTACGGCTGGCTATTAAGGATTAAGACTTCTAGCATTAGATATCCTCTCCTGCTCGACTCACTCATTGTCCCCTTAATCTGATTCCGCCAGCTTTCTTTCTAGAGAAGAGACGAGATTGACTCTGTGAAACTTAAGCTAAAGGTAAGGAAGCAAACTTACCATACCCGCGTTGATGAAACCCTGGTATAAAAAATTTCTCTTTGCGTCCCCAGTTCTAATAAATGGAGGGCTCAGAGAGCTTGGCACCCTAATTGCTAGGGAACCCGATCTGTTGTCAGTGACAGTTGGAGTTGCTTTACTTGGTAGGGTCTAGCATTCCCGTTCTTAGAAGATTACCTAATAGGATATACTGTTTTATTTTATGTATAGGACTTCTCATAGGTATTGAATAGGTATTTGATGGCGGGCCGAGGTATTGGGTCTTTTAGGGCTTTTGTAAGGTCGTCAACCTGTTTTGTACAGAACTGACGGGGAACTACCAAGCCAAACGATTGATCTGACCCACAATCTTTCTCTTCCAACCTTTGAGTAGACCATAGGCGGGACTCTCTGTCGCCTAGGCGGAGAGGAGGGAATGTAAGACGAGACCGATTCAAGAGTATTGGACAGAAGAGAAGGGACGGAGACGGAGCTTCTTGCCTTTCATCATTTCAGGAAAGCTTATTTGAGCAGAGAATTTCCTTGTAGTACAATTTATCATAATTTATTTAATATAATGATCTCCGTATTGCAATTCTTCTATCTATTTTACCTATTCCAATCAATCGTTCTCAAAGGCCTTTTTGCGCTTCCAACCTAGCCTTATCGAGAATCTTTCCTGTAGAAGGGGGAGACAGATGCCGTAACAGCACCACACCACATATAAAGAGGAAGAGCAGCCTGTCATATGATTAGTGATCAGGTATTAGACAATCTATTCTAGAAGAAAAAACAACATCAAACAGCTTGCTCAACACACATGTTTCGAAGAACGTCTTTTTCCATGCTCGGGCTAGTTGGGAGGTGAAAGACACAAACAAAGCAAATGATTAATCATGTCCTATTCCCCGCCAAATGCTCGTGTACTCAAGGGCTTTCAAAAGCAGTTATCGAGGTGAAGGAAGCGCGAGCAAGTCTTACCGGCTTTAAGAGAAGGTGCCCCCATAGGCCAGTTCCTTAGCCCGGTCAAAAAGAATGCTTTGGTGACTTGAAAATGAACCACATGCGTAAATACAGATGCCGCTGCATACGAATCAGCCTCAAGCAGGCACGCACCTGGGAGGGCGAAAGAAAGGTAGACCCGCGCGGTGATTCAAAGTCATTTGACCTGAACCATCAAAGGAAGCCTGGTATGCTTAGAACATCAAGACAATCGAGCTGAACATACCAAAGCTTGACTAAGATGATGGTATCTCGGTGTGGAAGAGCTGGTCCTCGATATGGAAAGGTGGGCCGATTCTTTATGCCTTCTCGCCTTGAGGATGAACCAGCCACCATCACCACTCGTGGTTCACGTCTTTCGAAGAACTATCGCTCTGGCAAATCCCAAGTAAGATAGGAATGAATCCTAGGTCACAATGGAATGAGAAGGCTTGGAACTAGACTGATTGGCAGTAATGCGAAAACAGAAGAAAAAAGAGAATAGGGAGAATGCGGATTTGGTGGTACTTGAATTGATACTCATCATGCGAATTGGAGAGCATGCCCCTAAGGGTACTCTTTTATTAGAAGTGATTTAAAGATGTCAACATCTATTTTTGATTCAACAGCGGAAAAACATCAAACAATTCATGCTTACTACAGGTTCTATTTGGCTTGTCGAAATACCGATTAATCATCATTTTTTACCTCGATTGTCTACCTATCGCCATGCCTTAACCCATCCTAATCGGATACTTAAATTGGTAATTTATTCTTCCTATATTTAAAGCAGGTAAATTCCCAGATCCATAGCAAACATCTCATGCTTAACTCATCCTAATGTGAAGGTATGACCATCTTAGTGGTTACTAAAATAAAGCTAGATCATAAGGTTCATCTGCAGAGATTGTCTAAAGATACAAATATCAAGGAAAATGCGTAGGATGTTTTGCCCGCTAAGGTATTTCCATTCCTGGCGATTAGCAGAGTTGGAAGACCAGAAAAAGCTGAATAGTTTTTGCGGGTCAAATCGTTTAAAGCAAAGATTCCGTTGGTGTTCTATCTCTAACTCTTGCAGGTGGAGAGGTCGATGTTTCGCTCGTCACCCAGGGGAACAACGGAGCTAGCCGACCTCCTGTACTGAACTTCTGTGGGAGTCACGCTGAGGAACTCAATCTCTAATAACTTTCAGAGTTTCCTGTCGCAACGATAAAGTTGTGGAGAGGACGCGGCAAGTGCCGACATAGCGTTTGAGAGTTCCACACTACTGGAGTCCTGCTCGATTCTCTGAGTGAGAAATTCGTATTGAGCTTACTTTCACAAGGAAGGGAAATCTTATTACGGGGTAGAAAACCTAGAGTTACTACGAAAAGTTTCCTTTCCGAACAAATTGATCTTTCAAATTATCATTCCAAATCTGTAACAAGTTACCTCGACTCCATTTTTGATGCTACATAACATATATATGGAGAAAAGTTCTCATTTCGGAGACATCTTGCCCGGTGAATCAAGGTTACGCTTGAAAACTGACTTTCTCTTTTGCTCTTCCTTCTGCGGTTCCACCTCGAGTGAGCAACTGTCATCTGCTTCCCTAGGGCTAAGCTAGATGTCCAGACAGCTGCTCCGGAAAAAGGTACTATTGTAGTAGGAGCTACTCTTTCAATTCATTTCGCTTCCATATTTGTTGTACCCGAGGCTCGTTGAGACCTTCTTCTCAAAAACAAAAAAAAAAGGAAGAGCCCGTCTTTTGCTCTTACGAATCCATGTGAGGGAAACTCGGACAAAACAAAAAAGGCTACCTTCGACGAATCTACTAGAGATTTCTCCTAGATGATCTTACTCTCGCTCAAATTCTAGCTCCTTCTGAAACTGCCTTTGGAGAAGCGTCAGTCGCTGCTGCTTCCGAAAATAGCAATTTAGCTGACTCGGAAATGCTATTGCTTCAATTAGAGCGAACCCTGGCATAGCTGAATAGTTGAGAGCGAAGGATTCCTTCCGATTGAATCAGCGAATTCAAGACCTTACCTATTTTCCAATAGTGGCTCCCAGCTCTTGTTGCTGCTCTGATTAGTTTAGCTCCTTCGGTCATAACCTTTCACTCTTCTTCTTACATAGGTCCCTATCTCACCTTGGTGCTCCTAGCATCCTTTCGTTCAGATTCTTGTCGGCCATTTGCTTGAGGAAGGCCCGATCCAGCCCGTCAAAAGATTACACATGGAGCAGAAACTTGTGCTACCTAGCTCGGATTACTGGCTGTGGCTAAAAAGATGTCCAATCCCGACTTGCTTAAGCTATCCTTGCTCCTTTGGAATCTCTTTTGGTTAGCTGAACTTCTTATGAGGTCAATCCCCTGCTACTGATTCAAAGAGAAAAGAATAGGACCAGCCTTTCGGGGACCTGACCTGAAAAACAAAAACTGAAGACTGGGAAATCAATGAACAAAAAGATCTATTATTTATCTTCTTGTCACCTCCTGAGCTAATAGAAAGAGATAGATCAAATCCTGATCGGTTAACACCCTTTGGCCTTCGGGCCTTGCACTCGAATCCTGGAGAGGGAGAGAGTACAAAACATAACATAAAAGGCTACCTTCGGCCAATCTAGTACTAGTAGGTTAACGAGCGAGAAATCTTTCCTTCCGCAGTTGTTCCCAGGCTCTGACAAGACCTGCATTGAAACAAAACTGGCCTTGACTAAAGTAGGTCTAATGCTTACCCTTTCCTCGGAAATTTCTCCCCCTAAATAGAATAAATAATAGAATGAGAAAGAAAAGTCACAATGTTCCACCCTGATTCAGTCCACAGATAGGCCGATCAGTGACAACTTTGCAAAAAAGGACTCACTTACCTTAGCCCCTCTTCCCGAACTTGGTAACTTTGTCAAAGAAAAGACAGCTCAATCACTTTCTCGGGACAGCAACCTTAGAAAAACGGCCCTTTGCTACCGCGTGATTTATCGAAAGCGAAGTTATCTTTTGTTTTGAATTAGATAGACCCTCAAATCCTAACGCGTTAGAGCTAGAGTCGCTCCTAACTCATTTAGCTGACTCGGTCCCGCTACCGCCCTCCCAGAGGGGTCAATGAGAAAGGAAAGGAAAGACTTGACGATCACCGCACCATGAGACAGATTCGCAGTGAGCGGACACGATACGTCGGCCTCGGTGACATGTTCAGAAGAGGCTTCTCTGGAAGAGAGAGTAAGGAAGAGAAAGATAAGAGAAAGGAACCGCTTAAAGGATATTCCCTATATATATAAAAAAATCTTATAAGATAAAGACTAAGTAATAGTTATATATAAAAAGCATATTGCCTCTTTGATTCCCTGCCAGACGTAATACCTTCTCCGCAGCCTTTCCCTGAGTAGTAGGAGACTAGCTCTACAGAGCCTTACTGCTTGGGATACTGTCCCATAAATGGGAATAGGTCCATACGATCGAATAGGGTCTCTGCCAACCAGTGAGGAAGTGAGTTGGAAGTCCTTCTTGTTAAGCGTGTAAGGCAGGAATAAATTGATAGTTGTTATTCCCTTTGAAAGCAATGCAGGATAAAGCTAGGAATAGCTGATTCTCGGTCAAAAGCAGGAGAATTGAAAGGAGGGTATTCCTATTCAAGTTCCTGTAAAGGGGAAGGCTCGGCTCGGCGCGCTCCTTTCGCTGCGCTAATCTTTAATTCCATAGAGGATTGTTCCAAACGACAGGCTTCGCTACCCTCCCCGCTCGCACCTTCAGTTTGGTTGTGCCACCTCTTGAGTTACAAGAGTTCCGACCCCCGATTTCAATCGTTAGACTCAACGGATACACAAGCTTTACACATACGCTTCATCCGAAAAAGTTCTATACGGGCGCGACAGCTTAGAGGAGGAGGACGTTTAACGAAGTCCCGGTTGTAGGGAAACAGAAGGAATTAAAAAAACCTACTCTTATAGCTGCAGGAGGAATCCTTCCCTGAGGGAATGAAGATAGATCGCAATCAATTCAGCTCGGGCCCCGTTGCTCGTAACTAGGAGGTGGCACCTTTACAGAGCAATCAAGCGGTGTGTATTCAGGGTGAACCAAAGGAATCGATGGTGAACTCCTGTCTTGACCCACGCCCTGGGAGGAATTCCTTTTTAGAGTCTTCTGGACAGAACATTGGACAAAACCATTCCATCGGTAACGCCTACAATTACTTACTTATAGTTGGATGGCTAGACGATCGAGACGATCGCTTGCTATTACCCATATTCAATATTGTGAAATTCCTATTTTTCCCGATCCTACTCAAGCCCCCGGCCCTCGAAAGAGGGAAACTTCGGATCTGCCCTGTAATCCTAGCGGCTTGAAGTAAGACATGGTGAGGTTTGAGCGCGCTCTATCGTCCCTCCATCGCTCCTTCCCATCCAAAAACGCCCGAATTTACTTATTTTAGGAACTTAGCTGTTTTTGGTTGACTTCCTAAAGTCTAGGGTAAAACCCGAAAAAATTTCCCATTCATTGGGAGGGGTTTCCGCTTATTCAATAGCCATTAGACCGGATGTCATGATTGATCCCCATCCCCGACAGGGTAGATCTCTCCCCCTCCCATATGGTGTTGGCGACAGATCTTATGGTTAAGTATGTAAGTCATTGGCTATAGACGCTTTGGGGGTACCACTTCTCGATGCACTGATAAGTCACTTCCCATGAGACCGAAGCGGCTTTTCCTTAAGAGCTGAGGGCTCCTGATGCTAAGTTTTTTGGGGTCAGGGTAGAAAGAAAATGTTAAATAGGATAAAAAGAGGAAAGATCACCGGCAGAGAGCAGAGTTCGTTTAGAAAACCAGACAATCACGATCGGTGAAGATTCACCGGCGAAAACGGAGAGGAGGGCGGTCAAGGTAGAATAGTGGGTGGGTAGGTCTAGGTATGAAGAGAAGCGGTGCGCATATGAATGAATTATTCTTAAGAATCACGCTTGGAAAAAATGGATTTCTTTTCTAAAGAATCGGTGGGCAGGCGGGTATAAAATCTTTCATTTCCTTACTAACCAACTCGGCCCGTATAAGTTGTTGCGTATGTGAAAAAGAAAGACCTTCGAATGGTTTTGCTATTCGACCGACCAAGCTTAGTAGTTTTGTGCAGGCGAAATAGACTCTCCTGAGGGAGGAGATGACTTCTGGTCTGATGTAGCCAACCAAGGCTAGGGCGGAAAGGTTATCAATTTCAACATCTTCGATTCCTAATCAACAGCCCCAGTTTCTCCCAAATCAGAATGTGACCAATGGAGGGCGCTGGAAGGAATGATTCTCAGAAGAATTCAATCAAGCAAAGGAATGGAGGGAGGCACAACTGCTGGTGACAAGGCATGCTCCGCCGGCTCCCTCTGGGGTATCTATACACCAAGATCCGTTTTTGAGAGACCACTTCTTGGAACTTTTGGGTCAGTGCCTGCTCCGGTGCCTGGATCTTCCAAAGATTGAATCTAAGGCTAGCCAACCGTTTCAAAACTTCCTCGACAAGGCCGATCTTTAACCAGGAGACGGCACGTTCGGGTCCTTTTTGAGCCCGGAATGGTAGGAGTCAAAGCTCATGCATGTCGATGTGACGATCAACGGGCGAAAGACCACAGCACTGGTCAGTACAACCCAAAATTGACTATTTGTAAAAGTTGCCGACGAGCTCAGGCTCGAGCAGAACTCTAGCAGGATCAACGCCGTTAACTCACGAGCGAAGCCAGTAGCTGGACTTGCCAAGGGCGTGCCGATCAGAATGGCTGCCAGGCTATACATAGAAAATCAGCAGGAACTCTTGTGCTTAATACTTTAAAAGTAAGTATGGGCTGCACATGCACATGCAGCAAGAATGTGCTGCCCAACCAAAGAGTAACCGACCCTCCCCTGAAAGCAGTTCAATCCGATGTTTGCATTTATATTATATAAAAATATATATGAAAATAGCAATCTTTGCATTATAGACTATTACTCTTGCTCCTGAATTCGATGAAGCTAATAGCGGAAAGAAAGGCTTCATTATACTAGAAACTCCCGAGCCTTCGTTCACTAGGGAAGAATGCGACCTAGTGGCTATATACTGTAACCTCTTCGGTTCTCCCTGTGCCACTGAAAGAAAGGAAGCTTGGGATAAGCTAAAGGAGGAGTTTGAGGGCAGTGATAGGGTGAAAACGGTCAAGCTCCTCACTCTAAAAAGAGAGTTCGAGGTGCTTAGGATGAAAGAAAGTGAAACCGTGAAGGAGTATGCTGCTAAGTTGCTAGAGTTGGTGAATAAAATCAGGTTGTTTGGGGAGCAATTTCCAGACTCCAAGGTGGTGGAAAAGATTTGAATCAGTTTACCATCCAGGTTTGAACCTAAAGTTTCTGCCATTGAAGAATCCTGTGATCTCAAGGTTTTGTCAGTTGCTGAGCTTATCAGTAAGCTACAAGCTCAGGAACAGAGGTCTAGTTTGAGGGATGAAGATACAAGTGAAGGGGCTTTTCAAGCCAGGCAAAAGGGAAGGCAGCCATCTAGAGGAAATCAAAAGTCTGGTTCAGAAAGTTCAGACAAAGGTAAAGCTGCTGTAAAAGAGGGAGGAAAAACGGGCAAGTTTCCACCCTGCAGCGTTTGTAAAAAAACAAACCATTTGGTGAAGGATTGCTGGACAAAGGACAAGTCAAAGGTGCAGTGCAGATTTTGCAGGAAATTTGGCCATTTTGAGAAGTTTTGCAAGGCCAAGCAAAATCAGATGAGGAACCAAAATCAGACAACTAATCAGCAACAAGCTAACTACACTGATGAACAGGAGGAGGATGAGGCTGAAAACGTGTTCATGGCTTCTCAAGTCACAAGAGATGCCAGTCAGCAAACATGGTACATTGATAGTGGTTGTACCAGTCACATGGCCAAGGAGGAAATCAGAGCGGTCCTTAACCAGCCCTCAAAGCGCCTGGCCCTGAGGGTCTCCAAGGTATCTTCTTCAAATCCTTCTGGGACATTGTGGGGCCCAGTGTTACGGAGGCGATTGAAGCTTTCTTTGACTCTGGCTACCTGCTCAAAGAGCTGAACAGAACCTTCATAACCCTTATTCTCCAAAATTCCTTAAACCCTCAATCAATTCCGTCCCTCGGTAATGTGGCTTATAAGGTCTTCTCAAAAATCCTAGTTAACAGAGGATGAGACCCCTCCTGGAAAAGCGGATTTCTCCGTGGCAGGGTGCCCTCTTTTGTGCCTAAGAGACTGATTTATGACAACATCCTGATAGCTCATGAATTCCTTTAAAAAGAAAAAAGGTGCTTCCGGGTAGATGAGCATCAAGTTAGACATGGAAAAGGCTTTAAGCTTGAGCACTCACGTCAGATATCGTACTTTTTCTATGCCTTCCTTATGTTCCGGACCGGGAACGAACGAAAGATACTATTAGCTCCCGATCCTTGCTCATTAGTCATCTTCAAAGGAAGGTGGTGATGACTAGGTTTTTCCATAGTCTTGGTAGGAGCCGCCCATAGGGGAATCCGCACCCACCGGAGCTGCTTACTGACGAGGGGCTTGATTTCACCAGTTCCCATGCTCCTCCTTCTGCTGCTATTCTGACTTCCATAGATGCTCTTTCTTCAGCTGCTTTATCGGTTACTAAGACTCTTTCAAGAACCCCTAATTGATGCTGATTTCCCAATGGATCTGTTGATTAGGAATCTTCCCTCGGGGCTTAATCTTATAGTTATAAGGAAAACCTTCACTTCAGATAAGAAAGGCCAGTGCCGCTCCCTCCCTACTCTCTGTCTCTGGGAGGGAAAAGCTCTCAACAAAGACAACAAACACTTCCTTTTCTACAATATTGGATTCTAGTTTAACCAGCATCTAATTGCATGGATTTCACCTTTCTTATGCATCTAGGTAAGCAGCATCCACGGGATTAGCCCCTTGATCACCTTCTGAACCGAAACCCCTACTTGGGAACAGATCTTGAGGGAGAGCTTGAGATCATAGAGTAGGGAGAGGGAAAAGGGTGTGAAATCATCCACCATTCTTCAATCAATTTACTGAGATACCACCACCCGATTGTCCGCTAGGGATATAGAGACAATCAGTCTTTTCGCCTTCATTTATGAGGAATAAACGGAGGAGTCGGACGAAACACATAAAGGGCGCACTCTAAGCAGGTCTTCTTTCGACGCGACCCTGAGATGAGGGGAATAAGCAAAAGCCACTGTCAAAAGAGGTGTGGGGGTAAACCAGCTCTTTCTTTCGCTATATGGAGTAGGTATCAGGGATCAACTTCTCTTCTTCTACTTCTTCTAATCAAAATCCTTCTAAGACAAAAAGGGGACTTCCATGCTCAAGATTGAATGCGTACTAGAGGAGAAAGGTGAACATCAAGTCTAAAAAAGAAGAATCTCATCAGGTGAACAACCAACTGTTCACTTTGCCATCTAGAGAGAGTGTGTTGTTAGCGCGTAAATACACTCGACGAAGCGAAGGAAGGGTAGCCCAATTTTGTTTTGAGACGAATGAATGCCGAAGAAAGGAAGGCCGCCATTAGAGCTTTTTCCACCACGAAACAAAGACGTGGCAACAAAGAAGCAAGCAAGTTCCTAAGCCTAAGTCAGAGCTTTCTTAATACGAGAAGCAGCTTCACCGGGTGGACGAGGAGATGGAGTTGGGGAAAGGGAAAGACCAGCCACTACCTCTTTTCTACGATCTTGTCCGATATTGATTTTTTTGAATAGAAAATGATTTTGTTCCGGCAGCTCCCCCACCAAGAGGTTCAGGTGCTGAAAGGGATGCCGAAGGAAGGGGGAGAAAAGGAGCCTTTCTTTAGGCCACTCCATTCCCAGCTGATAGCAAAGCCATCAATGTTGAACAAAGCCCAACCTTATGGAGCAAGGAAGAAGGAGGGAAAACGATTACTGCCAAGCGGTCACCTACTAAGACCAAACAGTCCTACCTTAGCGTACCGGACTATAATAACCTATCTTTTTCATTTTTGAAGTGGGAGAGTGTGCTTTTTAATTATTATCCGTAATGCGACTGGTGATGAAATAGGCTTATAATACTGGGTAGGAGAAGGGTGGATTTCCTATTAGTTATATCATAAAAAAACCAACTGGAAATCTTTACTTTACAGACTCTAATAGCTATTCGGTAACCACTCAGTGCCCTTTACTATCAGGGCTAAGGAACGAAAACGTAGAGGCCCGTTGTTACTCGGTTTGCTTTCTCTTTATTCATGTAGAATAGATGGTTAGGGAAAGTCTCTTTCTTCTTTCCTGAAGCATCGAGTGAAAAGGACTAGCTTTTAGCAGTAGTTAAAGTTAACTTTATTTGCTTTTAAGCCAATAAGCCTTTGAGAAATGCATTTCATTCGGGTGGAGTAGAAGCAGTTGGTAAGGGTATTGAGTTTATAAGTCGAAGTCTTTTGACTAACCTTTCCATTCCAACCGCTGCAAAAAGAACCAAAAAGTGGAAGCTTATTATAAAGAAAAGGACCGATGACTCGCTTGTTCAGTACTGCTAACTATTATAGGAGGATGCCGTCCCCTCGGGACTACCAGTAGTTTCGGTTGTTGAATCTCGTGCAAGTTAGGTTGTGGTTGTATTGGCTGCAAGCGGAACGAAGGCGCTTTAGGTGTGTGTTGACCATGCGCTCTCGCGTCATGTAATATCGTATGTATGATAGAGGTGGTGTGGTGATTGACCTCAATGCTAATGGTTATCCCCAAGGTTCAACGAATGAATGAAGCTATGATCGTACCCGGATAGAGATGATGGTCTTCCTCTGATGTCTCCAAGCCGGAAAAAATAGAATAGATAGGCGAAGCAGCCAATAGCAGCCTGTTCTCGCCTATCGATAGATAGCAGGTTGCTTCCAAGCTCAAACCATTTGAAACTGAATTGCTACTTTTTTCTTGTTATTGATAGAGTGGTATTCTCCGCCCCTGTCAAATAAAGTAGAGGGAGAGAACTGGAAGAGAGAAAGAAAAAGAGCAAAGGATTTACAAGTCTAATGGGAAAAGAATGGCTGACACGTTGACTGCCTTCGAGACTATAAAATAGAACCCAAGCGGTCTAACCCCCCGGGGCGGACCCCAACCGAAAGGCGCTAGACGGACTAAGGGCAAGCGAGATAAAGAAAGCAGCTGGCCCTT